AAAATTAATAAGTTAAAAAATAAAAATTAATAAGTTAAAAAATAAAAATGAAGTTATCCGCCTGCGGTTCTTTCGCGCCGCTTCGGCGAAGGTAGCCTTCCGCTTCTTCGCATCGGCTACTTCGCTTCTTCGTCTTCGCTTCGGCTTCGCTTCTTTCGCTTCTTTCGCTTCGGCGGAGCCGATGCAAAGGAAGCCGAGCCGAAGCGGAAGGCTCCGCCGAAGCGAAAGAAGCGAAGCAAAAAGCCGAACCGCTACTTTGGCAAAGCCGACGAAGCGAAAAAGCGAAGGAGCGAAGAAAGGAAGCGAAGTAGGGGAAGCGAAGAAGAAGCGTAGTGAAGAAGAGAAGAGAGGAGCGAGAAGCACAGAGGCGGATTTAATAATAAAAAAAAAATTAAGAAGCGAATGGGTTAGCGAAAAGTAATGCTAAAGCAACAACTAGTCCGTAAATAGTTAAAGATTCCATGAACGCAAAACTTAATAATAATGCCCCACGAATTTTCCCTTCAGCTTCAGGTTGTCTAGCAATCCCTTCAACAGCATAACCAGCAGCTGTTCCTTGTCCCATACCAGGACCAATAGCAGCAAGACCTACAGCTAAACCAGCAGCAACAACAGATGCAGCAGCAACAATTGGATTCATATGAATTTCCTCCTAGTAAAAAATCAGTAAAATTATAACAACCGCTTCAAGTATAACTTAAATGTTTTTTTAAGTCAATTTATTTTATTTGTTTCTTTTTTCTTTCAATGTTTGAAGGTTTGAATTCGCTTCTCGCTCCTTCACTTCTTCTTCACTTCCGCTACTTCACTTCCTTTCTTCACTTCGGTTCGCTTCGGTTCTTCGGCTTCTTTCGCTTCGGTTCTTCGCGCCGCTTCTTTCGCTTCGGTTTGCGAAGCAAAAAGCCTTCCGCTTCGCTTCGGTTTGCGAAGCAAAAAGCCTTCCGCTTCGCTTCGGTTTGCGAAGCAAAAAGCCTTCCGCTTCGCTTCGGTTTGCGAAGCAAAAAGCCTTCCGCTTCTTCGCTCCGCGAAGGCGCGAAGGAAGCCGAGCGGAAGGCTACCTTCGCAGCCGCTTCTTTCGCTTCGGCGGCGCGCGAGGGAAAGAAATTTTTAATTTTAATTTTAATTTTAATTTTTTAATTGAAGTTTTTTTTTAATTGAAGTTTTTTGAAAAAAAAAATCTTGACAAAATTCATTTTTTAATTTATAATTGGGTTGTTTGCCCACCGGCGAGGTTAAGGATCGTTGTCCTTTCTTGGCTCATAGTTGCGGAGGTTCGAGTCCTCCCACCTTTGAAAATAGTTAAGGTTCGTTTTCACACCTGCGTGGTAGGTTCGAAGAAAGGTTCGGCGAAGCTGAAGCTTTCTTCGAACCTTACGCTTGAAAGCTTCGTAGCTAGCGCGTCGGTGCTTCGGCTTCTTTCGCTTCTTTCGCTTCGGCGTAGCCTTCCGCTTCGCTTCGGCGTAGCCTTCCGCTTCGCTTCGGCGTAGCCTTCCGCTTCGCTTCGGCGTAGCCGATGCGAAGAAGCGTGGCTTGCGTAGAAGCTTTCGCTGCTACGAAGAAAGCTTGCTTCTTCGCTTCGCTTCTCTTAGGCTTTGCATTGCGAAGCAAAGCTCTTAGATTCGTTTGAACCCGCGAAGCGGCTAAGAAAGGTTCGAAGAAAGCTTCGGAGCTAGCGCGTCGTCTTCGCCAAAGAAGCAGAGAAGCTTTCGTAGAAGCTTTCGCCGCTAGAGTTCGAAGTACAGTACTTCAATTCTTTTGAACCAGCTTCGCTGGTATTCTAAAGAAAGGTTTGAAGAAAGCTTCGGAGCTAGCGCGTCAGCTTCGCCGAAGAAGCGCGTCGGCTACGCCGAAGCGAAAGAAGCGAAAGAAGAAGCGCAGTAAAGCGCTTCGGCTTCCTTCGCATCGGCTACGCCGAAGCGAAAGAAGCGAAAGAAGAAGCGCAGTAAAGCGCTTCGGCTTCCTTCGCATCGGCTACGCCGAAGCGAAGCGGAAGGCTTCGCCGAAGCGAAGCGGAAGGCTTCGCCGAAGCGAAGCGGAAGGCTTCGCCGAAGCGAAGCGGAAGGCTTCGCCGAAGCGAAGCGGAAGGCTTCGCCGAAGCGAAGCGGAAGGCTTCGCCGAAGCGAAAGAAGAAGCGCGTCGGCTTCGGCGAAGAAGTGGAGAAGCTTGCGAAGAAGCTTTCGCTGCTAGAGTACGAAGTTGCAAAGAAGCTTTGTTCGAAGCTTTCTCTGCTAGAGTACGAAGTACAGTACTTCGATTCTTTTGAACCAGCGAAGCTTCAAAGAAAGGTTCGAAGAAAGCTTCAGAGCTAGCGCGTCGGTGCTTCGGCTGCGAAGACGCGCGACCGAAGAAGCGGAGAAACTTTCGTAGAAGCTTTCGTAGAAGCTTTCTTCATTTCCTCACTTTGTTTTGCTTCATATCGGCTACACTTTCGCTTCGCATAGCGAAGCTGAAGTGAAGAGCTGCGCAAAGCAGTGAAAGCTTCTACGCACAGCTCGAAGCTTTCTTCAAAGTCTAGCAGCGAAGCGCAGCCTGCGGAGAAGCTTTCTTCAAACCTTTCTTTGAATACCAGCTTCGCTGGTTCAAAAGAATCGAAGTACTGTACTTCGAAGCTGCTGCGTAGCAGTGAAAGCTTCTACGAAAGCTTCTTAGCAACTTCGAACTCTAGCGGCGAAAGGTTCTTTGCAAGCTTCTGCGCTTCTTCTTTCGCTTCTTTCGCTTCGGCGTAGCCGATGCGAAGGAAGCCTTCCGCTTCGCTTCGGCATAGCCGATGCGAAGGAAGCCGACGCGCTAGCTCCGAAGCTTTCTTCAAACCTTTCTTTGAATACCAGCGAAGCTGGTTCAAAAGAATCGAATTACTGTACTTCGAAGCTGCTGCGTAGCAGCGAAAGCTTCTGCGTAGCAGCGAAAGCTTCTACGAAAGCTTTTCCGCAAGCTGCGCTTCTTCTTTCGCTTCGGCGTAGCCGATGCGAAGGAAGCCGACGTGCTCCTTCTTTCGCTTTGGCGAAGCCTTCCGCTTCGCTTCGGCGTAGCCGAAGCGAAGGAAGCCGAAGCGCTAGCTCCGAAGCTTTCTTCGAACCTTTCTTCGAAGCTTCGCTCGTTCGAAAGAACCGAAGTACTTACTGCGAAGCTGCTGCGTAGCAGCGAAAACTTCTCCGCAAGCCACGCTTCTTCGCATCGGCTACGCCGAAGCGAAAGAAGCGAAAGAAGCCGAAGCACCGACGCGCTAGCTACGAAGCTTTTAAGCGTAAGGTTCGAAGAAAGCTTCAGCTTCGCTGAAGCTTTCTTCGAACCTACCGCGAAGGTGCGAAAACGCACCGTAATTATTTCGCAGATGAGAGGACTCGAACCTCCGCAACTATGAGCCAAGAAAGGACAACGATCCTTAACCTCGCCGGTGGGCAAACAACCCAATTATAAATTAAAAAATGAATTTTGTCAAGTTTTTAAATTTTAATTTATTTTTCAAAAAACTTCAATTAAAAAACTTCTTCTTCGCAGCCTTCGCTTCTTTCGCTTCTTTCGCTTCGGCGTAGCCTTCCGCTTCTTCGCATCGGCTACGCCGAAGCGAAGGCGCGAAAGAAGCGAAGAACCAAAGCAAAGAACTGAACCAAAGAAAAGAACCGAAGTGAATAGGAAGTACCTAATTTCCTTGATTTTGCTTGGTAATTTCTTATATTACAAATACTTAATTTCTTTTTAATCATATTTCTTTGAATCTTATTTTGAGCCTTTTTTTTGAGCCCACAAAGTTCTTTCGTCTCGCGTAGCGGTTCGGCTTTTTGCTTCGCTTCTTTCGCGCCTTCGCTTCGTCGAAGCCGAGCCTTCCGCTTCTTCGCATCGGCTACCTTCGCGCCTTCGCTTCGGCGGAGCCGATGCGAAGAAGCGGAAGGCTTTTTGCTTCGCAAACCGAAGCGAAAGAAGCGGCTGCGAAGACGCGCGAAGCGAAGCGCGCGAAAGAAGATGTGAAAGAAGAGAGAAGCGAAGGAAAATGAATCAGCTTATCAATCTTTAGAAACTCAAATCGACGCCAATAAAAATATTAACTTTCAAAATGGTATTTTATGGATTGAAAATGCTACTATAGATAATATTTCATCTATCATTGACATTACTTATGACAGTTTAAATAAATTAATAAGTAAAATTAATAAGTAAAATTAATAAGTAAAATTCAAAACTCTCAAAGTCTAATGAAATCATTTACTGTTTTTATTAATAAAAATAATAATACTATAATTATAATTATAGGATTTAATAATATCTTTTAAAAAGAATTTATAAATAATATGTTAATTGATAGGCTGACAGTATGTTGTAAAATAAAGAGAATTTAATCTAATTTGTATAATCTTAAATAAATTAAGAATTTTTTTATCAAATAATTTTTTTATCAAATAATTTTTTTATCAAATAATTTTTTTATCAAATAATTTTTTTATCAAATAATATTGAAGTATCAACTTATATTACAAGTCAAACAGACACATTTAATTTCCTCATTCATGCATGTAAAAAGAAAGAAAAGATTGGAAAATTGTTCTTTCGCTTCGGTTCTTTTGCGCCGCTTCGGCGAAGCCGAGCGGAAGGCTCTTCGCTTTTTCGCTTCGGTTCTTTCGCTTCGCTTCGGTTCTTCGGCGAAGCCGAAGGAGCGAAGAGCCTTCCGCTCGGCTTCCTTCGCGTCGGCTCCCTTCGCGCCTTCGCTTCTTTCGCGCCTTCGCTTCGGCGTAGCCGAAGCGAAGGCGCGAAAAGTAGCGAGAAATGAAGTGAAAGAGCGAAAGAAGAAGGAGTGAAATCAAAGATTGCAAAAGAAAGAAAAAAAAAGAAAGAAAAAAAAAGAAAGAAAAAAAAAGAAAGAAAAAAAAAGAAAGAAAAAAAAATATTGACAAAAAAATTATTTTTGATAAATTTATAAATTAGGAATGTTCAAAAAAACAAAAGCTTATTAAAAGCTAAATTGGTCTTTTGCAATAAAAGATTGTCGCTTCTTCTTTTATTAAGAATAAGTTGCAATTCGCTTCTTTGGTTCGCATAGCGCTTCTTTCGCTTCTTTCGCGCCTTCGCGCCGCGAAGCGGAAGGCTTTTTGCTTCGCAAACCGAAGCGAAAGAAGCGAAGGAAGCCGAGGAGCGAAAGAGAAAAATTTTTTGGAGAGTTTGATCCTGGCTCAGGACGAACGCTGGCGGTATGCTTAACACATGCAAGTCGTACGAGATGAAATTTTATATACTCGAATATATAATTCTTTAATTATATTATTGGGGTATATTTGATTTTATTCTAGTGGCGGACGGGTGCGTAACGCGTAAGAACTTACCTTTTGGTGTGGGATAACAGCTGGAAACGGCTGCTAATACCGCATGGTGCTGAGAAGCTAAAAGTGAAAACTGCCAAGAGAGAGGCTTGCGTCTGATTAGCTAGTTGGTGGAGGTAAAGGCTCCCCAAGGCGACGATCAGTAGCTGGTCTGAGAGGATGATCAGCCACACTGGGACTGAGACACGGCCCAGACTCCTACGGGAGGCAGCAGTGAGGAATTTTCCACAATGGGCGAAAGCCTGATGGAGCAATACCGCGTGGAGGAAGACGGATCGTGGTCTGTAAACTCCTTTTCTTAGAGAAGACACCCGACGGTATCTAAGGAATAAGCACCGGCTAACTCCGTGCCAGCAGCCGCGGTAATACGGGGGGTGCAAGCGTTGTCCGGAATGATTGGGCGTAAAGCGTTCGTAGGTGGTTCTTAAAGTCTGCTGTCAAATCCCAGAGCTCAACTTTGGACAGGCAGTAGAGAACTCAAGAGCTAGAGGACGGTAGGGGTAGAGGGAATTCCTAGTTAAGCGGTGAAATGCACAGAGATTAGGAAGAACACCGGTGGCGAAAGCGCTCTACTGGGCCGTTTCTGACACTGAGGGACGATAGCTGTGGGAGCGAAAAGGATTAGATACCCTTGTAGTCACAGCCGTAAACGATGGATACTAAGTGCTGTCAAAAACAGTGCTGTAGCTTACGCGTTAAGTATCCCGCCTGGGGAGTATGCTCGCAAGAGTGAAACTCAAAGGAATTGACGGGTCTTAGCACAAGTGGTGGATTCTGTGGTTTAATTTGATGCTACGCGGAGAACCTTACCAGGGTTTGACATCCCAAGAAGAGCCTAGAAATAGGTTTGTGCTCCTCTTATAAAGGAGAGCTTGGTGACAGGTGGTGCATGGCTGTCGTCAGCTCGTGCTGTGAAGTGTCGAGTTAAGTCTTTTAACGAGCGCAACCCTTGTCTTTAGTTAAATAATCTAAAGAGACTGCCGGAGTAATTCGGAGGAAGGAGAGGATGACGTCAAGTCAGCATGCCCCTTACATCCTGGGCTACACACGTAATACAATGGTTGAGACAATCGGCAGCAAACCCGTGAGGGGGAGCGAATCTGGCAAACTCAATCTCAGTTCGGATTGTAGGCTGCAACTCGCCTACATGAAGTTGGAATCACTAGTAATCGCCGGTCAGCTATACGGCGGTGAATACGTTCCCTAAGATTGTACACACCGCCCGTCAAAGGTCGAGAGCAGATTGAACCCGAAGTGGCTTACCCCAACAGCAATGAGGGGGGTTCCAACGGTTTGGTTTGTGATTAATCTTAAGTCGTAACAAGGTACGCCTACTGGAAGGTGGGCGTGGAGAACCTCCTTTTTTTACTTTGTTCCTATTTATAATTCGGAACATTTAAACTTCTTTTTTTTTACTTTTTTTTCTTTAAAAAAAAGAATTTGTTTATTTAAAACAAAGCTTTAAAACAAATTTTTAAAGCTTTGTTTTAAATAAACAAATTTCTCTTTTCTTTTTCTTCTTTCACTTCGCGCCTTCGCTTCTTTCGCTTCTTTCGCTTCGGCTACCTTCGCGCCGCGAAGCGGAAGGCTTCGCCGAAGCGAAAGAAGCGAAAGAAGCGAAGGCGCGAAGGAAGCTGAGCAAAAGAGCAAAAGGAGAAAGCTTGGACCATTAGCTCAGCTGGTTAGAGCGCATGCTTGATAAGCATGAGGTCGTTGGTTCAAGTCCAACATGGTCCACATTTTTCTTTTATTATTATCCTTCGCTTTTCTTCGCAGCCGCATCAGCGTCTTCGCTTCTTTCGCTTCTTTCGCGCCTTCGCTTCTTTCGCTTCGGCGAAGCCGATGCGAAGGGAGCCGATGCGAAGAAGCGGAAGGCTCGGCTTCCTTCGCTTCGCTTCTTTTCGCTACTTCGGCGAAGGAGCCAAAGAACCAAAGCGAAGGAGCCAAAGATGCGAAGAAGCAGCAATAATTAATAAAAGAACAAAATTAAGAGGTCAACAATTATTCTTTCAAAATCAAAAATTATTTCTTATAATAAAAAACAAATTGCAGCCGTATTGGCTCGGCTTCTTTCGCTTCGGTTCTTTCGCTCTTTACTTTTAAATTTTGAATAAAGGGGGTATAGCTCAGTTGGTAGAGCATCTGCTTTGCACGCAGAGGGTCAGGAGTTCGAATCTCCTTATCTCCACCATTTTTGCAATCATATGACTTGCTTTCGCTCCTTTTTAGCTTTCGCGCCTTCGCTTCGGCGTAGCCGATGCGAAGAAGCGGAAGGCTCCGCCGATGCGAAGGCTCCTTCTTCGCTTCGTTTTGGTCACGCACCGCTTCTTTCGCTTCGGCTACGCCGAAGCGAGAAGCGAACCGAAGCACCGAAACGAAGCGCAGTAGTGAAGAAGAGCAAAAGTTGGAAATATCATAATATATTATATATGATATCATATGATTCGGAATGATTAGGTCAAAAAAAAGAAGGCTCACGACGGAGACCTAGGCTCTCAGAGACGATGAAAGGCGCGATACCAGCGATATGCTTTGGGGAGTAGGAAGAATGCATTGATCCAAAGATTCCTGAATAGGGCAACCTGTCCGACTATCTATGAATTCATAAATAGATTAGAGGCAACCTGGTGAACTGAAACATCTCAGTAGCCAGAGGAAAAGAAAGCAAAAGCGATTCCCGTAGTAGCGGCGAGCGAACTGGGACCAGCCTAAACCAATTTTATTGGGGTTGTGGGAAGACAAAAAAAAGGAAGAGAAAAAAAAAGACGAAGCAGCTGAATCCTGCACCATAGATGGTGAAAGTCCAGTAGTCATATTCAATTTCTCTATTATTCTCAATATATTGAGTATATTATATTGAGTATATTATATTGAGAATTCATTTGAAATTTAAAATTTATTTAATGTCTATCCCGAGTAGCATGGGGCACGTGGAATCCCGTGTGAATCTGCGAGGACCACCTCGTAAGGCTAAACACTCCTGAGAGACCGATAGCGAAATAGTACAGCGATGGAAAGGTGAAAAGAACCCCCGTCGGGGAGTGAAATAGAACATGAAATCGTGAGCTGACAAGCAGTGGGAGGATTCTCGCTCGCTTTGCGAGAAAAAAATCTGACCTCGTGCCTGTTGAAGAATGAGCCGGCGACTTATAGGAAGTGGCAGGTTAAAGAGTAAGATCTGGAGCCTAAGCGAAAGCGAGTCTGAATAGGGCGAAAGTCACTTCTTATGGACCCGAACCTGGATGATCTAACCATGAGCAAGCTGAAGCTTAGGTAACACTGTGTGGAGGGCTGAACGGACCGATGTTGAAAAATCGGCCGATGACTTGTGGTTAGCGGAGAAATTCCAATCGAATTCAGAGCTAGCTGGTTCTCCCCGAAATGCGTTGAGGCGCAGCGGTAATGATGGGCAATCTAAGGGTAGAGCGACTGTTTCGGTGCGGGCTGCGAAAGCGGTACCAAGTCGTGGCAAACTCCGAATATTAGATTTGCTTTCCATGTGCCAGTGAGACAGTGGGAGATAAGTTTCATTGTCAAGAGGGAAACAGCCCAGATCATCAGCTAAGGCCCCTAAATGACTCCTAAGTGGAAAAGGATGTGAAGATGCTGAAACAACCAGGAAATTCGCTTATCGTGGGCTGATTTCTGTCGGCTTATCGGCTTATCGGCTTTTCGGCTTCGCCGAACCGAAAGAAGCCGAGGAACCGAACCGAAGACTTTGTTTATCGGCTTCGCCAACAGAAATTATAATTAGGTAAATTGCAAGAAGATTTAAGAATTGCTGCTTATGTTCTTATGTTAACTTGCAGCATAGTTTCTTATTCAATAACAAGAGGTTCTAAAGATTAGTGGAATAAGAAAAGTGTTCAACGACTAGAAATTTTAAATTTCCAAGATTACCTAAGTTAATGACATAATTTTATGTCATTTTCATGACATAGTCTGAACTGCATAGAATGCATAATATGCAGAAGCAAAGGATAAACTCCTTTGCATGAATAATTTTAATAAATTATTCACTTAATCATACTATTTATACAACTACTTTTTTATTCATAATCATATTATGTCTATAAATCATAATTATAATGATATTGTATGTGGCTTTTTTGACGCAGATGCTTCTTTTTTTTTTGAAGCAAAGCTTTACCTTGGCAAAAGGAAACCTGTTACCTATCATGTGAATATTATTTTTTCTCAAAAAGATGTCACAGTAATTCAAATGGTATTAAAAACAATTGGTTTTCCAGCACAAACTTATATCTCTAAAAGAACACATAATCTAAAATCTGGTAATGTTACTTATTCAACTAGCAAATCAATAGCATTTTCCCATAAATGTGGTGTAAATTTATTGGCTATTTGGGCAAATAACCCTCCAAAAGCTCCAACAAAGTATTTAGATTATAAGATCTCATTAGTTTTAGTTCAAGCAAATAAATCCCCTGAACATGAAGTTGTAAAGAATTTATTACCTTCTGTGAATATTGATCAAAGAATTGCAAGTTTATCTTTGCTTTATTTAAGATATCAAATGTTTGGCAAAGTAAAAGATAATAAGCATCCAAATCTTATTCCTTTTATTTTATTTTTATATAGAAGAAAGATATATAAAGCTTAAAGCAACAAATCTTGAAATTCAAAAAGGGGAAGCAATTGGTATGCAATTGCTCAATAAAATTGAGCAAGAAGTAACTACACATGTAAACAATTTAACAATGACTGAGGATTCTTTTTTAGGTCTCCATATTGGAGATGGAAGCTTCAGCATTGTGACATATATCAATCAAAAGGGTGGATATAATTTTAGAGCTATGTTTACATGGAATTTAACAGACTGTACAGAAAACAGACAACTTTTAGAAGCTGTAAAGAAATTTTTAGAATCTAAAAACATTTGTTTTAGTATATCTTGTTGGAGAGTGGAACCAACTTACCTGCAATTGCAAATTAAAAGTTTGCCTGAATGCTTAAAATTAGTTGATCTTTTTGAGCAATGGGATGCAAGAACAATTTTTCCTACAGTAAGATTAAATCAGTTTCTCATGTTTTCAGAAGCTATAAAGCTGTATTTAGATCCGAATTTTAGGAATGATTGGGTTATGTGTTCAAGGCTAATTGATATAAAATGGAAGAGAAACCCTGGTACCAATTTAAAAAAGAAAGGAAGTTTGCAAGAGGACATGATTCAACTGCAAACATGGTTTAATAATAAAGATTGATTAAGCAACAAACTTGTAGAAGCAGCTATTTTTTAAAGAGTGCGTAATAGCTCACTGGTAAAGCGTTTTTGCGCCGACAATGGCCGGGACTAAGGAGTCTGCCGAAGCTATGAGATTTTTTGTTTCTTTTAATTCTTTCGTTTCCTTCTGAAGAAGAAGCATGTGAATAAAAGAATAAAAATCGGTAGGGGAGCGTTCAGCATTGGGTGAAGCTTTGACGTAAGTTTGAGTGGACGGTGCTGAAGTGAGAATGTCGGCTTGAGTAACGAAAACATTGGTGAGAATCCAATGCCCCGAAAACCTAAGGGTTCCTTTACAAGGTTCGTCCATGAAGGGTGAGTCAGGACCTAAGGCGAGGCCGACAGGCGTAGTCGATGGCAAACAGGTTGATATTCCTGTACTTTTTTGAAAGGGAACCGAGGGACGAAGTCGGCTAAATTGAGTCTGTGAATGGAATGCAGTGGAAATGTCCAAGGTTAAACAGATCGAAGAAAAACGAATCTGTAGCTAAGGCATGATCCCACTCTCCTGAACTTGTTTGGGCAGAGTGTCAATGATGTCATGCTTCCAAGAAAAGCTCGTACACCATCTTATCGCTTCGCCTCGGCGAAGCCGAAGCGAAGTGTAAGTTTAAACTTTCAAAAAACCTGTACCTGAAACCGACACAGGTAGGTTGGTAGAGAATACTAAGGGGCGCAAGAGAACTCTCTCTAAGGAACTCGGCAAATTGGCCCCGTAACTTCGGGAGAAGGGGCGCCTTTGACTTCGTCAAGGGCCACAGTATAAAGATTCTGGCAACTGTTTACCAAAAACACAGGTCTCCGCAAAGTCGTAAGACAATATATGGGGGCTGACGCCTGCCCAGTGCCGGAAGGTGAAGGAAGTTGGTTATTTAGGCCTTGCGCCTGGAGAAGCTGACAACCGAAGCCCCGGTGAACGGCAGCTGTAACTATGACAGTTCTAAGGTTAATTTGGCTAGCCTTAGTAAAACTAAACTATATGCTGGAAACTCCTCGTTCTGTCAAGAATTCGTTCCTTTCTTGCAGAATTTTGTTGAAACACAAAAGTTTCACAAAAACAGCTTTCGCGTACTCGTAAGATAACAAGGTAAAAACATAAATTTGCATTCATTTGCATCTGCATCTGCTCCTGCATCTGCGGAGCAGAAGCAGATTTCTGCTCCTTCTGCTATGCAGAAATCTGCTTCTGCTCCGCAGATGCAGAAGCAGATGCAGAAGGAGCAGCAGCAATTAAATTCATTCACTGCCAGTAACAATTCAGCCAACGCAGTTTTTTACCCGAACTTTCATGTAAAAATCGCGAAGACATGGGGACAATCAGCAGGGAAGGCTTGAGAATATCCCCATCAAATCGATGGAAGAATTCGAGAGAACCCTCAGAGACTATACGTTTGGGAACTTTTTGATGAAAATAAAACAACTTAACAAAGAAGGAGATATATGAGCACACACTTAGAAGCACAATGGATTGTTGGTTTTACAGATGGCGAAGGTTGTTTCAATCTCGATGTTCATCTTCATAAAGACACAAAATGGGGTATTCAAATGCAACCTGAATTTACGGTTGTTCAAGGAGAGGTTGACGTCAATATTTTGCATGCTTTGAAAAATCGTTTCGGGTGTGGAACTGTTGCCGTGAATCGCAAAGACCAAACGAGTACACGCATGATGTATCGAGTGAAAAACATCAAGGATTGTCACACTATTATTGTTCCATTTTTTGAACAGCACCAGTTAAAGACGAAAAAACGAGTTGAATTCGAGCGATTTCGAACGATTGTTCGTCTGATGCACGAAGGTTATCATCGCCAATCTCTGAGACATTTCTTAGAAATTCTCGAAAAAGGTGAGCAACTTAGAGTTCGTCAAAGACCTGCAGATCTAAAAAAACGCGAAAAAGTTACGCAAAAGATTGCGGAATTGCGTCAAAAGCTCGAAGAAGATCCTACGTTGTAAGTAAAACTGGTAAAAAGGTTCGACATTTTTCTGAAAAAAAGTTTAAGATAGAGTCCAGCTTTAGTCGAAAGATTAAAGGTATATCTGAGCGAAATTCATTGTCGAGTAAGTTTCGACCTGCACGAAAGGCGTAATGATCAGAATACTGTCTCAGAGAGAGACTTGGTGAAATAGACTTATCCGTGAAGATGCGGATTAACAACATTTGGACAGAAAGACCCTATGAAGCTTGACTGTATCCTGGAATTGGGTTCGGGCTTTTCTTGCGCAGTCTAGGTGGGAGGCATTGAAGATTTCTTTCCGGAGAGATTGGAGCCATCAGTGAGAGACCACTCTGGAAAGGCTAGAATCCTAAGAGTGATCCCTAATCGGGACATTTGACGTTTTCAGGAGGGCAGTTTTTTTGGGGCGAAAGTCCTCCTAAAAGGTAACGGAGGCGCGCAAAGGTTTCCTCAGTCTGGACGGAAATCAGACGTTATAGAGTGTAAAGGCAAAAGGAAGCTTGACTGCAAGACCTACAAGTCGAGCAGGGGCGAAAGCCGGCCTTAGTGATCCGACGGTGTCCGTGTGGAAGGGCCGTCGCTCAACGGATAAAAGTTACGTGCGACCTGACAGGAGGAAAGCCCCTGGGCGTGCTCCTGAACATACATGCCCTGGACGAGGGGTGGGACTCCCCTCATCTACTCATGTTGTTAAGCTTTTCTATTTGATTGGTGAAAATCCAATAACTCTGACTCCAAGAGTTAAGCCATGCAGTATGTTACCTAGTTCACTAGGTAATCCCTACATTATAATGTGGTTGGCAACCACTTATAATGGTAAGCAGGGGCAAACCTGAAGCAGGTAATGACATTACCATTACACTGTACAGTAGGCCACACTATAAATACATAAGGGATCAGATCCCTTATGCCGAGTATACAAATCTTCCAACGAAGTCTAAGGAACTTACGCATAAAGTCTCGTCAATATCCAGCTTGGGTTATGTAATGATCTCCAGGCACACTAAATATAGTGCACATCCCAATATTACCAGCAAGAGGGGGTAACACCTCTGTAGGAGAAGGTAGGGATCGGGGCAAAGTAAGATACTCATATAGTAAAAGAGATAGAAAGGAACAGGGTAACCCCAACACATTCCCCAACCTTAGCATACTGGTGGTGATCTCATCACCACTTCATGTCAAAGTTGGGAAGGAAAATGCTACTCATGAATGTGTTGTGGGAGAGGATGGAACAAAAAGCGAATGCCAAGGATGAATTAACATCCTGACGAAGACTCTTAAAAGGAGGGGGAGTAATACCCTGGATATGCTGACTTGTTCCGCAATAAGAATTTTCCATCTCCTAAAAATTTCTTTACAGCTTCTAAAAAAAGGAGATCTCTCCAGCTAGAAATAGCAAGGGTAAGCAACTTAGGAAAAAGAATCAGCCCTAACTGATTCTTGGAAAACTTATTGAGTAGCCGTATGATGGGTGACTATCACGTACGGTTTCGGAGGAGAAGCCCTACTAGTAATAGTTAGGTCTCACTCTCTAACTCTAGGGATAAGAATTGTTCTTCCTTCTAGAAATAGAAGTGCTATTCATTGAATAGAGAGTAAAAAACATTGTAATATAGAATATTATAGTTGTTCAATTAATAATACTAAGTTATGAGATTAGTAAAATTGCAACATCTTAAATATTTTAATCGCTTCTTCGGCTATTCGCTTTGCGAAGCGAAGCCTTCGCTTCGCGACGCGACGCGCATCGGCTCTTCACTTCTTCGCAGCCGCGAAGCGGAAGGCTCTTCACTTCGTGAATCGAAGCGAAAGAATCGAAGCGCTTCGGCGAAGCCGAGCCGAGCGAAAAAAAATAAAATGTTTGTAAACTAAGTGAATTGCAAGAATACTAAGTTATGAGATTAGTAAATTTGCAGCATAGCTGCTGAAAGAGGGCCCTAATCCTTAAAACCCTTTTTGAAAAGTTTCATTTAGTCAACAAAATTTCCTCTTTATTAGGTATTAAAATAAAAATTACACCATAAAAGAGTAGTGGGTAGGCAAAGTGTAGCTTGTACACTAGATAGTGCTCTGACTTTGCTTGTCCATGAGTATGAAGTTTCTGCTCAGAATTTAACTGTTTTAATCAAGAAAAAATAAAATGCCAAAGAAAAAAATCATTAAACTTCTTGATGTAGTTCCAAAAGAAAAGTTAAATATGCTAAGTGTTGAAGTTGTTAACTTAACAACTGATAGCAAAACGACTTTTGAAATGGTTAATTCAAAACTTATGCCTCCTAAAGAAGAGCTTGTTGATATAAAATATGGAACTGGCCCATTGTCTTATGAAGGTAAAGGTGATTCTGATGGTACCATGATTGGAGCTGCATCAAAAAATGGATCAAGTTATTTGATTCGATGTGTAGGTGTGAAAGCTTATGAAAAGCTAAACAAAATTGTTACTAAAGAATCAAGTCAATTATCTGAACTTGAAAATATCAAGTTCACAAGCAGCAGGTGGGTTTAAACTACCATCAGAGGTAGATATTGCACAATTAATTCCAAAAGCTATTTCAAGTCAACAAAACTTAGGTAGCAAAAGAACAAAAGTTTCAGTATCTTCAGATGGTGTTTTTCAAATTGGGACCAAAACTTCAACAAAAAGCTTTGAAATTGCTATAGTTAAAGATGATTCTTCTCAAAGCAACCCTTGCTTGAGCATTCTTTCTTCTGTTAAAGAGGTAAAAAATAAACATATCCAAGAAATGGATAAACATAATTTAGATCTAGGTGATATTCACCTCTTAAGTTTAAGAGAAGCATTTAATTCATTAAATGATTGTCAATTAAAGGATCTTGTTATTAACTTCATTAAACAGGAATATTCTCTTCCTACAAAAGAAAAAATGAAAGGAAAATCAAAAGATGAAACTTTGCTGCCAAAAGCAAAATATTTGCAATCAGCTTTTAAATGTGGTATTAAATATCTTGAAGATCAAGAACTTACAGTTCAAACACAAAGTGTTGTTAATAAATTTTTAACAACTTTAGCTTTTAGAGGTTGGATAAATAAGATTAAATTCTATTCAGATAGAAAATCAACCTCACAAGTAAGCAAAGAAGATTTAAAAGATGTTTGGCCAGAATTTCTTTCAGACTCTTCTGCTCCTCAGCTTTGCCGAAAAGAAGAAAAAATTGTTGAAACAAAGGGTGGGGATGATGTGTAATGCAAATAAAAAAGAAATGCAACACATCCAGCAGAGTGTCCAACGACTAGGAATGAGTCTCTCAAACTCACTTCCATCAGTGCTTAGTAGCTTAAATTATGCTCCAACAATATTGGATGCAAGGGAAGCTTTAATTAAAAATGGTTTAACAAAAGGAAACAATAGACATGTAAATGCTTATAAAAAGCTGTTGCCTGATACTTTACCTCCTGAAGTTTTTGATTGGTGTGTTGGATTATTATTATCAGATGCAACACTTCAAAAGAACATTTCAGCTAAAAATCCAGCAGCAAGAATAAAAATTCAGCAAAGTATGGCACATAGAGAACTTATAGAAGTGACACAAGAACTTCTAAAACCTTGGATCTTTTCTATTGGTGACAAAAGTCAAACAATGTTAGAAATAGCTACTATTCAACATAAAGCATTTCTTCCATTAATTGATGTTTTTCATGATTATCAAACACCAATAAAGGCATCAGCTTGTGTTTATAAAAAACCACAACCTTCTATAAAAGATCATCTAACTCCAATCTGTGTTGCAGCTTGGTATATGGGTGATGGAAATTTAGCAGGTAGAGCTTGTAACTTCCACACTGAAGGGTTTTTAAAAGAAGGAACTGAATTATTAGCTCAATTGCTTACTGAAATTTATGGCTGGGAAACAAGAGTTATTGATGCAGGTTACTCAGATTATTTAGGTCATTCAATGCATATGCTTCAAGTTAGAAGTTATTCTTCAGATGAAGTTGCAAAAGTGTTAACACCTTTTATGTTAGATTCTTTTAAATATAAGATTCCACTTCCAAGAATTCGAAAAAAAAGAGCTCCGCTTTGCGGGTGAAGACAAAATTTAAGCTAAAGACATAGTCTGACCTCTTACATAAAGTAAGAGATCCAGATTATTTATATATATAATCTGGAGTTTTAGATTTATTTTTCAACTAAATTCATTTCATTTTGTTGAAAAATAGATATAAAATTAACATTAGTGAACAGGCTGATCTTCTCCAAGAGTTCACATCGACGAGAAGGTTTGGCACCTCGATGTCGGCTCATCACATCCTGGGGCTGTAGTAGGTCCCAAGGGTTGGGCTGTTCGCCCATTAAAGTGGTACGTGAGCTGGGTTCAAAACGTCGTAAGACAGTTTGGTCCATATCCGATGTTGTCGCTAGAGCGCTGAGGGGATCCTTAAATAGTACGAGAGGATTTTTAAGGTCGTGCCTATGGTGTATCAGTTCTCTCTCCAGAGGGAAACGCTGAGTAGCTACGCACGGTTTAGATAACCGCTGAAAGCATCTAAGTGGGAAGCTTTCCTCAAGATGAGCGCTCTCCATTATGCCACAGCTAGACAAGCTGATGATAGGTATCAGGTGAAAGGTCTGCAAGGATTTGAGCCGAGATATACTAAAGGCCAATTGATTTTGACCAATTTTTATTTCTTTCTTTTCGTCACTTCATCTTCGATTCTTCTTTCGCTTCGCTTTGGTTTGCGAAGCAAAAAGCCTTCCGCTTCTTCGCGCCTTCGCTTCGGCGTAGCCGATGCGAAGAAGCGGAAGGCTTTTTGCTTCGCAAACCGAAGCGAAAGAAGCGAAGGCGCGAACCGAAGATGAAGAAGAATAAGAAAAGAAAGGATACACAAAAAATACACGCCGGAGCTTTGCTCCGCTGAAATTCTGGTGCTCTATGCTAAAGTGGAACCACGCCAATCCATCCCGAACTTGGCTGTGAAACTCTTTAGAAGTTGATGGACTTGTTGGAAGTCTGGCAGGAAAACTCAACTAGCGCCAGGATGATCTTTTTTCTTTCTAAATCTTTCTTTCTAATACAATCTTATAATCTTATAAAATCTAATCTTATAATTAATAAGATAATAAGATAATAAGCAAAAATAATCTATGAATTTTATAATCTATGAATTTTATAATCTATGAATTTTATAATCTATGAATTTTTTCGCTTCTTTCTTTCTGAATCTTATAACTTATAAATAATATAACTTATAAATAAAATAAATAAATAAAATAATAAGAATATTCTTTTATTTTTCTTTCTGTATAATAAGAAGAACCAAATAATCAAAGATTATTCTTTTTATTATAAGATTCAGAACAATCATCCTTCGCTTCTTCTTTCGCTTCTTCTTTCGCTTCAGTTCTTCGCATCGGCTACCTTCGCGCCGCTTCTTTCGCTTCGGCGGAGCCTTCCGCTCGGCTTCTTTCGCGCCTTCGCTTCGGCGTAGCCGATGCGAAGAAGCGGAAGGCTCCGCCGAAGCGAAGCGGAAGGCTCCGCCGAAGCGAAGGCGCGAAGGAAGCCTTCCGCTTCTTCGCATCGGCTACGCCGAAGCAAAAGAAGCGGCGCGGAGGAGCGAAGAACCGAAGCGAACCGAAGCGAAAGAACCGAAGCGAACCGAAGCGAAAGAACCGAAGCGAGTGAAAGAAGCAGTAGGAGAGATGGCTGAGTGGTCGAAAGCGACTGATTGCTAATCCGTTGTACGATCTTTTTCGTACCGAGGGTTCGAATCCCTCTCTCTCCGAATTTCATTCATTTTATTTCATCCATTTTATTTCATCCATTTACTCCTTCACTTATTTGCAGACATTTACTCCTTCACTTATTTGCAGACATTTACTCCTTCACTTATTTGCAGATATTTACTCCTTCACTTATTTGCAGATATTTACTCCTTCACTTATTTGCAGATATTTACTCCTTCACTCCTTCTTGGCTTTGCTTCTTCTCGCTTCTCGCTCCGCTTCTTCTTCGCATCCCTCGCTTCTTCGCATCTTCGGCTTTTCGCTTTTTCGCTTCGGTTCTTCGCTCCTCCGCGCCGCTTCTTTCGCGCCTTCGCTTCGGCGGAGCCTTCCGCTTCTTCGCTTCGGCGGAGCCTTCCGCTTCGCTTCGGCGGAGCCTTCCGCTTCTTCGCATCGGCTACGCCGAAGCGAAGGCGCGAAAGAAGCGAAAGAAGCGGTTCGGCTTCGCCGAAGCGAAGAACCGACGCGCTTGCGCTTCGGTCGCGCGTCTTCGCAGCCGCGAAGCGGAAGGCTCCCTTCGCTTCGGCGGAGCCTTCCGCTTCGGCGGAGCCTTCCGCTTCTTCGCTCCGCGAAGGCGCGAAAGAAGCGAAAGAAGTCAACGCACCGAAACGAAGCGAAAGATGCCGAGCTGAAGCGAAGCGAAGTAGCGATAAGCGAGCGGAAGCGCGCGAAGAAGCAAAAAAGCCTTCCGCTCGGCTTCGCCGAAGCGCCTTCGCTTCTTTCGCTTCGGTTTGCGAAGCAAAAAGCCTTCCGCTTCTTCGCATCGGCTACGCCGAAGCGAAGGCGCGAAGGGAGCCGATGCGAAGAAGCGGAAGGCTACGCCCTCGCTCCTTCGGCTTCGCCGAGGCGAAGGCTGCGAATTTTTGGTTGATGATTCATTTTTGGTTGATGGTTCATTTTTGGTTGATGGTTCATTTTTGTTTGCTGGTTCATTTTTATTTTAAAAATAAATTTTAAAACTTACATCTTTTTGAACTTTCTGATATAATAAAAAAATATAAATTTCATCGCTTTCACTTTCGCAAGGAGCGAGAAGCGAAGAGCCTTCCGCTTCTCGCATCGGCTATTCGCTTCTTAGCTCCGCTTCGGCGGAGCCAAGGCGAAGAGCCTTCCGCTTCTCGCATCGGCTATTCGCTTCTTCTCGCATCGGCTATTCGCTTCTTCTTCCGCTTCTTTCGCTTCTTTCGCTTCGGCGGAGCCTTCCGCTTCTTCGCATCGGCTACCTTCGCATCGGCTTCGCCGAAGCGAAAGAAGCGAAGGCGCGAAGGTAGCCTTCCGCTCAGCTTCCTTCGCTTCGGCGGAGCCTTCCGCTTCTTCGCATCGGCTACCTTCGCATCGGCTTCGCCGAAGCGAAAGAAGCGAAGGCGCGAAAGAAGCGGCGCGGAGGAGCGAAGAACCGAAGCGAAGGCTGCGAAGAAGCGAAGCGAAAGCGAGAAGCACCGAGGAAGCATAAAAACGTATTTAAAAACTTATTTCTTGAATTTTTTTAGCATAGCATAATGAATCGCATTTTAAAGCCTATTAAATGAAATCCATTTAAAATAAATATGCATTTTTTTATTTTAAACTTTTTATTATTTATATTAAAATAATAAAAAGTTAAATAAAATTACTTTTTGTTAATTAATATAATATTAATTATTAATAAATAAAAAGTTATACTTATAAATAAAGACCGTAATATAATTTTCTATCAGAAAGCAAATAGAAAATAATTAATAAAAGAAAAATCATGTTAACAATTTTATCTTTAGTTACTTCAGTAAAAGACTATATAGAAGTCCTTCATAAATTAATTGAAACAGATTCAATGAATGGATTAAATAGTTATTACGATTTTGGAGCTGGAACAACTTTTTTAGTTCTAGCAACTAAAGAAATTCTTTCAAATTTTTTTAGTTTAAAATGGTTACAAACCATTTGGTCTATTCCAACATTGGTTCCTGATATTGCATCAGCAATGATATCTGAAATCTCCATCTTTAATGGATCTTTTCAAAATTCAATGACATTGCTAGAACAACCAATATCATATGGAAATCAAAATCTATTTTTTTATTGTCTAGAAAAGTTTATGATTGGAGCAATGAATAGTTTATTTTTATTCTTGCCAACATCTACAGCTCATATTATTACTTTACGTCGATTTGTAATGCAAGGACTTGAAGCAGGATATATTGCAGGATTAGGTACCATTGCAGGAAATTTTGTTTGGGTTGGAAGTGTAATATTTGGTCTTAGATTTTTAGTAATTCCATGGTTATCCTTTGATATTTTAAGATATTTATTAGGTTTTATTTTATTAGTAAAATATATGTGGGATAGTTATTCTGAAAGACGTTCCGTTTTAGATGACCTTTCTAAATCAAAAATATTCCTTCTAAACTTTTTATTAGCTTTTACAGAACAAACAAATTTATTTCCATTTTTAAGTAATATTTCCATTGGTTCAGACTCTACAATACTTGAAACTTTTCCAAGTTTAAATTCAAATATTTTTGAATTTTTTATGATTCATGGATTCTATTTAATTGGAATTTTAGTAGGAAGTTTAAGTCTTCTGCAATTGACTTGCTGGTTTTGGGAAAATCCTGCATATAATTTTTATATTTGGATTATTTCATCATTTAAAGTAACAACAACTTTTTACTATAAATTTTTAAACTTTTTATTTTTATACTTAACAATGATTTGTGCCATTTCAAATGTAACTTATTTAGGATTAGATTATACAATAACAAATCCTTTAGGTTTGACCCATGAAGATCGATTAGTGGAACAAAAAGTTTTATTGGAAACATCTTTCTTGAATAGTAAAGCATCAGATCGTAATACTAGAAGAAATAGAGGGCGACATGGCCGAAGAGAAAGATGGAAACGTAGAGTCAGACGTTATCGAACTTTTGATGCATCTTTATATGATCAAGGTACTTATGATTTATTTACAATTGAAGATTTAAATTATGGATTTGACCGCTTTTGGCTAAGACGTAAAATACGAAACCATAGAGTACGATTTCGCTTTTTCCCAGGCCCATGGATGAGATCCTTTAAAAAACAATTAACTCGCCCTAGATTAGAATCATTTATGGGTCCTAGAATAGAATTTTTCCGTATTTTATTTGAACAAGCTTATCATCCTGAATTTCATGAATTTAAAAATAAATCCTTGCATCGGCTACCTTCGCTTCCGCTTCGCGGAAGCGAAAGAAGCGATAAAAATGTAGAAAATTCAATAAATAATGATAATGTATCAAATCGTCTTTATAAGATGGATGATTCGCAAAGTGAGCAAAATGAAAAAATAATGATCCCTTTAGAAAATTTTAAACAAAATCAACGAAATGTTTCAATTTATTTTGATCAAAAATTAAAAGAAAAAAAACAAAAAGTTGTCACACAAAACTCAGCTTTACGCAAATTTTTACGAAAAACAGAAAATAGAGTTCAATTAGCAAAAATACAACAAAAATTACAAAAAACAATTCCTCACTTTAGCGTAGCGACTGCAAACAAAAAAGTTTATAATTTTATGAAATCTGAAACAACAAATCTTGAGCCTATTTATTCAAAAAGATGGAAATATCTTTTTTCAAAAATTTCACACAATTCTAAAAAAGCAAATTTAAAATTAGAACAAACTTTATTAGAAAAATTCTATAAAAATTCTGTACTAAATTTTAGTGCTTCTCACATAGCGAACACAAAACAAGAAAAAGAAAATTTTAAACAAGATATACAAAAAAGACTTTCTAATAATGAACGTCTTGTTTTAAGATATAAAACTTTTTTAAAAAGTGAGAATAGTTCTTCTCTCCAAAAAATAAAAGATATGGAAGAGTCTCAAATAAAAACTCTTTCTTTCTTAAATAAATCAAATTTTGAAAATTCTTCATCTCCTTTTGCTTCTACTTCTGCTTCAGCAGATCCAATGCTTTCACAACCGCTACTTTCGCAAAGCAAAGGAAGCGAGCAAAAAAGTGGAGAGCTTTATAAACCAATTACATTATTACATCCATTAAAATATTATTTACAACAAGAAAAAGCTTTTAAGAAGAAATTAAATTTCTATGGAGTAAATCAATATCGAAATTTTGGAATTGAAAAAAATGCACCTTATTTTCGAGTTATGATGAAAAGATTTTTTTATTATTATAAACCAACACTACGTTGGGAAAGAACAATGAGAGTAGCTACAATGAGAAAAGCAAGACGCAAAGGTTCTCGAATTCCAAGAAAATTAAATATTAATACTGAAACAAAAGCCTTAGCAACAATACCTAATAATTCATCAATTTCTTCACTTTCTTTGGCTTCAGTTCCTTCGCTTCTTTCGCTTCCGCTTCTTTCGCGAAGCGAAGGAAGCGAAAGAGCAAGTGAAACAAGTGCATCCGTTCGAGCAAGCACACTGAAGATACAAAGTAACAGAAGCGGGCAAAGCGAAGAGCTGAAAAATGAGAAAATAATAAACACTTTTGATTCTTTAAATAACAATAAACAATCAAAAAGGTTAAACAAAGAAGAAACATTAACTGATTCAAATAATGAATTAATAAAATTGAATAATATTCAAAAACCTACACATTTTTATTCTTTAGTTAGTAAAAGAGCAAGTCGTTATAGATATGAAATTTATAAGGATGTATTGCAACATTGGTATTATAGCCCTTTCAATCGTTTATTATTAAAATTTGATGTTGATTCATTTATTCGTCGACAACCAAAAAATCATTTTTTAACAAAAAAAGATGAAAGTTTATTACATTTTAAACGCTTTTTAATTTCAGAGTATTATAATTCACTTCGTTGGTATACATACATGCAACATTATGATTCAATGAAAACAAAAATTTCTGGTACAAAAACATTAACTAGTCGTGTATATAATCAGCAATTTATAGGAACTTTTAAAAAAATTCGCCATTTATTTGCAATAACACCTTTTTCAAATGATCAAACAATTTTAAAATTTGATCAACCATTATATAATGAATTTTCGAATGATAAAAATCAATCATTATTATCTGATTCTGTTTTTCATGAAGAAATTTTAGCAGATGATGATTTTAAATGGATTTTTTCTTCTTCTCTCGCTTCAGTTCCTTCACGAAGCGAAGCAAGCGCGTCGGCGAAGCCAAAGATGCAAAATAGCGGATCCGAAGAAGTGAAGTTAAACCATCAACTGACAGATCAGGAAAATAAAACACAAAGAAATAATATATACTCTTCACTTGCTCCTTCACAGCCACATAGTAGAAGCGAAAGAAACGAACCAATTATAACTGATTTAAAAAATCAATCTGCTGATATTATTCGTGAATATTTAAAAAAAGCAACACCAATTCGTGAAGAATACATTAAATATTTATTAAATAATAAAGATTATTCAGAATTAACAAAATTTTTATTTCGTGGTAAAAAATTAAGAGGAGTAAGTCCAACAACAAATGAAAAAGACTTTTTATTACAAGAAAATAATGCATTATTAAAAAAACCAGTTTTATCAAATGATTTAGAAATTAATGATTTTCATAATTTTTTATGGTTTGAACTTTTAAAAAAATGTCATCATAAACTTTATGATCAAAAAGCTTTAAAAAATTATGTATTAAGTCGAGTTGATAAACATGAAAAACAAAAACAAAGAAAACAAAAAAACTTAAAATTACGTATAGAAAGAATTAAAAATTGGTATGTTTCAGATTCTTCTCAAATTTCAAAATATAAAAATGTACTTTCTTATAATGGATTACCATCATCTTATATAAAAGCAATAAAAGAAGCTTATAATATAAGTGTTAAAAATCAAAAAACAAAACAAACAAAATATCAAAAATTTACAAAAAGTCAAAAAATTCTATTAAAAAATTATTTAAATATCCGTTTAGAAAATTCTTTTAATAAAATCTATAACTTAGAACAAAATTTTAAAAAAACATATAATTCAAATTATCCATCTGGTTCTATGCAACAAAAAGATAATATAAGCAATTTAGAAAAAACAATGCTTTTTGTAACTCATCACACTTTAATGCCATTTGAATATTTAAAAACTAAAATTTTCAATAAAGAAAATTTAAAATTGTTTGGCTTCACCGAGAAAACAAATTTTTTCAATCTATTTAAAGGACAAAAAGATTTAAACCAATGGAGAAAAAATGAAACAGTATTATCAAGACGTAAAAAAATTCGTAAAACATTAAAAAGATTAAGAAATAATAAAAATTTATCATATATTCATAATAATTATGAAAGTAATAATCTCAAAGATTTTAAAAAACTTCTTTCTCCTTCACTTCAAGATAAAAGTGGCCCATTTTCATCAAATGTAAGAAAAAAGAAAGATTTAGAAGAACTTAAAAAAGAAAATAATATTAACAAATTATATATTTCAAGAAGAGAAAAAACTTGGCAAAATTATACAAAAAATGCATCTCTTTCGCGTAGTGACCGCAAAGAAAATTTTGTTGAAAATTTATTTACAAAAAAATTTAAAAAAAGACGTTCACGTATGAGACGTTATCGTTTCTTAAAAGGTCGTGGTCCTATTAAAAAACGAACATTAGGAGAAAAATTAAAAGGTCAATTTCGATTTTTAAAAAAATATGCAGCTCTTCACGAAGCAAAATCACTTCTGCAGTCTGATAAAGAACCTACACAAAGTTCAACGCGAAGCGTAGCGGATACAAATGACCAAGAAAAAATTCAAAATAAAAAACTTTTAATATTCAATAATCTATTGAATCAAAAAAACCAAAAATCTTCTTCTAAAAAATTTGAAACGCGTGAAATAAAACAGAGAAGAACTCGTATACGTAAACACCGTTTTTGGAAAAAACATAAAAAGCAAAAAGATGCTCTTGCAAGACGTAAAATAAAAAAACGACGTCGTTATGGAAAAGCAAAAATTAGAGTTTTAAATAAAAAATTAAAAAATATAAAAGCTTATAATGATGTAAAAAAATGGTGGTGGCAAGAGTTTTTACCAAATTTCCAAAAAAATACAGATAATGTTTGGCAAACATTATCATATAATGATATAAAAAATGAATTAAAAGAATTATCTATTCCTGAAATATTAGAACGTGATAACATAAATCCTGAAATTCTACAAATTGGAGATAAAGATTATAAACCATTAGCAATTCCTGAAGCAATTCGTATTCGTGATGCTTATTTAAAACAAATGTCATCATCTATTGCGGAGCAAACAAAATCTATAGAAAATCTAAATTCTTTACCTTCACTTCCTTTCACTTCGGTTTCTTCACAAAGCGAAACAAGCGCGCCAGCTTCGCCAAAGATGCAAAGTAGTGGATACGAGGAAAAACAAAAAGTAGTGGATGATTCCCGAAACAAGCAAATGGAAAAATCAAACAATATTGTAGATAAAGTTTATACTAATATTTTAAATACATCAATTTTTGATTCTCTTCATCAATCCTCAATTGCTCCACAAAGAGGCAATACAAAAAATTTATTATCTTCTTCGCTTCATGAAAAAAGTGGGAATAATGAAAAAAATGCTCCTTTTATGGTAGCAACAAATCCAATGCCTTTTTATGCTGGTTGGGATGAAAGCTCTCGTAAATTTGTATTAACTAATAGATTATTATCAAGAAAAGATGCCGGTTATTCTTTTGTAAATGATGCAAATCAATTTACTGAATACTTAAAAGCTCCATTTAATGGAATGAATGCACCTACAACATTATATTGGCAAATTCCTTTTACAACTTATGATCCTGATCAATTTTTTGCTTTAGGAATGGATGGATTTTCACCTATTGGTTGGAGAAATTTTCATTTTAAATCTTCAAAACAAACAACAAAACCAATTTTAGTTAAAAAAATTGAATCAACTTTAACTTCTCTTTCTTCAGCTTCACCTTCGCTTTTTCGCACACGAAGCAAAGGATTCGGCGAAGCCGAGGAGCGAGAAGCAAAAGAGCAAACAACTTCAAATAAATTTTCAAAAGATCTTCATATTAAATTTATAAATAAAACTTTAAAAAATTCATTTCTCACTTCTCACTCCGTGAAGGAGCCAATGCAAACAAATAATATGAAAAACATTAATGAAAACCGTCAAAATCAAATAAATCTTTATAATAGAGTTCAAAAACGTTATAAACGAGTTAAAAAACACCCAAGACCTCCAGTTTGGTTTCCTTCTGGAACATTAACAAATCAGGTATTACCTGTTCATTATATTTATGTTTTCTATAAACGTTATCGTTTACCAAGAGATCGATATGTACGTAGAAAATTAAGACGTAATAAAAATGAAGATTTAAAACCTTTTATAAAGAATTTAAATCAATGGACAGATTATACATTACGAAAACGTGCAAAACCAAAACGCAAATATCATAGAAAAAATTTAAAAATGAAACGAAAAAATGAAGATTTCTTAGCTCATTTAAAAAGAAGAAAATTCAGAGGATTTACAGATGAAAAGATTCGTTTTAGACCAATTTCTGAAAGTCAAAAATTGAAAGAACTAAAACTACGTAAAAAACTTTTAACAAAAGATAAGAAAAAAACAGATCCTTCACAGCCACGTAGAGGAAGTGATAAAAAACAAAAAGTTTCAAAAGATAATATCAGGTTACGTCAATTAAGACGTCGAGTTCAAAGACAAGTTTTCAGACCTGTATGGCGCTATAAACCACAATCAGGAGGTTTTGTTTGGCCTGGAGATTATTTAAGATTTGAATTAGTAAAAGCTCCTAAACTTCAAATAAATACAATTAGTTCTTCTTCTTCACAAAGCGAGAAGCCGCGTAGTGATCGCTCCACAGGCCAGTCAAATTTAAAAGTTTCTGAAAAACAAAGAAATATTCGTAAGAAAAAACGTCGTGTTATTCAAGAATGGCAAGTACAACCAAAAAAATATTTCTTACAAAAACATAATCTAAAAGTTCTAAAAAAACGTTTACAAAAATCACAAAATTTAACTTTCTAGTCATAATAAAAACATTTCAATTTAAAAATAAAAAAAAGAAACCTTTTTTTTAATTTTTTATTTTATTATAGACTATTTAAATTTTTTTTGATAAAATATTAAAATCAAATTTTTAAAGTTTTATAATAAAATTTTTATAAAACTTTAAAAATTTGATTTTTCTTAAAAATTTAAAATTTTTATGAAAAAAAAATGAATCACTCCTTATTTTTTGAAGTGAATTTGCAATTCTTAATTCTTTATATTATATTTGCTATAATATAAATTTTATATTCAATATAATATCAATTTTAAAATACCAAAATACTTTTGCTTGGTTCTTTCCTTTCCTGCACTTCTTCAAAAATACTCTTTTGTAAATATAAATAAAGAAGCAAAAGCATATTTTCATTAATTGAAGTAACAAAGTGAGCAGTGAAGTAAGAAATAAAAGAGTGATGAGTATCCAAAGAAAAAGTGTAAATATAACTCTTCAATTACTGATAAAGAGTAAAACAAAAAAGAACTTAATTTTGAAATAATCAAATAAATAAATATTGGCGGCATAGCCAAGTGGTAAGGCAGAGGATTGCAAATCCTTTATCCCTCAGTTCGAATCTGAGTGCCGCCTTAAAATTTGTTTAAGGTATTTAAAAAGATTAGAAATTTTTTCTTTTAAAGAAAAGTTTTAAAAAAAGTATCAAACTTCAGGAAGTTGCTTCAAGTTTCAAAAAATACATTTGAAATATATTTCTACTAAATTTTTAAAGTGGAAAAATCAAAATCATTAACTCAGTTTTTTTATAGTTAGTTAATGATAAAAAAATATATATTTTTTTTTAATAAAATTTATGTTAAGTCCTAAAAGAACAAAATTTCGTCGCCATCATCGTGGTCATTTAAGGGGGAAAGCTAGTCGTGGAAATAAAATTGCATTTGGGGATTTTGGTTTACAAGCATTAGAACCTTGTTGGATTACTTCAAGACAAATTGAATCAGGACGACGAGTTTTAACAAGATATGTTCGTCGTACAGGTAAATTATGGATTCGTATTTTTCCAGACAAACCAGTTACAATTCGACCTGCTGGAACTCGTATGGGTTCTGGAAAAGGTTTTCCAGAATATTGGGTTGCGGTAGTGCATCCTGGAAAAATTATTTATGAAATTACTGGTATTTCTGAAGTTTTAGCAAAACAAGCTTTAAAAACAGCAGCTTATAAAATGCCAATTAAAACAAAATTTTTAAAAGCTGAAAATAACTAATCACTCTTTTGCTTCATTTCAGTGCTTCGGTTCTTCACTTTGGTTCTTCACTCCTTCGCTTCTTTCGCGCCTTCGCTTCTTTCGCTTCGGCGTAGCCTTCCACTTCTTCGCATCGGCTACCTTCGCGCCTTCGCGGAGCGAAGAAGCGGAAGGCTACGCCGAAGCGAAAGAAGCGAAGGGAGCCAATATGAAGAAGCAAAGTGCAGGCTTCGCTTCGCGCACAAAAAGTAACGAAAAGCTGAGGTGAAGAACCAAATAGCTGACACAAAACTGAAGCACAACTGAAGAAGATGCAAAAAAAAAATTTATATATTAATAATTTAATATATATATGATGAAAATAAAGTTTCAATATTCTTAATAAATTTATGATAAAACCACAATCATATTTAAATGTTGCTGATAATAGCGGAGCTCGTAAATTAATGTGTATTCGTGTTTTAGGTGGTGGACGTCAAACAGCTGGTATCGGGGATGTTATTATTGCAGTAGTAAAGGATGCTTTGCCTAATATGCCATTAAAAAAATCAGATGTTATTCGAGCTGTTATTGTGCGCACAACAAAAGGTGTGCGTCGTGAAAATGGAATGATGTTACGTTTTGATGATAATGCAGCTGTTGTAATTAACAAAGAAGGAAATCCTCGAGGAACACGTGTTTTTGGTCCAATTGCTCGAGAATTGCGTGAACGTGATTTTACTAAAATTGTTTCTTTAGCACCAGAAGTAGTTTAAAAATATAAAGAATATAGAATTTAACTACTTTCTTTAGCCTTTTAAGATCAAAAATTGTTTGCAATCTAAGATGTCCTTCTTTGCTTCCTTTGCATTGCATCAGTGCTTTTTCTGCTTTGGTAGAGTTGAAGCTTGCGCTTCTTCTTTGGTTGTGTGTCAGCTCGGCTTCTTCTTCGGTTGTGTGTCAGCTCAGCTTCTTCTTCGGTTGTGTGTCAGCTCAGCTTCTTTCACTTCACTCCACAAGTGAAGAAGCGCAAGTACACCAATGTGAAGAAGCGAGCAAAAGGAGCTGAGCTAAAGATGTAGAGCGCCTAAGATGTGAAGAAATGGAAACAAAAGTAGTGACTTTGAAGAAGCGGACAAATTGATTCCTATAATTTAATTAATTTTAATTTCTCTTTTGTTTTAAATGAATTAAATTTTTTATTCTAAATATTATTCAACACTGCTTATTATTATATACAGACTAAAATTTATTTTAATCTATATTTGATTTTTTTTATAAACTTCAGAACACTCATTGATATAACTCCTTTAGTTCTTTTGCTGCTTTGCTTTTTTTTTTAAGTTTTTAGTCAATCATATAAAGCTGCCCTTCACTTCATTCATTAAAAAAAGCTGCTTCTTTTTTGCATGTGCAGAACTCACTTTGCTATTTCCTCTTCTCAGCCGCTACTTTTGCTTTGGTTTTTTTGCTTTGCTCGGCTTCTTTCACTTCAGTTCACTTCACTTCACTCCACAAGTGAAGAAGCGCAAGCGTGTCGATTCTTTCGCTTCGGCTCCGCCAATGCGAAGGGAGCCTTCCGCATCGGCTTCCTTCGCTTCGGCTCTGCCGAAGCGAAAGAAGCGAAAGAAGCGAAAAAGCAAAAAGCTGCAGATGAGAAAAAGCAAAAAAAGGTAGACCAATGCGGCTTCTAAGAAAAAGCTACGGAGAAGAAGTGAAGAAGCAGAAATATTTTATTTAAAAAGTGTAGAAAAAAAGAAGAGCAAATAAATGTATGAAAAAATTAATAAAAAATACAAATATCTTTGTTAATTTTTTCATCTTTAAATTTTCTTATAAGATATTAACCAGTATTACATTTATAGGAATAAAAAGTTTTTAAATTTCAAAAGTATGTAAAAATTTGTAATATAAAAAAATAAAATTTTAAATGAATATTAAAAAATATTAATTAAATTCATATTTAATAATTCAATTCATTTATATAAGTTAAATAAAATTTATTTATAACAAAAAAAAATGACTCAACGTTTAAAGCAATATTATATGGAGAAAATTGTGCCAACATTATATAACCAATTTGGATATAAAAATATCCACCAAGTGCCTCGTATTGAAAAAATTGTTTTAAATCGAGGAATTGGAGATGCTTCTCAAAATAACAAAATTCTAGAATCTTTTTTAAAAGAATTAGGTCTTATTTCTGGTCAAAAAGGAGTTGTAACTCGTTCAAAAAAATCTATTGCTGGATTTAAAATTAGAGATAAAATGCCCGTTGGTGTTTCTGTTACTCTTAGAGGAGAACGCATGTATGGTTTTTTAGATCGATTAATTCATTTAGCTCTTCCTCGAGTGCGTGATTTTCAAGGAATTGATCCAAAAAGTTTTGACAAAAATGGAAACTATAGTTTAGGACTTGAAGAACAATTAATGTTTCCAGAAATTGAATATGATAAAATTGATCAAATTCGAGGAATGGATATTTGCATTGTTACAACAGCAAAAAATCAAGAAGAAGGTCTTTCTTTATTAAAAGAATTTGGTTTTCCTTTTAAACTTTAATTAAAAATTAAAGTTTAATATTTTTATTCATAGAAAAATTTTTTCTATGCGTTTTCTTAAAGGATTTTTATAATCCTTAAATTTTGTTCAGGTTTTATTCTTTTTATTTGCAATCTTCAAATTCATTTTTTCTTTCAGTTCTTTACTTTATTTCTAAATCGTAGGTTAAATTAAAAATAATTTATGATTATTTTTTTTTTAATGTTTGATTCAACAAGAAATTAGCAAAGATGCACTGATCTAAAGAATTATAAATAAACTCTAAATTCGAAAAGTCAAAGGTTATTCTTTTACTATTTTTGTGCACTTTTGCTTTTTATTATCTTCTGTGCTTCTTCTCCACGTCTTTGCTTACATTTTTCTTTTCTTTTACTGTGTGTTTATAAGCAAAGACAGTTGCTGTCCTGTTTACTTTGCTTGCTTTTGCTTCACTTTACACACAAAACAAAGTGAAGGCTTAGCTGAAGAAAAATCAAGCGAAGATGAAGAAGCAGCTGAGAAGAAAGAGAAAAATAAAGATTGAAGCAATCAAATAAGAAGTAAAGGAGCAGTGGAGAAAAAGAATGAATGTTTGCACTTTGGCTCTTTGCTTCTGCGCTTTTCTTCTTCACTCCTTCGCTTCTTTCGCTGAAGTAGCAAAAAGCCTCCGCTCGCGGAGTGGAGGCTACGCCGAAGCGAGCGAGGAAGCAAAATAATCATCTTTGATTAAGAAAAAAAACAGCAGATTTCAAACATAAAGAAGCAAAGCCTTCAATTTGCAGCTACTCCTTTGGAAATTAAAGCAAGCAAATGTAAATTGAAAGAATGATAAAATTTTAATAATAAAATGTATATGGTAAACGATACTATTAGTGATATGTTAACTCGTATTCGTAATGCTTGCATGGTTCAAAAAGGCACAGTTTTAGTACCTTTTACAAAAATGAATCAAAAAATTGCTCAAATTTTAGAAAAAGAAGGGTTTATTCAAAATTTCCAAATTTCTGAAGATTCAAAAAATTTCATTTTACGTTTAAAATATAGATCAAAAAAAATTGGAAATAAAAAACATAAAGAATCTTGTATTACTAATTTAAAAAGAATTAGTAAACCTGGATTAAGAATTTATGCAAATCATAAAGAAATTCCTCGTGTATTAGGAGGTGCAGGTATTATTATCTTATCAACACCTGAAGGGCTTCTTACTGACAGAGAAGCAAGATCTTTAGGTATTGGAGGTGAAGTTTTATGTTCAATTTGGTAAATTTTTTTTTAGTTTGAAAAAAAATAAAAATTAAATAAATTTTAAAAAGCATATTTTATGTTTATTTAAATCATAAAATATGCTTTTTAATGAAAAAAATTTAAAATTTGAAAGAGAAAAATTTTTTAGATATAATATATTTATATTAAAAACAAATAAATAAAATTATCCTTTGCTTCTTGTTCCATTGCATCTTCGGCTCCTTGACTTTTTGCTTCTTCTTCGTCTCACCTCTGTTGAAGCAAAGGAGCAAATAAGAAGCAAAAGACACGCTTGCACAACCGAAGTGATAAACAAATTTATTTCTTTGTTTTTTGCTTCTACATTGGATTTTTGCTTCACATGAAGCGATGGTTTCCTCTTTTTCACAGTCACTACGCAAAAGCGAAAAAGAGGAAGCCAAAGAAACCAAAACGGATGCGAAGAAGCTAGAATTTAAAAATAAAGATCAAATTTGTTCTTTGCTTCTCGCTTCATAAAGAAGCCAATTCGAAGAAGCAAGAAGCAAAGAATAATTTTTTTATAATCTATTTCTATGCATTGTTAATAAAATTTTTAGAATTGACTCTTTTACTTGAAAAAAATTTATACTCAATCTTTTTGCTTAACTTTTTCCAAAAAAGATTTTTATATCTTGTATATAGAAAAAATGCAAAATAATAGTTAACAAATCATAAAAAAGCGTAAGCTTTACTAAAAAATCCAAATCAAGTAAATGGTTCAATATAATTTAAGAATTGTTTATATAGACATTCATTAATATGACAATTAGTTCACCAGAACGCGAAGCTAAAAAAGTAAAAATTGCGGTAGATCGCAATGCTGTTGAAACAAGTTTCGAAAAATGGGCGTGTGACCTGAAAAAAGGAGTAGATATTGTAAATTATATTTTATATAATAAAATTAGCCAAAAAAAATTCTTTAATTTTCTTTAAAAGTGCTTGATAAAAAACAATTTATCAAGCATTTTTAAAGAAAATTATTTGAAATCCTTCTTCTAAAAATTTACTTTGTTAAAAATATAAATATATATAACTAAAATTTTTATAAAAAATCTATTTTTAACATTAGATTTGATTCAAAAAAAACATGTAAATATTATATGTATAAATATTTAAAGAATATTAAAAGAGTTGATTCAAATTGTTTTAACCAATCAAATTTAAAATTTCTTGCAGCCTTCGCTTCTTTCGCTTCGTCGGAGCCTTCCGCTTCGCGAAGCGAAGGAAGCCGATTCGGATGCGAACCGAAGCAAAGGAAGCTGAGGAGCAAGAAGCAAACAAATCAAAATTTAAATACAAGTTTTAAAAAATATTCTACTTTTAATTCTTTAAAAAAAAATATTTTAGTTCTCAAGTTCTATTTTCTCATAAAAAATAAAATAAAAAATAAAAAATTTTTCATTTTAAGTTTTGTTTTTTTTGAAAATTTTTATAAAAAATTCAAACAAGATTTTATTAAAGATAATAAACTCATATTTTCATTTGAAATTAATGATTCAATTTCTATTACTTTAAATTTTACTTTAAATTTTTTATTTATTCTGTTAAAGAATATCTTATTTACTTTTTTGCAAAATTCAAAAGCCAAATTTGTTTGTTTGAAGTTTAGAATATATAATTCTAATAAAAGATTTCAAAATGAAAATAAAACAATAATTAATGATTTTGGTTCTTCGGTAATAAAAGATTTTAAAAAAATTGAAAAATCAAATAAAAGACTTTCTATTTTAAAATTTTTAAAAAGAAATTCTATTAAATTTATATTTATAAATTTTTTTTCTATTATTCTTAATTTCAAATCTTCAATTCCACACTTTTGCTTCTCGGCTCCTTATTCTTCGGTATCTTCAGCTTTTCACCTCGATTCCTTCGCTTCTCACTCCTCGGCTTCCTTCGCTTCTTTCGCCTCGGCTCCGCCGAAGCAAAGGGAGCCTTCCACTTCGCGGCTGCGAAAGAAGCGGCTGCAAGAAGCAAAACCAACACGCTTATTTTGCCCGCGGAGCAACTGCATCACTTCCGCGAAGGAACCAAAGCCTTTGCTTCGCGTGAGGCGGATGTCTTCATATTGTTTATGCCAAAGCAAAAGTAGCAGAAGTAAAGTGATAAGAAGGGGCTGCAAAGAAGCAGAGGCTTTTCCAAAGAAGCCAATGCAAGAAGCAAAAGGAGCAAAGAAAAATAGGAATAGCAATTCTATCTTTTTTATTAAAAATGTAAAAAATTGGAAAGTTAATAAAAATAAAAAAAGTTATTTAAAATTTTTTTGTTTAAAAAAAGAATTTTTTTATTTTATGTTTTTTCAACATATTTATTATTATATAAATCTTCTATTTCATTTTTATTATTTCTCATTTAAAAAAATTCAATACATTATACTAATAAAAACTTTTTTAATAAAACATTCTTCAAAAAAAAAAGTACCATTATTTCACTATGCTCCACCAATCTTTCATATGTGCAATTTTGCTTCAGCACTTGATCCATCTTTTTCTTTGCTTCTCGCACGCTTCCACAGAACAGATGCGAAGGCTTCACTGAAGCAAAAGCAAAGAAGTGAAGGAGCACAACAAAAGAACAGAGATCTTGCTACACAAAAGCAACTAAACACTGCCCCTGCCTACGCTCCTTCATGTGTGAAGCAAAAGCAGTGTCTGCGCTCACTTTGTGCTCCTTCACAGCCACATAGTTTTACTTCACACACAAAGCAAAGGCATCTTTTGCTTTTTCACTTCTTCACATTTTCAGCTTCGCCAACGCGCTTGTTTCGCTCGCTCCTTCGCATCCACTACTTCAGCAAAGCTGATGAAGAAAAAGAAGCAAAGGAACCGAAGCGAAAGAATCGACGCACTAGTGCGAACAGAAGCCTTTGCTTTTTCGCCTTAGCTCCTTCTTTGGCAAAGCTGAGGAGCGAGAAGCAAAAAAGCGAAAGAAGGCTTCACCAAAGTGCTTTGTCTTTATCAAAGCTGAGAAGAAGAGCAAAAAAAAGAAAACATGCAAATCCAAGTGAAAGAAAGCAAACTGCTAAATTTTTTAATAAAATTTCTCTAAACAATAATATGTTTTTTTTATTCAACAATAAAAATTTTTTTAATAATATGATTTTTGAAATCTATAATAGAGTTTTATTTTTAAATAATTATTTTTCAATTTTTTTCAATCTAAAATATAAACCTTTTAGAATGAATAATTTAATTAAAAGCAACACTTTTAAATTTTTAAAATTAACTCAAAATATTTACAATATAAACTTACTTTTAAAATTTCAAAAAATATTTTATATTATTGAAATAACTTATTTTCTCTCAAAAAAAAATTTTTATAATAAAACAAAAAAATTTTTATTTTTTAAAATTCAAAAACTTTTATGGAATTGTTTTATTTTAAAAAAAAAATCATTCTTACCATTGTATTCGATTATTTTTTTATCGCAAAGTGAAAAAAAATATTCAAATTTTTATTATCATATTAATGATAATATACTTGAAAAAGAATCTGTTCTTTCAATTTTTATTAAAAAAAAATTGTTGTTTTTGCACTATACTCCTTTCTTCTGCAAAAAAGACAAGTTAAGAAACAATTTGAGGTTAGGCCTTCACTCCTTTGCATACACAACTTCACTTCTTCACAGCCATTATTTTGGCGAAGCCTCTTTTTCTTCGCCTTCTTCGGCTACACCTTCGCTTCTTCGCATTGGCTACCTTCGCAGCCGCTTCTTTCGCTTCGGCGAAGCTGATGCGAAGGAAGCCGATGCGGAAGGCTCCCTTCGCCTCAGCTCCCTTCGCCTCGGCTCTGCCGAAGCGAAAGAAGCGAAAGAAGCGAAGCGAAAGAAGCCTTTGCTCATGAAGCAAAGACTTCGCCAAACTGATGAAGTGCGCAAAAGAAGCAAAAGAGAAGCAAAAAAAAAACAAAAGAATAGATTTAAAGCAATGAATATTATTTCAAATAATGTGAAAAAAAGGAACAAAAAAATTGAAATAATATTAGGACCTTTAAGATTTGGATTATCCTTTGAACTTTATTGTAATATTTTTTCTTTTTATACTTTCAATTCTTTTATAAAACAATCAATTAAAACAATTAAAAGCAATTTTTTATTTTATGATTGTCTTAATTTCTATAAAAAAAAATTTTTTAATTTAAATAATTATTCTTGTTCTTCTTTTGTGATGCTTTTGAAAACAACTGAAATCCAAGATTCCTATAAAACAAAGAAGAAGCAAAGAAAAAGTGAAACACTCCACGTAGCTGAAAAAATTTTAGTAAAAAAAAATCAAATTTATACACTATTATCCAAAAAACAAAATTTAGTGATTAACAATCAGAATTTTTTTTCTGTTTTAAAAAAACTAATTGAAATTTTAAAACAAATTAGACCTTTTAAATTTATATTACATCTTAAAAAATATATTTTTTTTACTAAAAACTTAAAAAGTTTTACTTTTTTTAATATTATATTAAAAGCTTTTTACCCATATTATAAGACATCTAATTTTGTTTTAAATTCTTCTGAAATTGAAAATAATTTAAAATCAAAAATGTTTTTTCTTATAAAGAAATTTACAAAAATAAATATGTTGTTATCACTTTGGCATAGCCTCCATTTCGTGAATGAAAATAAAAATTCAATTTCTTTTTTTTCTGAATTAAAAATTCAAAATAACTTCTTAGCAATCTTGCTATATACTTGGCTACTTCAATACACAAATGAACACACAAAAATAAACTCAATAATATCAAATTACGGCAGAAGTAAAGAGGTAAATCAAAAAATATTAGATTCTTATAATCAGAAAGACACTTTGCAGCCGATCCTTAACTCCCATGCATCGAGCTTCCATTTCGGTGATAAGTTAAAGAAGCGAAATTACATGAACAAGAGCGAAGGAGTAAAGCAAAAGAAAGGAAGAGAATACAATATTTCTTCAGATCAGAAAAAAAAAAATAAGAAAGAAAAAAGTGAAGATATTAAATTATATAATATTGGTTTTTATTATGGATCTTTTTTATTAAATTTTAATATTAATATTTTTGATATTGTGGAAATTCTTTATAAAAATTTTTATATTTCTTTTTTAAAGATCCAAAAAACAAAATTGTTTAAAATTAGATTAATAAAGTCACATATTAGAATGAATAAATATTCATTTAAAACATATATAATAAATTTATTTAAATACAAATTTTTCAAATCTGTTTTAAAAAAACTTTATTATCGCTGCGGTTCTTTTGCTTCTCGCTCATCAGCTTCCTCAGCTCCCTTCGCTTCGGCGGAGCCGAGGCGAAAGAAGCAAAGGCTGCGAAGAAGCAAAAAAGCTTTCGCTTGCGAAGCGGAGACTACACTGAAGCATGTAAAAAAAAAAATTAAAGAAAAAAAATATATAAAATCAATATTTTCACTCCACACTAAATATAAAAAAAGTTTAAAAAATAAAAATTTGTTTTTATATGATTTTAAAAAATTTTTTTTTAATTATTCTTTTTTTACAATCTATAAAAATTTTCAAATAAATAAAATTCAAAATAAAAGCAAATTTTTTTTAATAAAAAAATGGGACCCTTTAAAATCAAAATATCAAAAAATATCAAATTATATTTGGAAAAAGAATAAAATTTCATTTTTTTATGAAAAAAATTATCTAAATATTTTTAATAATAGCAAATTTTCAAATTGTTTAATAACAGATAAAAATAATATTTTTGTTTTAAATAGTAAATATACTATTATTAAAAAATTTACAGATGCTTCTATTGCATGGAATACAAAATTTAATATAAGTCATTGTTCATTATCACAAAAAAAGATTAAAGAAAATAAAGAAAATATTTTCTATTTAAAAAAAAGAAAAATATTAAGCTTAGAAGAAATAAATTCTTTAAAATTAAAAAAAAATGGATTAAATTTTAAAGGCTTTTTTTTATTTTTGAGATATGTATCAAATAAATTATTCGAAAGCAAAAAAGAAAAATTTAATACCAAAGAATCTTTAATTATAGATAAAAAAGGTTGCTTAATAAAAAAACAAATCCCTATTTTAAAACATCATAAAGTGCAAAATTTTCATCAATTCTTCTTTTACTGTATGGATTTTCACTTTTCAAGCTGGGAATCTTCAAATTGTCAATCAAAAATTTACAAACCAAAAACACAACAAAAGACTCAATATTTCAATTTAAAAATAAATATTGGTTTAATACCTTCAAAAAAAAATTTAAAAAAACATTTAAATTTATTAAAAAATATTATTTTAAAAAAAAATTCTCAAGCTCAAAAAAAACTTCTTTATAAGTTGAGTTATAGAATTATAAATTGGAGTTACTACTATAAAATAGTAACAAATTCTCAATTATTTTATTATTGTGATAAAATAATATATAAACTTCTTTGGAAATGGGCTTGTCGTAATCATCCAAAAAAAAGTAAAAAATGGATTCAACAAAAATATTTTTTTTCTTTAAAAAACAAAAAATGGGTTTTTGGAATTTTGCCAAAAAATTTTGATTCAAAATCATCTAGAAAAGATATATATTATTTACCTTTTCATAATTTTTTAATAAAAATTTAAAATAAATTTGTTTCTTTTGCTTTGTCTCAGCTTTTCACTACTTTGGTTCTTCAGTTCTTCGCAGCCGCTTCGGCAGAGCCGATGCGGAAGGCTCCCTTCGCGCCTTCGCTTCTTTCGCTTCGGCGAAGCCGATGCGAAGGTAGCCGATGCGAAGAAGCAGAAGGCTACACCGAAGCGAAAGAAGCGAAGAAGTGAAAAGTTGAAGAACCGAAGCGCGTCGGAAAAGTCGAAGCACCGAAGACGCCCGGCTGAAGCACCAAAGCAAAAGAAGCAAGCAGAAGACATGCGACCAAAGTGATATATCTTTCTTATATAATATTATTATGATATAATATCATATAAGAAATTTAAGCACACAAATTGTTCAAAAAATGTTTTATATAAAAAAAAATTATGGCAGGTAAACCAGTTGAACGTCCTTTTTCTGACATTTTAACAAGTATTCGTTATTGGGTTATTCATAGTATTACAATTCCAGCTTTATTTATTGCAGGTTGGCTTTTTGTAAGTACAGGTTTAGCTTATGACGTATTTGGAAGCCCTAGACCTAACGAATATTTTACAGAAGATCGTCAAGATGCTCCATTAATTACAGATCGTTTTAATGCACTAGAACAAGTTAAAAAACTATCTCAACAATAATTTAATCAATAAAAAAAGTTTCCTTTCATTGCTTGCCCATTATCTTTGATTGCAAAAGTGCATTGGTTCTTTGGTTCATGCAAAGTGGAGGCTGAGCTTCGGCAAAGCTGAGGAAGCAAAAAAGTCAAAGATATGAAGCGGCAAGAAATACTTTTTTTATTTTATTAAGTATGGATTCTTTATTTTATTTAATTTTAGAGAATCCATACTTACTTAATTTAAGATTTCTTAATAGAAATCTATTTTTATTAATTATTAATTTTATTAATAAAAAAGAAAGTCTTTTGTTTTTAAAATTATAAAAAAATTTGGTTCAATATGATTGTAATATTTCTTTTTGTGCGTGTTGGATAGTTATTTGTTTGTAATTGAAATTATTACCAAATGAACTTGGCATTTGAACCCAGGTATCTTACTCAGAAGCAAAGTTGTGAAACACAAGTGCAAAGGGTTGTAAAGAAATAGTAATGTAGGGAAACCTATAGGGGACTGCAGCATGATACAAAAGTGGGGCTTATGAGAGCTTGTCCTGCAAGGGGAGGTGGTATGAGGTTATATCTGGCTACTGAAGTTTAATATATTTACAGGTGAAAAACCCTGTCGATTGAAATCCCCCTTGGTAAGAAAAATGACTAAAGGGACCAAGTATGGATAATCACAGTGTAAGGGAAAGTCCCTTGCAGCAGAGATGCTAGCTATAGAATAGTCTACTCACCATAAAGCAAACAATGAAACCAACTAGACTGTCTAAGGGCACTTATATTCAATTAGACAAAGCCAAAGTAAAGAAAGTGCCTAGGGTTTGAACCCCCAAATATGGACAGGAGAGGCCTATGACCCAGTAATGGGGTGGGAGGCCAGGGAGGACCTAATGAGCCTGAGAGTCCAAATAGGATGTAAATTGTAAGTCCTGGACTGAGTATGGTTCATGTAGGAAGTGAATAAAGTATGTGTATGTAGAAACAGTAAAGAAATTGGCCTATTAATTCAAATAACAGACCTCAACTTTAGGGATAGCGAAAGCAGTGGGATGAACCAGGCTTGCAGCATAAATGAGGACCCTGCTGCAATCGATGACACAAACAAAAGAAATAGATACACAATTATACTTTACCACTAACCTCCTGGAAAGCTGGTTGCATTGTAAGGTGCATGTCCAGTTTGGGAACGAGCAGTGGGATTAGCAATCCCCTGCTTAGTTTCATTAATTTTATTAATGTCATTTATTGAATTGAATAAATAATAAATTAAAAAATTTTTTCTCGCTTCTTTATTTCATGACATCAAAAAAAATTATTTATATTATTAAAGAAAGAATGTCTCAACAAACTGAAAAAATGGAAATTTTAGTTCGAGCAGTTGGTAGACGAAAAGAAGCTGTGGCTCAAGTTAAAATTGTAAAAGGAACTGGAAAATTTTTAATTAATAAAAAACCAGCTTCTGATTATTTACATAATAATTCAAATTCAATTTTATCAATCCAAGCTCCATTTGAAATTTTACAAAAACAAGAAGTACTTGAAAAAACACAAGATCAAAATTCAACAAATTCTCAAGAAAGTTCAGAAACAACTTTAAATGGATTAATTCCATCAAACCTTGATGCACATGTAAAAGTGGAAGGAGGAGGTTTAATGGGGCAGACAGAAGCCATTAGATTGGCTGTTGCAAGAGCAGTTTGTGAAATGAATGGAACCTCAGAAATTCGCAAAAATTTAAAAGATAAAGGATATTTAACTCAAGATTCGCGTATTAAAGAGCGTCGCAAATATGGGCTTAGAAAAGCAAGAAAAGCTCCACAATACAATAAACGTTAATATTTTAAATATCTTTTAAAGAGAGTCTTTCATCAATCTAAGATATCCTTCTGATAAGGTTGCTTTTTTGCTTTGCCGAAGCCCTAAAGCAAAAGAGAAGCAAAGAAAGGAGCCTTAGCTTAGCTACGGTGCTTTGGTTCTTCGCTCCCCAAAGAAGCAAATAGCCTTTGCTTCACTTCGCTTCTTTTGCTTCGGTGGATCCGAGGCAAAGAAGCGAATAGCCTTCACTTTGGTTCACGAAGCGAATAGTCTTCACTTTGGTTTACGAAGCGAATAGCCTTCACTTTGTGAGCGTGACCAATGCAAAAGAGGAAGCAACACAATTTGATTTGCAAAGCAGCAGAGAGAATCTTTGATTGACAAAAACCAACTTTAAATAAAAATATTTTCTTTATAAACTACTTTTTTAAAAGTAATTTATAAAGAAAATATTTTTTTGAATCTATTTATAAAATAAAACAAATTATTATTATTTCTAATAAACTACAAATAAATAATAATAAAAAATGAAATCGGAAATTTTAATTTTGATTCATTATTAAAAAATCAAGGAGATGTTTTTACTAAACTATAAAAATAAAAGTTAGAAAATTTTAATATTTCTCTTTACTTTGCTTGTTCTTTGCTTTTCTTCCTTAACTTTGCTCCTTCGATTTGCTTCCTTTTGCTTTTTTTGCATCCTCAGCCATGCATCTTCAGCCATGCGTCTTCACTTCATCTTTCACTTTGGTTCTTCTTTCTTCGGTTATTCTTCGCTCCTTCACTTCTTCTTTGCTTCAGCGTAGCCCTTGCTCTACGGGCGAAGAAGTGAAGGAGCGAAGTAGCAAAAAGACAAGCTAAAGCACACTGAGCCAAAGTGAAGAAAGAAGAACTAAAGACATGTGAGCTGAAGATGCCACAGCAAAAAAAACAGCAAAGAAGGAAAAGTGACAAAAAAAGCAGAGAAAACATATAGCAAAGGATATAAACCAAAAAAGAAAAATATTATTATTTTTTAAATTTTTTTATATCTTATAAAGTTTTATATTTCTTTTTGAATCTTAAAAAGAATCTTTTTTTTTATAAGATTCTTAAACTTTAAAAAAAAATTATACTTTATATTATTATGAATAACGAAAATTTTATTCGACGTTATGTTATTATTGGAGAAAGAAGATTAAGTAATTATTGGTGGGCTACAATTATTTTAATTGGTGCTACTGGGTTTTTACTAACTGGTATTTCAAGTTATATTGGAACAATAAATAGTTTTTTTATTTCAGAATCTTTTATTCCTTCACTTCTTTCGCGAAGTGAAAACACAAATATTTCATTTTTTCCACAAGGATTATTAATGTGCTTTTATGGTAGTTTAGGTCTGTTACTTAGTCTTTATTGGTGGTTTTTAATTTTTTGGAATGTTGGAGGTGGTTTTAATGAATTTAATAAAAAAGAAGGTATCATTCGTATTTTTAGATGGGGATACCCAGGTAAAAATCGTAAAATTGATTTGTCTTATACTTTGAAAGATGTTGAATCAATTAGAGTCGAATTAAAAGAAGGATTTGATTCTCAAAGAACAATTTTTATGACATTAAAAGGTAAACGTGAAATTCCTTTAACTGGAATTGGGCAACCTTTAACAATACAAGAAATTGAAAAACAAGCTTCTGAATTAGCAAACTTTTTACAAGTTTCTTTAGAAGGTTTATAAAATCTTTATTAAAAGATTTTATAAACCTTCTAAAGAAACTTCTTTGCAGCCACTACTTTTGCTTCTTGCCTCGGTTCACTTGCGCTTGTGCTTCCTCACTTTGGTGAAACCTTGATAGCCGCTTCTTTTGCTTCTTCTTCGCATTTGCTACGCCAAAGTGAGCGAAAGAAGCCTTTGCTCCACTCGTAGAAGCAAGCAAAATAAGCTAAGCTGAAGCAAATACTCATCAAAGTGGATGTGGATAGAGATTGAAGAGGAGAAGTGAAGTACTTAATTAATGAAAAAAGATCATATAATGTATAAATATCTTTTTTCACTATTTTTAAAGTTTTATAGTGAAATTGTATTAAGTATTTTTTTATTTATTACTAAAGAAAAAAAATAAGTTTTAATAATAAAATATTAAAAAAAAACAAATAAATTTTATCTTCGCAGCCTTCGCTTCTTTGCATCGGCTACCTTCGCTTCTTTCGCGCCTTCGCTTCGGCTACGCCGAAGCGAAGAAGCGGAAGGCTTTTTGCTTCGCAAACCGAAGCGAAGAAGCGAAGGTAGCCGATGCAAAGAAGCGAAACAAAGGAGCAAGAAAAATTGTTCTGCTTCTTCACCTTGGCTCCGCTGAAGCGAAAGAGACCTTTAAAAAAGGGAAACTAAAAAAAAATAAAAATAATGAGTCCAAAAAAATAATGAGTCCAAAGAATAAATTTTGAAAAACAAAAAGCAATAATTTTTTTAATATATTTTTATATATTATTTTATATATTAGTCTTTTGGATTTATTTTGTTTAGATTCACCTATTTTTAAGAATCTTTAAGTTCACTTCATAAAAAAAATATCTTTTAATTTAATAGATTTTTAATATATAAACAAAAAAACAAAAATAGAAAGATCATAAATAGAAAGATCAAAAATGATTTGAAATGAAATATTCCAAACGAATAATTAAAAAAATTAATCTTGCTCCTTCGCTTCTTCTTCGCATTGGTGCACTTGTGCTTCTTCGGCTCAGCTCTTCACTTCTTCTTCTTCGCTTTGCGAAAAAGCGAAAAACTGAAGCGAAAGAAGCCGAGCCAAAGCGAAGGAGCAAAGAAGAACAAAATTTTATAAATTAAAAGGAAATGAAATTTAAAACTTAAAAGTTTTCTTTAAATTCCAATATTTATTTGGTCTCCTTAAAAAAAAATGAGAAAAAATTATGCCTCGTTCACAAAGGAACGATAACTTTATCGATAAAACTTTTACTGTTATTGCAGATATCTTATTAAAAGTTTTACCAACTTCTCAACGTGAAAAACAAGCTTTCATCTATTATCGTGATGGAATGTCAGCACAAGCTGAAGGTGAATATGCTGAAGCTTTACAAAATTATTTTGAAGCAATGCGATTAGAAGTAGATGCGTATGATAGAAGTTATATTTTATACAATATTGGATTAATCCATACTAGTAATGGAGAACATGGAAGAGCATTAGAATATTATTACCAAGCTCTTGAAAGAAATCCATCTCTGCCTAGTGCTTTAAATAATATTGCAGTAATCTACCATTATCGCGGAGAACAAGCAATTGAAAATGGACAATCAGAAATTTCTCAAATTTTATTTGAAAAAGCTGCAGATTATTGGAAAGAAGCCATTAGACTAGCACCAACAAATTATATTGAAGCTCAAAACTGGTTAAAAATGACAGGCCGTGATAGTGGAATATAATTTAAAAATAGTAACATTATGACTTTTTCTTATATTTTATTTAAAAATAATTCGCAGCCACAATTTTCTTCTTCTTTGCTCTTTTGCTTCTCACTCCTTCGCTCTTCGCTTCGTTTCAGCGAAGCCGAAGCACCTCAACAAAGTCGAAGCACCGATGCGGAGAAGCAGAGGCTTCCTTCGCGCCGCGAAGCGGAAGGCTCCGCTGAAGCGAAAGAAGCGAAAGAAGGAGCTTTCGCTTCTTGCTCCTTCACATTGGCTACCTTCGCGCCTTCGCGGAGCGAAGAAGCGGAAGGCTTCCTTCGCATTGGCGTAGCCAAAGCAAAGCAGAGGCTTCGCTGAAGTGAAAGTAGCAGATGCGAAAGAGTAAAGAAGAAGAAAGTAGTGGCCACGAACAAAACGGAAGTGGTTCTTGAAAAAAAAATAAATTTTATAATTATGAAATTAGCTGTATACGGTAAAGGAGGAATAGGTAAGTCAACAACAAGTTGTAATATTTCTTTAGCATTATCAAGAAGAGGTAAAAAAGTTTTACAAATTGGTTGTGATCCAAAACATGATTCTACATTTACATTAACGGGATTTATGATTCCTACAATTATTGATACCTTAAAATCAAAAGATTATCATTATGAAGATGTATGGCCTGAAGATGTTATTTATCAAGGTTATGGAGGAGTTGATTGCGTGGAAGCTGGGGGTCCTCCAGCAGGTGCAGGTTGTGGAGGTTATGTTGTTGGAGAAACAGTAAAATTATTAAAAGAATTAAATGCTTTTTATGAGTATGATATTATTTTATTTGATGTATTAGGAGATGTTGTGTGTGGTGGTTTTGCTGCTCCATTAAATTATTCAGATTATTGTATTATTGTTACAGATAATGGGTTTGATGCACTTTTTGCAGCAAACAGAATTTGTGCTTCAGTAAGAGAAAAAGCTCGAACACATCCTTTACGTTTAGCAGGTTTAATTGGAAATCGAACAAATAAAAGAGATTTAATTGAAAAATATGTTGAAGCTTGTCCAATTCCAGTTTTAGAAGTACTACCTTTAATTGAAGATATTCGTATTTCTCGAGTTAAAGGTAAAACTTTATTTGAAATGGCTGAAACAGAAAAAACAATTACATTTATTTGTGATTATTATTTAAATATTGCAGATCAATTACTTACAGAACCAGAAGGTGTTATTCCACGAGAATTATCAGATTCAAATTTATTTTCATTATTGTCAGATTTTTATTTAAATCCAACTATTAATAATAATAAATCTGAACCAAATTCTTTAAAAATATCTGGAGAAAATGATATGTCAAAAATGAATAATTCTTTAAACAAAAGTCAAATAAAAGAAGAAAACATTGAATTCTTTTTAGTTTAATTTTGCTTTTTTTTTGTGTCAAATGTTTTTGGTTTTTTGGAATCTTTGATTATTTAGGTTGCATTCTTTACTTTATTTCTTTATTTCTGAATCTGTGAATACTATACTTTCTTTAAAGATCTTTGATCATTTGCAATTTTAGATTGCAAAGCACTCCTAAATAAGCATATGAATAAATGTAATAAAAGATAGTGCAAGAAATAAAAAAGTAAATAAAATGATATTTATTTATAATATAAAGAATAAAGTAAACTTTAACAGTTATCTTTAATCCTAAAAGAAATCAAAAATTCCAAAGGAAGTTCATATACAAAATATATTTGTATTTTTGAACAATAGTAAAAAAAAATTTTTAAAATTATGAAAGTTCGTTCTTCTGTAAAAAAAATTTGTACAAAATGTCGACTTATTCGTCGAAAAGGTAAAGTTATGGTAATTTGTACAAATCCAAAACATAAACAACGTCAAGGATAACTTTATTATTAATTATTATTATATAATTGACTTATTTTTTATTCATAAAGAATAAGTCGATTATAAACAACAATATTTTTATAATAAATTTTCTATATATATTATAGTTTAATAATATTTATAGAAATTATTATGATATAATAATTATATAGAGAAGAAAAATTAAACTTTAAATTTAAGTTTTAAAATTTTGTTGTTATTATTGTTATTAATATTAATTAGTCAATTATCTATATAATATAATTAGCTAATTAATAATTAATAACAACAAAATTGTTATGCTCCTTCGCGTTGGTACTTTGGAGTGTCTTTGGTTTCTTTTCTCTATTTCTCCAGCTCAGCTTCCTTTGCTTGGCTTTTCACTGCATCGGCTTCCTTCGCTTCTTTCGCCTCGGCTCCACCGAAGCGAAGCGGAAGGCTCCGCTGAAGCGAAGGGAGCCTTCCACTTCTTCGCTTCGGCGGAGCCGAGGCGAAAGAAGCGAAGGCGCGAAAGAAGAAGAAGCCAATGTGAAGAAGCAGATGCGAAGAACCAAAGATTCAAAGGCACCGGCTCCGCTGAAGCCAAAGAAACGAGAAGAAGCAAGAAGAAACTCCATGACTAACACATAACCAAAGCAAAAAGCGCAGACAAAAATTATTCAGAAATAAAAAGAAAAATTCTTTATTTTTAGTATTTTTTAGAAATAATACTAAATATATATGTATAAAAAATAAAAAAATATTTGTTTAGTATTTGATATTTTTTATTAGTATTTGATATTTTTTATTATAGAATAGCAGATTATTTAAATTCTATTATTCTTTATTTTTTATTAGTTTAAAAAAATTCACTTTAAATTTTAGTTAAAATCAAATAATTTAAACTGTTTTTAATTCTTTGCATATGCTACGCTTCCACTTTGCATACTTCTTTTGCTTCTTTGCAGCTGCTTCTTTCGCTTCTTTCGCTTCTTTCGCTTCTTTCGCTTCTTTCGCTTCGGCGAAGCCGATGCGAAGGAAGCCGATGCGAAGGGAGCCTTCCGCTTCGCGGCGCGAAGGAAGCCAATGCGGAAGGCTCTTCACTTCTTTGATCGTGCGTCAGTTCACTTCTTCAGTGCGCTAGCGTGACCGATATGCTTGTGCTTCTTTCGCTTCGGCTCTGCTGAAGCGAAAGAAGCCAAGGCGAAAAGCCTAAGCACCAAAGAAGCAAAAGAAGCAAAAGAAGCTGAGCCAAAGAAGGCGCAGAAGAAGCAAAGAAGTGAAAGAGTAGAGTAAAGATGCAAAAGAATTAATAATTCAAATTGTCTTATTATTTGAAATTGTTTTTGATAACTCTTTAATTTTAATATAAAGAATATTATGTCATATAATAATTTTGAAGGGTCATTTAAAAAAATGATTTTATCTGTGGGTATTTTTTTTGGAATCCTTTTTAATGGGATGTCACCAGCAGAAGCATATCCTGTTTTTGCTCAACAAAACTATGAAAACCCACGTGAAGCAAATGGAAGAATTGTTTGTGCAAACTGCCATTTAGCTCAAAAATCAGTTGAATTAGAAGTGCCTCAAGCAGTACTTCCTGATACAGTTTTTGAAGCTGTTGTAAAAATTCCTTATGATAAACAAGTACAACAAGTATTAGGAAATGGTAAAAAAGGAGATATCAATGTTGGAATGGTTTTAATTTTACCAGAAGGGTTTGAATTAGCCCCAGCAGATCGTGTTCCAGAAGAAATGCAAAAGAAAGTTGGAAAATTATATTATCAACCATATAGTCCAGAGAAAAAAAATATTTTAATCGTTGGTCCAGTAGCAGGGAAAAATTATAGTGAAATGGTAATTCCAATTTTATCTCCAGACCCTGCAAAAAATAAAAATGTTTCTTACTTAAAATATCCAATTTATTTAGGGGGAAATAGAGGACGCGGTCAAGTTTACCCAGATGGTTCAAAATCGAATAATAATGTGTTTAATTCTCCAGCAACTGGTAAAATTACAAGTGTAGCTGTTAGTAAAAAAGCATATGAAATTACTATTGAAACATCAAATGGGCAATCTATTGTAGAAAAAATCCCTGCTGGTCCAGAATTATTAGTTAAAGAAGGAGATACTGTACAACAAGATCAACCTTTAACAAATAATCCAAATGTAGGTGGATTTGGACAAAAAGATGAAGAAATTGTTTTACAAAATCCTGCACGTATTCAAGGATTATTAGCTTTCTTCTTTACTGTTTTATTAGCACAAGTATTACTTGTTCTTAAGAAAAAACAATTTGAAAAAGTACAATTAGCTGAAATGAATTTCTAATTTTTAGAATGATTTTTTGATTTTTATTTCTTTTTTTTTTGCCTCTGCTCTTTGCTTCTTCTTTGCCTTGGTTCTTCGCTTCTTCTTCGCTTCGGTTCTTCTGCCTTCCGCTTCTTTCGCTTCGGCTACGCCGAAGCGAAGAAGTGGAAGGCTCCCTTCGCCGAGGCGAAGGAAGACGAAGCGAAAGAAGTCGGAGCACCGAGGCGAAGAGCTGAGGAAGCCAAAAAAGCTTAGCAAAGAATAAGCACCAAGGCAAAAGAAGAAGTGTCAAGGAAAAACTAAGGAAGTCAATCTAGATTAAAAAAAAATGGTCCTCGCTCCGCGAAAGCAAATGGGTTCAGTGAAAACTTTGCTTAGTTCTTCGCTTCTCGCAGAGCGAAGAACTGAAGTGAGCACACGAACACCCAGAGAAGCAAATTAAAAAAAAAATCATTTTATAATTTTATAAAGATTATGTTTTGTTTTTCCAAAATAGTTGAGTTATAAAGATTATATTTAATTAAACAAAATCTTTATAACTCAACTATTTTGGAAAAACAAAAAGTATTTAAAGATTTTTTTATCTTTAATTTAGAATTTCTTCATATTTAAAATTTAAATATATAAAAAAATATTATAAACTTCTTAGCTTTGTGCGCTTGTTCTTTGGCCTTTGCTCCTTCGCTTCATCGGGTTCGCCGAGGTAGCTGATGCGAAGAAAGGAAGCGAAGGAGCAAAGTAGCAGTTCGGCTTCGCTGAAGCAAAGAAGCCAAGGACAAAGAAGAAAGAAGTAAAAGAAAACTTCACCAAAGTAGCAGCTACAAAGAAGCCGAAGCACTTCTTCAATTTCATATAGCGAAGGCATCTTATTTTATTTCAGCAAAGCTGATGCAAACAACGTACTTGTGCTTCTTTCTTCAGCTTTTTGGTTCTTCAGTGAAGCCTCCGCTTCTTTGCTTCGGTGCTTTGGCTTCTTTCGATTCTTTTGCTTCTTTCGCTTCGGTGTAGCCTTCCGCTTCTTCGCTTCGGCTCCCTTCGCATCGGCTTCCTTCGCATCGGCTTCGCCGAAGCAAAAGAAGCGAAAGAAGCGAAGGGAGCCTTCCACTTCGCGGCTGCGAAAACGCGCGACCGAACCGCTATGCGGAAGTGAAAGCAAAAGAGAACCAAAGAAGTGAAGGAAGTTGAGCTAAAACCAAAGAAAGAAGATGCAACTGCAAAGGCATAAGATCACATGCACTATGTGCAAGTGGAAGCAAATAAAAAAAGTTTTTTTAAAAGTTCGAAATTGCAATTTTATTAGAACATCTTGTTTCTTGCTTCTTCGCTGAAGCACCGAGGCAAAGCAAAGATTTTTAATAAATAATCGTTTTTTTCATTCTTTTTTTCTTCATTTTATATTTTTTGCCTCTTCTCTGCTTGTTTTTCACTTCCTTACTTTCACTTGGTTCTTTCACTTTGGTTCTTCGCTCTTTGAAGGAGCGAAGAACCAAAGCAAAGATCCTTCCGCTTCTTCGCGCCTTCGCTTCTTTCGCTTCGGCGAAGCCAATGCGAAGGTAGCCGATGCAAAGAAGCGGAAGGCTACGCCAAAGCGAAGGCGCAAAAGAAGCAAGCGAAACCAAAGTGAAAGAACCAAAGCACTCCTTCGCTTCGCAAAGTAGCGGCTGCAAAGAAGCAAAAGAAGATGTCGCTGCAAAGTGGTGGAGCAACCATAAAAAAGAACCAAAGAAGAAAGGAAGTAAAAGAAGTAGTGAAAGAGAAGTGCAGATAATATTATAATTATATTTCAAATATTATGAACTTATCGCTTTGGTCATGCAAGTGCACCAAGACGAAAACAAATCTTAAAGAAAATTTTTTGAATTTTTGATATTTGTTTAAAAGAATAAATATCAAAAAATTGCTCACTCCTTCATCTCTTCGGTGCGCTTGCGCTTCGTTGCCTCAGCTCTTCACTTCTTCGCAGCCACTTCTTTCGCTTCGGCGGAGCCTTCCGCTTCGCGGCTGCGAAGGAAGCCGATGCGGAAGGCTACGCTGAAGCGAAAGAAGCAAAAGAAGCGAAGAACCGAAGCGAAAGAAGCCGAGCCGGTGCGCTTGTGCAACTGAAGCGAAGGAGTGAGCAATTTACAATTCATTAAATTATTTTATTATAATAAAAAGAAACAGTATTGACGCTGTTTGATAAAATAAAATAAAAAATGTCAGTTACAAAAAAACCAGATTTATCGGATCCAGTTTTAAAAGAAAAATTAGCAAAAGGTATGGGTCATAATTATTATGGAGAACCTGCTTGGCCAAACGATCTTTTATATATTTTCCCAGTTTGTATTTTAGGAACATTTGCATGTTTAATTGGATTATCTGTTTTAGATCCAGCAGCTATTGGGGAACCAGCAAATCCTTTTGCAACACCACTAGAAATTTTACCAGAATGGTATTTCTATCCAGTTTTCCAATTATTACGTACAGTGCCAAATAAATTATTAGGTGTTTTATTAATGGCTGCTGTACCTTTGTTTCTAGCTCTAGTTCCGTTCATTGAAAATATTAACAAATTTCAAAACCCATTCCGCCGACCTATTGCAACTACACTTTTCTTAGTAGGAACTTTAGTAGCTATTTGGTTAGGTATTGGTGCTACATTACCAATTGAAATCAGTTTAACTTTTGGTTTATTTTAATATATTTTACTATTAAAAATACATTATTGTATTTTTAATAGTAAAAAACTATTTACAAATTTTTAATATTTGACAAAATATTGCTTTTAAAATAAAATAATGTTGTTATTTCTTTATATATACATTTATTTTCTAATTTTTAAAATTATCTTGCCTCGGTGCTTCAGCTTCACTGATGTGCGAGCAAAGCGAAACAGAATTATTTATCTCGCTCCTTCTTCTTTGTCTCCACTGAAGCAAAGAAACAAAGGAGCGAAGAACAAAATAATTTTTGGACTATTTTTGAGCTTATCGTCTAATGGATAGGACAGGAACCTTCTAAGTTTCTAATGTAGGTTCGATTCCTACTAAGCTCAACTATTGAGATTAATAAAATAGAAAAAAATAAATTTTTTTCTTCTTTTTTTGTTCTTCTTTGCTCTGTTTCCTAAGCAAAGGAAATAAAACAAACAAGAAGAAGCACTTCCACAATCTTTGCTTGACAACAACATACAATCTGCTTTACAAGGTGAAAAAGTCAAAGAACATGCGTATTGGCTTCCTTCGCCTCAGCTCCCTTCGCCTCGGCTCCCTTCGCTTCGCGAAAGAAGCGAAAGAAGCGAAAGAAGCGAAGCGAAGACTTCACCAAAGTGAAGAAGAAGCAATAATCTTTTTTTTATACTCTTAAATATAAAGATACATTTTATTATTGAAAATTTTACAATAATAAGATAAAATGATCATAAATTATAAATTATTACTTACCTTAAAAAAAATTTTTTTGCCTACTTAGCTCAGTTGGCCAGAGCATCCGTTTCATACGCGGAAAGTCACTAGTTCGAATCTAGTAGTAGGCATTAAAAACTTATAATTGTTATCCTTTAAGTAAAATAGCTATTTCTCTTTCGCTTCTGTGCCTCAGCTTTTTGCTTCTTCTTCGCTTCTTTCGCCTCGGCTCCGCCAAAGCGAAGCGGAAGGCTCCGCCGAAGCGAAGGTAGCCTTCCGCTTCGGTTTCCTTCGCTTCGCGAAAGAAGCGGCTGCGAAGGAGCAAACAAATTTTAAATATTAGAATTTAAAATTCTTTTTATATTGAATCTTTAATTTTTAATTTGATTTTGTTTTTACTTTCACAACTTTTTTTTTAAAGTTTCTGTTTTTTTGAATTTATATAATTTTTGTAATTTTTAAAAAATTCAATTTTTCGCTTCTTCAGCTTCGCCAAAGGAATAACTGTGAACAAATTTAAAATAAATAAAAATATTTTTTTTTCAGTTTTTGTTTATTTCAACTGTTGAACACAGATTTTATTATTCTTCATCGGTGCTTTGTCTCAGCTTCCTTCGCCTCGGCTCTTTGGTTCTTCGCTTCCACATAGCGGAAGCAAAAAACTGAAGCGAAAGAAGCACACCTTCAGTTCTTTGCTTCCGCATAGCAGAAGCAAAAGAAGTGAAGGAAGCTGAGCCAAAGTACCAAAACACCCTTCACTCCGTGAAGGAGTGAAGTGAAACACCAACATGTGAGCGATGAAGTGATAAAAATTTTTTATTTTAAATTTTAAAATGGATTAAAATTGAATAATATTTTATTGAGAAAAATTTTGAATTTTGAAAAAAAAAATAAAATATAATTGATGGCAAAAAAAACTCCTTATTAAAATAAGAAAGAAAAATTTTATCGCTTTGGTTCGCGAAGCAAAGAGCCTTCCACTTCTTCGCTCCGCGAAGGCGCGAAAGAATCATATTTTGTTTTTATGACTAATTTTTTTCTAACTTGCAAAGAATGTATTTTAGAAAGTCCTACTAGTTTTTATGGTTGTTTTTATTTAGGTCCTTTTAATTCAAGTCAAAGTTTAACAGTTGCTAATGGTTTAAGAAGAACTTTATTATCTGAAATTCCTGGATTAGGTATTGAAAGTATAGAAATAGAAGGAGTTGAACATGAATTTTGTACTTTTCCTGGAATTAGAGAGTCAATATTAGATTTATTATTAAATTTTAAAGAAATTGTTTTAAAATATAAGAATAATGAAAAAAAAAAACCATTTTCAGAATTTTCCTTAGCTTCGCTGAAGCGAAGCGAAAACAAAAATGAATTCTATCAGACTTCTAAATCTGATTTGAATTCAAAAAAAAAACCACTTTATGGATATTTACAAGCGAGAGGACCTGGTATTATAAGAGCTTCAGATTTAAAATTACCTGCATCTATAATAAGTGTTGACCCAAATCAATATATAGCAACACTAACAACAGATGGTTTTTTAAACATTCGATTCACTATTTGTGAAGGTTTTACAACAATGCAAAATTCTAAAGTAAAATATAATCAACTAAATAAAAATTTAGTTGAAAAAGAATTTGCATGGTTATTTGAAAGTGAAACTTTTAAAAAAAATGAAAGTCTTTCTAATAAAAATGTAGATATCGCTTCTCACCTTGGCTCCGCTGAAGCGAAGGAGCCAAGCCAAAGAAGAGGAGGCTTCCTTCGCTTTGGTGGAGCTGATATGAAAGAAGCGAACAAAATTTCAAAAACTCTATGGTTAGATCCAGTTTTTACACCAATTTTAAAAGTTAATTATATTATTGAATCTTATGGTTCTTTAGAATTAAATCCAAGCAATCAAGTAATTCTTTTAGAACTTTGGACAAATGGTAGTATACACCCTCGTGAAGCCGTATATTCAGCCTTAAGTGAATTAAATTTAATATTTTCAAAACTTGAACGAATGAAAATATTAAATAGTATTTTTGCAAAATCAATTTTAAAAGATAATAAATTTTATTCTAAAATTATTAAAAAAGTAAAATATGATTATAGTTTTTATAAATCTAATAATTTAAAAAAATTAAAAAAAAATTTATTTGGAATCTCTGATTCTTCTCTGTCTTCTTCTTTGCTATCAGGTCGAATTGGCTTCTTCTTTCGCTCGCGAAGCGAAGGCGGAGCCTCTGCTTTGCGAACGAAGAAGCGAGAAGAAGAGAAGGCTCTTTTGCAGCTGCGCAGTGGAAGTGAACCAAAGCAAACAAGTTCAAAAAATGAAATAAAAAAGAATTCAGAATTAAATATTCTAAAACAAAATTTTTACAATGAAAACAATACTATAGATTCTCTTAATTTACCTTTTCGTATAAAAAATAGTTTAAAAAATGCAAATATAATAAGTATTCAAAATCTTTTAAATTACCAAATTGAAGATTTAAAAAAAATTCCAGGAATTGGGAATCAATCTTTACTTTTATTGATAAAAAAATTAAATGAAAAAGGATTAAAATTGAAAAGATAAAGTATGTTATCTTAAAAAATTATAGAAATACTCCCTTTCATTTTTTTTACTTTATATTTTTTTTTAATTTTAAATTTTTTCAAATGCTTTCTCATAAAAGAATAGTGGTTGAAATTTTGTATTAAAATAATACAAAATTTAACATTAGATTATTTATAGTCTAAAAAATTGAAGAGAATTTGAAATTTCTTGGTCTTTCATCTTCCTTCTTAACTTTTTCTTTGTTTCTTTGCTTCCTCAGCTTCTTTCTTCTTTCACTTTGATTCGCGAATCAAAGTGAAAGAAGAAAGAAGCTGAGGAAGCAAAGAAACAAAGAAACAAACCACTTCTTCTTTTTTTGCTATTTTACTAAGTTTCTTTTGCTCTTTTACTAAGTAAAGAAGAGAAAAAAAGAAGCAAAAAAGTGAAAGAGCAGACAAGTAAAGGAGCAAAGAAACAAATGTAAGTAATAAATTTAATTAAAAATAATTAAAAAATATATTTTATTGATACAGAAGTAATTTTTAAGTAAAAATAATAGTTATTTCTGTATCAAAATTGAAATATTATCAAAATTGAAATATTATCAAAATTTTTCAATTTTGATTTTTTAAAGGATATATAAAAAAAGTTTATTTTTAAATAAGGAAAAAAAAAATATCTTGCTCCTTCCGATTCGCGGCTGCAAAGAACTTAATTTCTTATTATTCATTAATAATAAGAAATTAAAATTATTCACGCCCTGTAGGACTTGAACCCACGACATCAGGTTTTGGAAACCTGCGTTCTACCAACTGAACTAAGAGCGTTATTTTTTTAAAGATAATTATAATTATTAAAAATTATAATTTTATCTTTTAAAGAGATTTATAATGATATATTGATAAATACACTAATAAATAAATATACATAATATTATTACATATTAATTTTTTTGTGTCAATTTTATATGATCTAATCATACAATAAAATTGTAAAAATTTAAATATATTTTAAATACTTTAATTGAAATTTTTTTATTTGCGGAGCGAGTAAAAAGAATTTTATCAATAAACTTCAATTTTCTTGACAATTTTTTTATATATTTGTAAAATATTATAAATAAAATAACATAATTAAAAAATATAGAAAAAAGGCCCCCATCGTCTAGAGGCCTAGGACACCTCCCTTTCACGGAGAAAACGGGGATTCGAATTCCCCTGGGGGTAAAGATTCTCATCTTTTGCTTTATTCACTTTTGCTTTTGCATGCTTCAACTCAGATTCCTTCACAAAAGAAGCGCAAGCGCTTAAGCGAAGCCGAAGATGCAAAAGTTTTGGTGAAGACTTCACTTTTTCCCACTAAGCTCGCGAAGCAAAGAAGCCTTTGCTTCGCTAGCACCAACCCAAAACGAAAAGAGCAAAGAAGGGAGAGCACAAAGTTAGCAAAAAAAAGAATTGTAAAATTTGAAATTGATTTATTAAAGTAAATAAAAATGTAAATAAATTCTTATTATGTCAAGATATTTAGGTCCACGTTTACGCATTATTCGTAGAATTGGTAAATTAAGAGGTTTCACAAGAAAAAAACCTTTTCGCAGATCTTTTAAAGGCAGAGGAGCTTTAGAAGGAAAAGTATTGCCTCCTGGTCAACATGGATTAACAAAATTATTCAAAAGTCGTCCTTTTGATTCAAGTGAATCAGATTATTTAATTCGTTTAAAAGTAAAACAAAGATTACGCTATAATTATGGGATTAATGAGAAACAATTAGTTAAATATGTACGCCAAGCTAAAAAAATGAAAGAATCAACAGGTCAAGTTTTATTACAGTTATTAGAAATGAGATTGGACAATATTGTATTTCGTTTAAATATGGCTCCGACTATTGTAGCCGCTAGACAATTAATTAGCCACGGACATATTCGTGTTAATAATCAAAAAGTAAATATTCCAAGTTATATGTGTAAACCAAAAGATGTTATTTCTGTAGCAATGAAAGAAAAATCATTAAAACTAGTTCACCGAAATTTACAAGAATATTATAAAAAAATGCGTTTTTATAAAAAAGGATTAGAAAAAACATTAGCTTATGTTCTATATAAAAAAAATTTAACATCTTCAATTACAAATGCACTTCAATTAATTAATCAAGGAAATGTACAGGTTAATAATAGAAAAATTCTATTTCCAAATTATATTTGTAGTTCAAAAGATACAATTTCTTTAAAAACAGATAAAGGAATTCGTAAATTTAAATTAAATGATTCTTTATAAAAAACAAATTTGTTTGCTTTCGCTCCTTCTTCACTTTGGTTCTTCACTACTTCACCGAAGCTGAAGAGAAGCGAAGAACCGAGGCAAGAAAATATTAAAATTTTTAAAGTTTTATATATTTTTTTTTAACTTTTCTTTAATTTTTCATTATTTTCTTTTGGAATCTTTCTTTCAGCTATTGAATATTATTTCTTTTAATCATTAATCTTTGATTGACAAATCAAAAGAAATAATATTCAATAGCTAGTTCTTTGTTTATCAAGAAAAAATTCACTCGCTTTCACGAAGCAAAGGAGTGAGCAAATACAAATAAATTTTGGTTTTACTTTAATTCTTTCACTGTGCTTTTACTCTGCAAATATAGAGTAAAAGCACAGTGAAAGAATAAGTAAAAAAGAAAATATAAAAGAACAAGTTTTTACGAGAAGATTTATAAAGACAAAGGAAAGTATTATCTTTAATTACAAATAATCTTTAAGGCTATAATTGATTTTTTATTTTATAAAAAGGGAGAAATTTCAACCAAATAATGTAAAAAAATTAAAAAAAAAAGAAACATTATTATAGAAAATTCAAACTTCAAATTTTTTTATATAAAAATATAAATAATAAATTTTTTTTATTTATATAGAATTCTTTTTAAATTTTTAGTATAATTAAAAAATAAAAATATTTTTTTAAAGCCTTCGTGATGAAATTGGTAGACATCCTGGTTTTAGGAACCAGTGCACTCGTGCGTGTCGGTTCGAGTCCGACCGAAGGCATTAAAATGAAATTTGTTAATAAAAAAAAAGGTCTACATAACAATTAAAAAAAATTTTTATTGTTTTGTGTTTAATTAAAAGAATAATAGGTCTTTTGTCTCTCAAAATATTATTGTTTATTTAAATTGTTTACTATTTGGGATCAAAGATTATTACTTGAACACTTCTTCGCCTAAACATAGGTTCTTTCGCTTCGTTTTGGTGATTCGGTTCTTCGCTTCTTTCGCGCCTTCGCGGAGCGAAGAAGCGGAAGGCTTCGCTGAAACGAAGCGCATCGACAAAGTTGAAGCACCAAAACGAAGCGAAGAAGCAAAAAAGCAAAGAAGCAATGTGCAAGCAAAATAAACAATCAAAAATTTTTTGGTTCGCTTTGCTAAGGGGTCTACTTTAATCTTTAAAGAAAGAAGAATCTTAAATTCACTTCTTTGCTTATTTGTTTGTTTGCAATTTTTGAATGTGCAGAAAAATATGCACAGTTTTTGTGTTTTAGTTTGTGAAACAGTGGAGTAAAAGAAAAGAAATGACAGTACTAAAAAATCTTTTATTTTGCATATTTGATGACAAAAAAACCAAAAAGAAATAATTTTTGATTGTTTTTTTTAAGATTGAAGAAGCAATAAAGTGAGTTCTTTCGCTCCTCGGCTTCGCTGAAGAAGCGAAGGCTTAGCTTCCTTAGCTTCCTCGGCTTCGCTGAAGAAGCTGAGCAAAAAAAGCACAAGCACACCAAAGCACCGATGCAAAGAAGCAAAAAGCAAATATGTGAACCAAAAGGTGTAAACACTGATCCTTTGGATCAGGCACAATTTTTGATTAAAAAAAAATAAACACAGATATAAAATTTTAAAAAAAGTGTAATTTTTCTTAAAAAAAAATGCCAATTGGAGTACCTAGAATTATTTATTGTTGGGGAGAAGAACTCCCAGCACAATGGACTGATATTTATAATTTCATTTTTCGTAGAAGAATGGTTTTTTTAATGCAATATTTAGATGATGAACTTTGTAATCAAATTTGTGGACTGTTAATTAACATCCATATGGAAGACCGATCAAAAGAATTGGAAAAAAAAGAAATGGAAAATAGTGGTTTATTTAAAAGTTCACAAAAGAAAACATCACGTTCTCCTTCACCAGGAGATGGTTCCCCATCAAATTTTGGAGGAAATTCCTCGTCTCGCTTCGCGAGTGAAACAAATGATTCTCAATTTAAGAAAAAAGAAAGATCTCTTGAAGATTTAATGATTTCAGAAGAAGATTTAGCAATTGATGAAAATTATCGTTTAGAACGTGATACACTTCAAAAAATTTCATTAGAATGGCTAAACTGGAATGCTCAGTTTTTTGATTATTCAGATGAACCTTATTTATTTTATTTAGCAGAACTATTAGCTCAAGATGTAACTGGGGAACAAGCTGGACTTTTATATAATTTAAAAAATTCATTAGAGAGTTCAAATACTAATGAATTTTCAAAATTAATGACTCTTTTTAAACTTTTTTCTAACAAAGATATTTTAAATAAAAAAAATATCAACGATACAAGTTTAAATAATTCTTTTGATATTTATTCACCATTTCGATTCCTATCAAATCTAACATCTCTGTCTCTTAAAGATTTAAATATGTCTTCTAATAATAAGAATTTTTTAGCAAAATTACAACAATTACAAAATCAAACACCTCTGTCTCACTTTGGTTCACAAAATGAACCGAAACATTCAAATTCTATTTCTCAAGGAGCACAAGAAAAATTACATAAATTTCAGTCTTATAAAGCTCAAAAAGAATTTTTTTCAAAAATGCAAGAAAAACAAGTTCAACTTTCAAATACAGAAAAAGCATTTACTCAACGACAATTACGTAGAGACTATGCAAAAGAAATGTCTTATAAAGGTAATGCTTCGCTTCACTCTGGGGGTCATTTCGCGAAAGAAACAAATTATTTAAGTTTAAATAATTATGAAACAACAGAAGCAAATTATAGAGAATATCGAGATTATTATAGAAAACAAACCGAACGTTCTTTACAAGATGAAGAATCTAAAAAAGTTTTTATGGTAATTAATTCATTTGGAGGTTCTGTTGGGAATGGAATTACAGTACATGATGCTCTTCAATTTATCAAAGCTGGTTCTATGACATTAGCATTAGGGGTTGCAGCCTCAGCAGCTTCTCTTGCTCTGGCAGGTGGAACAATTGGAGAACGTTATGTGACAGAAGGTTGCCATGTAATGATCCACCAACCAGAAAGCGCAATTTCTGGTCAAGCTTCTGATATTTGGATTGATTCTCTTGAAATTATGAAAATTAGATTAGATGTTGCTGAAATTTATTCATTAAGTACTTATCGCCCTAGACATAAAATTTTACGTGATTTAGATCGTGATTTTTATTTAACAGCCACAGAAGCTGTTTATTATGGATTAGCTGATGAAATTGCAACAAATGAAGTTCTTCAAGATATTATGGAGATGACAAGTAAAGTATGGGATTACCATGATAGCCAACAACAAAAATTATTAGAAAGTCGTGAAAGTGCAACATCTGGATTAGATACACAAACACAAAATTAAATTTTATTGCATCAGCTCAGCTTTTCGCTTCTTCTTCGCTTCGGTTCTTTGCTCCTCCGCTACGCAGAAGAAGAAATGAAGAAGCAGAAGGCTTTTTGCTTCGCTTCGGCGAAGCCAAGCCGAAGCGAAAGAAGCGGTTCGGCTTCCTTCGCGCCGCGAAGCGGAAGGCTCCGCCGAAGCGAAAGAAGCGAAGGAGTAAAGAAGTGAAGAGCATTGACAAAGTCAAAGCACTGAAGCGAAGGATTTTTATTTTAAAAATTTTGGATGTTTTTCATTTTTTTCTTTTTTCTTATTTATTAAAATAATATACAAGTTTTTTGAAAAAATAGATTGTTTTTTTCCTCAATATATTAATAAAAAAAAACAATCTGTTGTTTCAAAATAAAAATCTTCTTTTAACTTCTTCTTTTGCTTCTTTATTTTTTAAATTTTTGATTATAAAATAACAACTTTGCAGCCACTACTTTCTTCATTTCTTACAGTTCTCTTTCACTTGTCTTTTTACTACGCGAATCAAAACAAAAGGAAGCAAAGGAACCGAATATCCAGCTTCTTGCTTCTTCGCTCGTCTTTTCACTACCTCGGCTTTTAGCTTCGCAAACTGAAGAACCAAAGCGAAAGAAGAAGGAAGTTGAAGATGTGAAGAAGCATGTAACCAAAGCATTGAAAATGCAAAGAAGTAAATGAAAACAGAAGATTCTAAAAGTGAAAAAACAAAATCATGAAAAAATATAATAATAATATTTGCTTTTTTATCTTTTTAAAATTAAAAATTTTTAATTTTAAAAAGATAAGAAAGCAAATATTCTTTCTTGACAAGATTTTTAATCTATATTAAAATTTGATTTGAAATGTTTTTGTATATTTTTTGAAATATCTTTGTATATTTTTGGTTTCATTTGCTAGGCTTTCACATTTATTTTTACAAAAGTGAATCTGTTTTTTCGCTTCGGTTCTTCGCTTCTTTCGCTTCTTTCGCTTCGGCTCGGCTTCGCCGAAGCGAAGCAAAAAGCCTTCCGCGCCTTCGCTTCGGTTACCTTCGCATCGGCTACGCCGAAGCGAAAGAAGCGAAGGCGCGAAGGGAGCCGAGGCAAAGGAGCGAAGAGCCGAGACAAAGAAGCGAAAAGCAAATGGAGATTCAAGAAGCAAGTTTGGTGTTTGAGATCTTTAATTAATTTCAAATATTCTAAGATTGTAAAAAAAAAGAAAATTTCTAAAGTGAAGAAGTAAATTTTTTGTCAATTTAAAATTATTTATTTGCTTCTTCTTTGGAGTTTTCATCTTTATATCATTTTCATTTCTTCACTTTAAAAGTTTGGTATTTTTTTTTTTATAAAAGCAAAAAAAAAAATACCAAACTTTTAAAGTGAAAGCACAAAAACATTATAAAAGCAAAGTGCAGCCAAAGAAATAACATTGAAATAACATTTTTACTATTATCCATTTTCAATAATAAAAGTGTATGGTTTGATTACACTAAAACCCTTAATTAGAATATATACAAATTTTAATTAAATATTATTAATATTTATTAAATATTATTATTATTTATTAAATATTAAAATTTAAACAAAGAAAATAATCTTAAAAAAAAAACAAATAGCTATTTAATATATAAATTTATTAAATTTTAAAATTTAAAAATATTATTGTCCTTCTTTGCTCCTTGGCAGCTGCTTCTTTCGCTTCGGCTCGGCTTCGCCGAAGCGAAGCAAAAACCCTTCCGCTTCTTCGCTTCGGCTACCTTCGCATCGGCTTCGCCGAAGCGAAAGAAGCGAAGGCGCGAAGGTAGCCGATGCGGAAGGCTTGTCTTTTCGCTACTTCAGCGAAGCCGCAGAACCAAAGTGCAAGCACGTTGGCAAAGCCGAAGATGCGAAGAATAAGCAAAAATAAAAATAATAAATAATATATATTATAGTCATGTTTTAAAATATTATATAACATAAATATGTTAACAAAAAATTTTAGTAAAATAAAAGCAATTAAATCACAAATGAAAGATACTAAAAATCGTGGGTTATCAAGACGTAAAGTTTTATCTGTTTCCCAAATTTTAGCTCGTGCAACAAAACAAAAACAAAAAATGTTAGAACAACGTAAAAGTAAAAAACCTATGAAGCCAATTATTCCACCTAAATCTTTTTTAATTTTATTAAAAGAAAAACCAGAAAAAGCAATTTATAACTCTAGAATCATTGATTATAAACATTGTGGTTTGTTACAAAGATATATTGGATTAGGAGGGAAAATTTTACCTCGCAGACAAACAAAATTAACTGCAAAACAACAACGTTATATTGCAAAAACAATTAAAAGTGCACGAATAATGGGTCTATTACCATTTGTAACAAAAGAAAAAGGTTTTTTTAGATAATTTTATTTTTTTATTTATTCTAATGCTATCTGATATTTAATCAGATTAGTCTTTTAGTTTTTTCATTTTTTAGTTCTTTCTTGAGCCTTCAGATCAGTGCTTCTTTGCTCTTTTTTTGCTTCTTCTTTGATTTTTCTTTACTCTTTTTTTTGGTTTATCTCAGACATATAGTAGAAGCATAGCTGATGCATCTGCTTCTTCACTTTCACTTTTGCTATGCAGCTGCAAAAGCTTTGGTACTTCAACTTCATTGAAGTGTGACCAAAGCTTTTGCTTCTTCCGCTATGCTCGCGGAGTGAAGCAAAAGTAATGTGAGAAGCAAGAAAAGAAGAAGCAGAGGAGCAAATAAGAAGTAGAGATTGCAAAAGAGCACAATAAAATAAAAGCAAAAATATGTAGTTAAGTTGAACTGTCCAGTGCTTCTTTACTTCTTTACAAAATGGAAAATAAAAAAAGAGACAGCATAAGCTATTTTGCTTCTGAACTTCTTTTGCTTTGTATCCGCATAGCTGCTGCAAAGCAAAAGAAGTTCAGAAGCAAAGAAGTAGTTATTGTCAATTCTAAAAAAAAACATAAAGAAAAAACAAAATAAGGAAGCTCAATAATTCCTTTGCTTTCGCTTCGGCGGAGCCGAGGCGAAGTGCTTCAACTTCTTTCGCTTCACTTCGCTTCGCTTCGGTCGCGCGTCTTCGCAGCCTTCGCATCAGCTCCGCCGAAGCGAAAGAAGCAGAAGGCTCCCTTCGCGCCTTCGCTTCTTTCGCTTCGGCGGAGCTGATGCGAAGGTAGCCAATGCGAAGAATCGGAAGGCTTTTTGCTTCGCTTCTTTCGCTTCGGCGGAGCCTTCCGCTTCGCGGCGCGAAGGAAGCCGAGCTGAAGCAAAAGAAGCGAAAGAAGCGAAGACGCGCGACCAAAGCGCAGAACCGAAATGAAGCGATAAAAATGAATTTTACGTTTAATGGCAACACAATTTTTTAATTCTTTTTATGAGTAAAGTCTATGACTGGTTTGAAGAACGTTTAGAAATTCAATCAATTGCGGATGATATTACAAGCAAATATGTACCACCTCATGTAAATATCTTTTATTGTTTAGGTGGAATTACATTTACTTGTTTCCTTGTGCAAGTAGCAACAGGTTTTGCAATGACTTTTTATTATCGCCCAACAGTTGCAGAAGCATTTGCTTCTGTTCAATATCTTATGACAGAAGTAAATTTTGGGTGGTTAATCCGTTCAATCCACCGCTGGTCAGCTAGCATGATGGTATTGATGATGATTTTACATATTTTTCGTGTTTATTTAACTGGTGGATTTAAAAAACCAAGAGAATCTACTTGGGTAAGTGGAGTTATCATGGCTGTATGTACTGTATCTTTTGGGGTAACAGGATATTCTCTTCCTTGGGACCAAGTTGCTTACTGGGCTGTTAAAATTGTAACAGGGGTTCCTGAAGCAATTCCTTATGTTGGAGGTCCTTTAGTTGAACTTTTAAGAGGTGGAGTAGGAGTAGGACAAGCAACTTTAACACGTTTTTATAGTTTACATACTTTCCTATTACCTTTAATTACAGCAGTATTTATGTTAGCACACTTCTTAATGATTCGTAAACAAGGTATTTCAGGTCCTCTATAAAAAATAAATTTTTTTATATTATAAAAGAATAAATTATTTTCTTTCACTTGACTTTTCACTTCTTCGCATCAGCTTCTTCTTTCGCTTCACTTCTTCGCTTTCGCATAGCGAAGTGCTTCGGCTTCTTTCGCTTCAGTTCTTCGTCGAAGCCGAAGGAGCGAAGAGCCTTCCACTTCTTTCGCTTCAGCGGAGCCTTCCGCTTCTTCGCTCCGCGAAGGCGCGAAGAGCCTTCCACTTCTTTCGCTTCAGCGGAGACTTCCGCTTCTTCGCTCCGCGAAGGCGCGAAGGCTGCGAAGACGCGCGACCGAAGCGAAGGAGCGAAGAAGCGGAGGCTTCACTGAAGTAGTGGATGCAAAGAAGCGAAGGTAACCGAAGTACAAGCACGTCTTTCTTCAGCTTCTTTGCATCCACTTTTTCGCTTCTTTGCATCTTCGACTTTGTAGACGTGCTTGCGCTTCTTCGCTTCGACGTAGCCGAAGCGATAGAAGCCAAGCCAAAGCGAAAAAGCCTTCCGCTTCTTCGCATCGGCTCCCTTCGCGTTGGCTCTGCCGAAGCGAAAGAAGCGAAGGCGCGAAAGAAGCGAAGGCGCGAAAGAAGCGAAGGCGCGAAAGAAGAAGCAAAGAAGCTAAAGATGCAAAGGAAAATAATTTATTCTTTTATAATATTTTGTTTACATTTTCTTTGAAATAAAAGCACCGTTGGCTGAGCGGAAGAGGCAATCGACTCATAATCGATTTAAGATAGGTTCAATTCCTATACGGTGCATTGAGTTTATTTTTTTTCATCTTTAATAATTTAAATTTTTTGAAATTTTATATTGTTTTTATCCCAATCTTTTATATTCTTTTATATTCTTTCTTTTATTCATTTAGTATATATTATTACAATTTACAAAACAATTCTTTCTTTTGGTTTCTTTTTTAGCTTCTTGCTCCTTCTGCTTGGTGCTTCAACTTCTTCGCTTGGCTTCTTTGGCGCCTTCGCCTCGGCTCCGCCGAAGCGAAAGAAGCGAAGCAAAAAGCCTTCCGCTTCTTCGCTTCGGCGAAGCCGAAGCGAAGGCGCGAAGGGAGCCGAAGCGAAGAAGCGGAAGGCTCTTCTTTTCTTTATCGAAGCTTTCGTAGCCAATACTTTGGTGCTTCGCATCCGCTTTACATCCACTTCGCATTCGCTTCACGGAAGCGAGAAGTAAAAAGCTTCCGCTCGGCTTTGCTGAGGTAAGAAGTGCAAACCGAACTAAAAGAAGAAGTAAAAAAAGGAAAATTTCTTTTTTTAATCTCAAATAATCTTAGATGGACAAAAAACAACTTGCTTCTTTTTTACTGCTTGACTTTACCCGAAGAAACAAAAAAGTGAAGAAGTGGACCTGAATAATCAAAGATTATTTGAAAAAGCAGATCATTGGTGGCATAAAAGATTATTTCCAATCTTTTATGCCACCAATGATCTGCTTTTTCAAAGTAAAAAATGGAAAGGATAAACTTTATACAAAACAATCAAGTTAAAATTAAAAGATTTTTTTATAAAAATATACATTTTTGAGTAATATTATTTATTAAAATACGGCCTGGAGTTGTTCGAATATATTGATTTAAAAGATTTTCTTTTTTATCAATTCTTTTATAAGATTTTGAATGTATTTGATCACGGATCCCATAACAATTTAAACGAATTTCTATCATAGATAAAGGTTCATTTGCAAATTGCGTTTTTCCATTCCATTTTATCCATACAATGGATTGTACTGAAATTTTCCCTAATTGGTAAGCATTTAAAAATTTTTCTAAATTAAATAAATTTGAAATACAAAAGAAATTGTTATATTTTTTATCATTAATATTTAAATTTTCATTTGTTTCAAGTTGGTGCGGCTCGGCTTCACCTTCACTGCTTTTGCTCTCGAAGGCTTCTCTTTTTTGTTCGTGAAGCAGAGGCTCTGCCTTTGCTTCGAGAGCGAAAGAGCGCAAGAAGCGGTTGCGAGACGAAGAAGCAAAGTGAATGAAAGGCTGTGAATGTGCAGCTGAAATATTTTTTTTCTCGCTTGTTAAATAATAACAACCCAAAACCATATCTTGACTAGGTAAAACAATAGGATCTCCTGTTGCAGGAGAAATTAAATGATTTCTAGAAAATATTAAAGTCCAAGCTTCTGCCCTTGCTTCTACAGTAATTGGTAAATGTACCGCCATTTGATCTCCATCAAAATCTGCATTAAAAGCTGGACAAACAAGAGGATGTAATAAAATGGCACGTCCTTCAACTAATTTTGGTTGAAAGGCTTGAATACCAAGTCTATGTAAAGTAGGTGCACGGTTTAGTAAAACAGGATGATTTCTCATGATTTCATTAAGTAAATTAATACAATATGTTTTATTTGAATAAAGAAAATTTTTTGCACCTATTACAGTTCTTGCAATTTTATAATGTAAAATTCTTTTTATTAAAAAAGGTAAAAAAAGTTCTATAGCCATTTCTTTAGGCAATCCACATTCATATAATTTTAATTTTGGTCCAACGACAATAACAGAACGCCCTGAATAATCAACACGCTTTCCAAGTAAATATTGACGAAATCGTCCTTGCTTTCCTTTTAAAATCTCTGAAAGGGATTTTAAAGCTTGCCCACGAGAGTTTGTTTCAGGTTTAACATTGCCTTTTCCATTTTGGATAAGATTATCAACAGCTTCTTGAAGTAATCTTTGAGCATATTTCATTTCAAATGATTGACTTGTTGAAGGATCTTTTAAAAATTTTTTTAATCTTTCATTTCGATAAATAATTCTTTGATATAGCCTATTAAGATCTGAGGCAGCAATTTGATTTTGAAGTTTTAAAATTGGTCTTAAATCTGGAGGTAACACAGGAAGAACAGATAAAATCATTGAAGTAGGCTCCACATTTTTACGAGAAAATTTACGAATTAATTTTAAACGTCTAATAATATGATCTCTTTTATTTAATAACTTTTGTATTTTAACAAAATCAAATTTTTTAATTGCTTTTTCTTTAAGTTGTCTTATATTCTGATTTAATTTAGGTAATAATACTTGATGTTGCTTAACCATTTTTTTTAATTCTGAAGGTGTATATTCAGAAAGTAATTTTTTGATGATTGCTGCTCCTGCAACAGTTGAATTCATTTTTGAAAGGAATTCAGTTGTCTTCGTAATTTTTGGTTTTGGTCGTTGTTCACTATGTGTTCTTTCACTAAGCAAACTAGAAGAACCTAAAGAATTAAAATATAAAGAAAAAGAACCAAAATGAGATCTTTCGCTTCGCTCCTTCGCTTTGCTCTTTCGCGAAGGATCTTTTTCCATAGAATCTGACACAAAAATTTCATCCATTTGAGAAACAATGTCCAATTTTGTACTAAATTTATTTGATTTGTTATAAAAACTTTCTTTTCTATATGAATAATAAATATGTGTATCTTCAAAATCTTTTGGAGCTGAATTATAGTAAAAAAATGATTTCCAATCTGCATTTAAAGGCCATAAATGACTATAAGAAATAGTATAAAGATCATTCTTTAATATTTTTTTTTGTTCGTGGAGCGAGGGACTTAGCCAATCTTCTTTATATTGTCTTTCTTTAGAAGATTGTGAATATCGCTCTGTGTATATATTATTTACTGTTTTTTTAAAATAGATGGATGAAAAAAACTGTGGATTTCGTAAAATTAAAGATTTTTGTTTTTGTAAAAATAAAAATTTTTTTCTTTGATTAAGAATATTTTTTTTATTAAAATTTAAATTTCTTTGCTTCTTTGGCAAAGCTGACGCACTTGTTTCACTCGCTCCTTCGCTTCGCTTCTTTTGCGAAGGAACTGAAGCGATACAGTTTTTTGTTAAATTTATTGCATTTCTTTGCTCTTTCGCTTCGGCTTCCTTTCGCTCCGCTGAATCAAATAATTTAAATTTCTTATTGCTTGAAATCTTATAAAGATAATTAATTAGATTGTTAAAATTAACAATTTCTGAAAATTTATATTTATTACTTTTTATATAAAACAAATTCAAAAACGTACTTAAGCTGTAAATGTCAAGTAATGTTCTATATTTTTTATCTTGTTTATATTCAATTTCTGATTTTTCTTTGTAAGAAACCATTTCTTTTTTATAAAATTGATATAAAAGATATAAAATATCTGATACATTTTTTCTATTTTTTTGTATAGATAGAATATCATTTTTATGATGAATTTCTTGTATTAAAATTTGCAGTAAATTTGTTTGTTTTTTGTTTTGTACATTTGGAATGAATAATTTGTTCGCATGCGGAGCAACCGCTACACGAAAGCGAGAAATTGATGAAAATTTATTAAAATTTTCTTCTTCTTTCGCCTCTTTCGCTTCCGCATCGGCTTCCTTCGCAGCCGCGAAGCGGAAGGCTCCGCCGAAGCGAAAGAAGCGGATGCGAAGGACTTCGCTTCTCGCCTCTTTCGCTTCCGCATCGGCTTCATCAAAGAAAAGAAGCGATGAATTTAAAGAAAGTTTCACATTTTCAAATAAGTTCTTTTTTTTATTAAAATTTATTTTGTATGTTAATTCTTTATTATAAGGAAAATTCAAATGAATTTTTTTATTTTTTTGAAAAAACATATTTAATTTTATTTGTTTTTTAAAAAGACAAATTCCTGTATAGTAAAAAAGTCCTGTTGTACTATGAATTCCTTTTTTAATTTTTGAAGATATTTTTAAAATTTTATTATTTCCTTCTTTTATTCTTTTTAAAGAGAAAATTTGATTGTTTTTATTATAAGTTGAACTTTTGTTCTTTTTATTAACAGAGAAAATTTTTGGCAAATTATTTAAAGGATTTTTTTTAATATAAAAATTTAATTGAATTTGTATACAATAAAAAAGAAAAAATTCGCAAAAAAGTTGTAAAATATTATTTGGGATTTGCATTATAAGATTTTTATCTGTAAGATACAATTTCATAAAATAAATTTGAAAAAAAGATTCAGCTAAGACTAAAAAATTGTCTTTAAATTGCACAATCTCTTTTTCATATATATTTAAAATAATTTGCTTTTTTAAATGTAGGTTTTTGATTTTTTTGTTTTCTTTCTGAAGTTTATTATTATGAGAATAATCATAGATTCCAAATAAACTTGAAATCAAAGATTGCGAAAGTACAAAATTTTTTTCCGTAGAGTGTGAAGCTAGAGAATTATATATATTTAGCTTATTTATTAAATCTTTAAAAAATAAAATTTTTTGTGAAGATCGTGAAAATAAAAAAGTATTATTTGTAAATGCTAAGAGTTGAAAAAATGTTTTTTTATACATTAATTTTAAATTTTTTTCATAAGATTTCTCATAATTATAAAATTGATTATTTGATAATATTTTATTTTTATAAAAAGAATTTTGTATATAATCCGACATTATATTCTTTTTATAAAATAAATCTTTATTTTTTATATATAAATACATTAAATTCAGACGTTTTTGCTGAAGAAGGGACAACTTTATTTTTTGCTTTGTTTCTTCTTCTTGCTCCTTTACTCTTTCGCTTCTTTCGCTTCTTTCGCTTCTTTCACTTCTTTCGCTTCGGTGGAGCCTTCCGCTTCGCGGCTGCGAAGGAAGCTGATGCGAAGGGAGCCTTCCGCTTCGCGGCTGCGAAGGAAGCGGATGCGAAGGAAGCCTTCCGCTTCGCGGCTGCGAAGGTAGACGATGCGAAGAAGCAGAGGCTTTGCCTTCGCAGCCGCTACTTTGGCTTGGCTTTGCTGAAGTGAAAGGAAGTGATCGAAAGAAGAAAGAAAGTGGATTTTTTAAAGAAAGTGCAGAAGGCATTGAATGAGAGGACAAAAATGATTCCATTTTTTTTATTTCTTTATGCTTTCTTTTTATCGATTTTTCCTCTTCTAATAATTTTTGCCAAATTGAATACAATGTTGAAGGGGAAGTATCTAGACCAAGCATTTGTGAACTTTTCCAAAGATTCTCCAATGTTATTGCTTCTGTACAATAAATAATAGATTCCAAATGACTACGTCTGAAATCTAAAAGAAGACTCAAATAACTTGGATTTGCTTTTAAAAACCAAATATGGCTAACTGGAGAAATAAGGTTTATATAACCTAATTGATAACGACGAATAACAGACCAAGTATATTCGACATCACAATTCATGCAAAAAAAACGCTTTTTTTGTTGATTTTCATTTAGATAAGATTCCAATTCCATTGGTTTTGAACGCACTCCACAAGCACATTCAAAATCTTTTAAGGGCCCAAAAATACGTTCACAAAATAATCCACCTTTATGAGGTTTAAATGTTTTATAGTGTAAAGTATTTGCATTTGTAACTTCTCCAAACACTTTTCCATTTGGCAAAACTTTTTCTGCCCATTCTTTTATTTTTTCTGGAGATGCAATTTCAACACTAACTAATTTAAGTTCATGAATTTTAGAATAACCTGTTTTATAAAGATTTTTATTTAAAGGATTTTCTTCTTTACTTCTTTGTACTTGCAAATCATATCTTGTTGACATCGGCTCCTTTGCAGAGTTAGAAGCATTTGCTCGCTTCAGCGTAGCCTCTGCTTCTTCACATCGGCTACCTTCACATCGGCTACCTTCGCTTCGCGAAAGAAGCGAAAGAGCGGAGGCTTTTTCGGTTTTTTGCCTCAGCTTCGCTGAAGTGAAAGAACCGAAGCGCGACTCAATTTTATTAAAAGATTCAAAATTTACATCATTCACCCAATTTACCCATTTATTTGTTGCATTCTTTTTGAGAAGAAAATTAAAGCAATTTAATTTTTTTAAAAAATTTAGATTATAATTTTTTTTTTCTTTTTGAATATTTGTTTCTAAAAAAGTCACAGATTTTGTTGAATTATAAATTTGAAATCTATAATCAATTTTATTTTTTTGTTTTAAAGTAAAAGAATTATTTAATTTTGAGTTCTCATTCAAATGATTTTTTTGTTCTTTAGTTGCTGAACAGATTATAGAATACTTGTTAGATCTAAAAGCAGATCTTTGATTTTCTAATTTTTTTCCAACAAAAAAGAATCTATATTTTTCTTTTTGAAAAAAAACCAATCTGAATGGAGAGGCACTCCTAATTATTGAGCTTTGTTGTAATAAAATGTTTTCTTTTTTTAGTAAATTTGAATATATATTCATAAAAACCATCAAAAAAATTATTCTTCAAGAATATATTGAAGGAAATTCTATTTTTTTTTATTTGGAATAAATATTAAAATTTTTTTTTGTTTCTTTATTGTTTGATTTTTTATTATTTCCAATCTTTTATTTTTATAAATATCTTTAAAATCAAAAGATTCAGAATAAGGAACAATAATAAATTCTAAAAAACCAATTTGAAATTTAAAACAATTTCTATAAAAAAAAAGAATTCTTGCTCATCTTTGTTTCTTTGCAGCTACATCTTTGGCTTTAGTTCTTTCGCAAAGTGAAGTAAGTGCATCGCTTCTTCAGCTTATTCGCTTGGCTTGGCTTCCTTCGCGCCTTCGCTTCGGCGAAGCCGAGCCTTCCGCTTCGCGGTGCGAAAGAAGCGAAAGAACTAAAGCCAAAGATGCCTTTGCAGCTGGATAGTGGAAGAGAGCGCCTATGTTTCAGCCATGAGTAAGTGCTTTGCAAAAGAAGAAGCGAAAAGAAGAAGCAAAAAGACGAAGATACCTTTGTTGCCGCATAGTAGAAGTGAGTGCTTGAGTTTCAGCTGTGAGTCAGTTTCTTTCACTTCATGAAGAAACAAAGAAGGAGCTGCCACCCGGAGCCGCAGCGGATACATGGTTTCTTTTGCTTGCTCATAGAACATGCTATCAGGAATCAAAAGTTGACTTTCAAAACACTGGCAAGTTGTTTTTTCCTTCTTTGCAGCTTAAGCACCAAAGAACTTATGTCTTCTTTCACTTCACGCTCTTTTGCTTCTCGCTCATTTGCTTTCTCAGCTTTGCTAAAGAAGAAGGAGCCTTTGCAGCTATGTATTTGGTTCTTTGGCAAATTGCAGCCTTCGCCTCGGCTCCGCCGAAGCGAAGCGGAAGGCTCCGCCGAAGCGAAAGTAGTGGAAGCAGGCAAGAACCAATGAAGCAAAAGCAAAGGAGCAAGAATTGGCTACAAAGGTGCAAAGAAGAAGCAGTGAAGCAAAGAAAAGCTCTAATATTTTTTTTGTCTTTACTTTGTGTTTGCTTGTTCAAGTGCAGCACTTTGTGCTGCTTTGCTTCCTTCACTTTTTCTTTTCTTGACTCTAATGAAGCAAAGCAAGAAAGGAGTGATTGTGCTATTTACTCCTTCGCTTCCTCTTCTTCTTTTGCTTCGTTTCTTCAGCGAAGCCGACGCGCTTGCGCTTCGACAAAGCCAAGCTGAAGCGCAAGCGCGTCAGCTTTGCCGAAGATGCTAAGAAGCGAAGGAGTGCGAAGCTGACATGCTTACGCTTCTTCTTTCGGTTCTTTCGCTTCTTTCGCTTCGGCGGAGCCGAGGCGAAGGTAGCCTTCTGCTTCTTCGCTCCGCGAAGGCGCGAAGGTAGTCGATGCAAATAAGTAAAGGAACGAGAAGCTGGCGTGCTTCTTCTTCTTTCGCTCCGGTCGCGCAAGCGCACCGATGCGAAGAAGTGAAGGAGCGAGAAGCCGAGCTGAAGTGAAGCAAAGGCTTCTTTCGCTCACAAAGAAGCAAAGCAGAAGCTTCGCTAAAGTAGCGGCTATGATAAGGTAATAAAAACAATCAAAAATACCAAACGTGCTATTTTGCAATAGCAGCAAAGAAATAGCAAAATATAAAAAACACTTAATCATCAAATGAAATAATCTGGGGCGGAAGGACTCGAACCTACGAATGGCGGTACCAAAAACCGCAGCCTTACCACTTGGCTACGCCCCATTTTTAATTTATATTTTTAAATTTCAATAAACTTTATAGGTTTTATATTATAAAAAAAAGATAAAAAGTTGCCGAAGAGTTTTTTAAACAAAAAACTCAACCTAGAATTAAAATTCTAGCAAATACTTTGCAAAAAAATTTTAAAGTCTATGCTGCTACTATTAAAGTCCTGACATGATTTCTTTTAAATTATTTTAAAGTATTGGGCTTGATTAATAATATAACATAAAAAAAAAAAAAATCAACTTTAAGAAAAAAAAATGAATTTTAATATTTTAAATTGGTTATATATATAACCTATATTGATTTATTTTTTAAATTTTATTATAAATTTTAAATACTATATAAACCTAAACAAAAGATATTCTTTTTTATGTTTTTTCCAAAAGAATATTTTTACATAACATAAGAGTAAAAATATTCTTATGTTATTTATAGGCCCAACCGGACTTGAACCGATGACTTATTGCTTGTAAGGCAATCACTCTACCAACTGAGTTATGGGCCTTTTTTATTTATTTTATTATATAAAATAAATAAAAAATTTGCAAGTTTTTAATAAAGTTTAAATTTTATATTTATAGTTTTGTATAATTCTCTTGGTGCTTCAATTCTTTTGAATTGCAGATGTTTCTATCTTTGTAGCGGCCACTCCGAATCGGTGCTTTGACTTCGTCAATGCGCTTCAGCGAAGCTGAAGCTGAAGCAAAGGATTTTTTAATTTAAAAAAAATACTATTTAAAACCTTATTAATTTAAATAGGGAATCTAACCCTCCTTAAATTGTTAAAAATAAAAGGAACTCACTCCTTTGCAGACACTTCATAACATCAGCTCAGCCTTCGCTTCATACAAAAAGAAGCATAGGGTATTTCTTCTTCACTCCTTATCTTATTTGCAGTTGCTATATAGATTGCATCAGCTTTATTTGATTTGCATTGATAGAGCCTTTACTTTTTCATTTTTGCTTCAGCATAGCCAAAGCTAAAGTTTATTGCTATGGGAAAGCAAAAGAGCAAAGAATTTACATAGCAGCTGCAAATAAGAGAAGAAGCAAAAAAATGATCTGCTTCTTCTTCACTCTGTGAAAAGAGCCAAAGCACTTCGCCTCGGCGTAGCCGAAGCGAAAACAATGGTTTCCTTGGTTCTTTTGCTCGCTTCCACTACTTCACATCAGCTTCCTTCGCATCAACTTCCTTTGCGTTGACTTCCTTCGCAGCCACTACTTCAGTTGTGCATCGATGAAGTAGAAGCACCGATGAAGCAAAAGCACTTGTCTATGTATCTAATGGTTTCAGAAAAAATTGATTTTGTAAAAAATAGGTTGCTTGGTTCAAATGAAATATTTGCTTCCCGTTATTAGAAGATAATAATTCACTTTATGTATTTTTTCATTTCAATGAAAAATGCTCTATCAGAGAATGAGACACCAAATAGATAATGGAAGGAATTCAAAATTGGTTTTGGGGCCCTAATTTTCTTCAATTTGTAAGGTTTCTTGACTTTACTTTTTGTGAAATGTTGTTGAATTTTTGGAATAAAGGAACTAGTTCTCAGATTTCACAATTGACCTCTTCTTTAGAAATTTAAAATATAGCCGCTTCAGCGAAGCGGAGGCTTCGAGAGCGGAAGCAACTCATTTTGATGAGACAAATCAAGTTCTAACTTTTCAACTAAATAACCTTTTTTAATTGTATTTAAATTTAATCCTGTGGTTAATCCAAGATTGATTAAACAAAGTGAAGTAGCATATGTAAAGGACATAAAAGATTGCAAAAAAAAACAATAAAATACAATCAATAAAGAAGTAAACAAAAATTTTAAAAGAAAAAATCTTTAACTTTTGCTTTTTTCCAATCAAAGAAAGCAAAAGTTAAAGATTTTTTTTAGAATATTAAAATGTGAAATTTGCTTTGCTTCTTCGCATCGGCTACCTTCGCGCCGCTTCGGCTAAGCCGAGCGGAAGGCTTCCTTCGCGCCTTCGCTTCTTTCGCTTCGGTGTAGCCGATGCGAAGGTAGCCAATGCAAAGAAGCGGAAGGCTTTTTGCTTCGCTTCTTTCGCTTCTTTCGCTTCGGTGTAGCCGATGCGAAGGAAGCCGATGCGAAGGAAGCCGAGCCTTCCGCTTCGCGGTGCGAAAGAAGCGAAAGAAGCGAAAGAACCGATGCAAAAGAACCAAAGCGATTCATTCACATCGGCTACGCCGGAGCAAAAGAACCAAAGCGATTCGCTCCTTTGCCTCAGTCGCGCGTCGACTTTGCTGAAGCACCGAAGCGAAGACTGAAGCGATAAAATTTTATTCAATTATTCAACAATACTAGTAACAACCCCAGCACCTACAGTGCGTCCACCTTCGCGGATTGCAAATCGCATACCTTTTTCAATTGCAATTGGGCTAATTAATTGAACAGTCATTAAGATTGTGTCTCCAGGCATAGCCATTTTGTTTGAATGTTCTTCTGCTACAGAAGAAGGTGTACGCATTTCTACATGGTTAAATGCTGTTACTTTTCCTGTAATATCACAAGTACGCACAAAGAATTGAGGTTGGTAACCTACTAAAAATGGACTGTGTCTTCCACCTTCTTCTTTTGTTAATACATAAACTTGAGCTTCAAATTTTGTATGTGGAGTAATTGTCCCAGGTTTTGCTAATACCATACCACGTTGGATATCTTTTTTTTGAACTCCACGTAATAAAACTCCTACGTTATCTCCAGCCATTGTTTCATCTAATGTTTTCTTGAACATTTCTAATCCAGTTACTACACTTGATTTTGTATCTTTTAAACCAACAAGTTCAACGTTGTCTCCAACTTTTAAAGTTCCACGTTCAACACGTCCTGTAGCTACAGTTCCACGACCTGTAATAGATAAAACATCTTCAACAGCTAAAAGGAAAGGTTTGTCTGTTTCACGTTCTGGAGTTGGAATATATTTATCAACTTGATCCATTAAATCTAAAATTTTATCAACCCATTTATTTTCTCCTCTTTTTGTTGATGGGTTTTCAACTAAAGCTTCTAATGCTAATAATGCTGAACCTGTAACAATAGGAATTTCATCTCCTGGAAATTCATATTTATCTAAAGTTTCACGAACTTCTAATTCAACTAATTCTAATAATTCTGCATCATCAACTTGATCTTCTTTATTTAAGAAAACAACCATATTTGGTACACCTACTTGTTTTGCTAAAAGAATGTGTTCTTTTGTTTGAGGCATTGGGCCATCTGCTCCTGAAACAACTAAAATTGCACCATCCATTTGTGCAGCTCCTGTAATCATATTTTTTACATAGTCTGCGTGACCTGGACAATCTACGTGTGCGTAATGGCGATTTTCTGTTTCATATTCAACATGTGCTGTATTAATTGTAATCCCACGAGCTTTTTCTTCTGGAGCTGAATCAATTTCATCATATTTTTTACCAGCACCACCCCCTTGAGCTGCTAACGCCATTGTGATTGCTGCTGTTAAAGTTGTTTTTCCATGGTCAACGTGACCAATCGTTCCAATGTTTACATGTGGTTTTTTGCGTTCAAATTTTGCGCGTGCCATAAAATTTTTCATAAATAAATTTTTGTGTATAAGCCAATTTTCCAAATATTATTTTATTATACAAAAAAAAATAAAAAAAAAAGATATAAAATTATATTTTTAAAACTAGAAGTTTATTTTTATTATTTCTTTTCCTCCGCGTTGTGGACATCTTTAATTTTTTCACTTGATATCAACTATAGAATTTGGAATTAAAGATTGTTACTTCTTCTTTCCGCTTCTTCTTTATGCTCGTCTTTTTTGCTCCTTTCTTCTTTGCTCGCTTCGGTGCTTTGGCAAAGCCTTGGCTATTCGCTCTGTAAAAGAAGGCTTCTTCTGCAAAGTGGATCCAAAGATGATATGAAGAAGAACCAAAGCGAATGAGAAGCAGTAAAGGAGTTAAGAAGGGAAGAAAAGCAAAATGAAGAAGAAGGAAGCGCAGTATATATAAAGAAGCAAAGGAATTATCAAAAATTGCAAAAGAAAGAAAAAAAAATTGTCCATGCGAAGCGAAGGTTTTTTCAATCCTTCATAATAAAAGATTGACAAAAAAAGCAAAGAAATGCAAGTGCAGTAAAAGAAAGAATAATGTTTTATTATTCTTTTAATTAAAACTCAGAAAGAAGTGAAAAAGAAGATAATAAAAACAAATGCAAAGTTAAAAAAGTAAAAAAACAAAGTTAATTCTTTAGTATTCTAAAAGAAAAAAAAATTAATTATAAAAAGTTTGTAAACCAATAAGTAAAAGCTTACAAAAATCTCAAAATATTAATAATTAACCTTAAATTAAAATTAAAATTGTTCCAAAATCAAATATTAAAATTGTATAAAAAAAAGTTTACTTTCTCTTAAATGTGAGGATTGATTTTTCTTTTGGAAACTAAAATTCCAAAAGAAAAATCAATTTAAAAATAATTAACTCGCATTGGCGCTTCTCGCTTCCGCTACGCGGCTGCTACGAGCTTGCACTTCTTTCGCATCGGCTACGCCGATGCGAAGGGAGCCTTCCGCTTCGCGGCGCGAAGGAAGCCTTCCGCTTCGCTTCTTTCGCTTCGGCGTAGCCGATGCGAAGGTAGCCGAAGCGAAGCGCTTTGGCGAAGCCAATGCACTTATGCAACCGAAGCGATAAAAAATAAAAATTAAAAAATTTTTTTATTTCATAGAAGCTGCTTTTGCAAGTACTTCATTAACGTTTCCAACAAGATAGAAAGCTTGTTCTGGTAAATCGTCTAATTCTCCTGATAAAATTTTATTAAATGCTTCAATAGACTCAGCTAAAGAAACATATTTTCCTTCTGCTCCAGTAAATACAGAAGCAACAAAGAAAGGTTGTGATAATAAACGTTCTACTTTACGCGCACGAGCAACAATTAAACGGTCTTCTTCAGATAATTCATCTAGACCTAAAATTGCAATAATATCTTGATGAAACTAAGAGGCCAGCCTTGCAACCAACCCCTCGTTCCCAAACCCTGCATGAACCTCTCAGCTCACAAGGCTTTCCCCCATATAGATGTGTATTAACCATATTAAAAAAAAACTATCTCTTATTTGCTATCTTTTTTGTTATTTTTTTTATCAGCTTTTTTTGCTGTCTTTTTTCTTCTGGCATTTAGATCTTCATCTAATAGTGCTCTTAATCTTTTTGAATCTGCCATTTCATTAAGATTTGGCATCCATTGAGAGTATGTACAGCAGCATACTTCTTCTTCCCTTGTTAAAGGGTCTTGTTTTCTTAATGTTAATTTTCTGTTGATTCTGTTAGCTAAATCGCCTTTTAAGTCCAGTAAAGGGTTAGATTTAATTAACTTTAAATTAGCTGATAACATTTCAGGTGCCATTGCTTCTGCTAATTTTCTTACATTTTTGTGTCCAACTACTTGTTGAAGTGCCATTACAATGTCATATCTGTTAACTTCAACTGTGGAATTTGTTTCTGGGCATCTTACATCTACTTTCATAGTGTCTGATGCTCCTGCATTTGCTGCTCCTTTTCTGAAGAGAGCTGCCACTGCTTGAACAGTGGTCTTTCTACCAATGCCTTTAAATGTCTGAATTCTTTTTATTACTAGTATTGCTTGCTCTTTGCTAAGAGCTTTACTAGTTTCACTTTTTTTAATTATTGTAGGATCATATTGTGTTAGATCATCTTGTAAAATTGGATCAATAGTGTAGGCTATTTCTTCCTTTTTTTCTGTTGTATCTATAATGTTTTCTTTTGATCCTTCCTCTTCTACTGAAGAAGGAGAGTCTTGTTCTGTTTGAGTTGTTGATTGTTCTTCAATCTCTTGGGTCTTTCTTTTTACCTTACATTTTGTGATGTAAGTTTTTTTATTATAACAATAAAATAAATAACTCATATTAATTTTCCTTTTTTCCTAAATTATGTCTGTGTCAGAATCATCTGGGTTGTGTTCTTTCACCGAGCCTTTTTGCTGCTTTACTATTTTCCAGCCTTTTTCTTGTAAACTCTTTTGGTTGTATTCAATACCAGGTTTTACAAAGCTTTCCACGTGCACAACTCTATTGTCTACTAATCTTGTTGGGACTAGTTTTATTAGTTTAGTGGAATCATATTTCCCTCCATGAACTAGATTCCTATGGCAATCTGGACATAGTGGGACTTGTTTTCTGTTTCTGAGAGCCATGACCTTTTTAACAGTTGCTCCCTCTTGAATAAGAGCATATGTGCTCTTTCTGATGTGTTTCACATGGTGTTGTTGAGATTCCATTGCACCACAGTTTGCACAAGGCATGTCTAGTGAAGCTTGAGTTCTTAAGGAAACCCAAGATACTTTGTCTAGAAACTTATCATTTGTCACTGTTGGTATTCTTCCAGATTTTAATGGGTAGTCTCCTATTTCTTGTTTCTTTTCTATGGACCAAAACTTTTCTTGTCTATTTTTTTGGTCTTGTCTTTTTTCTTTACTGAACATTATTCTTTTGAGGTCTTTATAAGTATATAATGTCCAGGATTTTTCCATAATTTGTTCAGAAACTTTTAGTCTGATTGTCACTTTTATGGTCTGTTCTGATCTGAGGTTTCTTCTTATACCAAATTTCTTGTAAATACCACCTATTGATGTTCTATATTTCTGTGCCAATGTTTTAAGACATGAGAATCTTAGTATGTATATCCATCTTTGGATGGTTGCTGCATTTCTAATTACTGGCATGTAAAATTCTGCAAGTCCTCTAATAGTGGCATTGTATCTTTCAACAATTACCTGATCTTCTACACATGACAGCCAAGGTTTCTCCTTTGGGAAGCCAGCTTTTGTACAGAATCCTTTCATATGCATTCTGTTGATGAGTCTTTGTTTGTCAGGTGCTGCCCATATGATGGTGCTTCCTCCTTTTCTTTGTAAATTTGTTTTCCTATATTTATTTGGTATGCTTGTTTTTAGAGGTTTTCTATAAATTGGTCCTCTTGCTGGGTGTCTTAACTCAAAGCCCAGGAATTTTGCTGGGTTTTCTGTTATATTTGTAATAATTGTCTTCTTTTCTGATAGTTTAAGTCCTAATTTTATCTGTAGGAATATAGCTATCATGTTCTTCATTTTTTGTGCAATTTCTTTATTTCCATTTGTAAGTAATATCCAGTCATCTGCATATCTTATATAATGAATCAGTATTTCTTTATTATGTGGGTCTCTTGACTTCATTCCTAGATTTCTGTGTTTCTCTAGTCTTTTAAGTTTTATTAGTTTATAAAGCTGTTGTCTTAATTCTTTAACTTTACTATCCTGTTTGTTGTAGGCTAAATTTTTCTTCACTTTTCTCTGTTCACTCAATATTCTTCTTTGTAGTTTTACACTTTCAGCATAAGGTATGTTGAAGAGTCTTTTTTTTCTTTCCTCTTTTTTCTTATTTAAATTGTCTGCATATTCTTGTATTTCTTTGTGTACATATTTATCTAGTTCATGCATATAGATATTAAAAAGATATGGGCTATCTATACCTCCTTGAGGGATTCCCATCTCTGGTTTGGTTCTTGTAGTTTTTCCATTTTCTGTTTTTTCTACATATACATATTCTAGTCTTTCTTTTATTAACTGAAGGAATTTTCTGTCTGTTATTTTTTTTCCTAGAATCTCTAGGAGAGTCTTCTTATTCACTGTATCATACGCTGCTTCAATATCTCCTTCAATTGCTGTTACTTTACCTGATGAGAAGTTAGAGGTGCAAGCAACTATGGCATCATGCACACCTTTGTTGGGTCTGAAGCCAAAGGATCTATTAAGGAGCTCAAATTCTGGTTCATATATTGAATATAATATTAATGCTATTGCTTTTTGAACTACTCTATCTAAGAAGGGTGGAATAGTTATTGGTCTGATTTTGTCTTTTACTCCTGGTTTTGGGACATAAATCCTTCTACTACATCCCCATGGATATAGTCCTTTCTTTAGGAGTCTGCTTATTAATAACACATCTTGAATGTTGAATTTATCTGGAAATGTTAGACTGTTAAGGTATAACACTTTTTGTTCTTCAGTTAGTGTCTTCCATTGATCAGCACTCATTTCTGCTCCTTTAGTCATGGATCCTTTATTGGACTTAATAGATCTATAGGCTAAAAGTAGCATTTCTGGTCTTGAGATAATGCTCATTAAATTAGTGTTCTTCACCTCTCCTCCATTTAGCGCTGCCTGTTTATTCTTGTTATAAAGTCCTAATAACATTTTGCCAGTTGGACTTTTCCATTCTCCTGTTTCACCTAACTCTTTATAGAAGTCTATTATTTCTGTGACATAGTCCCACTTAGGTGTTGAGACTTTAAATTTTTGTTTTTGTATTTCATTGTACATTCTCATGTACAAGGCTTGTGTTTTGTAGTACTCAATCTTATCTGATCCTCTTGCTTGCTGTAGATCAAATTCAAAGGTTGATTGAAGTTTTTTCTTGTTTCTAAATTTTATTCTTTTTTTACTTAGTTTCATAAGTTTTTATAGTTCTTTAAGATATGGTTTTTTCATTCTGATAGAGAGCAACCAAACATTACATGGAATAAGTTCTCCATCAAACTGATCTTCTATATAGCTAGATCCTTTAGATCCTCTCCTGGCAAATGGCTTATAGGTTTCCCTATGTCCTACCTTCCCTGTGGGAAGGGTTAGCCAGTTATGTATGTTCCTATGGACAATGATTGAGTAGTTAGGAGCCAGCAATCCATAGCCCAATTTCTTGAGCAAGTAGTATGTCTCTGGGTTTTAATCAGACAACCCCTACTTTCAGGAGCTCACATCATCCTTCTACAAGCTTGAACTCCCTAAGCTGTAGGTGAGTCATCCAGCCACTATAATGTGGGTTAGCTTATAATATGCTAGATATGGTTCTGGTTAGGCAATAGTGCTTCATCCTTCTGCTCTTCATCTTGCTCCCTGGTACATGGTACCCCTTAATAGTATATCAAACCCTTTTATTTTCTTTTGTTTTGTCTTAAATCTTTAGTCTTAGTCTTAAGGTCTTGTTTTTGTTCTTTATATCTGGATCCATTATGTTTGTATACTGGTTATGTCCAAGAAGCTTTAGTCACATGCTTCTGTCCCCTCTGGGTTTCCCCTTCAGGTAAGTGCTTGATTTCATCCCAGGTGTGAGGATGGTTGGTTATCAACCAACATTATCCATAGACTCTGCCTTAGTGTGCAGTGTGACACACTTATGCATTGCATACTCGCACAAGTTCTTTATAACGTTGTAAAGTTCTTTTAACGCTTTGTGCACAATCATAATGTTTTTCACCTAAAATCCAAGGCTGTAACATTGTTGAAGTTGATTCTAATGGTGAAACAGCTGGGTAAATACCTTTAGCAGCTAATTCGCGTGATAATACTGTAGTTGCATCTAAGTGAGCAAATGTTGTTGCTGGAGCTGGATCTGTTAAGTCATCTGCAGGTACATAAACAGCTTGAATTGAAGTAATTGAACCATCTTTAGTTGATGTAATACGTTCTTGTAAAGTACCCATTTCTGTTGCTAAAGTTGGTTGGTAACCTACAGCAGATGGCATACGTCCTAATAAAGCAGAAACTTCTGCACCAGCTTGAACAAAACGGAAAATATTGTCAATAAAGAATAAAACGTCTTGTTTGTTAACATCACGGAAATATTCAGCCATTGTTAATGCTGTTAAAGCAACACGCATACGTGCTCCTGGTGGTTCATTCATTTGTCCATAAACTAAAGCTACTTTAGAATCAGCTAAATTTTTTTCAACAATTACACCAGATTCTTTCATTTCAGCATATAAATCGTTCCCTTCACGTGTACGTTCTCCTACACCAGCAAATACTGAAACCCCACCGTGAGCTTTTGCAATATTGTTGATAAGATGAAACTAAGTAGGGGGTTGTTAACCCCACTACTCGTTCCCGAACTGGACGTGCACCTTACAATGCATCCAGCTCTCCAGGAGGTTAAGAATAAAGAATTTTGTGTGTGTACTATGCTTTTATTTTACTTTTGGATAGCCATGGTTCTCAATCATGGTTTATCCCTTTTTCTATTCCATTACTGTCGCTGACCCTATTATGAGATCTAAAATTGCTTTGCGTAATATATGCTTAGTCTTCCATGATATCAGCATTTCTAACTTTGCTGCTTGGTCTAAATCTGTTTCTGTAATTTTCTAAGAGCCATGTTCTAACATGGTCTGGCATTGCTGTATTGTCATTGAAGGTTTGGAAGTCACTTACCCAAACTAGGTCCTGCTTATTGTAGTTTGGATTTTCTAACTTGTACAATTTGCTAAGGTTTCCTTCCATCATTCTAATTGTTGCTACTTTTACAATGTCATTTTGTAGTGCCCTTGCCAATTTGCGAACTGTTGTTTTGTGTATAATGCAAGCTTGTCTTAGGTCTCCTACTCTTAAATCAATCCCATAAATAGTTACTCGTGCATTTTCTGCATACTTAGGTGAAGTTGCTCCTTGTTGACATAAATGGCATACTGATGTGTAAGCTTTGGTAAAGTTTTGTTGTGTAAGTGGTAGCTTTCTCATTGTTAACAAAGTCTTAATTACTCCATTTACTTCTTCTTTGGAAGCTGTCCCTGAGTTTATTGTAGGTTCTTGGGGCCTATTTGGTACTATTGCATTGTTTATCTCTTGTTCTAATCCATCTCCAATTGCGTCAACTCCAATTTTTGAGGAGTCTGTGCCTTCTGTAGTTTTATTTTGTTCTACCGTTAATTTTGTGTTAATATTCTAATTGCTGTTTCTGTGTCTGTTACTTTGTCTATAATTATATGATAATAAGTTCTTCATCATATAGGCTGCTAAGTGGTAAGCTATTATATAATCCTGCATGAATTTTATCATGACATGGTAAACAGCAGGGTATTTGTTTTCTGTTTAACTGTTTCATTACTTGTAAAAATCCTGATACCTTTCCTATTCTTATGTGTCTTACATGATGGTATTCTACTCCTTCTGTGTTGCCACATATTGCGCAGTGCTTTGAAAGCTTGTATGCAGTTCTCCAATTTACTTTTACATTGCAAATGTTATCTACTGATTCCTGTGTTAAAGATATTGATTGTTTACTTTTAATTTTTTTGAGTGTATTAATTTTAGCATTTCTAATTATTTGCATAACATCATCCCAATTTAAAAGTCTGGCTATTTTACTAGATTTTGTGATAGTTTTTTCTCCATTTTTTTCTAATTTTTCTATTTTTGCCATGTACCTTATACTCATATCTTTTCCAAATCTTTTAAAAATTTTTCTTAATGATGAATTGTATTTTTGTGCTAATGTATGTGCGCAGGAAAATTTCAATAAGTACCATAAGTATATTATGTCTGTTGGTTGTTTATTCACTGTTGCATAGTAATTAACATAACCTCTTATTATGTAATTGTATCTGTTAATAATTTCTGGTTCTCTTAAAGCTGTCCATGGAGTTTTAGCTTTACCTCTTTGTGCTTTTCCTACTTTTTTTATAAAACCATTATTTACCATTCTAGTAAGAACTCTGTCCCTATCCCATGAAACTATTAGGGTTGGGTTTACTGTTCTTGACTTATATACTATTTTGCCTGTGTTTGTTAGTTTTTCTTTTGTTCTTTTAATTCTTCTTACAATGTCTAAATAATTTATTTTAAAGCTTCCTACACTTCTAAGGTTTCTAGCTGTTCTTTTTGTGGCTTTTCTTAGTTGGTACCCAAGAAATTTTACATGTCTACCCTCATTCAAATTGGTTATTTTTGTCTTCTCTGGGCTTAATGTCAATTCCAAATTATTGCTAATCCATTCAGCAAATATTTGTTTCCATTCTTGGACCCTGCTTAATTCTGCATTTGTAAATAATACCCAGTCATCTGCGTATCTATGGTATGTGAATCTAATTGTCTGTCTGCTTTTTGCTATTGCTGGGATTTTTTTCTGTTGTTTGTCTAATTCTTTGTATTCCTTTAGTGTTGTTGATAATTCTTTTTGTAAATTTTGGAGTTTGTTAATGTCAATGTTTTCTTGGTTTTTATAAGTAATAACTGCTTGTAATTTTTTCCTTAATGCCAGTTTTGATTTTTTCTTGCTAATGCTGTTATAAAATTTGTTAATAGGTTTATCTTTTCTATTCTCCTTTGTATTAATTTCTTGTACTTTTCTTTCAAAGTCTGTTATTATGTACTTGTCAAATTCATGAAAATAAATATTGTATAGAAGTGGGCTAAGAACACTTCCTTGTACAGTTCCAAATTCAGAGTCTTGTCTGAAGCTTAGAAACATAACTCCACATTTTAATCCACCGTATATTAGTTTAAGTAATTTTGTATCTTTTATTTTCTTTTCAAGTATTTCAATTAACTTTTTGTGGTTCACATTGTCAAATGCCCCTTTAATATCCCCTTCTATTGCATAATCCATTGATTTCGCTTGGTTTTGTATTTGTAATATTGCGTCAGCACATCCATACTTGGGTCTAAATCCAAAGTTAGTATTGATCCTAGCAAATTCTGGTTCATATATTGCATTAAGAACTATTCTTATGGACTCTTGCACAACTTTATCTGGGAACGATGATATTCCTAATGGTCTTGCCTTTAATTCTTTAATTTGGTCCATAGTGATTTTGCCTTTTGCATGTAAGTCCTTTAACTTTTTCATTTGCTCTTCTGTTACTGGGTTTTTTCCTGATTTGTCCATGTAAACTCTCCTAATAGGTTTGAATCTATATGTTCCATTCTTAATTTCTTTGGATAGTCTCTCAACCAATTCATTGGATGTTGAATCTACAGTTGTTTTGTCTATTACTAGTCCTTGTGTAAGTGCTCCTTCTTTTCCTGAAATGTTTCCTATTGCTTGATAAAGTACCCCTTTACTACTAATAATTCTAATTAAGTTGTTAAACTTTGCTTGTGGGTTATTAGCTGATTTTGCTGCAAGTGCATTTACTGTTTTTAAAGGTTTAAATAGAGTTTCTTTGTACTGTTCCTCTAATTCTTTCCTTTTTTTATTTATTCCTGGATACCTTTGTTTCACCATAATAATTTGTTATTGTTTTGTTATCTTTTGTCTATTTCCTTTTCTTTACTTGGATTACACATCTTTATTCTTTCCTACATGGGTGGTACTTGACTCTGTGAGGGTACAATTCAACCCTATAAAAGCCTTCTCATCCATTAGGCCCTCCCTGGCTTTCCACCCCTTCCCAGGGTCATAAGCCTCTCCTGTCCAAATGTGGGGGTTTAAACCCTAGGTACTTTATTTGCTTTGTCTTACTTTTTCTGTTCTATTACTGTAACAGTACCCTTAGACAGTCTAGTTGGTTCATATGTTATGTTTTATGGTGAGTAGGCTGTCCTATAACTAGCTTTCGCAACAGGGGACTCTCCCCTAGTCCTGTGATTACCCAACCTGGTCTCTTTGATCATGGAACTTTATCAAGAGGGGTTTCAATCAATAGGGTTTTTCACCTATAAGCTTCATAACCTTCAGTAGTCAGTACAACCTCAATACCACCTCCCCTCGCCACACTTTGTCTCCAAAGCCCAGCTTCAATATCATGCTACAGTCCCCTATAGGTTTCCCTACTGTACTATATATTTACTTCCCTTTTCTTTACTGTTTCACTCCACTGCTTCTGAGTAAGATATTTGGGTTCAAGCCCCAGGTAGGCTTGGCAACAATCTCAGTTACAAACATACATACTATCCAACGCGCACTTCCATAATTAAAACTGTTTTTCCAACCCCGGCTCCACCGAAAAGACCAATTTTACCACCACGACGGTAAGGTGCTAATAAATCTACTACTTTAATCCCTGTTTCAAAAATTGATAAGCGTGTATCTAAGTCCACAAAAGCAGGAGGTGTTCTGTGAATTGGAAGAGTTTCTTCATTTTTAACAGGTCCCATATTATCTACAGGTTCTCCTAAAACGTTAAAAATGCGCCCTAATGTTTCTTTCCCTACAGGTACACTTAATGGTTTTCCTGTATCTAAAACCTCCATTCCACGCATTAAACCATCTGTTGGATTCATAGCAACTGCACGTACACAACTATCTCCTAAAAGTTGTTGTACTTCACAAGTTACGCTCATTTCTTGCCCAGCAGCGTTTTTAGATGAAATTGTTAATGCATTATAAATGTTAGGTACTTGCCCTTGACCAAAAGCAATGTCTAAAACAGGTCCAATAATTTGAACAATACGTCCGATGTTTTTTGTATTTACAGAATCGCTCATAAAAAAAGAACTTCTTATAATTTAAGAATATTTATAATTTTAACTTATTTAAAAAAAAATTTCTTTTTTATAATCAAAATATATAATAGAATGTAAAAACATTTTTTTATTATTTATAAAATAAAAAAAAAAGACTATTTAAAAAATTTTAATAGTCTCAGAAATCTTAATAATAAATTTAAAATGCACTTAAAAGATTCTTTTTTTCTCACTCCTTCACTTCAGTTCGCATAGCGAAAAGCCGAGGCGAAAACAAATTATTTATTTTATCATTTCGGTCAAGCTCACAAAGCGAAGGCTTTTCGCTACTTCAGCGAAGCCTTCGCTTCGAGAAGTAGCGGAAGCAAAAGAGAACCGAAACACCGATGCAAAGAAGAAAATAAAAAAATTTAGAGATTAAAAAAAAATATATATAAATATAGAAAAACAAAATTTTTGTTTTTCTATAAAGCATTTTAAATAAATGGAAATAAAATTTGCCATTGACAAATTTTGTCATTAAAACTGTTAATCTAACACTTATTTAAGTTATATAAATCTTTAATTTTCATCGGGATGACAGGATTCGAACCTGCGGCCCCATGCTCCCAAAGCATATGCGCTACCAAGCTGCGCTACATCCCGTTAAATATTAGATAATATTTAATAAAATTATAACTCTTTTATGTAAAAATTTCAATGTACACAAGTAATTTTAGTCATTTTCCCTTCTTTATACTTAGACAGGAAGCCTTTAACTTTTTCATGCTTCATGTATTGATTAATATCATCTTCAATTGTAACAACTTTGTTTACCATATGTTTTTTGTTAAAAAAAAAAATTAAATTTGGAATTCCTAATAAAAAAAAAGAGTTCTAATTATAATAAATAATTATCACTCTTAGGGCACACAGAGGAATTCCTAGAATGTTCCAATAGTGGTTCAGCTATGGTATTAAAATTATTAAAAGTGTGTGCCAATAATTAAAATGTCCACCTGATCCTTTGGACCCTTAAGGGATAATTAATAATAACATTTGATTTTTTTTTTGTCAATAAAAAATGTTCCAATTTTTCCAAAAGTTCCATCACTTTATAATAAAAACTAAAGAAAGGGTTTTCCAGCGCGAGCTCCCTAAAATAAATAAAAATTTATATCTAATAGTTCATTATTTCATGAAGCAAACCACTGTAAAATATCCATTGGAACAACCACCCCTCAATTGAATTATTTTATTGAATTAAAAACAAAAATTTTTATTGTAAATAAAATAAAATTTATTATTCCATTGAATAAATCTTTCGAAAAGGTTCCATTGGAAATATATTATCTTTTGACTATAAATAGAGCTTAAGTCGCAACTTGCTTATCATCTTCTGATAGCTGCCATACAAAAAAATATGGTATTTGTCCTCGTCCTAAATTGTTAAGTAAACTGTCTTGAGATTTTAAAAATTCATTAATAATATCTAATGCAAATTCAGTAGTAAGATTTTGAACGTTTTCTCTTGTTTCGAAATGATTAAAATTTGTAATATATTCTGTTTTGATAAATCCAACAAAGTTGCTAATAAATTGAATGTGGTGTATATCAACATTGCTATTAGTCATATCTTCTGGATCTTTTTGTTTTTTTCTTGCTTGATAAATTTTACCAATTATACTTCTAACTTTATTGTTTTTATAGTATTCTTCGCTTAGAATAGAATATCTTTTTGAAATTCTTTTTTTATGTTCTTTTCTTTGATTTTGCATTTTTTCATATAGAGCATAATCCCAAATAAAGGAGTTAATTTGAAATGGATCCATTGGAATTAATGTTTTGCTTTGATTTCCAATCCTCGCAATTTTCCATCTGTCTTGTGTAAGAACAGCAGGATTAGCTGGAAGGAAGTTAGAGAATACAATAAGATGTGGTGTTGCAGTAGTACAAGTTTGAGATTCATATTTTCCACTAAAGAAAACTCCATTTTTAATCTGTTCAATAACAGTGAAAAGTGTGTTATCATCTATGGCCATGCCAAACATTCTAGTAAAGTCAACAATTACAATATTGCTCCATGGGCAAGAAGCCCTTCCATGTAATAAGTCTTTAGCATCTCCTAATCCTAAAACTAAGGCTTGTTTTTCAAATGCTAAATATTTAACCATTGTGCTCTTACCATTCTTTTCATATGGATCAAAAATCCATAGAATTTGTCTACTTATTGCATCTTGTTCTAGGTAACTAAAAACTTCTTTTTGCCATGGCATGGGACTATTTCTAACAATGATGGCATCATATCCCAAGTAGATTGGAGGGATGTACCCAAGGTCCTTGAACTCTAGTATCATCTTTGGTACAATACTTGATGCAAACCCTGTCATTTGCAATTGCAGGTTGAATTTCAATCCCAAAGATTTCATGGTTCAATTCAATAGCAAATTGTTTTGCTCTAATTTTTTTCTTAACCTTTAAGAACATTTGAAAATGCTGTTTTTGAGTAAGTTCACCAACTTCCATTTGAAAAGCATAAACTTCGACTCCATGCGATCTTAGAATTTCACCCAGCGCTTCTGGTCCGTCAAATAAATGCTTATTTTGTTCATGGATTGTAACTCTACCTATGAATCTAAAAATAGGTGATCTACTCTGATATTCAGCTTTTGTAGACTCTTCCCATAGACTATATGCGAAACTAATCCTAGTTTTAGGTTTTTGTTGTTCTTCTAAAATATCTTGATCTATAAGATTTTTTGAGTTTGAAATAATGAATTCTTGTTCTGTTTCATCTTGTTCTTCTTTCGCTTGCACCTTTCGAACTTGTTCATCCTCTTGTTCCTTAAGAACAATAATACCTTCTTCTTCCTCTTGCACCTCGGTCTCCTCGGTTGTTTGTTCCGCGGTCTCCTCTCGTGCTTGTGCCGGTTGCACTTCTCTCGCCTCGGTTGCTTGCACCACGGTTGCCTCTCGTGCTTGTGCCGCTTCCACTTCGCTCGCCTCGGTTGCTTGCACCGCGGTTGCCTCGGTTGTTTGTGCCGCTTGCACCTCGGTCGGCTCGGTTGTTTGTGCCGCTTGCACCATACTCGTTTGTGCTGCTTGCACTTTTTGCACTTCCCTTGCTTGTTTGCCTAGCACCGCGGTCGCTTGCACCTCGCTTGCTTGCACCTCTCGAACTTGTTCTTTTTGTTTCTTAAAAACAAAAATCCCATCTGCTTCCACTTGCACCTCTCGCACTTGTTCCACTTGCACTTGTCTCGCTTGTACCTCGGTTGCTTTATCTGCTTGCACTTCGTTTGTTTGTTCCTTTTGCACTTCTATCGCTTGCACCTCTCTCGCTTGTTCCTCTTGCACTTCTTTTGAAATTGTTTGTTCCGCCGCTTGCACCTCGCTCGCTTGCACCTCTCGAACTTGTTCTTCTTTTGCAACATCATTACTTTCTAATCGATGTTCAGGTTCATTTGGAACAACAGCTCCTCCTTCATTTACTTTTGAATCTTGAACTTTAGTCTCTGTTTTTCGAGGTCTTCCTCTTTTCTTAGGTCCACTAACCAGAGATTGTTTTTCTTGTACACCTTCCAGTAGTGAATTATCCATTGGAACCTTAGCTTTAGATTCTGTCTTTCGAGGTCTCCCTCTTCTCTTATTAACATTTTCTTCTTGATTACTTATAGAGTCCCTCCTTTTTTGTTATCAGTTTGAGAAGTTTCTTCATTTTGACCTTTAATAATATCATCAATTAAGAATATAGAATTTAATGAAATTGTTTTTTTCTTCTAATGAAATAACAGCAATAAAAGGGGGATTAGGATATTTTTCAAAACTTCTATAAGCATTAGCTCCAACTAATGAATACTTTTCAATAACAAGTCCTTTACTTGATTCTTCATCAGCTGTTCTTCCTGTAGTAGTAATAATAGAAAGTCCCACAATTTGTCTTTCTTTTGGGTCAAAGAAATCATATTTTTGAATTCTTAATTTATTTAATTTTTTGCTTCTTTGCTTCTGACTATCTTCCATCATACTTCAGCTTCTTTCATATCTTTGGCTCAGCTTCACCTTTGTTTTGTATCTGTGCTTTTTGCTACTTTGGCTCTTCGCCAAAGTAGCAAAAAGCCTCCGCTTATTTGACTCGGATACTTTGCTTCAGCGGAGCCGAGACAAGAAGTAAAAGAAAAAAAGAAGCCAAGTTGAAGTGAAGAAAAAGAGAAAGGAGTGGATGTGATCTGTGCAGTGGCAGTGAAAAGTCCTAATGTGGCTAAAATGAAAACAAAAGAAAGCAAGAAAAAATCTTTTTTTATGTCATTTATTTTTAAAAAAAAGATTTTTTCTTTTAAAAAAATAAGTATTTATGGATATAACTTTAATTTCTTGTTTTTATAAAAAAAAATTAATGAAAACAAAATTTTAAATTTTTTTTGTAGATACTTAAAAAGTATTTGGAATAATTTAATATTTTAAATTATCTATCAATTTATTGAAAAAATTGAAATAAAATTTTTTTATGTTTTTATAAAATATATATATATTACTTTAATTCAATTTTTCTTTAAAAACTAAAGATTTATCTACATTTTAATCATAAAATTCTCTTAATGAGCTTGGAGGGATTCGAACCCCCGGCCCTGTGGTTCGTAGCCACATGCTCTAGTCCACTGAGCTACAAGCCCTTTTTTTTAAAATTCTTGTAAGAAATTAATGAAATTTAAAAATAAAAAAATTTAATATACCAATATTTTATATAAATTTCATAATAAAATCAAGTTTTTATCTTTAAATTTGTACTTCTAGAATTAAATTTTCTATCTTTTGTTATATTTGATTGCAAAAGATCTTAACTTTTCTTTGCATGCTTTCAAAATATTGATTGACACTTTCACTTTATAAACACATAAGCTATTTTGCTTGTTTTCTTTGCTTCTTTTTGTTGTGTGTTTGCAATCTTTGATTATTACTGACGCTTCTTTTGCATCCGTGTAGCGGAAGAAGCGAAGTCTTCTTCGCTCCTTCACTTCCTGGGCTTCGCCAAAGTAGCGTCTATTCGCCTCAGCTCTTCGCTTCTTTTGCTTCGGTTCTTCTTTCGCTTCTTTCGCTTCTTTTCGCTTCTTTCGCTTCTTTCGCTTCTTTTGCTTCTTTCGCTTCTTTTGCTTCTTTTGCTTCGGCGAAGCTGATGCGAAGGAAGCCTTCCGCTCGGCTTCGCCGAAGCAGCGCGAAGTAGCGGATGCGAAGAAGCAAAGAAGCGAAAAGCCTTCTGCTTCTTGGCTGCGAAGAACCAAAGTGAAAAAAGAAAGAAGCAAAAGAAACCTTCGCTTTACATGCGGAAGAAAATGAAAATGCGCTATAGAGTCATTTGCTCAAGAAGTGAAGCAAATGTGTCGGCAAAGTCACAGAAGAAAGAATGCAAGTGAGTGAAGAAATATGTAATTCCAAAAGAATATGCAGCTAAAGAATAATATTTGATCTTGAATAACCAAAAGATTGTAAAAGGTAATTAAATAAACATAAGAAATTAATATATATTAATTTCTTATGTTTATTTAATTTTTTATTTAATTTTTAAGCAGATTCATTTGCTGCTGTTTTTACATATAAAATAAGAAGAAATGAAGTAGGGATAATGATGAATAATGCAGTTGCAGTTAGTCCAAAAATGTTTACTTCCATGGTGTTTTTAATTTTTATTAAAATTTGTTATATCTTTAAATATATTTATTTATTAATCTATAAAAGAATAAACTTAAAAATTTTTTTTAACATTTCTATTTATTTTATAACTATTTATTATATAAATAGTTTATTAGTTATAAATATAAAAAATAATGCAAAAAAAAATCAAATTTATTTTTTAAGTTTATTAAAAAGTTAATAAAAAATTATTTAAAAGCTTTTTTTTAAGCTTCTATTCGATTTGGGAAATTTTTTATTAGAGTTAAAAAAAATAATAAAAAATTTGATTTTTTAAATCAAATAGAAATATTAGAATTTTTTAAATGAAAAAGTAATTTTTCATAAAAATAATTTTCAGTTATTACTGAACCTTTTAAAGGAGATTAAGAAAAATTTATACTAAATTTAAAAAAATAATATTTTTTACTCTTTATGGAAATCCATAAATGAAAATAAAAAAGATTTTCTTTGTTTCTGCGGTTTTTTTCGCTTATTGCTACTTTGGCTTCTTCGCTTTGGTTCTTTGCAGCCGCGTAGCAGAAGCGAAAAAGGCGAAGAGCCTTCCACTTGTTGCATCGGCTACCTTCGCGCCTTTGCTTCTTTCGCTTCGGTGTAGCCAATGCGAAGGTAGCCGAAGCGAAGAAGCGGAAGGCTTTTTGCTTCGCAAACCGAAGCGAAAGAAGCGAAGGCGCGAAAGAAGCGAAGGCTGCGAGAAGAAGCCAAGCTGATGTGAAGAAACGAAAAGCTGAAAAAAGAAAAAATATTATCTTTTTTATTTCCATTTATTTTTTTCAATTAAATTACAAATGAATTGCAAATACCAACAGCAAATACTAAAAGAAGCCAAAGGCTTAAACCAGAGAAAACAATTCCTTTGTTCTCAGACCAACCATTAGGTGTTGCAAAAACTACAGGTACTCCAACAACTAGAGCAAATGAAACAGCAATTAGGGCTAATAATGCAATTTGAAGAATTGATGTCATATGAATTTTTTCTCTTTTTAAGAAATAATTTTTTAGGAAGAGGCATAAGAATTATTTATTTAGTTTAAAAAAATTAAACTCTTTTTATAAAATCATTCAACAAACAATCTTTAATACTTTTTTTTATTTATTCATTTATTTTGCTCTTTCTTTTCAAATTTTAATAATTTCAAAACAATGATTCTTTTTTAATTAAAAAAGAAAAAATGATTATTTTTACAAAATAAATAAGTATAAAAAAATTGCTGCTATGCTTTTTTTTTATTAAAAACCTCTATTGTTTTTTTTTGTTTATACAAATATTTTAAATTTCAAAGAATCAATGATGTTTGATATAAATTTTCAAAACTTCAATATAAATATTAGAAATATATATTTCATTTTTAAATTTTATTTAAACATCTCCTCATAGTAGATATTTTCTTTAATTCTTTTTCTTTTCGATTTTTTAATAATTAAAAAAGAAAAAGAATTAAAGAAAAAATTGTTTATATGCAAAAAGCAACAATATCTTTAATATTAAAATTAAAGAGTTGACTTATTTTAAAAATATAAACAATTTTTTAAAATATTTTTTTTAAACTTATCCATAAAAATGGAACCAAATTGGAAAACGTATTTAAAAAATTCTATTAAACTTATTAAATAATTTAAATCTAAGAACAATAATTTTGAACTTTAAATTTTTAATTTAAATTAAATAAATTGTATATTGTATTTTGGTTTAAGCATTTCTTTTGCTCGAGCCTTTGAATGATTTTTTTTACTCCTTTTTCACTCTGTAAAGAAGCAAAGAAGCAGCAAAAAAAAGAAGTGCAGCCTCACTGGTGCTTTATTTCAGCGTACTTGCATGCTTCAGATCCTAGGCTTCGCCGAAGAAGCGAAGTACGCCCTCGCATTGGTTACACCTTTGCTTCATGAGCAAAAGAAGTTGCTTCGCAGCCTTCGCTTCTTTGGCGAAGCCGAGGAGCGAGGCGAAGAAGCGGAAGGCTCTTTGCTTCTTCGCTCCTTCACTTCTTCTTCTTTCGCTTTGGTTCTTCGCAGCCTTCACTTCTTCTTCTTTCGCTTCGGTTCTTCGCAGCCTTCGCTTCTTCAGCGAAGCCGAGGAGCGAGGCGAAGAAGCAGAAGGCTCTTCGCTCCTTTGGCTTCGCCGAAGAAGTGAAAAAGCGAAGAGCTGAGGCGAAAGAAGCGTAGCGGAAGCGAAAGAAGAAGCAAAAGTGGCGGCTGTAAAGAAGCCAATAAAAGGATATTCTGGATCAAAGATTTTGCAAGAAACACAAAACCAAAATATAAAAATTAAAACAACTGAATTTTACATTACATAAAATTACCCATTCATTTTAATAAAACCATAACTATGTAGACCTTCACCAAATAAATTAACACCTAAAAAGCAAATCCAAACAATAAAAAATCCTAATGAAGCAATAATAGCTGGTTTCTTACCTTGCCATCCTTTAGTAATTCGAGTATGCAAATAAATTGCAAATACTAACCAAGTCAATAAAGCCCATGTTTCTTTAGGATCCCAACTCCAATAAGAACCCCAGGCTTCGTTTGCCCATACTGCTCCAGATAAAATACCAATGGTTAGCAAAGGAAATCCAACTCCTAAAATTCTATAGCTTAAATTATCTAAATCATCTGCTAATTTTATTTTTTTAGATACAACATTTTTATTATTATTATTTAAATTTGTAGTATATAAGTTATTTGAAAAATTCAAAGAATACACATTTGAATTTGTAGAAATTGAAGAAGAGCTACTTAAAGAGTTATTTAAGACTTCATTTGAAATCAAATTTTGTTCTTTACCAATATCTGATTGTGAAATAATATTATTAGATGCATATAATACTTTTTCTTTTGAATTATTATTATTAAAAGTTATAATTAAATAAGCAATTGATAATAAAGAACCACAAATCAAAGCAGAATAACTTAAAATCATAACAGTTACATGCATCATTAACCAATTTGATTGTAAAGCAGGTACAAGTGGAGAAGGTGATCTCATATCTTCTGGTAAGCTAAATGTTGCAAAAGCATTTGTAAATAATGCAGTAGGGGAAGTAATTGCACCTAAAAACTTCTCTGATTTATTGGAAAAAAGAGTTATTTTTTCTAAAATTAAATGAATCAGTGTTAAATTCCAAGATAAAAACAGAAAAGATTCATATAAATTACTTAATGGAAAATGTCCTGATTCTTTCCAACGCAAAATTAATAAAGTAAAAATTGAAAAATTTGCTAGAATCATTCCAACAGTTCCTAAATTTTTATTTTTTAAATTAAAGGCAATATTTATCCAATAGTAAATCATTGAAACAAATAAAATTAAAAAGGAAAAATTTGAAAAAAAATTTTCCAATTGAAAATAAGACATTTTTAGTATGTTTTTTCTATTTAAGTTTTTATTTTATTAAATAAACCCTCTTTATCATTCAATTTTTTAAAGTAAAAAAATTTTTTTTTGCTTCTTTGTATGTGGGGTAACTTTTTGTGTTGTCAATTAAAGTAAAGATGTTCACTTTTACATCAATCCAAAATGTTCTTCACCCACTTCACATTTGCTCCTTTCTTCTGCGCTTTTTTGCTCCACATCAGCGGCCCCTTTGCTTAGCGTGCTTCTCGCTCCTTCGCCCGGCTTATTTTGCTTCAGTTCTTCGCATTTGCTACCTTCGCGCCGCGAAGGTAGCGTCTGTGAAGAAAGAAGAACCGAAGCACTTGTGTGTCCAAAGCACTGATGTGAAGAAGTGGCTCACTTTTTTACTTTATAAATCAATTAGAAGAAAAAAATATAAGCAAAAAAACTGAAAGAAAGATATATTTTAAAATTTAGAAAATATAATAAAATTTTAATAATCATTAATTTATGTAACAATAACAAAAAACAAAATTTTTTTGTGTATTTTTCTTTCTGACCACTTTGCAAAATAAAAACAAAAAAAAAATTTAAATGAATTTATGAATATTCATTTTGTGAAAAGATTGAAATTTAAAAAAATTTTAAATAATATTATTAAAAAAAAATAGTATTATTTATTAGTAGATATTATAATACATTTCCACAAATTTTATGTATAAACTGTTATTTTTTCTTTTATTATTTCTGGATCAATGATTTTTTATTTTGTAATAAAACATTAATAAAAAAAGAAGATTCTAAAAAATAAGCAGCAGATTTTTTTTTAGACTCTGAAATTTGAAGTAAATGCTCTAAAATTATTTGAAATTAATCATTCAGAAAGAAAGAAATTATAATTAATAGTGATTAAAAGTTTAAATTTTTCATAAATATGAAAAAATAAAAAATATAAATATATTTCTTTTATTGATTAATTGATTAATTTCATTTTAAAAGTGTAAAATTTAAATTGTTAATATATTAATTAAAAGAATTGAAAAAAACAATTTAAATATATTTTTCCAATTCTTTTAATTAATATATTAAGTCTTTGAAAATTTCAACTTTTATTTTTTATATATTTTAAATTTATTTGTTTCTTTTGCTTGTGCTTTCTTCACAATGGCTTTTCTTCTGTGCTTCGGTGCTTCGGTGCTTCGACTTCGTCGACGCGCAACCGAAACGACGAGCTTCTTTTGCTTCATCGGAGTTGAAGCAAAGGAAGCCGAGCAAAGAACTAAAGCGAAAGCGAAAGAGTGAAAAAGTGAAAAGCAAAAGAAACAAATAAATTTAAATAAAATCTAAATGATATTTACAAAATATGAAAAATTCATTTTTAAAAATTTGGTTTATCCAAATTTACCTGATGTTGAAGCTAATAAGAAAGCAGCATAAGTAAATACATAACCTACAGAGAAATGTGCTAATCCTACTAAACGAGCTTGAACAATTGATAAAGCTACTGGTTTATCTTTCCAATAAACTAAATTCGCTAAAGGAGTTTTTTCATGAGCCCATACAAGAGTTTCAATTAATTCTTGCCAATAACCACGCCAAGAAATTAAGAACATGAAACCTGTTGCATATACTAAATGACCCAGAAGAAAAATCCACGCCCAAACAGATAAACTATTCATACCAAACGGGTTATAACCATTGATTAATTGTGATGAGTTTAACCATAAATAATCACGTAACCAACCCATTAAATAAGTTGAAGATTCATCAAATTGAGAAGGGTTTCCTTGCCATAAAGTTAAGTGTTTCCAGTGCCAGTAGAAAGTTCAAAAAAGATGAAGGGCAATTCTCGGTGCTCCCTTTTGGCCTTTTTTTTTTGAGCAACAAAGGTAAAAAGGAAGCATCCTTTTGGACAAATACCAAAAATACTTTGTCAAAAGTGCTTCGCTATCAAAAGTACTCTCTCATCTTTTTTATGGACTATCTCTTTATCTAAACAAAAAGTTTAGCTTCACTCTTATCTAGATATGGAGCGCTTACGTACGATTATTGTTGAGTCTCACGTACTAGTCTCTGAACGTATCAAGCTACCAAAACTCCGCTTGATTTCGCTGCGGATTAGCTTTTTCAAGCTTTCCCGCAATTCACTCCATTTTTTAGAAAGACTCTATACTTCCAGTTTACTTAGGAAAAAAAGTAAACTGGAAGTATAGAGTCTTTCTTCATCTTTTCGCGAAGCGAAGTAGATTTTGATTTTTTCTTCTTATTTCTGCCAATGGCTTTTTGTCTAAGTTCTTCCCTTTCTTTTAACGTTTTTTCAAGAATGAGAGGATTTTTTAAGCAATTGTCAAAGTGCCATCTTTTACCTGCCACTTTTTGAAAGATTTTACCACAACGAAGACAGGCAATTTGTTCTTTATTTTCTTCTTGCGCATTTATCATAAGACACGTTTTAATTCTTGTTGAAACTGATTTTGACTTTCTGGATATGAAAGAATCAAATGATGAATAAAATGGCAACCTAGAGAAAAAATAATGTCTTTTTTATGAGAGTTGGTTTGATAAAGAAAACTGAAGCCAACTCTTGTGAAAATCTTTAAAAAGTTGAGTGTAAAGTAAATTCATAGAAAAGATAAGATACAAAAATAGCGACTATAAAATTATAGGAAATAAGAAATCAAAATCTATATCACTTGTCGTTAAGTGATTCTCTGATAAACTTTAGTTTACCAGGGGCAACTTTCTAATTTTACCCATCCAATAGTATTAAGCATCCAGAAAACAGCTAAATAGAAAGCATCATAAGCTGAAATATCACAAGTTCCTCCGCGACCTGGTCCATCACAAGGGAAACTATAACCAAAATCTTTTTTATCTGGCATTAATTTTGAACCGCGTGCATCTAAAGCCCCTTTTACTAAAATTAAAGTTGTAGTATGAAGACCTAATGCAATCGCATGGTGAACTAAGAAATCACCAGGTCCAATTGTTAAGAATAAAGAATTTTGATTATTATTAATTGCATCTAACCATCCTGGAAGCCATAAACTTTGACTTGCAGAAGCTGCTGAACTTGTTGGTGAAGATAATAAGAAATCAAAACCATAAAAAGCTTTCCCATGAGATGCTTGGATCCACTGAGCAAAAACAGGTTCAATTAAAATTTGTTTTTCAGGTGTACCAAAAGCTTGCATAACATCATTGTGTACATAAAGACCTAAAGTATGGAATCCTAAGAATAAAGAAACCCAACTTAAGTGTGAAATAATTGCTTCTTTATGATCTAACATACGTGCTAAAACGTTTCCTTTATTTTGTTCAGGATCATAATCACGAATCCAGAAAATTGCACCATGTGCAAATGCTCCACACATAATAAATCCAGCGATATATTGGTGGTGAGTATATAAAGCTGCTTGTGTTGTAAAGTCATTTGCTAAGAAAGCATATGGTGGTAATGAATACATGTGCTGAGCAACTAAAGAACAAATTGTTCCTACAGAAGCTAAAGCAAGACCTAATTGGAAATGTAAAGAGTTATTAACTGTATCAAATAAACCTTTGTGCCCTTCCCCTAAGCGTCCTCCTGGTGGAACATGTGCTTCTAAAATTGCAGACATACGGTGTCCAATACCAAAATTAGTACGGTACATGTGCCCTGCTACAATAAAAAGAACAGCAATAGCTAAATGGTGGTGAGCAATATCTGTTAACCAAAGACTTTGAGTTTGAGGGTGGAAACCACCTAAGAAAGTTAAAATTGCTTGTCCTGATCCTTCAGAAGTTCCAAAAATATGGCTTGCAGAATCTGGGTTCTGTGCATAAGCTGCCCAATTTCCTGTCCAGAAAGGTGTTAATCCTTGTGGGTGTGGCAGTTGTGTTAAGAAATTATCCCATCCAACATGTTTTCCACGAGATTCTGGGATTGCTACGTGAACTAAGTGACCAGTCCAAGCTAAAGAACTAACCCCAAATAAACCAGAAAGGTGATGGTTTAAACGGCTTTCTGCATCTTTAAACCAAGATAAAGATGGTTGGAAACTTGGTTGTAAATGCAGCCAACCTGCAAATAAGAAAATTGCAGATACTAATGCTAAGAAAACAGAACCAACATATAAATCTTGGTTTGTTCTCATTCCAATTGTGTACCACCATTGGTATACCCCTGATGTTGAAATATTTACAGGTCCAGAAGCACCTCCACGAGTGAATGCTTCAACAGCAGGCTGACCAAAATGAGGATCCCAAATAGCATGAGCAATTGGACGCACATGTAAAGGATCTGACCCCCATTGTTCAAAATTTCCTTGCCATGCTACATGAAATAAATTACCAGAGGTCCAAAGGAAAATAATTGCTAATTGTCCAAAATGAGATGCAAAAATTTTTTGATATAAATTTTCTTCTGTCATCCCATCATGACTTTCAAAGTCATGTGCCACCGCAAGTCCAAACCAAATGCGGCGAGTTGTTGGGTCTTGAGCTAAACCTTGGCTAAATTTAGGAAACAATTTTGTTGCCATATAATATGTTTTTTGACTCCTAATTTGCTCAGTATTTGCAAAGCGAACTTTGCTTCTATATTTATGTGTTTTTATAATATTATTCGCTTTTTTTATATGGATCTTTCAGTTTGCGTAGCGAAGTGCTTTTTGATCTTTCTTTGCAGCTGTATCAGCTGCTTTGACCTCTTTGTGCAGCTTTTCACTACTTCGACCATGCTCGCTTCGCTTCTTTCGCGAAGCGAAGGGAGCTGAAGCGAAGCGAGCTGAGGCGAAGGCTTCGCGCTCACGAGGTGAAGCAAAAGGAGCAGAGAAAGGAAGTGAAAGGCACAATCTGAAAGCCAAGGATTAAAGAAGCTGATAAAAGATTTAAAATAATATATAAAAAAAGATATTATAATAAAAAAATTTATTTATAAAATAAACACTTTTTAATCATTTTGGTTTTTGTTTGTTATTTTCTTTTATCTATTATTTGTATATAGAATAATTTGTATATAGAATAAGAGATAAAAAATAAAAAAAACTTTCTAATTTTGAAATTTAGTTAATTTTATTTTTAATTTTGTTAATTAAAAATAAAAATTATGTAAGCGCTACGAACTTACTATATAAAAAATATTTTTATATTTTTTATTTTTTAAATAATAAATGAAATTTGTTAAAATTTAAAATAAAGAATTACACTTTGTTTGTTTAATTTTTTAATTAAATAATATTACGTTTAATATATCAGAATTCTAAATTTTAAACTAGTTTTTACTTGTTAAAAATCCTAAAAAATTTCCTGTTTAAAATAAAGCATATTTATTATCTCTTAAATAAAATTTTTTAAATGTATTCACTCCGCGTAAAAAATAAAGAAGGCTTAAAATATACTTTTTTATAATAGAATTTTAAAATTCTATCTCATAAATAAAATTTTAATATTTTTGTTTTTTACTATAAAATTTTATTCTATAAAAATATAGCCTTTTATTTTTTTAAGTTTTTATTAGATAAAAATTCTTAATTTATTTAAGATTATACAAATTAGATTAAATTCTCTTTATTTTACAAATTAAAATATTAAAAAAAATTTTCTTAAAAATATAATAATTAGATATTAAAATTTTTTAATATAAACAGAAAAGACTATGAGCTATAAACTAAAATTTCGATTTTTTTCGAAAAAATTATGCATTGAACTTTTTATCTGGTTCTAGAAATTTTCTAGAAATTTTCTGGTTTCTAAATAAAATTCTCATACAGAGAAAATAAAAAAAAATGGATTCCAGAAAAAAAACCTCTGTTTTACATGATGTTTTTTATACGAACACTTTAAGAGATTTTCTTGCTTTTGACATGCTAAATGGTTTATTTATATAAAATAAATGTAATTTTAAAAGTACATTAAAGCCAAAAAAAAAAAATTTATCCTACACTTTTAAATCAAGTAATTAAAAAATTACCCCCAGGGGAATTCGAATCCCCGTTTTCTCCGTGAAAGGGAGGTGTCCTAGGCCTCTAGACGATGGGGGCCTTTATTTTTTGATAAAAATCAAAATTCATTTTCTTTATATTATCTTATTTTTTTCTTTTTGTCAATTTGTAAAAAAAAGAATTTTTAACTTTTTTAGTATAACATTGTTAATGTTTAACTTATATCTAAAAATAGATATTCAGTGAAAAGTTAACAATGTTATAAAAATAATTTACGTTAAATTTTTTTCTAGTAAGTGTTTAATTAAATAATTATTTTTTTACAATAATTAAAATATATTATTTATATTAAATTTTAAAAATTTAATCATAAATTTTCTATCATATTTTACTTTTAATATATATATAAATTATTAAAAAAAAAGAATTTATTTAAAAAACAATCCTGTTAAATTTATCCATTAATTTAGAAAATAATAGTTTAGATTAATAAAAAAATTATACATATTTTATATAAAATATTATGTCCAAAAATAAAATTTTATTAAAAATAAAAATATTGATTTTTATTTTTATTATTAATGAATCTTAAAAAAAGAAAAGTTTTGTAAAAATTGTAAAACTTTTCTATTTATTTTACTAAATAAAATTCAACTTTTTTATAAGTTGATAAAAAACAAAACTATCTAAATTAATTTATTGAAATTAAATAAAAGAAAATTTTTTTCTTAATGAATAAAACTTGGTACTGCCATAAAGTTTTTATATTTTAAGATATAAGATTAATTGAAAAATCAATGAATTCAAGCTTTTCTTTTTTATAAAAAAGAAAGAAAAACACAAATCTTATTAGAATTTTTATTTAAATTGTTATATTGTTACAAACATTTCCGTAATTACGGACCATATTAGGTCAATTCAAATATATTCTTTTAATATGTTTTTCGAGTTTTTCATCAATCTAAGATTGTCACTTCACCACTTTTTTTCTTCCTTGCTTTTTCTTTCTCTTGCTCCTTTTGTCTTTGCTTCAGCGAAGCTGAAGCAAAGGCTTGTCTTCACTGAAGAAGCAAAAAAAAGAAAACAAATGTGCTCTTTTCTTTATAGAGAAAAAGAAGAATTGCCAGGAACCAGGATTGAACTGGTGACACAAGGATTTTCAATCCTCTGCTCTACCACTGAGCTACCCCGGCTTTAAAGAAAAGATTTGTGAAAGTATAATATATAATATATATAAAAATATTAACATTTTTAAAGATTTAAATCAAGATAGCAAAAAAAAAACTTCAATTAAAAGGTTTTTTTATTAAAAATTTAAAAATCAAATTTGAAATAAAGATAAATTTTTTTTTAATAAAATATAAAATATATATATATATCATTAAATGATACATATATATATATTTTATATTTTATTAAAAAAATAAAGCCCATTTAACTATGTTATGCTTATTCTTAAACAATTTTAACTTTTGCACCTGCATCTTCTAGTTGTTGTTTTGCAGCTTGAGCTTCTTCTTTAGAAATTCCTTCTTTTAATGCTTTTGGTAAAGAGCTAGTAAATTCTTTTACTTGGTTTACAGCAATATTTGCAATTGAACGAACAACTTTATAGATTGAAACTTTTTTATCTGCTGGAATTTCTTCTAAAACAACATCAAATAAAGTTTTTTCTTCTTCTTTTGGAGCTGCTTCAGCTGCTCCTGCAGCTGGAGCAGCCATCATAACAGCTCCTCCTGCAGGCGCTGATGCATCAACTCCAAAAGTTTCTTCAATTTTAGATACAAGTTCAGAAGCTTCTAATAAAGTTAAAGTTTTTAACTTTTCAAGAATTTCATTTACAGTAGACATTAATATTCCTTCATAAAATAATTAGTGTTTTTCATGAAATTTATTTGAAATATTAAATTTTAAAAACTTTGAATTTAAAAGAAAAAAGTTTTTTAATATTTTTCTTTTAAATTTTAAGACAAAAAATTTTTAATAAATCTCATAAATCCAAAAACTTTGTCCTAAAATTTATATATGTTTCTTTATATTATAAAAGAATTATAAAATTTAATCCAAAAATACAAATAAACTGCCTAAAATATTAAAAAATAAAAAATTATAATTTTTTAATTACTCAAAATCTTAGTGTGCTTTTGTTTACTTTCATTCACTTTACTTTCATTCACTGTGTTACTTTGCTTTGTGAATGCTTTGGTTCTTCAGCTTCTTTCGCTTATTGTAACTTTGCTCCTTTGCATCCACTACTTTTGTGAAGCGAAGGAAGCGAAGTCACAATAAGTGAAGCCAAGCAAAGAAGAAGCGCAGACGAGTGAAGAAGCTGAATAACTAAAGAACCAAGGCAAAGAAGTTAGGAACATGATGAATCAATCTAAGATTGATATTTTTTTGCTTCTCCGTTAACTTACATTCACTTATGCATAGCATATGCAAAATAATGTAGGCTTCCTTATCACCTGGGATCTTTCCCCCGTTGCTTATATTTACTTAGGGGAGAAACATATCATATGTGAACATAAGATAGATTTTTTGTTTCTCTGCGTTATTGAATAGTGAAAAAAAAAGAAGTGGAGTAAAGAAGACAATTTAAGATTTCAAAAGCTCATTGAAAGAATTATATTCAAAAAAATAAGGTAGATTTTTTGATAGATACCAAAATTTCACCCCAAATAAAGTTTTAATATTATTTTTTTTTATATTATAAAAAAAAAAAGAAAAATTTGAAAGATTTTGTAGTTTCACACATTATTCTCATTTATTAGCTTGATTTTTTTTGTTATATTTTATTATAAAATATTTTTTGGATTTGCTTTTTCTTTGCTTCATTATGCGCTTCTTTGCATCTTCTTTTTTTGCTTCTCGCTCCTTCACTTCTTCGCTTCCGCTACTTCGGCGAAGCCTTCGCGGAGCGAGAAGCAAAAGAAGAGGGCGCAAAGAAACCAAAACGAAGATACACTGATGTGATCAACAAAGTGTAAAGGAAGCAAAGAAGCAAACAAAATGATCACATATTGTGCTTACTAATACAATAAAAAAAAGGTGCTTTGCTTCTTCACTATTTAAAGAAGCAAAGATGCACAGATCTAAAGGATCCTGAATTAAAAAAATCAAGCAAAATGAAAATAAATAATGTGAATTACAATTTTTAATTAATTTTCCAAAATTTTAAAATTCTAAAGAGAAGAATAATATTTGATATTATATAAGAAATTAAAATAAATAATCTATTCAATCATAGCATGATAAGTTGCAACTGTAGCTGGTGAAGCTCGATTTAAATGACGGAATATTAAATATTTGAATAAAACATCTAATAAAACAGGTAAAGTAGCTACAAGCAAAAATATGGTTGTTTGACTTTCAGGCAATCCATAATGGTCAAAAATTGTTGAGAAAAAGAGTTCCCAAATATTTGGAGAATGGTAACCTACCAATAAATCTGTTATAAATAAAATTAATAATGATTTTTTACTATCGTCAAGCCCAAAAAAAACTTCTAATAAAAAAGATTTTGTAATATTGATTTGGATTTCTAAAAGTTTAAGTAAAACAAATAAAGTACTCAAACTAATTAAATCGGCAAAAAAATTTGTTATAGCTTCAATACTTTCTTCATTATAATGTTTTGCTAATTCAACTGTTTGTAATTGTAGACGTTTTTGAATAGATTGTGTAAACATTTGAGAAAATTTTGAATTTTGTTTTATTTTTTCCTGTTCATTTACATTTAATACACTTTCACTATTTTGTGTTAAATTAATGTATTTATAATCTTTCGCTTCATGTTCACCTCCACTTCTTCCTGCACTTCTTTCACTTGCTCCTTCGCTCGCAGAGCGAAGTGAAAGAAGTGAAAGTGGCTGCGAAGGCATTGGCTCTTCGCTTACCAGCTTTGCTGAAGAGACCGAAGCCTTTGCACCAGCTTCGCTGAAGCGTGCAAAAGGCAGAATTGGAGGAATTGAAGATTCTAAAATCATAGAAGAATTCATTGGAAAAATTAATGATTCAAAATAAATTTTTTCTTCAAAATTTTTTAATTCTGTAAAAGCTTTTTTTTGTTGATAAGAATTTAGAAAAATTTCCATTTGATGTGAATTCCAATAATATTCAGTTATTGGTCTTACAAAATAATTTTTAGCTATAAAATTAATTGTTAATGGAACAAATAAAAGAATAAAAACACATTTTACAGTAGTTAAAAATAAATATCTATAAAAACGATATTCTTGGATAACTAAATTTTCAACATCAAAGAATAATTGTTTAAAAAAGCGATCAAAAACACGGTTAAATGATCTTGGAAATAAACCAATTTCTTCATAAGTAATTGATACAACTTGTTGTTTTGATGTTTCAATAAAACGTGATTTTGATGAACTTTTATTTAATTTTTCTTTCTCGCGGAGCGAAGAGAATTTTTTTCTATTAAAGGAACTCTCTGAATTTAAATTTTCATTAAAAACTTCTGAATTACTATATAATTTTGAATTTTGTTGTTTTGGAATATTTGATTGTGAATTATTTGAAATTCCAAAAGAATAATCTTTATTTATTATATTTTTTGTATTTAATAATTTTTTATTATATTTTTCTTCTTTAGACTTCAAAAATTCTTGATTTAAAAAATTTAATTCATTTTTATTTAAATTTGGATGATCATCATATTGAGAATTCATTTTTGAATAAATTTTAGTATTTTTGTTTTTTTTTTGAATGAATGGTTGTGAATGTATATTGGAATCAAAAATTCCAATAGAACACGATTTATTATTAATTTTCGTAGATGTTAAAAAAGAAAGATTAATATCATTAAACAACCAATTAAACAAATTCAATTTATTATTGGTTTTTTTATCCATTATTTTTTCTAAAATAAAATGAAATGAAAGAAATATATTTTCTTTCAATATAAAAAATAAAATTCAACATAAAATTTTTAAAATTTTTCTTTCATTTTGCTTTTGTTTGCTTTCATTCTTTTCATTTTCTTCTTAATTTGCATTTGTTGCATATTTACATATTTTTTTGCTTACATTCATAAAACAAAGTAGTGTATGCTTCCTTTAACAAATAAAAGCAATGAAGCAGTAATCAAAGCTATTTGCAAAGTGGAGAAATTGCTTTTACTTACTGCAGTTTCTTCTTTAATTTTGTTTGTCTGCTCCTTCTATTTGCAAAATAAAAAGCAAAAGAAAGGAAGGTTGCAAAGTGCTCGCTTCCACTGCGAGGCTTCTCGATTCTTTGCTTCTTTCACATCCGCTTCGCTTCTTTCGCTTCTTTTGCTTCTTTCGCTTCTTTCGCTTCGGCGTAGCCGAAGCGAAGGAAGCTGATGCGAAGGTAGCCTTCCGCTTCTTCGCATCGGCTACGCCAAAGCGAAGGCGCGAAGGTAGCTGATGCGAAGGAAGCCGAACCGCTACTTTGCTCCTTTGCTTCGATTCTTCGTGAAGCGAAGGAGCGAAGAGCCTTCCGCTTCTTCGTTCCGCGACGAATCGAAGCGAAGAAAGGAAGTGAAAAGCCTTCTTCTTTCACTTCTCACTCCTTCACTTCTTCACTTCCGCTACGCGGAAGAAGAAGGAGTTAAGGCACAGAAGCATGACCTAAACTGAAGAGCTCTTGCAGTTGTTTATTCACTCTGATTTTTGCTACCTTGGCTTTTCGATTCTTCTTCTGTGCTTCTTCGCTTTGGTTCTTTCGCTTATCGCTATGCGAAGCGAAGCCAATGCGAAGAAGCGAAGCGCCTTCCGCTTCTCTTCGGTCGCGCGTTGTTGCTTTGGCAAAGTCGACGCGCGACCGAAGCACTTCGCTACGCTTCTTTCGCGCCGATGCGAAGGCGCGAAGAAGAAGCAAAGGAGAGAAAGAATCAAAGAACTGAAGCACTGACGCGCGACCAAAAAACTGAAGCACTGACAAGCATGTGAAGAAACAAAATAGCATATGCAAAAAAGCAACTGTTTTTTTTTTAATAAAAGATTGATGAAAAAATCTAAAAGCAAAGTGCTAAAAATTTTATTAAGTTGTAAAAAATTTTTCTTGTTTTTATTTTTTTAATTAAAAAACAAAAATATATGGTTTTTTTCCTTTATTATTTTTGAATTTTTTATTTGAAATCAAAAAAATAATATTTTGAATTATTACTATTTTGTTTTCTCTTTTTCAAGTTATTATGTGTTTATTTGTAGCTGCATTGGTGATTCAACTTTATGTTTGGTTAACTTTTAGAATAAAAGATTCTAAAAGCAAACACACATGTGCTTTCTTTGTGTTTTTAATATAATATTTGCAATCAAAGATTACAAAACAAGCAAATTCTAAGATCTTTCAGAATTTTTTATTCTGAAAAAATTGCAATCAAAGATTCAAAACAAATAAAAACAATACAAGTAAAATTACAAACTTAATAGAAAACTAAAATTCTACGTTCATTTTAATAGATATAAGTTAATTTTATTATAAATTTAAATTTTAATAAAAAAAGAAATGGATTTTAAAATCTATAAATCCATTTCTTTTTTTATTTATTTTTATATACCCTATATTTCCATTAGTCTAAATTACCTTTTCCAGGGTTACGAGCAGGGTCATTAGATAAGAATCCAAAAACAAATAAGAATACAAAGAAAGTTACAACAGTATAAACAAAAATTTTAAGTGTTAACATCTCTAATTGTTAAATTTACAATTTTACGCGATTTATAGACACAAAGTTCATTTTTTTTTAATTAATTAGTTAATTAGTTATTTAGATTTAAAAAAGGATTGAATACAATTTCAATTAAAAAAAATTATAAGAAATTATAATATATATTATAACATATAATTTCTTATAATTTTTTTTTAATTAAAATTAAGCAACATTTTGTGATTTAAAATCTTCAAGATATTCTTGAATTGCAGTTTTTAATAAACCTTCAGCTTCAGGAGTGAAATCTGATGTTTTTGCTACAATTTCCCCATATTGAGGGCAATTTTGTGCTAAATAATTTCTGAATCCAGATAAGAATGGACGAACTTGTTCAACACTTAAAGAATCTAAGAAACCATTTGTACCTGCATAGATACTTGCAACTTGGTCTGCTACTGAAAGTGGAGAGTTTTGAGGTTGTTTTAAAATTTCACGTAATCTAGAACCTCTTGCTAATTGATTTTGTGTTGCTTGATCTAAATCTGAAGAGAATTGAGAGAAAGCTTCTAATTCAGCAAATTGAGCTAACGAAAGTTTTAAGCTTCCTGCAACTTTTTTCATTGCTTTTAATTGAGCAGCTGATCCTACACGAGATACTGAAATACCTACGTTAATTGCTGGACGAATACCAGAGTTAAATAAATCTGCCGATAAGAAGATTTGTCCATCAGTAATTGAAATTACATTTGTAGGAATATATGCTGAAACGTCTCCTTCTTGAGTTTCTACTACTGGAAGTGCTGTCATACTACCTTCTCCTAAAGCATTACTTAATTTTGCTGCTCTTTCTAAAAGACGAGAGTGTAAATAGAAAACATCTCCTGGGAAAGCTTCACGACCTGGTGGACGACGTAATAATAACGACATTTCACGGTATGCTTGAGCTTGTTTAGAAAGATCATCATAAATTGTTAAAGTTGCTCTTCCTGTATACATGAAGTATTCTGCTAAAGTTGCACCTGTATAAGGAGCAAGATATTGTAAAGTTGATGGTTCATTTGCGTTAGCCATTACAATAATTGTATAATCTAATGCTCCGCGTTCTTTAAGACTGTTTAATACTTGAGCTACTGAAGATGCTTTTTGACCAATTGCAACATAAACACAAACTACACCTTTTCCTTTTTGGTTAAGAATTGTGTCAACTGCAATTGCTGTTTTCCCTGTCTGACGGTCTCCAATAATCAATTCACGTTGACCACGCCCAATAGGAATCATAGCATCTACAGAAACTAGACCTGTTTGAAGAGGTTCATAAACAGAACGTCTTGCAATAATACCTGGTGCAGGTGATTCAATAGCACGCGTTTCAGAAGTTGCAATAGGCCCTTTACCATCTACTGGGCGAGCTAAAGAATCTACAACTCGACCTAAGTAATTTTCTCCAACAGGAATTTCAGCAATTTTTCCAGTACAACGTACTCGACTTCCTTCTGTAATTTTTAATCCATCCCCAAGTAATACTGCTCCAACGTTATTTGCTTCTAAATTTAAAGCAATTCCTAAAGTACCATCTTCAAATTCTAAAAGTTCTCCAGACATTACTCGATCTAATCCATAAACACGAGCAATACCATCTCCTACTTGGAAAACAATTCCAAAATCAACCATTTTTACTTCAGGAGTATATTCTTCAATAAGTCCTTTGATTAAATTACTTAATTCTTCTGGTGTACGCATTGTCATAAATTTTTTTTAATTAAAAAGTAGAATATTAAATTTGTATTCAATACTATTTATAAATTTTTATAAAAATAAAAATTGAATTTTAATACTAAAAAAAAAATAAATCTTGAATTTCAATTTGCTCCCTTCTTTTGCTTTGTTTCAGTGCGCTTGTGCTTTGGCTCTCTTCGTGCCGCTTCTTTCGCGCCTTCGCTTCGGCGTAGCCGATGCGAAGAAGCGGAAGGCTCCGCCGATGCGAAGGAAGCTGAGCGGAAGGCTCCCTTCGCCTTGTCTCCACCGAAGCGAAAGAATCGAAGAACCAAAGAGCCGAGCTAACATCCGACCGAAACACCAAAGCACCGAAGCAAAGTGCTCCTTTATTTTCTCAGCTTCTTCGCATCAATCATGTATTGGTGCCTTCTTCTGCGTCAAATTGAAGAAGCACTGAAACAAAAGTGAAATAAAAAAGAGTGAAGTGTAGCAACTGGAAAGAAAGGAGCCTATACAAAGCAAAATAAGTATTTCTTTTAAAGAAGTTTTTTGCATGTTTTCTTTTGCAGAGTGAAAAAGATTAGGAAAATAAACTTGAATAATCAAGATTAAAATTTTTTCAATTTTTAACAAATAAAAAAGTAAAAAACTTTATATTAAATAACTAACTTAAGGTTCTTTAAAGCGGATGACGCGATTCGAACGCGCGACATTGGACTTGGAAGGACCACGCTCTACCAACTGAGCTACATCCGCATCAATTTTTATTTATGTTAACGTAATAAAAAAAAAAAGTCAATATTTTGATTTTTATATTTCTTATCAAAAATCTTCAATTAAAAGCATTTAAATAATAAAAAGGCTTATGATTTTCCTAAAAAGTTTGTATTTCATAGGAAAATCATAAGCCTTTTTATTATTACAAACATTACCAGCTCGCTTTTCTTACCCCTGGTAATAAACCTTCATGTGCCATTTCAATCTTCCTAATAGAAAGCCAGTCGGATAATAAGTTGCCTTATTAAACTCTGTTTCAAAACTGTGCATGCGACTTTCATCGCACACAGCTCCTCTTAGTTTTTATGTAAACTTTTAATTTTATTCTTTCATTCATTACATTTTGTTTTTATTTCAAAAAAAGATTGTCTTTCAGGATCAAAACAAACCTCCATTTCACATTTCTTCTTTTCACTTCTTCAATTTTTTTTTCACTTCTTCTTTGCTTCTTTATTCACTTCTACTTTGGTCACACTTTTTGTGGAGCAAAGTGCATTGGGAATTCCTTGCTGAATTGTCTTCTGTAGCAAAGTCAAGGAAAAAGAAGCTGAAGCGAAGCATGCACATGTTTTGCTGAACATGAAGTGATTCGCTTTGGTTCTCACCCCCTTTGCTTCTGCGGTTCTTTATTTTAGTGCTTTGGTCATGTGTCGGCTCAGCTTTGGTGAAGCGCAAGGGCTTCGCAGTCGCTACGCAAAAGCGAGAAGCACCAACGCCCAACTGAAGTGGAGAACCGAAGAAGCTGAAGAAGAAGAAGACGCGAAGAGCCTTCTGCTTCTTCGCATTGGCTCCCTTCGCCTCGGCTCCCTTCGCCTCGGCTCCCTTCGCCTCGGCTCCGCCGAAGCGAAAGAAGCGAAAAAAGTGAAAGAAGCGAAGGCTGCAAAGAACCAAAGAGAAGGAGTCGCAGAAAACAAAATAATTAAAGACTGTAAAGAAGATTCTAAAAGTGCAACAAAAAAAGAAACAAAGTTTTTTAAAGTCTATAAACTAAGTGGCCACGTGGGCATATCTATTCTATTACAGAATAGCATTTGCTTTTTGACCAATCGTGCTCATTTTATTGTATGCGGGAATAGCTTTTTCCCTGCCCTCCGCGAAGTGGATGGGAACAAAAAAAGGGTTTCCTCGTTCCTTATATAGATTTTCTAGTGCCTTAGGATCCAACAATACTCCTTTATGTTATGTTTCAATCAATGGCTATACGCACATATATTACGTGAAATATTGTGCCACCATACCTAATATTTTATAGAAATGAAATCAAATATTAAGCCATCTTTAAAATTTTTTGTCTCGCTCCTTCGCAGCCGCTTCTTTCGCTTTTTTCGCTTCTTTCGCTTCTTTTGCTTCAGCGGAGCCGATGCGAAGGGAGCCTTCCGCTTCTTCGCGCCTTCGCTTCGGCTATGCTGAAGCGAAGGCGCGAAAGAAGCGAAGGAGTGAAGAACCGAAGAGCTGAGGCGAAGAAGCGCAAGCGCACCAAGCAAAAGAAGCGAATATATTTTGATGGAAGAAGCTTAAATTGGTTAACTTTAATTATCCATAGCACCTCCTTAAATCTTTGCTTAACTGAGAAGGTAGCAAATCCTTCCATCAAGATTTAAGAGTCCACTAGGTATAGCAATGTGGGAAGGATTTTTACCTTCATCTATATAAAGTTATTATTATGTATTAATAACATAATCCTGTCTTTTCCTGAAAAATATTAAAAAATATTTTTAGTTAGAACAAACGAGTCGCTCCACGTAAAACATGTCTTGATAAACCAAAATCTCTAAAATAACCTTTTGGTCTTCCAGTTACTAAACAACGGTTATGTAATCTAACTGCTGCACTATTTCTTGGAAGTTGTTGTAATTTTCTATGTAAAGTTAGTTTTTCTTTTAAAGAAGAAGCTTTTTTAATTTCTTGCTTTAAAATTGAACGTTTTTTTGCATATTTCATAACTAAATTTTGACGTTTAAGTTCACGTTGAATCATTGCTTTATTTGCCATATATTATTAATTTTTTTTTTTAATTTTTTATCATTCTTATTAATAAGAAAAAATGTATTTTTATTAAAAATATAATTTCTTATTAAAAATTAAAATAAGACATTTTTTTTTTATAAAGAATAAAATCTTAAACTTCTTTTAGTTGAAGTTTTTTTTATAATATTTCTTTTAGTTTATTTGCAATCAATTATTGCAAAAGCAACAAAAGATTACTTTTAATAAATGCTTATCCTTTTGAGTCCTTCATTTTAAAATAATAAGTAATAAATATTTTATTCAAAAAAGAAAGAATAAAAGGAATGAAAAAATGAAATATTATTAAATTTATTTCTTACTTTTGTTTAATATTCAGATTTTTTGTTTTTTTTTTAATTTAATATTAATTTTTCTAACTCTTTACTTCTTTTACCTCGGCTTCCTTTACATTGGTGAAGCTAATATGAAGTGAAGGCTTCTTAAAATAAGCTTCTTTCGCTTCTTCTTCGCAAAGCAAAGGAGCGAAGCAAAAAGCGAAGGAGCGAAGCAAAGAGGAAGCTTCACCAATGTAGCAGATGCGCAGAAGCAAAAAAAGTGAAAGAAGCAAAATGCTAAAATTTTTTTCTTTGATTTTTTAATCAAATGAAAGAAAATAAAAAAATTGATTTCAATTTCTTTTATTATTTGTGAAAGAAATTTTTTTTATTAAACAAAAAATTTAAATAGATTTTAAATAAAAAAACTAGAAAAGTTTAAAAAACTTAAATATAAAATTTTTACTCACTTGCTATACTTTTAAATTTTTAATTCCAAACTTTTTTCTTTACTTTTGGTATTGATAAAGATTCCAAAACATGTTATTTTATTTTCAATATAGTAAAGTAGTTAATGAAAGCGTGTAAAACACTAAAATTACTTAAGTAATTTTTTATCCATTAATTAAAATAATAAAAGAAAAAGTTAATAGAATTTAATTCTATTAACGTCTTGTTTTTGCTTTTTTATCACTTTTAACGTGACCTTTAAAAGTTCGTGTTGGTGCAAATTCCCCTAATTTATGCCCAACCATTTGATCAGTGATAAATACTGGAATAAATTCTCTTCCATTATAAGTTGAAATAGTATGACCAATCATCATTGGCAAAATTGTAGAAGATCTAGACCAAGTTGTTAATACTTTTTTTTGACCTTGTTTATTTAATTTTTCGATTTTTTTTAATAAATGGTCTGCAACAAAAGGCCCTTTTTTAATTGAACGAGGCATAATAATTAAATTTTTTTTTGACTTAGCTTTTTTATTTTCTTTATTTAAAAAAAATTAATTAAAGAAGTAAATTATTTTTATTTCTATTTTTAATAAAAAGAATCCAATTTTAAATTTGAAATTTTTTTGAAATAAAAACAAATTCAATAAAAATTTTTTTTTAAATAAAAAAGCTACATTAGATTTATATATTTTCATTTTCTAAATCTTAATAATAAGAACTATACTGTATAGATTTATTATTTAGACTAAATTAAAGACTAGTTTAAATATTTGTTTTTTTTTATTATAATCTATTATATTTATTTTCTATTTTTGTTTGCTTTTTTGCTTTAGTATATTTCATTATAGTTAATTGTGAATTTTTCATTCTTTTGCTTCTTGCATCAATTGCATTTTAAGTGTATATAAAGTGAAAGAAGACATACGGAAGTGAAAAAGTAACTATGCATTCACAAATCTTCAATTAATGAATCGAAGCAGTGAAGAAAAAATCTTAGATTATTTGAAATCTTTTATTGCTTCCTTCACTTGTGCATAGCGCATGTGAAGAAACAGCTATCTAAAATTTTGAAAAATAAATAATCATAGATTCCAAAAGAATATAAAAAGAACTGAATAATCTTTTATTGGCAGTTTATTCTTAATTTTATAAATTTAATAAAAAAACAAATTGCAGATTCAAAAAGAATAGAAATTACCCAGAATAAAATAAAAAAAAACAATTTTCTTATTATTATTTAACAATAATATAAAGGATTAATTGAATGAATAAAAAGAAAAACTTTTTTGCTCACTTCCACTACGTGGCTTCTCAATTCTTTGCTTCTCGTAAGAAGAAGGCTTTTTACTTCTTTGCATTCGTTACTTTGGCGAAGTTGATGAAGCGAAAGAACCTAAGTGAACCGAAGCAAACTACAGAGAAGGTTCTTTGCTCCTTGCTTTTATGTAGCGACTGCGAAGAACCAAAGTGAAAATTTTATTTTCTTTTTCTTAAAATTAGTTTTGAACTATATTTTTTAGGTTTACGAGTTAGTTGGCCAAGTGCGGGTTTACCCCAAGGTGTAACAGGTCTAGAACGCCCTATTGGAGCACGCCCTTCACCCCCTCCATGTGGGTGATCTACAGGGTTCATAACTGAACCTCTAACAGTAGGTCTTTTACCTAACCAACGGTTACGCCCTGCTTTTCCAATGCGTAAAGTATAAGCTTCAATGTTACCTACTTGACCAATTGTTGCCCAACAATTTTTTGAAACAAAACGAATTTCTTTTGAAGGTAATCTTAAAGTAACAAAATTTCCTTCTTTAGCTAATACTTCTACAACAGCGCCTGCTGATCTCCCTAACTGCCCTCCAGAACCTGGTTGAAATTCAACGTTGTGAACTTGTGCCCCTAAAGGAATATTACGTAAAGGTAAAGAATTTCCTACTAAAAGGGGTGCTTGAATATCAGATACAATTACATCTCCAACAAATAAGCCGCGAGGTTGTAAAATATAGCGTTTTTCTCCATCTTCATATCTTAAAAGAGCAATTCTTGCATTACGGTTTGGATCATATTCAATTGAAACAACTTTTGCTGGAACCCCAATTTTATCACGTCTAAAATCAATTTCACGATATAGACGTTTGTGACCACCCCCTTTATGGCGGCATGTTATTACTCCCCTGTTATTTCGACCTTTAGCTCGTTGAATACCAAATGAAAGCGATTTTTCTGGTTTTGAGGATTTTTTAGAGATTTCACTGAAATCTGATACTGATCGATTTCTAGTTCCTGCAGTAAATGGCTTAAGAAAACGAATTCCCATAAGTTTATAAAATTTTTTAAAAAATAAACAATTCAAATGGATTTGTTTCTTTTATTCTATAAAAAAATGAAAATTTCTATAAAAACATCATTTTTTAATATAAAAAAAAACAAAAATTACAAATCTATATTTTATTGTATTGAATTTTAATGTTTTTTCATATAAATAATAAAGATTATTTTTATTAATATAGTGTTTACAATCAAAACTGTTAAAAAATCCAAGATTATCGCTTCGCTTCTTCGCAGCCGCTTCTTTCGCTTCGGTTTGCGAAGCAAAAAGCCTTCCGCTTCTTCGCATCGGCTCCGCCGATGCGAAGGCGCGAAGGGAGCCGAGGCGGCTGCGAAGAAGCGAAGAAATGAGGCGAAAAAAAAATGAAAAATTTTTTAAAAAATACAAATAAATTTTTCTAAATTATTTATGTTATAAATTTTTAAAAGAATTAAGTAAGTACAATGAAAAGTCAATTTATTTTTTGTAGATTTGTAAATAAAAGAACCTAGATAAAAAAGTTAATTATATATAAGAAAATATATTCTTATATTAATTTATAATATTTTTTCTTGTTTTATTTTTACTTTTTTTTAATTGAAATTCTTCATAACAAAGATAATTAATTAAATTAAAGAAAGTTATTATTGCTTCTTCTTTTGTGAAGTTAAGCTTTTTCATTTATTTGCATTTCATTTTCTTTTTTCACTTTGTTTTGGTGCTTTGGTCACGCAAGTGTTTTTTTTTGCTTTGGTTCTTTGTCTTGGCTTTTCACTTCTTCGCTCCTCCGCGCCGCTTCTTTCGCGCCGCGAAGCGGAAGAAGAACCGAAGTGAAAAAGCGGAGAGCCTTCTGCATTGGCTCCGCTGAAGCGGCTGCAAAGAAGCTGAGTCAACGCACAACTGAAGCACAAGCGTGTCTTTCGCTTTAGCAGAGCCAAGGTGAAGAAGCTGAAGATGCAAAAAATTGAAAACGCAAATACAAAGAAGTGAGTTTTCTTTCGCTTGTACATAGTTAATGTAACTCTCCTAGATTCATTTATTTGGGATCTTAGATTGTGACCACTACATGGATTGCTTACATTTTTTAACTTATGTTTTGCATATATGTCCTTTTGCTTATGCATAGTTTATGTAAAGAAACTGCAATCTTTGATTGCAAATGATTGCAAAAAAAAAAATATAATATTCAATTCCAAAACCAAAAAAGCAAATATAAAGTGAAATTGCAAATAAGCAAAATAATAATTTAATCAAATTGAATTGATTGATCTTTTTTTAAAGTAAAAATAACACGTTTTAAACGTGGACGATATCCTTGAACAGTACCTACACGTACTTTTTTGCGTGGAGGAATATGTGTATTAATACTTACTATATTAACTTGAAATAAATCTTCAAATAATTTTTTGATTTGAGATTTTGTTAATCTAGGATCTACATCAAAAGTATATTGTTGATTTTTAAACATAGCAGTAAAAGCTTTTTCTGTTCGAACTGGATATTTAATAAAATTCAGTTTTAATTTTTCTGGAGATAAATTTGATTGAATTGTTTCTCTCCATTTTGAAATTGATTCTTTTGTTTTGAAAGATTGATTTTCAACTTTTGAATCTTTTCTATCTAAAGTGATTTGTTGTAAATTTTCAAGATTTTTTTCTTGATTCATAATTTAAAAAGTTAATAAAATTTTTTATCAATTAATATCACATTTATATAAATATTAAAATTAATTAAAAAGGAAAATTATTCAAATATTCAATTATTTTTAAAATTAAAGAAGAATTTATATAAATGGATTTAAATTCGGCAAAATGCTATATATATAAATATAAGAAATTTTTTTATTTGTCAACTTAATTTTATTTTTAAAAATTTAATCATAAATAAAAAAAAATTTTGAAAGTTTTATTAGAATTTTAATTTTAAAATGAAACTTTATTAGGATAAAAAAAAAATATAAATATATATTAAATGTAAAAAAATCGTTTTGAAATACTTAATAAAAAGTTTAAAATAAAAAAATGCATATTTATTTTAAATGGATTTCATTTAATAGGCTTTAAAATGCGATTCATTATGCTATGCTAAAAAAATTCAAGAAATAAGTTTTTAAATACGTTTTTATGCTTCCTCGGTGCTTCTCGCTTTCGCTTCGCTTCTTCGCAGCCTTCGCTTCGGTTCTTCGCTCCTCCGCGCCGCTTCTTTCGCGCCTTCGCTTCTTTCGCTTCGGCGAAGCCGATGCGAAGGTAGCCGATGCGAAGAAGCGGAAGGCTCCGCCGAAGCGAAGGAAGCTGAGCGGAAGGCTACCTTCGCGCCTTCGCTTCTTTCGCTTCGGCGAAGCCGATGCGAAGGTAGCCGATGCGAAGAAGCGGAAGGCTCCGCCGAAGCGAAAGAAGCGAAAGAAGCGGAAGAAGAAGCGAATAGCCGATGCGAGAAGAAGCGAATAGCCGATGCGAGAAGCGGAAGGCTCTTCGCCTTGGCTCCGCCGAAGCGGAGCTAAGAAGCGAATAGCCGATGCGAGAAGCGGAAGGCTCTTCGCTTCTCGCTCCTTGCGAAAGTGAAAGCGATGAAATTTATATTTTTTTATTATATCAGAAAGTTCAAAAAGATGTAAGTTTTAAAATTTATTTTTAAAATAAAAATGAACCAGCAAACAAAAATGAACCATCAACCAAAAATGAACCATCAACCAAAAATGAATCATCAACCAAAAATTCGCAGCCTTCGCCTCGGCGAAGCCGAAGGAGCGAGGGCGTAGCCTTCCGCTTCTTCGCATCGGCTCCCTTCGCGCCTTCGCTTCGGCGTAGCCGATGCGAAGAAGCGGAAGGCTTTTTGCTTCGCAAACCGAAGCGAAAGAAGCGAAGGCGCTTCGGCGAAGCCGAGCGGAAGGCTTTTTTGCTTCTTCGCGCGCTTCCGCTCGCTTATCGCTACTTCGCTTCGCTTCAGCTCGGCATCTTTCGCTTCGTTTCGGTGCGTTGACTTCTTTCGCTTCTTTCGCGCCTTCGCGGAGCGAAGAAGCGGAAGGCTCCGCCGAAGCGGAAGGCTCCGCCGAAGCGAAGGGAGCCTTCCGCTTCGCGGCTGCGAAGACGCGCGACCGAAGCGCAAGCGCGTCGGTTCTTCGCTTCGGCGAAGCCGAACCGCTTCTTTCGCTTCTTTCGCGCCTTCGCTTCGGCGTAGCCGATGCGAAGAAGCGGAAGGCTCCGCCGAAGCGAAGCGGAAGGCTCCGCCGAAGCGAAGAAGCGGAAGGCTCCGCCGAAGCGAAGGCGCGAAAGAAGCGGCGCGGAGGAGCGAAGAACCGAAGCGAAAAAGCGAAAAGCCGAAGATGCGAAGAAGCGAGGGATGCGAAGAAGAAGCGGAGCGAGAAGCGAGAAGAAGCAAAGCCAAGAAGGAGTGAAGGAGTAAATATCTGCAAATAAGTGAAGGAGTAAATATCTGCAAATAAGTGAAGGAGTAAATATCTGCAAATAAGTGAAGGAGTAAATGTCTGCAAATAAGTGAAGGAGTAAATGTCTGCAAATAAGTGAAGGAGTAAATGGATGAAATAAAATGGATGAAATAAAATGAATGAAATTCGGAGAGAGAGGGATTCGAACCCTCGGTACGAAAAAGATCGTACAACGGATTAGCAATCAGTCGCTTTCGACCACTCAGCCATCTCTCCTACTGCTTCTTTCACTCGCTTCGGTTCTTTCGCTTCGGTTCGCTTCGGTTCTTTCGCTTCGGTTCGCTTCGGTTCTTCGCTCCTCCGCGCCGCTTCTTTTGCTTCGGCGTAGCCGATGCGAAGAAGCGGAAGGCTTCCTTCGCGCCTTCGCTTCGGCGGAGCCTTCCGCTTCGCTTCGGCGGAGCCTTCCGCTTCTTCGCATCGGCTACGCCGAAGCGAAGGCGCGAAAGAAGCCGAGCGGAAGGCTCCGCCGAAGCGAAAGAAGCGGCGCGAAGGTAGCCGATGCGAAGAACTGAAGCGAAAGAAGAAGCGAAAGAAGAAGCGAAGGATGATTGTTCTGAATCTTATAATAAAAAGAATAATCTTTGATTATTTGGTTCTTCTTATTATACAGAAAGAAAAATAAAAGAATATTCTTATTATTTTATTTATTTATTTTATTTATAAGTTATATTATTTATAAGTTATAAGATTCAGAAAGAAAGAAGCGAAAAAATTCATAGATTATAAAATTCATAGATTATAAAATTCATAGATTATAAAATTCATAGATTATTTTTGCTTATTATCTTATTATCTTATTAATTATAAGATTAGATTTTATAAGATTATAAGATTGTATTAGAAAGAAAGATTTAGAAAGAAAAAAGATCATCCTGGCGCTAGTTGAGTTTTCCTGCCAGACTTCCAACAAGTCCATCAACTTCTAAAGAGTTTCACAGCCAAGTTCGGGATGGATTGGCGTGGTTCCACTTTAGCATAGAGCACCAGAATTTCAGCGGAGCAAAGCTCCGGCGTGTATTTTTTGTGTATCCTTTCTTTTCTTATTCTTCTTCATCTTCGGTTCGCGCCTTCGCTTCTTTCGCTTCGGTTTGCGAAGCAAAAAGCCTTCCGCTTCTTCGCATCGGCTACGCCGAAGCGAAGGCGCGAAGAAGCGGAAGGCTTTTTGCTTCGCAAACCAAAGCGAAGCGAAAGAAGAATCGAAGATGAAGTGACGAAAAGAAAGAAATAAAAATTGGTCAAAATCAATTGGCCTTTAGTATATCTCGGCTCAAATCCTTGCAGACCTTTCACCTGATACCTATCATCAGCTTGTCTAGCTGTGGCATAATGGAGAGCGCTCATCTTGAGGAAAGCTTCCCACTTAGATGCTTTCAGCGGTTATCTAAACCGTGCGTAGCTACTCAGCGTTTCCCTCTGGAGAGAGAACTGATACACCATAGGCACGACCTTAAAAATCCTCTCGTACTATTTAAGGATCCCCTCAGCGCTCTAGCGACAACATCGGATATGGACCAAACTGTCTTACGACGTTTTGAACCCAGCTCACGTACCACTTTAATGGGCGAACAGCCCAACCCTTGGGACCTACTACAGCCCCAGGATGTGATGAGCCGACATCGAGGTGCCAAACCTTCTCGTCGATGTGAACTCTTGGAGAAGATCAGCCTGTTCACTAATGTTAATTTTATATCTATTTTTCAACAAAATGAAATGAATTTAGTTGAAAAATAAATCTAAAACTCCAGATTATATATATAAATAATCTGGATCTCTTACTTTATGTAAGAGGTCAGACTATGTCTTTAGCTTAAATTTTGTCTTCACCCGCAAAGCGGAGCTCTTTTTTTTCGAATTCTTGGAAGTGGAATCTTATATTTAAAAGAATCTAACATAAAAGGTGTTAACACTTTTGCAACTTCATCTGAAGAATAACTTCTAACTTGAAGCATATGCATTGAATGACCTAAATAATCTGAGTAACCTGCATCAATAACTCTTGTTTCCCAGCCATAAATTTCAGTAAGCAATTGAGCTAATAATTCAGTTCCTTCTTTTAAAAACCCTTCAGTGTGGAAGTTACAAGCTCTACCTGCTAAATTTCCATCACCCATATACCAAGCTGCAACACAGATTGGAGTTAGATGATCTTTTATAGAAGGTTGTGGTTTTTTATAAACACAAGCTGATGCCTTTATTGGTGTTTGATAATCATGAAAAACATCAATTAATGGAAGAAATGCTTTATGTTGAATAGTAGCTATTTCTAACATTGTTTGACTTTTGTCACCAATAGAAAAGATCCAAGGTTTTAGAAGTTCTTGTGTCACTTCTATAAGTTCTCTATGTGCCATACTTTGCTGAATTTTTATTCTTGCTGCTGGATTTTTAGCTGAAATGTTCTTTTGAAGTGTTGCATCTGATAATAATAATCCAACACACCAATCAAAAACTTCAGGAGGTAAAGTATCAGGCAACAGCTTTTTATAAGCATTTACATGTCTATTGTTTCCTTTTGTTAAACCATTTTTAATTAAAGCTTCCCTTGCATCCAATATTGTTGGAGCATAATTTAAGCTACTAAGCACTGATGGAAGTGAGTTTGAGAGACTCATTCCTAGTCGTTGGACACTCTGCTGGATGTGTTGCATTTCTTTTTTATTTGCATTACACATCATCCCCACCCTTTGTTTCAACAATTTTTTCTTCTTTTCGGCAAAGCTGAGGAGCAGAAGAGTCTGAAAGAAATTCTGGCCAAACATCTTTTAAATCTTCTTTGCTTACTTGTGAGGTTGATTTTCTATCTGAATAGAATTTAATCTTATTTATCCAACCTCTAAAAGCTAAAGTTGTTAAAAATTTATTAACAACACTTTGTGTTTGAACTGTAAGTTCTTGATCTTCAAGATATTTAATACCACATTTAAAAGCTGATTGCAAATATTTTGCTTTTGGCAGCAAAGTTTCATCTTTTGATTTTCCTTTCATTTTTTCTTTTGTAGGAAGAGAATATTCCTGTTTAATGAAGTTAATAACAAGATCCTTTAATTGACAATCATTTAATGAATTAAATGCTTCTCTTAAACTTAAGAGGTGAATATCACCTAGATCTAAATTATGTTTATCCATTTCTTGGATATGTTTATTTTTTACCTCTTTAACAGAAGAAAGAATGCTCAAGCAAGGGTTGCTTTGAGAAGAATCATCTTTAACTATAGCAATTTCAAAGCTTTTTGTTGAAGTTTTGGTCCCAATTTGAAAAACACCATCTGAAGATACTGAAACTTTTGTTCTTTTGCTACCTAAGTTTTGTTGACTTGAAATAGCTTTTGGAATTAATTGTGCAATATCTACCTCTGATGGTAGTTTAAACCCACCTGCTGCTTGTGAACTTGATATTTTCAAGTTCAGATAATTGACTTGATTCTTTAGTAACAATTTTGTTTAGCTTTTCATAAGCTTTCACACCTACACATCGAATCAAATAACTTGATCCATTTTTTGATGCAGCTCCAATCATGGTACCATCAGAATCACCTTTACCTTCATAAGACAATGGGCCAGTTCCATATTTTATATCAACAAGCTCTTCTTTAGGAGGCATAAGTTTTGAATTAACCATTTCAAAAGTCGTTTTGCTATCAGTTGTTAAGTTAACAACTTCAACACTTAGCATATTTAACTTTTCTTTTGGAACTACATCAAGAAGTTTAATGATTTTTTTCTTTGGCATTTTATTTTTTCTTGATTAAAACAGTTAAATTCTGAGCAGAAACTTCATACTCATGGACAAGCAAAGTCAGAGCACTATCTAGTGTACAAGCTACACTTTGCCTACCCACTACTCTTTTATGGTGTAATTTTTATTTTAATACCTAATAAAGAGGAAATTTTGTTGACTAAATGAAACTTTTCAAAAAGGGTTTTAAGGATTAGGGCCCTCTTTCAGCAGCTATGCTGCAAATTTACTAATCTCATAACTTAGTATTCTTGCAATTCACTTAGTTTACAAACATTTTATTTTTTTTCGCTCGGCTCGGCTTCGCCGAAGCGCTTCGATTCTTTCGCTTCGATTCACGAAGTGAAGAGCCTTCCGCTTCGCGGCTGCGAAGAAGTGAAGAGCCGATGCGCGTCGCGTCGCGAAGCGAAGGCTTCGCTTCGCAAAGCGAATAGCCGAAGAAGCGATTAAAATATTTAAGATGTTGCAATTTTACTAATCTCATAACTTAGTATTATTAATTGAACAACTATAATATTCTATATTACAATGTTTTTTACTCTCTATTCAATGAATAGCACTTCTATTTCTAGAAGGAAGAACAATTCTTATCCCTAGAGTTAGAGAGTGAGACCTAACTATTACTAGTAGGGCTTCTCCTCCGAAACCGTACGTGATAGTCACCCATCATACGGCTACTCAATAAGTTTTCCAAGAATCAGTTAGGGCTGATTCTTTTTCCTAAGTTGCTTACCCTTGCTATTTCTAGCTGGAGAGATCTCCTTTTTTTAGAAGCTGTAAAGAAATTTTTAGGAGATGGAAAATTCTTATTGCGGAACAAGTCAGCATATCCAGGGTATTACTCCCCCTCCTTTTAAGAGTCTTCGTCAGGATGTTAATTCATCCTTGGCATTCGCTTTTTGTTCCATCCTCTCCCACAACACATTCATGAGTAGCATTTTCCTTCCCAACTTTGACATGAAGTGGTGATGAGATCACCACCAGTATGCTAAGGTTGGGGAATGTGTTGGGGTTACCCTGTTCCTTTCTATCTCTTTTACTATATGAGTATCTTACTTTGCCCCGATCCCTACCTTCTCCTACAGAGGTGTTACCCCCTCTTGCTGGTAATATTGGGATGTGCACTATATTTAGTGTGCCTGGAGATCATTACATAACCCAAGCTGGATATTGACGAGACTTTATGCGTAAGTTCCTTAGACTTCGTTGGAAGATTTGTATACTCGGCATAAGGGATCTGATCCCTTATGTATTTATAGTGTGGCCTACTGTACAGTGTAATGGTAATGTCATTACCTGCTTCAGGTTTGCCCCTGCTTACCATTATAAGTGGTTGCCAACCACATTATAATGTAGGGATTACCTAGTGAACTAGGTAACATACTGCATGGCTTAACTCTTGGAGTCAGAGTTATTGGATTTTCACCAATCAAATAGAAAAGCTTAACAACATGAGTAGATGAGGGGAGTCCCACCCCTCGTCCAGGGCATGTATGTTCAGGAGCACGCCCAGGGGCTTTCCTCCTGTCAGGTCGCACGTAACTTTTATCCGTTGAGCGACGGCCCTTCCACACGGACACCGTCGGATCACTAAGGCCGGCTTTCGCCCCTGCTCGACTTGTAGGTCTTGCAGTCAAGCTTCCTTTTGCCTTTACACTCTATAACGTCTGATTTCCGTCCAGACTGAGGAAACCTTTGCGCGCCTCCGTTACCTTTTAGGAGGACTTTCGCCCCAAAAAAACTGCCCTCCTGAAAACGTCAAATGTCCCGATTAGGGATCACTCTTAGGATTCTAGCCTTTCCAGAGTGGTCTCTCACTGATGGCTCCAATCTCTCCGGAAAGAAATCTTCAATGCCTCCCACCTAGACTGCGCAAGAAAAGCCCGAACCCAATTCCAGGATACAGTCAAGCTTCATAGGGTCTTTCTGTCCAAATGTTGTTAATCCGCATCTTCACGGATAAGTCTATTTCACCAAGTCTCTCTCTGAGACAGTATTCTGATCATTACGCCTTTCGTGCAGGTCGAAACTTACTCGACAATGAATTTCGCTCAGATATACCTTTAATCTTTCGACTAAAGCTGGACTCTATCTTAAACTTTTTTTCAGAAAAATGTCGAACCTTTTTACCAGTTTTACTTACAACGTAGGATCTTCTTCGAGCTTTTGACGCAATTCCGCAATCTTTTGCGTAACTTTTTCGCGTTTTTTTAGATCTGCAGGTCTTTGACGAACTCTAAGTTGCTCACCTTTTTCGAGAATTTCTAAGAAATGTCTCAGAGATTGGCGATGATAACCTTCGTGCATCAGACGAACAATCGTTCGAAATCGCTCGAATTCAACTCGTTTTTTCGTCTTTAACTGGTGCTGTTCAAAAAATGGAACAATAATAGTGTGACAATCCTTGATGTTTTTCACTCGATACATCATGCGTGTACTCGTTTGGTCTTTGCGATTCACGGCAACAGTTCCACACCCGAAACGATTTTTCAAAGCATGCAAAATATTGACGTCAACCTCTCCTTGAACAACCGTAAATTCAGGTTGCATTTGAATACCCCATTTTGTGTCTTTATGAAGATGAACATCGAGATTGAAACAACCTTCGCCATCTGTAAAACCAACAATCCATTGTGCTTCTAAGTGTGTGCTCATATATCTCCTTCTTTGTTAAGTTGTTTTATTTTCATCAAAAAGTTCCCAAACGTATAGTCTCTGAGGGTTCTCTCGAATTCTTCCATCGATTTGATGGGGATATTCTCAAGCCTTCCCTGCTGATTGTCCCCATGTCTTCGCGATTTTTACATGAAAGTTCGGGTAAAAAACTGCGTTGGCTGAATTGTTACTGGCAGTGAATGAATTTAATTGCTGCTGCTCCTTCTGCATCTGCTTCTGCATCTGCGGAGCAGAAGCAGATTTCTGCATAGCAGAAGGAGCAGAAATCTGCTTCTGCTCCGCAGATGCAGGAGCAGATGCAGATGCAAATGAATGCAAATTTATGTTTTTACCTTGTTATCTTACGAGTACGCGAAAGCTGTTTTTGTGAAACTTTTGTGTTTCAACAAAATTCTGCAAGAAAGGAACGAATTCTTGACAGAACGAGGAGTTTCCAGCATATAGTTTAGTTTTACTAAGGCTAGCCAAATTAACCTTAGAACTGTCATAGTTACAGCTGCCGTTCACCGGGGCTTCGGTTGTCAGCTTCTCCAGGCGCAAGGCCTAAATAACCAACTTCCTTCACCTTCCGGCACTGGGCAGGCGTCAGCCCCCATATATTGTCTTACGACTTTGCGGAGACCTGTGTTTTTGGTAAACAGTTGCCAGAATCTTTATACTGTGGCCCTTGACGAAGTCAAAGGCGCCCCTTCTCCCGAAGTTACGGGGCCAATTTGCCGAGTTCCTTAGAGAGAGTTCTCTTGCGCCCCTTAGTATTCTCTACCAACCTACCTGTGTCGGTTTCAGGTACAGGTTTTTTGAAAGTTTAAACTTACACTTCGCTTCGGCTTCGCCGAGGCGAAGCGATAAGATGGTGTACGAGCTTTTCTTGGAAGCATGACATCATTGACACTCTGCCCAAACAAGTTCAGGAGAGTGGGATCATGCCTTAGCTACAGATTCGTTTTTCTTCGATCTGTTTAACCTTGGACATTTCCACTGCATTCCATTCACAGACTCAATTTAGCCGACTTCGTCCCTCGGTTCCCTTTCAAAAAAGTACAGGAATATCAACCTGTTTGCCATCGACTACGCCTGTCGGCCTCGCCTTAGGTCCTGACTCACCCTTCATGGACGAACCTTGTAAAGGAACCCTTAGGTTTTCGGGGCATTGGATTCTCACCAATGTTTTCGTTACTCAAGCCGACATTCTCACTTCAGCACCGTCCACTCAAACTTACGTCAAAGCTTCACCCAATGCTGAACGCTCCCCTACCGATTTTTATTCTTTTATTCACATGCTTCTTCTTCAGAAGGAAACGAAAGAATTAAAAGAAACAAAAAATCTCATAGCTTCGGCAGACTCCTTAGTCCCGGCCATTGTCGGCGCAAAAACGCTTTACCAGTGAGCTATTACGCACTCTTTAAAAAATAGCTGCTTCTACAAGTTTGTTGCTTAATCAATCTTTATTATTAAACCATGTTTGCAGTTGAATCATGTCCTCTTGCAAACTTCCTTTCTTTTTTAAATTGGTACCAGGGTTTCTCTTCCATTTTATATCAATTAGCCTTGAACACATAACCCAATCATTCCTAAAATTCGGATCTAAATACAGCTTTATAGCTTCTGAAAACATGAGAAACTGATTTAATCTTACTGTAGGAAAAATTGTTCTTGCATCCCATTGCTCAAAAAGATCAACTAATTTTAAGCATTCAGGCAAACTTTTAATTTGCAATTGCAGGTAAGTTGGTTCCACTCTCCAACAAGATATACTAAAACAAATGTTTTTAGATTCTAAAAATTTCTTTACAGCTTCTAAAAGTTGTCTGTTTTCTGTACAGTCTGTTAAATTCCATGTAAACATAGCTCTAAAATTATATCCACCCTTTTGATTGATATATGTCACAATGCTGAAGCTTCCATCTCCAATATGGAGACCTAAAAAAGAATCCTCAGTCATTGTTAAATTGTTTACATGTGTAGTTACTTCTTGCTCAATTTTATTGAGCAATTGCATACCAATTGCTTCCCCTTTTTGAATTTCAAGATTTGTTGCTTTAAGCTTTATATATCTTTCTTCTATATAAAAATAAAATAAAAGGAATAAGATTTGGATGCTTATTATCTTTTACTTTGCCAAACATTTGATATCTTAAATAAAGCAAAGATAAACTTGCAATTCTTTGATCAATATTCACAGAAGGTAATAAATTCTTTACAACTTCATGTTCAGGGGATTTATTTGCTTGAACTAAAACTAATGAGATCTTATAATCTAAATACTTTGTTGGAGCTTTTGGAGGGTTATTTGCCCAAATAGCCAATAAATTTACACCACATTTATGGGAAAATGCTATTGATTTGCTAGTTGAATAAGTAACATTACCAGATTTTAGATTATGTGTTCTTTTAGAGATATAAGTTTGTGCTGGAAAACCAATTGTTTTTAATACCATTTGAATTACTGTGACATCTTTTTGAGAAAAAATAATATTCACATGATAGGTAACAGGTTTCCTTTTGCCAAGGTAAAGCTTTGCTTCAAAAAAAAAAGAAGCATCTGCGTCAAAAAAGCCACATACAATATCATTATAATTATGATTTATAGACATAATATGATTATGAATAAAAAAGTAGTTGTATAAATAGTATGATTAAGTGAATAATTTATTAAAATTATTCATGCAAAGGAGTTTATCCTTTGCTTCTGCATATTATGCATTCTATGCAGTTCAGACTATGTCATGAAAATGACATAAAATTATGTCATTAACTTAGGTAATCTTGGAAATTTAAAATTTCTAGTCGTTGAACACTTTTCTTATTCCACTAATCTTTAGAACCTCTTGTTATTGAATAAGAAACTATGCTGCAAGTTAACATAAGAACATAAGCAGCAATTCTTAAATCTTCTTGCAATTTACCTAATTATAATTTCTGTTGGCGAAGCCGATAAACAAAGTCTTCGGTTCGGTTCCTCGGCTTCTTTCGGTTCGGCGAAGCCGAAAAGCCGATAAGCCGATAAGCCGACAGAAATCAGCCCACGATAAGCGAATTTCCTGGTTGTTTCAGCATCTTCACATCCTTTTCCACTTAGGAGTCATTTAGGGGCCTTAGCTGATGATCTGGGCTGTTTCCCTCTTGACAATGAAACTTATCTCCCACTGTCTCACTGGCACATGGAAAGCAAATCTAATATTCGGAGTTTGCCACGACTTGGTACCGCTTTCGCAGCCCGCACCGAAACAGTCGCTCTACCCTTAGATTGCCCATCATTACCGCTGCGCCTCAACGCATTTCGGGGAGAACCAGCTAGCTCTGAATTCGATTGGAATTTCTCCGCTAACCACAAGTCATCGGCCGATTTTTCAACATCGGTCCGTTCAGCCCTCCACACAGTGTTACCTAAGCTTCAGCTTGCTCATGGTTAGATCATCCAGGTTCGGGTCCATAAGAAGTGACTTTCGCCCTATTCAGACTCGCTTTCGCTTAGGCTCCAGATCTTACTCTTTAACCTGCCACTTCCTATAAGTCGCCGGCTCATTCTTCAACAGGCACGAGGTCAGATTTTTTTCTCGCAAAGCGAGCGAGAATCCTCCCACTGCTTGTCAGCTCACGATTTCATGTTCTATTTCACTCCCCGACGGGGGTTCTTTTCACCTTTCCATCGCTGTACTATTTCGCTATCGGTCTCTCAGGAGTGTTTAGCCTTACGAGGTGGTCCTCGCAGATTCACACGGGATTCCACGTGCCCCATGCTACTCGGGATAGACATTAAATAAATTTTAAATTTCAAATGAATTCTCAATATAATATACTCAATATAATATACTCAATATATTGAGAATAATAGAGAAATTGAATATGACTACTGGACTTTCACCATCTATGGTGCAGGATTCAGCTGCTTCGTCTTTTTTTTTCTCTTCCTTTTTTTTGTCTTCCCACAACCCCAATAAAATTGGTTTAGGCTGGTCCCAGTTCGCTCGCCGCTACTACGGGAATCGCTTTTGCTTTCTTTTCCTCTGGCTACTGAGATGTTTCAGTTCACCAGGTTGCCTCTAATCTATTTATGAATTCATAGATAGTCGGACAGGTTGCCCTATTCAGGAATCTTTGGATCAATGCATTCTTCCTACTCCCCAAAGCATATCGCTGGTATCGCGCCTTTCATCGTCTCTGAGAGCCTAGGTCTCCGTCGTGAGCCTTCTTTTTTTTGACCTAATCATTCCGAATCATATGATATCATATATAATATATTATGATATTTCCAACTTTTGCTCTTCTTCACTACTGCGCTTCGTTTCGGTGCTTCGGTTCGCTTCTCGCTTCGGCGTAGCCGAAGCGAAAGAAGCGGTGCGTGACCAAAACGAAGCGAAGAAGGAGCCTTCGCATCGGCGGAGCCTTCCGCTTCTTCGCATCGGCTACGCCGAAGCGAAGGCGCGAAAGCTAAAAAGGAGCGAAAGCAAGTCATATGATTGCAAAAATGGTGGAGATAAGGAGATTCGAACTCCTGACCCTCTGCGTGCAAAGCAGATGCTCTACCAACTGAGCTATACCCCCTTTATTCAAAATTTAAAAGTAAAGAGCGAAAGAACCGAAGCGAAAGAAGCCGAGCCAATACGGCTGCAATTTGTTTTTTATTATAAGAAATAATTTTTGATTTTGAAAGAATAATTGTTGACCTCTTAATTTTGTTCTTTTATTAATTATTGCTGCTTCTTCGCATCTTTGGCTCCTTCGCTTTGGTTCTTTGGCTCCTTCGCCGAAGTAGCGAAAAGAAGCGAAGCGAAGGAAGCCGAGCCTTCCGCTTCTTCGCATCGGCTCCCTTCGCATCGGCTTCGCCGAAGCGAAAGAAGCGAAGGCGCGAAAGAAGCGAAAGAAGCGAAGACGCTGATGCGGCTGCGAAGAAAAGCGAAGGATAATAATAAAAGAAAAATGTGGACCATGTTGGACTTGAACCAACGACCTCATGCTTATCAAGCATGCGCTCTAACCAGCTGAGCTAATGGTCCAAGCTTTCTCCTTTTGCTCTTTTGCTCAGCTTCCTTCGCGCCTTCGCTTCTTTCGCTTCTTTCGCTTCGGCGAAGCCTTCCGCTTCGCGGCGCGAAGGTAGCCGAAGCGAAAGAAGCGAAAGAAGCGAAGGCGCGAAGTGAAAGAAGAAAAAGAAAAGAGAAATTTGTTTATTTAAAACAAAGCTTTAAAAATTTGTTTTAAAGCTTTGTTTTAAATAAACAAATTCTTTTTTTTAAAGAAAAAAAAGTAAAAAAAAAGAAGTTTAAATGTTCCGAATTATAAATAGGAACAAAGTAAAAAAAGGAGGTTCTCCACGCCCACCTTCCAGTAGGCGTACCTTGTTACGACTTAAGATTAATCACAAACCAAACCGTTGGAACCCCCCTCATTGCTGTTGGGGTAAGCCACTTCGGGTTCAATCTGCTCTCGACCTTTGACGGGCGGTGTGTACAATCTTAGGGAACGTATTCACCGCCGTATAGCTGACCGGCGATTACTAGTGATTCCAACTTCATGTAGGCGAGTTGCAGCCTACAATCCGAACTGAGATTGAGTTTGCCAGATTCGCTCCCCCTCACGGGTTTGCTGCCGATTGTCTCAACCATTGTATTACGTGTGTAGCCCAGGATGTAAGGGGCATGCTGACTTGACGTCATCCTCTCCTTCCTCCGAATTACTCCGGCAGTCTCTTTAGATTATTTAACTAAAGACAAGGGTTGCGCTCGTTAAAAGACTTAACTCGACACTTCACAGCACGAGCTGACGACAGCCATGCACCACCTGTCACCAAGCTCTCCTTTATAAGAGGAGCACAAACCTATTTCTAGGCTCTTCTTGGGATGTCAAACCCTGGTAAGGTTCTCCGCGTAGCATCAAATTAAACCACAGAATCCACCACTTGTGCTAAGACCCGTCAATTCCTTTGAGTTTCACTCTTGCGAGCATACTCCCCAGGCGGGATACTTAACGCGTAAGCTACAGCACTGTTTTTGACAGCACTTAGTATCCATCGTTTACGGCTGTGACTACAAGGGTATCTAATCCTTTTCGCTCCCACAGCTATCGTCCCTCAGTGTCAGAAACGGCCCAGTAGAGCGCTTTCGCCACCGGTGTTCTTCCTAATCTCTGTGCATTTCACCGCTTAACTAGGAATTCCCTCTACCCCTACCGTCCTCTAGCTCTTGAGTTCTCTACTGCCTGTCCAAAGTTGAGCTCTGGGATTTGACAGCAGACTTTAAGAACCACCTACGAACGCTTTACGCCCAATCATTCCGGACAACGCTTGCACCCCCCGTATTACCGCGGCTGCTGGCACGGAGTTAGCCGGTGCTTATTCCTTAGATACCGTCGGGTGTCTTCTCTAAGAAAAGGAGTTTACAGACCACGATCCGTCTTCCTCCACGCGGTATTGCTCCATCAGGCTTTCGCCCATTGTGGAAAATTCCTCACTGCTGCCTCCCGTAGGAGTCTGGGCCGTGTCTCAGTCCCAGTGTGGCTGATCATCCTCTCAGACCAGCTACTGATCGTCGCCTTGGGGAGCCTTTACCTCCACCAACTAGCTAATCAGACGCAAGCCTCTCTCTTGGCAGTTTTCACTTTTAGCTTCTCAGCACCATGCGGTATTAGCAGCCGTTTCCAGCTGTTATCCCACACCAAAAGGTAAGTTCTTACGCGTTACGCACCCGTCCGCCACTAGAATAAAATCAAATATACCCCAATAATATAATTAAAGAATTATATATTCGAGTATATAAAATTTCATCTCGTACGACTTGCATGTGTTAAGCATACCGCCAGCGTTCGTCCTGAGCCAGGATCAAACTCTCCAAAAAATTTTTCTCTTTCGCTCCTCGGCTTCCTTCGCTTCTTTCGCTTCGGTTTGCGAAGCAAAAAGCCTTCCGCTTCGCGGCGCGAAGGCGCGAAAGAAGCGAAAGAAGCGCTATGCGAACCAAAGAAGCGAATTGCAACTTATTCTTAATAAAAGAAGAAGCGACAATCTTTTATTGCAAAAGACCAATTTAGCTTTTAATAAGCTTTTGTTTTTTTGAACATTCCTAATTTATAAATTTATCAAAAATAATTTTTTTGTCAATATTTTTTTTTCTTTCTTTTTTTTTCTTTCTTTTTTTTTCTTTCTTTTTTTTTCTTTCTTTTTTTTTCTTTCTTTTGCAATCTTTGATTTCACTCCTTCTTCTTTCGCTCTTTCACTTCATTTCTCGCTACTTTTCGCGCCTTCGCTTCGGCTACGCCGAAGCGAAGGCGCGAAAGAAGCGAAGGCGCGAAGGGAGCCGACGCGAAGGAAGCCGAGCGGAAGGCTCTTCGCTCCTTCGGCTTCGCCGAAGAACCGAAGCGAAGCGAAAGAACCGAAGCGAAAAAGCGAAGAGCCTTCCGCTCGGCTTCGCCGAAGCGGCGCAAAAGAACCGAAGCGAAAGAACAATTTTCCAATCTTTTCTTTCTTTTTACATGCATGAATGAGGAAATTAAATGTGTCTGTTTGACTTGTAATATAAGTTGATACTTCAATATTATTTGATAAAAAAATTATTTGATAAAAAAATTATTTGATAAAAAAATTATTTGATAAAAAAATTATTTGATAAAAAAATTCTTAATTTATTTAAGATTATACAAATTAGATTAAATTCTCTTTATTTTACAACATACTGTCAGCCTATCAATTAACATATTATTTATAAATTCTTTTTAAAAGATATTATTAAATCCTATAATTATAATTATAGTATTATTATTTTTATTAATAAAAACAGTAAATGATTTCATTAGACTTTGAGAGTTTTGAATTTTACTTATTAATTTTACTTATTAATTTTACTTATTAATTTATTTAAACTGTCATAAGTAATGTCAATGATAGATGAAATATTATCTATAGTAGCATTTTCAATCCATAAAATACCATTTTGAAAGTTAATATTTTTATTGGCGTCGATTTGAGTTTCTAAAGATTGATAAGCTGATTCATTTTCCTTCGCTTCTCTCTTCTTTCACATCTTCTTTCGCGCGCTTCGCTTCGCGCGTCTTCGCAGCCGCTTCTTTCGCTTCGGTTTGCGAAGCAAAAAGCCTTCCGCTTCTTCGCATCGGCTCCGCCGAAGCGAAGGCGCGAAGGTAGCCGATGCGAAGAAGCGGAAGGCTCGGCTTCGACGAAGCGAAGGCGCGAAAGAAGCGAAGCAAAAAGCCGAACCGCTACGCGAGACGAAAGAACTTTGTGGGCTCAAAAAAAAGGCTCAAAATAAGATTCAAAGAAATATGATTAAAAAGAAATTAAGTATTTGTAATATAAGAAATTACCAAGCAAAATCAAGGAAATTAGGTACTTCCTATTCACTTCGGTTCTTTTCTTTGGTTCAGTTCTTTGCTTTGGTTCTTCGCTTCTTTCGCGCCTTCGCTTCGGCGTAGCCGATGCGAAGAAGCGGAAGGCTACGCCGAAGCGAAAGAAGCGAAAGAAGCGAAGGCTGCGAAGAAGAAGTTTTTTAATTGAAGTTTTTTGAAAAATAAATTAAAATTTAAAAACTTGACAAAATTCATTTTTTAATTTATAATTGGGTTGTTTGCCCACCGGCGAGGTTAAGGATCGTTGTCCTTTCTTGGCTCATAGTTGCGGAGGTTCGAGTCCTCTCATCTGCGAAATAATTACGGTGCGTTTTCGCACCTTCGCGGTAGGTTCGAAGAAAGCTTCAGCGAAGCTGAAGCTTTCTTCGAACCTTACGCTTAAAAGCTTCGTAGCTAGCGCGTCGGTGCTTCGGCTTCTTTCGCTTCTTTCGCTTCGGCGTAGCCGATGCGAAGAAGCGTGGCTTGCGGAGAAGTTTTCGCTGCTACGCAGCAGCTTCGCAGTAAGTACTTCGGTTCTTTCGAACGAGCGAAGCTTCGAAGAAAGGTTCGAAGAAAGCTTCGGAGCTAGCGCTTCGGCTTCCTTCGCTTCGGCTACGCCGAAGCGAAGCGGAAGGCTTCGCCAAAGCGAAAGAAGGAGCACGTCGGCTTCCTTCGCATCGGCTACGCCGAAGCGAAAGAAGAAGCGCAGCTTGCGGAAAAGCTTTCGTAGAAGCTTTCGCTGCTACGCAGAAGCTTTCGCTGCTACGCAGCAGCTTCGAAGTACAGTAATTCGATTCTTTTGAACCAGCTTCGCTGGTATTCAAAGAAAGGTTTGAAGAAAGCTTCGGAGCTAGCGCGTCGGCTTCCTTCGCATCGGCTATGCCGAAGCGAAGCGGAAGGCTTCCTTCGCATCGGCTACGCCGAAGCGAAAGAAGCGAAAGAAGAAGCGCAGAAGCTTGCAAAGAACCTTTCGCCGCTAGAGTTCGAAGTTGCTAAGAAGCTTTCGTAGAAGCTTTCACTGCTACGCAGCAGCTTCGAAGTACAGTACTTCGATTCTTTTGAACCAGCGAAGCTGGTATTCAAAGAAAGGTTTGAAGAAAGCTTCTCCGCAGGCTGCGCTTCGCTGCTAGACTTTGAAGAAAGCTTCGAGCTGTGCGTAGAAGCTTTCACTGCTTTGCGCAGCTCTTCACTTCAGCTTCGCTATGCGAAGCGAAAGTGTAGCCGATATGAAGCAAAACAAAGTGAGGAAATGAAGAAAGCTTCTACGAAAGCTTCTACGAAAGTTTCTCCGCTTCTTCGGTCGCGCGTCTTCGCAGCCGAAGCACCGACGCGCTAGCTCTGAAGCTTTCTTCGAACCTTTCTTTGAAGCTTCGCTGGTTCAAAAGAATCGAAGTACTGTACTTCGTACTCTAGCAGAGAAAGCTTCGAACAAAGCTTCTTTGCAACTTCGTACTCTAGCAGCGAAAGCTTCTTCGCAAGCTTCTCCACTTCTTCGCCGAAGCCGACGCGCTTCTTCTTTCGCTTCGGCGAAGCCTTCCGCTTCGCTTCGGCGAAGCCTTCCGCTTCGCTTCGGCGAAGCCTTCCGCTTCGCTTCGGCGAAGCCTTCCGCTTCGCTTCGGCGAAGCCTTCCGCTTCGCTTCGGCGAAGCCTTCCGCTTCGCTTCGGCGTAGCCGATGCGAAGGAAGCCGAAGCGCTTTACTGCGCTTCTTCTTTCGCTTCTTTCGCTTCGGCGTAGCCGATGCGAAGGAAGCCGAAGCGCTTTACTGCGCTTCTTCTTTCGCTTCTTTCGCTTCGGCGTAGCCGACGCGCTTCTTCGGCGAAGCTGACGCGCTAGCTCCGAAGCTTTCTTCAAACCTTTCTTTAGAATACCAGCGAAGCTGGTTCAAAAGAATTGAAGTACTGTACTTCGAACTCTAGCGGCGAAAGCTTCTACGAAAGCTTCTCTGCTTCTTTGGCGAAGACGACGCGCTAGCTCCGAAGCTTTCTTCGAACCTTTCTTAGCCGCTTCGCGGGTTCAAACGAATCTAAGAGCTTTGCTTCGCAATGCAAAGCCTAAGAGAAGCGAAGCGAAGAAGCAAGCTTTCTTCGTAGCAGCGAAAGCTTCTACGCAAGCCACGCTTCTTCGCATCGGCTACGCCGAAGCGAAGCGGAAGGCTACGCCGAAGCGAAGCGGAAGGCTACGCCGAAGCGAAGCGGAAGGCTACGCCGAAGCGAAAGAAGCGAAAGAAGCCGAAGCACCGACGCGCTAGCTACGAAGCTTTCAAGCGTAAGGTTCGAAGAAAGCTTCAGCTTCGCCGAACCTTTCTTCGAACCTACCACGCAGGTGTGAAAACGAACCTTAACTATTTTCAAAGGTGGGAGGACTCGAACCTCCGCAACTATGAGCCAAGAAAGGACAACGATCCTTAACCTCGCCGGTGGGCAAACAACCCAATTATAAATTAAAAAATGAATTTTGTCAAGATTTTTTTTTTCAAAAAACTTCAATTAAAAAAAAACTTCAATTAAAAAATTAAAATTAAAATTAAAATTAAAAATTTCTTTCCCTCGCGCGCCGCCGAAGCGAAAGAAGCGGCTGCGAAGGTAGCCTTCCGCTCGGCTTCCTTCGCGCCTTCGCGGAGCGAAGAAGCGGAAGGCTTTTTGCTTCGCAAACCGAAGCGAAGCGGAAGGCTTTTTGCTTCGCAAACCGAAGCGAAGCGGAAGGCTTTTTGCTTCGCAAACCGAAGCGAAGCGGAAGGCTTTTTGCTTCGCAAACCGAAGCGAAAGAAGCGGCGCGAAGAACCGAAGCGAAAGAAGCCGAAGAACCGAAGCGAACCGAAGTGAAGAAAGGAAGTGAAGTAGCGGAAGTGAAGAAGAAGTGAAGGAGCGAGAAGCGAATTCAAACCTTCAAACATTGAAAGAAAAAAGAAACAAATAAAATAAATTGACTTAAAAAAACATTTAAGTTATACTTGAAGCGGTTGTTATAATTTTACTGATTTTTTACTAGGAGGAAATTCATATGAATCCAATTGTTGCTGCTGCATCTGTTGTTGCTGCTGGTTTAGCTGTAGGTCTTGCTGCTATTGGTCCTGGTATGGGACAAGGAACAGCTGCTGGTTATGCTGTTGAAGGGATTGCTAGACAACCTGAAGCTGAAGGGAAAATTCGTGGGGCATTATTATTAAGTTTTGCGTTCATGGAATCTTTAACTATTTACGGACTAGTTGTTGCTTTAGCATTACTTTTCGCTAACCCATTCGCTTCTTAATTTTTTTTTTATTATTAAATCCGCCTCTGTGCTTCTCGCTCCTCTCTTCTCTTCTTCACTACGCTTCTTCTTCGCTTCCCCTACTTCGCTTCCTTTCTTCGCTCCTTCGCTTTTTCGCTTCGTCGGCTTTGCCAAAGTAGCGGTTCGGCTTTTTGCTTCGCTTCTTTCGCTTCGGCGGAGCCTTCCGCTTCGGCTCGGCTTCCTTTGCATCGGCTCCGCCGAAGCGAAAGAAGCGAAAGAAGCGAAGCCGAAGCGAAGACGAAGAAGCGAAGTAGCCGATGCGAAGAAGCGGAAGGCTACCTTCGCCGAAGCGGCGCGAAAGAACCGCAGGCGGATAACTTCATTTTTATTTTTTAACTTATTAATTTTTATTTTTTAACTTATTAATTTTTATTTTTTAACTTATTATTTATAAGCCTTAGTTATAAGTCTTCTCTTTGGCTTATAAGCCTTAGTTATAAGTCTTCCGTTTATTCATTCTAAGCCTTATAACAAGTTTTAAATATTTTTATTTAAATGAAATAACATTTTTAAAGTAGCAATAAGCGAAAGGAGGGAGAAGCAAAAGAAGTTTATACAATTCCTTCTGCTTTAATTAAATTTTTTTAATTAAACTTATAATCTCAAACAATAATAGTTTCACAAAAAAAATTTAAAATGCAAAATCAGAATAACCTTATTCACTTTATTTGCATTCACTAAATGTTAAAATTAAAAAAAAATTTTAATTGCAAAAATAACAAAAGTAAATAATCAAATAATTTTGAAAAATTAAGAAAAAATAATTTTGAAAAACCAAAATAAGTATTGAATTTTTTTTATAACAAATCCACCCTTAAAAAGGGTCCACTGATTTAGTGAGAATTTTTCAAATTTTAACCAATAATTATTAAATTTGGATCATAAAAAAATCAATAAAAAAACAGATAATTCTTTGTTTTCTTTTATTATACATTCTTTTGACATATGTGTTCATTTGCTTTATATTTGCTTTATATTTGCTTTATATTTGCAAAGAAGTTAAAAAAAACAAGCATTTGTTTTTTGAATCTTATTGCTTGCACAAATCAGCAACAAATAGAAAAAAGAAAAAAAACAAAGAAGAATTCAAATAAATTCTTAATATCTATAAAATATAAATCTTAAAAAAAGAATTTCTTTTTTTTTAATTTATATATTTTATGAATTTTTTATTGATTTTTAATTAAATTTTACATAAAAATTTATGCATATTTCTCTGTCTTTATTACAAATATCAAGTTTTGAACTAAATTTAGCTGAAGGTTTTGGTATTAATACAAATATTTTTGAAACAAATATTATTAACCTTGCTGCAGTTCTTGCTGTTGTAATTTCTTTTGTTGGAAAAAATTTAACAGCTTTATTAGAAGATCGTAAAAAAACAATTTTAAATAATTTACAAGAAGCAAGCCAAAGAGCTGCAGAAGCACAAGAACGCTTAAATCAAGCAAAATCTCAATTAGAATTAGCAAAGAAAAAAGCTCAACAAATTCGAGAAGAAGGTGTTTTAAGAGCAACACAAGAAGTTAATAACTGTGTTTCACAACATGAAGAAAGATTATCAAAACTTGAAGAATTCAAACAAGAAACAGTACAATTTTATCAACAAAAAGCATTTAAACAAGCTTATATTTATGTGATTTCACGCATTATGAGTCGAGTAAAAGAACGTTTAAATAAAGGTTTAGATTCAACTTATCATGTAGTTGTAAACAATTTCTATGTTTCAAGATTTACAGAATATAATCCTTAAATTTATTTCCAAATAAAATTGTTAGATTTACAAATTATTTTTATTTATTTTATAATTTGTAAATCTAACAACTTTTTACAATTTTCTTTATTTTTTTCATAATAAAAAAAAAATATATATATAATTCAATTTAATTTTTAAAATAATTCAATTTTTAAAAAGATTTTTGTATAATAAAATAACAAAAATTGATTGACAAATAAAAAAAAATAATTTATAATATTAATTATAATTAATAAATATTGTATTTTTTTTATACAATTTTATTAACTTTTGCCTTGCTCTTTTTGCATTAGCTTGTTTACTATAACATTAGCGTAGCTAATATGAAGGATTCTTCACTTTCACTTGCATGCTTCATCATCTTTTCACTTCTTCTTCGCTTCGGTTCTTCGCTTCCACTACTTCGGCAAAGCCAACAAAGCAAAGGAGCGAAGAATTGAAAAAGTGACTACAAAGACTCGACAAAAGTAAAGAAGGCAATGTGAAACAGAAGGAGCACAAAATAAATTGAAGTTGTTAATCTAAGATTGACAAAGCACAACTAAAAAAAAATCACTCGGATAGATTATTATAGGATCGACAAGATATTTAAATGAACTTTTTTTATGGTTCCACAAACTGAAACTAGAGCCGGTGCAGGATTTAAAGCTGGTGTAAAAGACTATCGTCTTACTTACTACACTCCAGATTATGTTGTAAAAGATACTGATATTTTAGCTGCATTCCGTATGACTCCTCAACCAGGTGTTCCTGCTGAAGAGTGTGGAGCAGCTGTAGCTGCAGAATCTTCAACTGGTACTTGGACAACTGTATGGACAGATGGTTTAACTAGCTTAGACCGTTATAAAGGACGTTGTTATGACATCGAGCCAGTTGCTGGAGAAGACAACCAATACATTGCGTATGTTGCTTACCCAATTGACCTTTTTGAAGAAGGTTCAGTAACAAACTTATTCACTTCAATTGTAGGAAACGTATTTGGTTTCAAAGCTTTACGTGCTTTACGTTTAGAAGACCTTCGTATTCCTCCTGCTTATGCAAAAACATTTGTAGGACCTCCACACGGTATCCAAGTTGAAAGAGACAAACTTAACAAATATGGTAGAGGGTTACTTGGTTGTACAATCAAACCAAAATTAGGTTTATCAGCTAAAAACTATGGTCGTGCAGTATACGAATGTTTACGTGGTGGTCTTGACTTTACTAAGGATGATGAAAACGTTAACTCACAACCGTTCATGCGTTGGAGAGACCGTTTCTTATTCGTAGCTGAAGCAATCTACAAAGCTCAAGCTGAAACAGGTGAAATTAAAGGACACTATTTAAATGCTACTGCAGGTACTTGTGAAGAAATGCTAAAACGTGCTCAATGTGCTAAAGAATTAGGTGTACCTATCATCATGCACGACTACTTAACAGGTGGGTTCACTGCAAACACTTCTTTAGCTGTGTACTGTCGTGATCATGGTCTTTTATTACACATTCACCGTGCAATGCACGCTGTAATTGACCGTCAAAGAAACCACGGTATCCACTTCCGTGTTTTAGCAAAAGCTTTACGTATGTCTGGTGGAGACCACCTTCACTCAGGTACTGTAGTAGGAAAATTAGAAGGGGAACGTGAAGTAACTTTAGGTTTCGTAGACTTAATGCGTGACGACTACATTGAAAAAGACCGTAGCCGTGGTATTTATTTCACTCAAGACTGGTGTTCTATGAGTGGAGTTATGCCTGTAGCTTCAGGTGGTATTCACGTTTGGCACATGCCAGCTTTAGTTGAAATCTTTGGAGATGATGCTTGTTTACAATTTGGTGGTGGTACTTTAGGTCACCCTTGGGGTAACGCTCCAGGTGCTGTAGCAAACCGTGTAGCTTTAGAAGCTTGTACTCAAGCTCGTAACGAAGGTCGTGACTTAGCTCGTGAAGGTGGAGATGTTATTCGCTCAGCTTGCAAATGGAGTCCTGAATTAGCAGCGGCTTGTGAAGTTTGGAAAGAAATTAAATTTGAATTCGAAACTATCGACAAACTTTAATTTTCTTATTCTTTATATTATTTAATAAGAGATTATTACATTTTTTGTAATAATCTCTTATTAAATATTAAATATTTAATTTTTTTAAACCTTGTTAAAAAAAAATATTTTTGCTATAATCAACTTAAGATAATTTTTTTTAAGTGCTTTGAAAAATTAAGAAGTTTTTCATTTACTGCACTTTTGTAATCTTTTATTATCTTTGTTTTGTGCACATCTAATGTTGATGCAAAATTCTTCTTCTTTTTTTTATTTTGGTTCTCTTTCACAAAGCAAAAAAGCGGAAGCTTCCCCTTCTTCACATAAGTGAAACTGATGCGAAGGAACAAATAAACAGGAGCAACTACAAAAAAAAAATTTTTTATCTTATCATATATTCTTTATTCTTAAATTTTTAAACTGTTTTATTTTAAAATCTTGTACTTGCGAAGCAAAGGCTTCGCTAAAGAAAATGAATTTTTAATATTTTAAAAAATTTAAAAAAAAGGGCCGATGCCCGAGTGGTTAATGGGGGCGGATTGTAAATCCGCTGGTTTATTCCTACGTTGGTTCGAATCCGACTCGGCCCAAAAAATAGAACATATTGTTTGGAAATTTAAAATAAGAATTTTAGTATAAAAGTAAAAAAGGTTAAATTGAACTATTACTTAATTCATAGAAAATATTCCTTCCAAAATATAAAAATATATATTTAAAAATTATTTTTTATTCTTTTTTCTTTCACAAAAATATTTAAAAAAAATGAAATAAAGATCAAATATTAAAAAAAAAAAAATAAATTTAATTTTACTATTTTGGAATCTCTGATTATTTTTTTTTAAAGAATATTCTTAGAATTTTTTAAATAAAAAAGTGAAGAATATTTTCTTAAAATTATAAAAATTAATTTTTAAAATTATAAAAAATGGCAAAACAAATTCGTAAAACAACACCTATGAAGCTAAGAAGACGTGCTTATCGTGGTCTTGTTCATATTCAAACAGGTCATCATAATACAATAATTACTCTGACAAATGTGCGTGGAGAAGTATTATGTTGGAGTTCAGCAGGTTCATGTGGATTTAGAGGAAAAAGAAAAGCAACAACATTCGCTGCAAAAAAAGCTGCAGAAGTTGTCGCGAAAAAATCTCGTGATTTTCTTATGAAAGAAGTTAAAATTTTAGTAACTGGTCCAGGACAAGGACGTGAAACAGCGATTCGTGAAATTTTTAAATCTGGCGTAAAAGTTAGTGTAATACGAGAAAAAACAGGTATTCCACATAATGGTTGTCGACCTCCTAAAAAACGTCGTGTTTAATTTTAATAAAATAAAAAATGTTATTATATTGAAATAATTTCTTCGCTCCTCTTTCGCTTCAGCAAAGCCAAGTGAAGTGAAGTCTTCTTCATTCATGCACTTCATTAGCTCGGCTTTTCGCTTCTTTGCATCTTCAACTTCAGCTTTCACTTCTTTGCATCTGCTACTTAGGCATCCTCTTCTTCACATCTTCAGTTTCGCCGACACACTAGCACGAACCAAAGCGATAAGGAAACCTTCGCTTCTTTCGCTTCTTTCGCTTCTTTCGCTTCAGCGGAGCCTTCCGCTTCTTCGCGCCGCTTCTTTCGCTTCGGCGAAGCTGATACGAAGGAAGCCGAGCGGAAGGCTTTTTGCTTCGCAAACCGAAGCGAAAGAAGCGAAGGCGCGAAAGAAGCAAAAGAAGGAAGCCGATGAGAGAAGCAAAAGAACTAATACGCTTGCACAACTGAAGTGAAAGAACCAAAGCTACAAAAGTACCAGCTGCAAGAAAAATCCTTTAATAAAAAGGTTAACAAAAACTTTAAATTAAGGTTTTTGTTAACCTTTCTTTAGTTTATTGTTTTAATTTGATTTTATAATATATATATAATTCCTTTTTATTTTAAAATATTTATAATATTTTATTATATGAATAAAATTAATATAAATTTATTCAATATTATTTTTTTATCATTATTTAATAATTATTTATTATTTAATAATAAAATTATCGTTCTGAATCCAAAATTTACTTGTACCCTTGAAAAGCTTGGTCTGTATATTGTATTTAATATGATTCTAATAGCTTCTTGAACTATTATAATATAAAAATTTGGGATTGTGAGTGGTCTCTTGGTAGTTTTTCCTGGCTTAGGAACTTCTATTCTTATAGTTGTAGTTGTATGTGTATTTGTAAGGTAATATTTAGAATTCTCTCTTCAGTCACTGCATTTGCTGTAGTATTGTCTACTCCTTTTGTAAGGGAACCTTTGTTTGCTTTTAATATTTCAAATGCATTCAGTAAAAAGAATTTGTTTTCTAGGAGTGACATGAGGTTATCTGCTGTTACATATGGACTTTCTTGCATTTTTATTATAATACTTTCTAGTACTGTAGTGTATTTTAATGAAGATATTTCTTGGAATGTTTTCTTCTCTTAATTTTTTTAGCAGACCTGTTACACCTTTTTTTTTGATTACACCTTTTTTTTGATATCATAACTTTCTTCAATACTTTCTATTTGATTGTGTTCTATGGTATTTGTCTTTTTATTTTGTGTTATTTTATTTATCTTTGTTATTTATCCTATATTTTTATATTTGTTTTCTTTGCTCCTGTGTGTTTATGTACTGCTAAGTCCCTCTTTGAGTCGAGGCACCTTAGACATAAAAATAGGTTAACTGTCCCCTATTAAGGGCTCTTCTAGCATATCTCCCATATAACATATCTCCCATATTCTGGCAGAACTTCGCTAGTATGGATTGTTTATATCTAAAAGTGTTTATTAATATATAATAATTTTACAATTAAAGAATTATTTAAGATTAAGTAAATTTCATAAAAAATATTGAAAAATTTTTTTAATTATTATATAATAATTAAAACATGAAAAGGGATTGTAGTTCAATTGGTTAGAGCACTGCCCTGTCACGGCAGAAGTTGCGGGTTCGAGTCCCGTCAGTCCCGTATTAAATTCCAATTAATTTTTGTCTTTCTGTTTAATTCGTTCAAAATTCAAGTTTTTGAAATTTACTAAAAATTATTTTATCTTTTTTTTATGCCTCGTAGACCTATTAAGAAAACACGTGTTTTATTACCAGATCCAGTTTACAATAGTATTTCTGTACATATGTTAGTAAATCGTGTAATGAAAAGTGGAAAAAAATCTTTAGCGTATAAAATTGTTTATACAACATTAAAAGAAATTGGTGAAGTAACTCAAAAAAATCCAGTTGAAGTATTTGATATAGCATTAGAAAATGTAATGCCAAAAGTTGAAGTAAAACCAAAACGTAGAGCAGGATCTGTACAAATGGTACCAAAAGTTTTAAGTTCTATTGAACGCGGACAAGCGAATGCTTTACGTTGGATTTTAGAATCTTGCGAAAAAAAATCAAGCAAAGGAATGGTTTCAAAATTAAAATCTGAAATATTAGATGCCTATGAACAAAAAGGAAATGCTATCAAAAAAAAAGAAGAATTGCATAAAATTGCAGCAAATAATGCAATGTATTCAAATCGACCACAACTTATTTTAAACGTATTAAACACAACTGGATAATCAAATGTATTAAACACAACTGGATAATCAAATGTATTAAATGCATCGCTTTGGTTCTTCTTTTGCTTCAGTTCTTCGACTTCTTTGCATCCACTTCTTTTGATTCTTCGTTTTGTTTAGGTGCTTCTCGCGGAGCAAAGCGCTTGTGCGACCAACGCGCGTTGGTCCTTTGCTCCTTCACTTCGATTCTTCGCTTCGTCTACTTCAGCAAAGCCGATGAAGCAAAGGAGCAAAGAGCCAAGGTGAAGAAGCAAAGCGCAGGCATCCACTTCTTCGCGCCGCTTCTTTCGCGCCTTCGCTTCTTTCGCGGAGCGAAGGTAGCCGAAGCGAAGAAGCGGAAGGCTCCGCCGAAGCGAAGGAAGCCGAGCGGAAGGCTTCCTTTGCAAAGTGAAAGAAGTGAAAGAAGCGAAAGAAGCGAAAGGAAGCTGAAGTAGCAAAAAGCCAAGCTGAAGCGAAGGATTAAAAAAATTGATATTAAAAAAAAAATCCAATTTTATAAATTATCTTTAACTTAAAAAGCAAATCTCTTTATAATTAATAAAAATTTATATTTTTTATTTGTTATAAAATAAAAAATATAAAAAAGTTTTGTTTTGCTTATTCATTTGAAATTTTAAATCCTTCCTTTTGTTTCTTTATTTTAAAGATTTAAAATAGCAAAGTATAGATCTGAGTTTTTAACAAGTAAAAATATTATTAAAATAAAAAATGAGTTTACAAATTTCAATTTTAACTCCAGAACGTCCTTTTTGGAATGGTCAAGCAGAAGAAATTATTTTACCTACAGAAACTGGAGAAATGGGTGTTTTAAAAAACCATGCTCCAATTATTACTGGATTAGATGTTGGTGCAATGTTAATTCGCACTAAAGAACAATGGAATTCTGTTGCAGTAATGGGAGGCTTTGCAGTTGTAAAAAGAAATCAAATTACAATTTTAGCAAACGAAGCAGAAGCTGCTGAAACAATTGATGCTGATGAAGCTAAAAATGCTTTTGAAATTGCAAAACAAAATTTAGAAACAGCAGAAGGTGTAAAACAAAAAGTTGAAGCAAATTTTGCTTTTAAACGTGCAAAAGCTCGTTTCCAAGTAGTAAAAGTTGTTAGTGGAGGTCGTTAATTTATAAATACAATTTCATTGCACTTTCTTTAGGTTATCAATAAAGAAAGTGCAATGAAATTGTATTTATAAATAATAATAAAATATTTTTATCTCTTAAAATAATTCAACTAAAAAATCAATTTTCTAACTTTTTTTTTACATTTTTTATAAAAAAAAAGTAAAAAATTGATTTTTTAGTTATTATATGTTATAATATTTTTACATAGTAAAGGAAAGGTGGCAGAGTGGTTGAATGCTCTGGTTTTGAAAACCAGCGTGGCTTTTTGGTCACCGGGGGTTCGAATCCCTCCCTTTCCGAATTTTATTTAAAAAATATTGTTTTATTTACTTTGGTTTTTATTTTACTATTTTTGTAATCTTTTGCTCCATTGAATATTATAATATTTTTCTTTCTATAGCCTTTTTTTATCTTTTTTTACATTCTTTTGCAGAATAAAAGAGCAAAGCATTTAATTCTTTCTATTTTTTTTTTATTTTTCTTTGTTTGCTTTTTTAGATAATTTTTTTTTTGAAAATTTTTTACTATCGTTTTCTTTTATACATTTTTGCAATTTTTGTGTACAGTATGGATTTTTTGGTTGGATATTGATGCTTTTTTTTCACAAACAGTTTGTATTTTTTAAGCTGATATTGGATGGTCTATTTGTATATGTCTTATCAAATTGTCTAGATCATCCAGTTTAATAGCAATTTGTGCAATAACAATTTGCTATTGTTCAACCAAACTGTTTTAGAGTTACTCCTATGAATGAAATGCGGGGCAAAATTGTGCAATTTTGGGTGTATCTCTCATATGGTTCACTTACTTTTCTTTTTGTATTTAAATTATTTTGGTAAAAATTGTTTCATATATTCCATTATATAGAATCAGATTCCTGTTTTTACAATCCTATTATCAATATTTGGGATTGTTATATTAGTATTATTTTTCTACTGGTTTTTTTTCATATTTTCTTTCTTCTCAGAGCTGCTCCTTGTGCTTTGATGAAGCCTTCACTTTTGGTGCAAAGAAGCAAAGGGTTTATCGAAGCACAAGCACACTTGTGTCGTGCAACAAAGTGAACACATGCTGAAATATGAATAAAAGAAGATTTGAAGGAGAACAATAAATTTACTCGTTTAATTCTTTCTTCTTTCTTCTTTTTTCGCTTCTGCACACAAAGGAGCTACAGTTCGTAATGCTTTAATGTTAAGTTAAAATATCAAACCCTTTTGGTGTTAAAAAGTTAATTCAAACGAAAATGTGCGCTTTTAAATTCATATCTAGATTTGAAAGTAAAAATTCTAGTGTTAAAAAGTTAATTAAATCGAAAACATACACTTTCAAATTCATATCTAGATTTAAAAACAAAAATTTTTAAACTTGAAAGAAGTTTTAATATCAATTTTTTGTCCTTGCTCCTTTTCTTTGCGGAAGCAAAGAAAAGGAAGCCAATGTAAAGGTTTCGTTGAAGCAAAAGAAGGAATAGTATTAGACTTGATAGGATAAAGATATCATTAGATATGTTTACAGGTTAATAAGATAGATGATATGTTAGAAATACGAAAAGCAAAATGCCAAGATGTAAGAACAGGAACTAAATATATTCTTGCTCTGTGAAGCCTTCATAAAAACAAAAATAAAATTTTTTTTATTTTTTAGAGATAAAAATTTTTTTATAAATTAATGGGCGAACGACGGGAATTGAACCCGCGAATGGTGGAGTCACAATCCACTGCCTTACCACTTGGCTACGCCCGCCATATTTCAATATCTTTTTTAATTTAAAGAAAAATAAATTATTATAAAATAATTATAACATTTTATTTTACAAAAATAAAGTCTGAAAACTATGTATAACTATTATAAATAGTTGATTTTTTATAAAAAAAAGTAAAAAAAAACATTCTTAATATATATATATTAAAATATAAAAATATTTCAATTATATATTTTTGGGTTACCTAGGACTCGAACCTAGAACTAATCGGTTAAAAGCCGAGTACTCTACCATTGAGTTAGTAACCCTAATAAAAAAAATAATATATATATAAAATTTAATGAAAAAAAAAATAAATATATAAATAAATATATTAAATTTTATAGAATTTTACAAGGTTTTACAAATTTTTGTTTTTTTAATTTTGAATTGATGATTTATCTTTTTAAATCTTAATATATCTCTATATTTAAAAATATATTTAAAAAAAGATAAAAGATTTTTTTAAATTAAATAATTGATTCATCGCTTCCTCAGTACTTCAGCTCAGCTTTTTGCTTCTTCTTCGCTTCGGTTCTTTGCATCTTCATCAAAGCCAACGCGCTTGCGCGAACCGAAGCAAAGGAGCTAAGAAGAAGCGAAGGAGCTAAGAAGAAGCGAAGGAGCAAAGAACCGAGGCGAAGGAGCAAAGAACCTAAGTGAAGAGCTAAGGTGAAGAAGTGATGGAAATAAAAATATTATAAAAATAAGTAAAGCAAAGGATATATTATAGAAAGTAATTTAAACTTCTATTAGGACAAAAAAATCCTAATAGAAGTTTAAATTTATATTATAAATTTCCACCACGAGCTGATAATAAAACAACTACAATAGGTCCAGCTGCAACAATTAAAAGTAAACTTGCAAGTTGTACAAAAATATCCACGTTCATATAATGAAATTTAAGAAAAAATTAAAATTTAGTATCAAAAAAAAATCAAAAAGTAATAAAAAAAAAATTGAATTATTAAGCATTTACTGCTTCTTTAGCTGCAAACATGATTTCTAAAGTAATAAATGACTGGTTATTTTCCAAAGCAAATTTTTCAACATTTTTTTTCACTTTTCCACGCACAAAACCTGGAACCCCTGATAATTCTTTTAAAGCTTCATCAGACCAGTTGAATTTGCTATTTTCATTTTTGCTAAAAGACTGTGCAGTATTTATATCTTTACTTTTTAAAGAAGATATTTGTGTTTTTGTGTCATGACCATTAAAAATTTCAAGTAAATGGTCTTCCATTCCTAAAGTGAATGAATTATAAACTAAATCAGCAATTTGATTTGTACCTTCATAACCAAGAAAAGGGCGATAAGATAAAGGAAAATTTTGAATATGTACAGGAGCAGATATAACACCACAAGGGATTTCAAGTTTTTTTCCAATATGTCTTTCCATTTGAGTACCAAAAATGGCTGCAGGTTCTAAACGAGTAATCATATCTCCAACTTTAGTATGATCATCTGTGATCAAAACTTGATCACAATATCCTAAAACTTGTTCTCTAAACCAATCAGCATCATGTTTACAATAAGTCCCTGCACAAACAACTTGAAGTCCCATTTCTGTTGTTAAAATTTTAGTCATAGCAGCTGCATGAGTTGCATCTCCAAAAACGACAGTTCTTTTTCCTGTTAAATTTTGGCAATCAATTGAGCGAGAAAACCATGCGGCTTGAGAAATAAATTGAGTTTGTTTTTTTACATAATTTTTATAAAAAACTTTATTCAAATATTCTTCATAAATTATTTCTCTTTCACAAACCGAAGGAGCGCAGAAATTTGTTTGATTTTTTAAAATCAAAGATTCTTTTTTGTTCACATCAGCTTCCGCGAAGCTGATACCTCCGCTTCTTCGCATCGGCTCCGCTAAAGCGAAAGAGTGAGAACTACTTTCTTTTTTAGAAGAAATAAATTTTATTTTATTCTGTTTAAATGTTGAACAAATTAAAGTTTCTAAAATTTGGCCAATTTGATGAATAAACTGAGAAGTTTGTTGAATTCCCATTGGAGTTATTGAAATAAATGGCATTTGATATTCTTTTTCTAAAAAATCAGCTGTCATTAGACCAACTTCTCTATAAGGTACAATATTAAACCATGCTTTTGTTAAGTTTTTTAATTCATGAACAGAGCTTCCTTCAGGAATTACTAAATTTACTTCAATATTTAAATCAGCTAATAAACGTTTTAATTCTCTACAATCATGTTGATTATGAAATCCTAAAGTAAAAATACCCAAAATATTAACAGAAGGTTTTTCTGTTTTTTCTATTATTTGTTCCATATCTTCAGAAAACTTTTGTAAGTTTTTCAGTTCTTTAGAATTAACAACAGAATTATCCCCGGCTTCGCTGAATTTCTTTTTAGTTTCACGTTCAATATAAAAACGAACAATTTGTTCTAAAGTACGATCTGCTGCTTGAAGTTCATTTACTCTATAATGGTTAACATCAGCCAAAATAACATCACAATTTGATTCTAATGATGCTCTATTTACAAAATTTTGTAAATCTTCTTGTAAAATACTAGAAGTACAAGTAGGAGTAAGCAAAATTAAATCAGGATTTTCTTCTTTGTCTTTTCGTGTTATGTTTTCAACAACTTTTTCTTGTGAACCTTGTGCTAACACATGACGGTCAACAATACTTGTTGTAACAGGAGTAAAGTCTCTTTCTCTTTCTAACATTGAACGCATTACATTAAAATAATCATCACCTAATGGTGCATGCATAATAGCATGCACATTTTTAAAAGAACTTGCTACTCTTAGAGTTCCCATATGAGCAGGACCTGCATACATCCAATATGCTAATTTCATAAAATAAATATTTCTTTTTTTTTAACCTATTAATTCAAACTTTTTATATATTATAACATTAAATTTTAAAATAAAAATATTAAATTACTAATTTTTCTGATTTATTTATCAAAATATAAAAAATTATTAAAATATAAAAAAAATTTACCAATTTTGCACTTTATTTCATTTTTAAAAGTAAATATAATTTCAATAAATATAATTTCAAAAAGAAAGCTGGTATATAATTATATATATAGTTTAAAAAGGGTTTTAAATTTTTTTCTGTTTTTCTGGATTCTAAAATTATTAAGAAAGTAAACTCAAAAAATAATTTCCAATTTACTGCCTTCTTTATTTATTTTTTTTAATTAAAATTTTTAATTAATTATTAAGTAAGATTTAGAACAATATAAGTAAAAAAGATGTGAACAAAGTCAACCAATAAAATACTTTCCTCTTTAAGTGCTTTTTCGCTTTGGTTCTTTGGTTGCGTGTTGGTTTGGCTTTTTGCTGCGCAAAACTTGGTTTTTTGCTATGCAAAACAAAGTGCAAGCGCATCAGCGAAGCCGAAGCAGTCGCTACGCGAAAGAAAGAAGCGCCAAGAAACCGAAGAAGATGTGAAGGCTTTCCGAAGTTGCATAGCAGAAGTGCAAGCAGAGCTGATAACTTTGCTATCACATCGCAAAGGAGCAAGAAGCAAGAGAGTGATAAATAAAGTAAAACAAAACAAAAAAATTTTAAATTGACAAAAAAAAAAAAAAATTGTAAAATTAAGAATATATAAAAGTAAAAAAAAAAATATATACTAAATGTAACATATATAGTATAGAATTTTTTTTATTAATTATTGTAGCAGGATAGAGCAGTCTGGTAGCTCGTGGGGCTCATAATCCTAAGGTCGCAGGTTCAAATCCTGCTCCTGCAAAATTCATTTAATATTTTCATAAAAATATTGTAACAAATTGACAAAAACATCAGTTTTGTGATATTATATCTCTAATAATAATATTTTTTTTTTTCTTTTGTTCTTTAAAATTAAAATTTTCTTTTTTCTTACATCATGTTTGATGGCAAAAGCAGGTTATAAAAAAGTTCTTTCTTTGCATCACTTCCATAAAGTGAAGAACACACTGCTTTGTTTCTTGCAAACTAAAGTGAAAGAAGAACAAAGAGCTAATGAAAAAAAAGAGAAATGAAATATACCTGTCATAAAAAAAAGAAAAAAATTAGACTTTTTTTGTATAGTATCGTTTATATCACTTCGGTTTTTCGCCTCAGCTCCCTTCGCGCCTTCGCTTCTTTCGCTTCGGCGGAGCCGAGGCGAAGGGAGCCGATGCGAAGAAGCGGAAGGCTCTTAGCTGAAGCGAAAGAAGTCGAAGCACTTCGCTACGCGAAAGCAAAGAAGCGAAAAACCAAAGCAAAAAAAAGTCTAATTTTTTATTAGAAATTCTCGATCTTTTTTTGTATTTAATTCAAAAAAAAATTTTTATGTCACATATTCTTAAAATTTATGATACTTGTATTGGTTGCACTCAATGTGTTCGTGCTTGTCCTTTAGATGTTTTAGAAATGGTACCTTGGGATGGTTGTAAAGCTCAACAAATGGCTTCTGCGCCTCGTACTGAAGATTGTGTAGGATGCAAACGTTGTGAAACAGCTTGTCCAACAGATTTTTTAAGTGTACGTGTTTATTTAGGTTCAGAAAGTACTCGTAGTATGGGGCTAGCTTATTAATTTAACTTTTAAATTTTTTTTTATTTGAGTTTTTTATTTTTGGGATTAAAGATTATAACAATTAATTAAAGAGTCTTTAATCCCAAAAAATTTTTGTTTTTATAATAGCTTCTGAATTCCTTTTTATTTAGTGAATTAATTTTATTTTTAATAAAAAATTTATGTTAACAATTACAAGTTATATTGGTTTATTAGTTGTTGCTTTAGGTTTTACTTTAGCACTTTACTTAGGTCTTGTTAAAGTTGTAAAATTAATTTAATTTATATAAAAAAAAGATATTTAAAAATTTTTTTATTCTTGTCTTTGCTTTTTAATTGCATTCATTTTGTATGGAAAATAATTTAAAATTATAGATTAAAAATAAATGAATAAATCTATTGACTTAATTTTTTATTTAATTTGTTTTGCTCCATTCGCTTTTTGCCTTTTTCACATTGGCTCTTTACATCGGTGATTCGGTGTGCTTGCACTTCGGTTCGCTCAAGCAAAGCCTTCACTTTTTCGCTTCCTGAAAGAACTGAAGCGAAAAGACGAGCAAAAGAAAAATCAGAAAAAAAAAATAATCTTTGATTCCAAAAAGCAATTGAAAATTTAAAGAAACAATAAAAAACTTTTAAATATCTGTTTTTTTTAAGAAAAAAATTTAAAATATTGACAAAAAAAAAAAGAATGAGTAAGATAATTAATAAATATAAAAAAAGTAATATTTTATTCCTTAGTAGCTCAGTGGTAGAGCGGTCGGCTGTTAACCGATAGGTCGTAGGTTCAAGTCCTACCTGGGGAGTAAAGCTTTTAATACTTTTACTTTATTATTTCGCTTCTCACCTCGACTCTTTGCTTCTTCGCTTTTGCTTCTTCTCTTCGGCTTCTTTCGCTTCCTTCGCCGAAGCGAAGGAAGCGAAAGAAGCCGAGGATGCAAAGAAGCGGATGCCTTCACTTTGCAAGTCAAAGAAGTGAAGCGTGCAATGATAAAAAGAAAAAGAATAAAGTAAAATAATGAAAGATTCACAAAGAAATAAAACACAAATCAAGATAGTTATTTGTATCGGTTGCACATTTTCTTATCGCTTCTTTGCATCAGCTTCTTTCGCTTCTTTCGCTCGCGAAGCGGAGGCTCCGCCGAAGCGAAGGCGCGAAGAGCCTTCCGCATTGGCTCAGCCGAAGCGGCTGCGAAAGAAGCAAAGGAGCAAAATAACTCGATAAGCACAAAATCAAAGAAATAAAACACGAATGAAAGCCGTGTGCAGTGAAAATAGCATGCACGGATTCAAAGGGAAGTAAATATTGTTTTTTTTTTATTTAACTTTACCTAACTATGTATTTCCATGGAGCACGTTTTTCAAATTATGAAGCTTGGTTAAGTGATCCAATTCATATTAAACCAAGTGCACAAGTAGTATGGCCAGTAGTTGGTCAAGAAATCTTAAATGGTGATGTAGGGGGAGGATTCCAAGGGATTCAAATTACTTCAGGATTCTTCCAATTATGGCGAGCAAGTGGGATTACAAGTGAACTTCAACTATATACTACAGCTATTGGAGGGTTAGTAATGGCGGCAGCAATGTTTTTTGCTGGTTGGTTCCACTACCATAAGGCAGCACCTAAACTAGAATGGTTTAGAAATGTTGAATCAATGCTAAACCACCATTTAGCAGGTTTATTAGGACTAGGTAGTTTAGGTTGGGCAGGTCACCAAATTCACGTTTCTCTTCCAGTTAACAAATTATTAGATGCTGGAGTAGACCCAAAAGAAATTCCATTACCACATGATTTATTATTAAATCGTCAAATTATGGCAGACCTTTACCCAAGTTTTGCAAAAGGTTTAGCGCCATTCTTTACTTTACAATGGGGTGAATACAGTGATTTCTTAACTTTTAATGGAGGATTAAATCCTGTAACTGGAGGTCTTTGGTTAAGTGATACAGCTCACCACCACGTGGCTATTGCTGTATTATTTTTAGTTGCTGGTCACATGTACCGTACAAACTGGGGAATTGGGCATTCAATGAAAGAAATTTTAGAAGCACACAAAGGTCCATTCACTGGAGAAGGACACGTAGGTCTTTATGAAATCTTAACAACTTCATGGCATGCTCAACTTGCTATTAACTTAGCATTATTTGGTTCGCTATCAATTATTGTTGCTCACCACATGTATTCAATGCCACCATATCCTTATTTAGCAACAGATTATGGTACACAATTATCTTTATTCACTCACCATAACTGGATTGGAGGTTTTTGTATTGTAGGAGCTGGTGCTCACGCTGCAATCTTTATGGTACGTGATTATGATCCTACGAACAATTATAACAACTTGTTAGATCGTGTAATTCGTCATAGAGATGCTATTATTTCTCACTTAAACTGGGTTTGTATTTTCTTAGGATTCCATAGTTTTGGTCTTTATATCCATAATGATACTATGAGTGCTTTAGGTAGACCTCAAGATATGTTCTCTGACACTGCAATCCAATTACAACCAGTTTTTGCACAATGGATCCAAAAAACACATTTCTTAGCACCACAATTAACAGCACCAAATGCTCTTGCGGCAACAAGTGCAAGCTGGGGAGGAGATGTTGTTTCTGTTGGTGGAAAAGTAGCTATGATGCCAATTTCACTAGGAACTGCAGATTTTATGGTTCACCACATCCATGCATTTACAATTCACGTAACAGTATTAATTTTATTAAAAGGTGTTCTTTTTGCACGCAGTTCTCGTTTAATTCCTGATAAAGCAAATTTAGGATTCCGTTTCCCTTGTGATGGTCCTGGACGTGGAGGTACTTGTCAGGTATCTGCTTGGGACCATGTATTCCTTGGATTGTTCTGGATGTATAACTCTTTATCAATTGCTATCTTCCATTTCTCTTGGAAAATGCAATCAGATGTTTGGGGAACTGTAACAGCAAATGGTGTTTCTCACATTACAGGAGGAAACTTTGCTCAAAGTGCAAATACTATTAATGGTTGGTTACGTGATTTCCTTTGGGCACAATCAAGTCAAGTAATTCAATCTTATGGTTCTGCATTATCTGCTTATGGTTTAATTTTCTTAGGAGCACACTTCGTATGGGCGTTCTCTTTAATGTTCTTATTCTCAGGGCGTGGTTATTGGCAAGAACTTATTGAATCAATTATTTGGGCACATTCAAAATTAAAAGTAGCTCCAGCAATCCAACCTCGTGCTTTAAGTATTACTCAAGGACGTGCAGTTGGGGTAGCACACTATCTTTTAGGAGGAATTGCTACAACATGGTCATTCTTCTTAGCACGTATTATTGCAGTAGGTTAATTCAGAATTCTTATAATTTAATTTTTAGAATTAAGCTATCGCTTTGGTTCTTTGGCTCGGCTTCCTTCGCGCCTTCGCCGAAGCGAAAGAAGCGAAAGAAGCACGTCTTCGCAGCCGCGAAGCGGAAGGCTACACCAATGCGAAGAAGAAGCGAAGAGCCAAGGCGAAAAAAAAATAAAAATGTGTTAAAAATTTTTTTAATATTTTATATAATTAAATAGCAATTCATCAAAAAGTGAATTGCTATTTAATTATATTTCCAGTTTTAAATTTTATATAAATTTTTATTTTTTTTTTATATTAAAAAAAAACTTTGTGTGTTAATTCAATTCTTTGCTTCTGCATATTTCTTCTCTGTATTTATTCAATTTGTTGCTTTTACTTTGGTTTTTTTACTTCTTTTTCAGCCAATTCTTGTTCTTTTGTAAACACACCTTCTTTCGCTTTAATTGGCTTATCACAGCTGTGTATTCGGTGTTTCAGCTTTTCGCTACTTCTTTCACTCAGCTTTTCGCTTCTTCTTCGCATTGGCGTAGCCAAAGCGAAGCGGAAGGCTCTTTGCTCCTTTGGCAAAGCGGAAGAACTAAAGCGAAGGAGCGAAGAACCAAAGCGAAGAAGCCGAAAAACCAAAACAAGGAAGTGAAAAAGCACCAAAGAAGAAGAAAAACAAAGAAGTGAAACTTTTCTTTTGGTTCATTACATCTGTGAAGAGTCCAAACTACAACAGTACTTTTTTTAAAAATAAACCAAAAGAAAATAAAAAATAATAAAAAAAATATTTTATGTTTTTTATTAAAAAATTTTATGTTATAATATAATTATATTATTGGTTTTAATTTATTTCATTTTGTTACTTTATTTGCTTCATTTTGGCTTTGGTCGCCCGTTGGCTTGGCTTCCTTTGCTTCGCTCCTTCGCTTCTTCGCTTCTTTCGCTTCGTTCGCTTCGGCGGAGCCTTCCGCTTCTTGGCTTCGGCTACGCCGAAGCGAAGGCGCGAAGGAAGCTGATGCGAGAAGCAAAAGAAGAAGAAGTGAAAAGCCGAGCAAAAAAATCGCTAGCACTTCACTCCGAGAGAATCACCAACACACTTTGGTGAAGCTGAGAGAAGCATCAACACCAAATATGCAATAAAGTAACAAAATGGAAAATTTTCTTTTTTTATACGTAAAGATGAACTCTATAAAATTATAATTGGAGATCGCGTAATGACTATTGCGATTGGTAGTTCATATCAAGAAAAACGTACATGGTTTGATGATGCAGATGACTGGCTTCGTCAAGACCGTTTTGTTTTTGTAGGTTGGTCAGGACTTTTATTATTACCTTGTGCATACTTTGCTTTAGGAGGATGGTTAACAGGTACAACATTTGTAACTTCTTGGTACACTCATGGATTAGCAACTTCTTATTTAGAAGGTTGTAATTTCTTAACTGCTGCTGTATCAACTCCAGCAAACAGTATGGCGCACTCACTTTTATTCTTATGGGGTCCTGAAGCTCAAGGAGATTTCACACGTTGGTGCCAATTAGGTGGATTATGGACTTTCGTAGCTCTTCATGGTGCTTTTGGTCTTATTGGATTTATGTTACGCCAATTTGAAATTGCTCGCTCAGTAAATTTACGTCCTTATAACGCAATTGCTTTCTCAGCACCAATTTCAGTTTTCGTTTCTGTTTTCTTAATTTACCCATTAGGACAATCTGGATGGTTCTTTGCACCTAGTTTTGGTGTAGCAGCTATCTTCCGTTTTATTTTATTCTTCCAAGGTTTCCATAACTGGACATTAAACCCCTTCCACATGATGGGAGTTGCTGGTGTATTAGGAGCTGCTTTATTATGTGCAATCCATGGAGCTACAGTTGAAAACACTTTATTTGAAGATGGTGATGGGGCAAACACATTCCGTGCTTTCAACCCTACACAAGCTGAAGAAACTTATTCAATGGTAACAGCAAACCGTTTCTGGTCACAAATTTTTGGAGTTGCATTCTCTAACAAACGTTGGCTACACTTCTTTATGCTGTTAGTTCCAGTAACAGGATTATGGATGTCAGCTATTGGAGTTGTTGGTTTAGCTCTAAACTTACGTGCTTATGATTTCGTTTCACAAGAAATTAGAGCTGCTGAAGACCCTGAATTTGAAACTTTCTACACTAAAAATATTTTATTAAACGAAGGTATCCGTGCTTGGATGGCTGCACAAGACCAACCGCATGAAAAATTAGTGTTCCCTGAAGAAGTATTACCTCGTGGTAACGCTCTATAATTTTCAAACTTATTTTATTAGATAAAAAAATAGTTTCATTGAATATTTAATGAAACTATTTTTTATCTAATAATTTGTTATTGTATTATTTCTTAAATAATAAAATAAATACAATATAAATTAATCTCATTTATTTTTCAAAATAATAAATCCAATAAATTCAAATAATCTATCACTCATCATATCTTCTTTCTTCGCTTTCACCTCAGCTCTGCGCTTCTCTTTCACTTCGGTCTTCGCTTTGGTTCTTCTTCTTCGCTTCGTGAAAAAGCGAAGGAGCGAAGGAGCGAAGAGCCTTCCGCTTCGCGGCTGCGAAGGATAGAATCGCTTCACTTCGCATGCAAAAAAGTGATGAAGAACCAAAGCAAGAAGCAAAAGAAGAAGAAAAATATTTCTATGAATAAAACCATTTTTTTTATTATAAAAGATATAGTATTTAAATATTTGGTTTAATCAATTCTTTTAATAATCTATTATCTTTAATTTTATTTTTTAAGAGTATGTGAGCCATATGCTTTTAAAAGAGCACGTATGGTTCTTAAAGGGTATTTATCTTAAATACTATATTTATGTTTATAGTTTGGATTTTATATATTTGTGCTTTTATTTAATGATTAAAGAAAAAGAAAACTTTAACTTCACTTTAAAAATGAACTTTTCTTTCCCATTTAAAATATTATTTCTCTTTCATCGCTCCTTTGCTTCAGCGTAGCTGAGGTGAAGAAGAAACAAAGGAGCAAACAAATTTGTAAAAAATCATTTAAGATAAAAAACCAAACTAAACCAGGACATTTTTCAAGAACTCTTTCAAAAGGGCCTAATACAACAACTTGGATTTGGAACCTACACGCTGATGCTCATGACTTTGACAGTCATACAAGTGATTTAGAAGAAATTTCAAGAAAAGTTTTTAGTGCTCATTTTGGACAACTAGGGGTTATTTTTATTTGGTTAAGTGGGTGCGATACGAAAACATACAAAGAAGTATTAAACTAAATTAAAGTAAATTGGTTTTAAAACCAATTTATTAAGCTTATATGGTTTATTGAATTTTTGTCTTCACCTTGGCTTTTTGGTTCTTCTTCGCTTCCTTTCACTTCTCGCTCCTCGGCTTCCTTCGCTCCTTCAGCTTTGCTGAAGGAGCGAAGGAAGCCGAGGAGCGAGAAGTGAAAGGAAGCGAAGTAGCGGAAGCAAAGAAGAACCGAAGCGGAGGAGCAAGGAAAATTGTTTTCTTTAATAATCTTTACTTTTAGAAATTGTTGTCAATCTAAAAAAAGAAAGAAAACAAGCAAAAAGGTAATTTTTAATAAGCTTCTATTAAAAAATTTTTAAGTCTCCACTTTAATTTAAAAATTTAATTCTTAGTGTTTTTTATTAAACTTTATGTAAATAAAAAACAACTATTAAAAAATAAAATACATTAATAAAGTAAAAAGATTACCTTTGACAAATATTTTAAAAAATTAACAATCTTTAAAAATATTTGTTATTTCTTGTATTGAACGTATAAATGCTTTTGATTTTTTTGATTAAATATTATCTATTTTTTTATTTCTTAAAACTAAAGTATAAGGAAACTCAATAAGATTAATTATAAAAAACCATTAGTATTATGGTTTCAAATTATAAAAAATTGGATCAATTCCCAAAGTTAAATCTTTTCAACTTATTGAGTACATTCGTGTAAAATTTTTTTAGTTAGATAACTATCCGTTGATTTAATTTTTTCTTAATATTAAAAAATGGCTGCTTCTTAAAAAAATCAAATTTATTTTTTAGTATCTTTGAATTTAAAGATTTTTCTTCGTTTCTTCGGCGAAGCCAACACGCTTGCGCGATCGAAGCGCAAGTGCACCGACACACTTGCGCAAGTAAATTTTTGTTTTTAAATATTAAATTTCTTCGCATCAGTGTAGCTGAAGTAACGCGAAGGCTTTTTGCTTCTTCGCTTTGGTTCTTCGCTTCTTCTTCGTTTCGCCGAAACGAAGAAGAAGCGAAGAACCAAAGCGAAGAAGCAAAGCAATGTATTTTTTTTACATTTTAATTTTATGAAAAAACTGAAACTTATATTCTCAAAGAATAAATTTCAAATTTTACTTTTAAAAAAATTTGATTGATTTTTATAAATTTTTATTATTAAAAGCTCCCAAAAACAAGGTTTGATTTTTTCATACAAGTCAAAACAACTTTTTGTTTTTTTTAACAATAAAGTGAATGTACTTTTTTTTGTTTTTGATTTTACTGCAAATTTTTAGATTACACTTTTATTTATGTCTAATACAGGTACTACTGGACGTATTCCATTATGGTTAATTGGTACATTAGTTGGAACAGCTGCTATTGGGTTACTAGCTATTTTCTTTTATGGTTCATATGTTGGTTTAGGTTCTTCTTTATAAAATACTAAAACAATGCTTAATTTTTAAGATAAAAAATTAGCTCTTATTATTTTAAAGTAAAAAAAATTTAATTACTTACTATATATATATTTTTGTATACTTTTTAAATAAAAGTATTCATTATTTAAAAAGTATACAAAAATATATAATTTTAAATTGTTAACTTTTTTATTTTTATAACTTTTTTTGAATTTCTTTTTTTTTGCACTTTTTAATTTCAAAAAAAAAAGAAATTCAAATAATCTTTGATTACTTCTGTTTATTTATGCATAACATATACTTCTGCAAACCAGCAAAGTTGAAAATAATTAGCTTTGCATAAAATACTTTACTTTGCATACTGTCACTTTTGTTTGCTTTTTGGCTTTTTGCGTCTCTTTCGCTTCTTTTGCTTTGGCTTGATGCACTTGCGCAAGCAAAATAAGAACTAAAGAAGAAGTGAAATAGTAAACCAATTACATATTTGCTTTCCTTTCTTCTGCAGAAAAGGTAAGACATAAAGTAGATTACTTTAAAAAGAAAAGTAGATCTTAAAATAGGGTCAGCGACATTATCGGAAAAAAACAGATTGTTGCTATGATTGAGAATCATGACACTATTATTATATTACTAAAAACAAAAGAAACAGATACATAAATAATTTTTATTACTAACCTCTGGGAGAGCAGGATACCTTGTATGGGTCATGTCCAGTTCAGTAATTTGCTGGGATTAGGAGCCCCAGCTTTGTTTCATTTATTTAAATATTTAAAATAAATAAAAAAATAAATAAATAATAAAGTCTTAATTGTAAAAGATCTTTTAATAAAAATGTAGGTTGCGTAGTGACCTGAACCCAATATTTTATCAATTTTCTTAGATCAATAATAAATCTTTTTTATATAAAAAAATCTTTTGAAATTTTTAAAGTTTATTTTCATATATTAAAATTTAATTAATTGCAAATAAAATCTAAAGAATATTGTTAATATTTAATTGTTAAAGTTTAAATAATTCTTTTAAAAATTTTTTGTTTTTTCTTTCTGAATTTTCAATTCTTTTTTGTGCAAAATCTATTTTTTGCACATTTTTTCTTTTGTTGTGCTTTTTTTCTTTTGTTGTGCTTTTTTTCTTTTGTTGTGCTTTTGAATCAAAGAATCGAAATTTTTTTCTTTGCATTTACTTTGGCCTATCTTGTTTCACTTTGTATTCTTTAAATATTTTATTCTAGCCTCACTCCTTCACTTCTTTGCTTTTGCTTTGCTTCTTTTGCTTCTGCATAGTAGCTGCAAAGAACCTAGGCAAAATTCACTTTTTAACATCCGCTTATTTCGCTTCATGCTCCTTGGTGTGCTTGTGTGACCAAAGATAAATAAGGAGCCTTTGCAGCCAACGGATTCTTCGTTGACAAAGCCTTCGCTTCTTCGGTTCGCGCGTCGACGAAGTCGAAGCACCGATGCGAAGAAAGCCGAGCCAACGCACTTGCTTCACATCTGCTTCTGCGCTCCTTCACTTACTTTCTTCGTAGCCTTTGCTTCTTTAGCGCCTTCGCTTCTTTCGCTTCGGCTCGGCTTCGCCGAAGCGAAGCAAAAAGCCTTCCGCTTCTTCGCTTCGGCGAAGCCGAGCCGAAGCGAAGAAGCGAAGGTAGCCGATGCGAAGAAGCGGAAGGCTCTTCGCTTTTTTGCTTTGGTTCTTCGGTTTCGCCGAAGTAGCGAAGAGCCTTCCGCATCAGCTTCCTTCGCTTCGCGAAAGAAGCGGCTACGAAGAACCGAAGCGAAGGAACCAACAAAGCACGCGAAGAAGCTAAAGATAAAGAGAAGTGAAGGAGTGAAAGACAAGAAGCATAAGTAATGCACTGATCTGAAGGATTGAGAAAGTACACAAAAATTACAAATAATCAGAGATTTCAAAGAGAGATTAACAATAAAAAAAAGATTTTATTTAAAGATTAAAAAATAAAAAATTTTAAATAAAAAATTAAGAAATGAGTGAATTTGTTTTAAATCCATTCTCAGAAATTGCTGAAGTTTCTGTAGGTCAACATTTTTATTGGCAATTAGGTCCTTATCAAGTACATGGTCAAGTTTTAATGATGTCTTGGTTTGTTTTAGCAGTTATTTTTGCATTATCTTTTTTAGGAAACAGCAATTTAAAATCAACTCCAGAAGGGTTTCAAAATTTCACTGAATTAGTAACAGAGTTTATTCGTGATTTAGCTAAAACACAAATTGGAGAAGAAGAATATTTAAAATGGGTTCCTTATTTAGGAACTGTATTCTTATTCATTCTTGTTTCAAATTGGTCAGGAGCTTTAATACCTTGGCGTTTAATTGAACTTCCTCATGGAGAATTAGCTGCACCAACAAATGATATTAATACAACAGTTGCTTTAGCATTATTAACTTCAATTTCATATTTTTATGCAGGTATCAAAAAGAAAGGTCTTGGATATTTTAAACGTTATGTTCAACCAGCTGTTTTCTTATTACCTATTAACGTTCTTGAAGATTTTAGTAAACCTCTAAGTTTAAGTTTCCGTTTATTTGGAAACATTTTAGCTGATGAACTTGTTGTAGGAGTTCTTGTTGGTCTTGTTCCTTTAATTATTCCAATCCCAGTAATGTTACTTGGTGTTTTCACTAGTGCTATCCAAGCTTTAGTATTTGCAACATTAGCAGGTGCATATATTGGAGAAGCAATTGAAGATCACCACTAAAAATAAAAATTTTTAATTTGTTTTTTTTCATTAAAAAATTAAAAACTTTGTATATAACTTTATTTTATACAAAGTTTTTAATGAAAAAAAACAAAGAATTTCATCTTAATTTTAACTCTTTTATTAATATTAATTTTAACAAATCTTTAATTGCTTACATTTGGTTTGCTTCTTTGCATTTGTTTCTTTGTTTTTCCTCACAGTCAATTCTTCGCTTCTTTGGCTTTGGTTCTTTCACATCTTCAGCTTTTCGCTACTTTTTGCACGCGAAGCAAAGGAGCGAAGAACCAAGACAAAATGAATAAGAGAAGAGCCAAGGCCTTCAATTTTTCACTTTGACTCTTCGGATCAAAAATCAAAGCGAAAGAAGCCGACACACATCCACAGAGACAAAGCACACCCGATATGAAAAGCAAAGGAACATATTGCTCACGCGTTTGTTTACATTTGCAAAATAAAGAAAAAGAAGTCAAAATGTTTTATATTATTTTGTTTGTTTTATTTTAATGCAATAAAATTATCAATTTTTAATTTAAGAAAAAACAAATTATCTAAAATATTTGTTATTATGATTAATTAAAATTTAAAATAATATTTATTTTAAATCAAATAAAACTAGATTTAAAATAAAAATATATTATATATTTACTAAGAAAGAGAGATTTTTAAATTGATTATGACAAATTTCATAATAGATAAAAAAATACAAAATATTTTTTTATTTTTGTCTTGCTTTACATTTTTACTAGTCTTTATTTTTTTTTTTCAAAAAAAGGATTCAATTTACAGTGATTCATTGGACTTAAAGAATCAAAACTTGTAATCATAGATCAAAGAAAAAAACTTCAAAAATTCTAAAAGAATAATCATTGATTGTTCAGGTTTTACATAGTGAAAAAGGTTCCAAAAGAATGATTGTTCTTTTTTCAGTTATTAAGAGAATAAGTAGTTATCAAATGAAAAATAAATATTAATCAATTTAAAATAGAATATTTATACAAAAATTATTTATGAAAGACTTTACAACTTATTTATCAACAGCTCCTGTTGTTGCGTTTGCTTGGTTTACAGTAACAGCTGCTTTATTAATTGAAATTAATCGTTTCTTCCCAGATCCATTAGTTTTTAGTTTTTAACTAAAAAAAATATAATTAAAATTCTTATAAAAAAATGAGAATTTTAATTATATTTTTTTTTATAAGAATTTATTTTTATAACTATAGTGCGTATTGGTTAGTTGTTTACTTGTAATTGAAATTATTACCAAATGAACTTGGCATTTGAACTCAGGTATCTTAATTTTTGCCACTTCTTTGGTGGAAGTAGAAGTGAAAATGAAAGTGAAGAAGCAAACAAGAAGGAGCAAAGAAAGACATATCACCACTTTGCAATTTTTACTTCTACATATGCATCCATTTTGTAGAATAGTTTTTAACTTCTTTGCACACAAAGTGGAGGCTTTTTTCACCTTGGCTCTTCGTTTCTTTTGCTTTGGTTCTTTTGCTTTGGCTTCCTTTCACTTCGGTGCTTCGACTTCTTTCGCTTCATCGGCTTTGCCGAAGTAGCTGATGCGAAGACACACTTCGGTTCTTCGCTTTTTCGCTTTGGTTCTTCGCATCGGCTACCTTCGCTCCGCGAAAGAAGCGAAGGCTGCGAAGAAGAAGAAGCGAAAAGCCGAGCTGATGCAAAGAAGCGAATAACTTCGCTACATGATAGCGACAAACTGAAGAGCCAAGGTGAGGAGATGAATAAAAAAAAATGTGAAAAAAATAATTCTATTAAAAAATTCTTGTATTTAATTTAAATTATAAGAAAAATTAATAATTTGTTAAATTTTTTTGTTTAACAAACTCTTTCACTAAATTATTCAAAATTATTAATAATATATGCCTACTATTCAACAATTAATTAAAACAGCTCGAAAAAAAATGACAAAAAAAACAAAAGCTCCAGCTTTAAAATCTTGTCCTCAAAGAAGAGGTATTTGTTTACGTGTTTATACAGTAACACCTAAAAAACCAAATTCTGCTTTACGAAAAGTAGCTCGTGTAAGATTAACATCTGGTTTTGAAGTGACAGCTTATATTCCAGGAATTGGTCATAATTTACAAGAACATGCTGTAGTTCTTGTGCGAGGAGGAAGGGTTAAAGATTTACCTGGAGTAAGATACCATATTGTACGTGGAACTTTAGATACTGCTGGAGTAAAAAATCGTGTGCAAAGTCGCTCAAAATATGGTGTAAAATTAGGAGCAGCTAAAACAACTACTAAAAAATAAAAAAAAATCTACTTTTTTGCAGCTTTTGACAGAGTTGAAAAGCAATTTGCTCACAATTTGCTCATTTGCATCAGCTCTTAAGTTCTTTTTTTGCTCAGCTTTTCGCCTCTTCGCATCTGCTACTTCTTTCGCGCCTTCGCTTCTTTCGCGCCTTCGCTTCTTTCGCTTCGGCTCGGCTTCGCCGAAGCGAAGCAAAAAGCCTTCCGCTTCTTCGCATCGGCTACCTTCGCCTCGGCTCCGCCGAAGCGAAAGAAGCGAAGGCGCGAAGGTAGCCGATGCGAAGAAGCGAAAGAATCGAAGTGAAAGAAGCGAAAGAAGAACTTAAGGCTACGCTGAAGCAAAATAAAAGCTGAAGCAAAGCAAAAGCAAAAGAAGCACCAAATTTTTTGACAGTTTGTTTTAAAGATTTTAAACATCTTTATTTTTTTTTTAATGCAATTAGGTTATTTTCTTAATTGCATTAAAAAAAAAATGCAATATATATATATATATTTTATATTTTTTATCTATCTTAAGTAAAAACTTTGTTTTTAAATCCTATATGAAATTAGATAGCTTTCATTTTATTTGACACAATTCTTTTATTGTGTCAAATAAAGTGAAAATTACCAAGTTGCTTGATCTCCACGACGATATTGTAAATATGCTGTAACAAATAAACCAGCAATAGTAACAGGAACTAATCCTAAAACAATTCCAGAAAGTAAAGGTTCTACCATAAAAAATAAAAAATTGTTGTTTTTAAAAATGAAATCTGTTTTTGTCTTTTAAAAAATAAAAACAAAAATTTAAGTAAAGTTACCTAATATAAGTAAGGTTACCTAGTAAAGGACAATTTTTTAAAAAAAAAATTGTCTTTTTTACTTAAAATCAGAAATCAAAGTCAATAAACTTCTTAAAAAAAAAATTTATAATCATAATTTTTATTAATAAATCTCACTTCTTTAAAATTTTTCTTTGTATTTTTTTTCACTTTGGCTTCCATTTGCTTCTCGTTCCTTTGCTTTGCACACAAAGAAGATGCAAAAGCAAATATCAAACATTATATTTTTTTTTCATTTTCATTTTTAAATTTTTAATTGCTTATAAAAAAAATGAGTTACAATTTTAATTAATATTTATTTTATTGGGGATAGAGGGACTTGAACCCTCACGATCGCAAAGATCAACGGATTTTCTATTTAGTTAAACTTTTAAAACATTGTTTGATTTTATTGGACTCTATCTTTATCTTTTAATAAAAGATAGCTTTCATTGAGTCTCTGCACCTAAAATAAAACATATTTCAAGTTTTATCTATTGGCTCAGTATTGCTTTTTGTATTTACTGAAATCGGATTCAGTTTTATAAAAAAAAGATTTTCTGATTTTGAAAGCTTTCACTTTTTAAAATTTTTTAAAAAGGCTCAAAAATTGAATATTTTTAAGTCCGTAGCGTCTACCATTCCGCCATATCCCCATAATATTTTTATTTATAGAAATATTATAGCATTTTTTATTTTTTTTTTCATTTTTATTTTTTAAGAAAAAAAATAAATAACTTCAATTAAAAACAAAAATTTGATTTGAATGTAATAAATTTAATTTTTCATATTTTTTATATAAAAAAAACGCAAACAAAGAGATTTAATTGATTATAAAAATATATTCAAAAACTATAAAGTTTTTCATTCTTTTAGGATCTGTGATGTTTTTTCTTGAGACTTTGTATCAGTACATCCCCATTCCTTTTCAACTGCTACTTTGCATCTTCTTCATCTATCTCTTCTTCGCTTCAGTTCTTCGCAGCCGCGTAGCAGAAGCGAAGGAGCGCAGAGCTGATGTGAAGAAGAGAAGGAGCAAAGGAGCAAGAAGCTTGACCAATGCGAAGGAACTGATAAATAAAAGTGTGTCTTAGCTTTTCATGGAGCAAAGTAAAGAAAGAAGACAAGAAAAGTGAAAAATGCAAAGCAAAAACGAAGGAGCAAAGAAGAAAAAAGAGTGAAAAAGTCAAGTTGAGCAGCAAAAGAAAGGCAGGAGAGATAAATGTTTAGGCTTTTGCCAAAATGAAATCTGAATAGCTTTTTCCCATTTCATTTTATTGTTTTGGGTTTCTTATTTGTTTGTGGAGTTTTTCCTTTTCAGAACATCTTATCATGTAGTCACAATTTTTTTTTATTGGATCTTTTCAAAAGAAAAGTAAAATAGAATAACTTTTTATTTTTTTATTATTTTTGCCTAAATAAACTTTATAAACTTTGCAACCGCTTCTTCACGTCTTTTTTTGCATCAGCTACTTCAGCAAAGCCTTCGCTTCGGTTCTTTCGCTTCTCGCTCCGCGAAGGGTTTGCCAAAGTAGCCGATGCGACGAAGCAAAAAGCCAATGCGAGAAGTGAAAGAACCAAAATAAAGTGAAAAGAAATCTTAACTTCCACCACTTTAATGATCTCTCTAAGTATTATACACTTTTTTTTATTGTTGAGGTTATAATAAAGTAAAAGATTTGCATAGTTGAGTTTGAATTCAGAAATAACCATGTTCCTTAGTTTGCATCTTCTCACATAGCGAAGCGCTTGTGCTGTGTTCACTTTGGTTCTTTGGCTTTGCGGAAGTAGCAAAAAGCCTTCGCTTCTTCCGCTAGTTCGTGAAGCAAGGGATGCGAAGGAAGCTGAAAAAACGCAAATTTGTACATAAGAACAACTTGCACTTTTGTACCCTTTTATAAACTCAAATTTTTTTACTTTAAATAAAAATGTGAATATTTATATAAAATATTCACAACAAACAAATTCATAAAGAATAAATTTCTTAATTAAATTTTGTTTGATTAGTAATCAAACAAAATAAAAAAACATATTAAAAAAATAAAGTTTTTTAGTTAATTAAAAAGATTTTATTGGTTTTAGTTTGATTTTAATCAAATTAGTTGAAAATATAGCTTGAAAATAAAACAGCTAATACAAAGATTAGTAATAGTCCCCAATAAAGACTAGTACGGTTAAGTTCAACAACTTGTTTATTGGGATTAGGTCTAGCCATAGATAAAGAAAAAAATTAATAGGTCTAGTTAAAAATTTTCTTTTTAAATCAATATTAAAAAAATATTTACTTTTTCAGCTCAGCTTCTTTCGCATTGGATCTACAGAGCGCCTTCGTTCACTTCTTTCGCATCGGCGTAGCCTTCTGCTTCTTCGCCTCGGCTCCGCCGAAGCGAAGAAGCGAAGGCTACGCCGATGCGAAGGCTACGCCGATGCGAAGCTTATTAGAATTTGGTTTTTGAAATCTTTGTGTTTATATTGTTAGGATTGAAAAATATTTACAATATAATATTGCAAAAGAATAATCTAATATTCTCATTCATATATTTTGATTCACTTTTCAAAGTGAGTATCAAATAAATGATTCTAATAAATGAATCTAAAAAAGCAAAAAAAAATATTAAATTTTTAAATAAAAATTTTTTATTCTTAAAAAGAAAAAAATCTAGCCTAGTTCTAAAAAAATTGATGTATAAATATATATATATAAATGCTTTTCTTTTAATTAAAGAAATTACAAAATATCAGCATGTTTTAGTGAAAAAAAGCAAACTTAAAATAAAAAGATTCCCACTTTATTGTGTGCTTTTGCTTTTTTGCTTTCTGCCATAATGCTTTGTTTGCTTCACTACGCCAAAGAGGAGCTTATGCCTTCACTTCACAAGCGAAAACACGCTTTGGCTCTCCCCAAGATGAGCTATGCAAAAGCATAGCAAAAAAAGTGACGAACATGCAGTCAAAGGAAAAAACGAATTTTTTATAAAAAAAAAATTATCGTTGAATAAATTGCATTGCTGTAATTGAACCTAAAAAGAAAATAGTTGGAACAGCTAATGCATGAATAGATAACCAACGTACAGTGAAAATTGGATAAGTAATAGCTTCTGTTGATTTTCTTGTTGTCATAAATTTTTTGAAATCAATATTTCTGGTAGGGTACATTATTTTTTAATGGATTATTTAGATAATAAAGTTTAATAATTTTTTATATTAAAATTTATTTATCAAAATAAAATACATTTTATTACATAAAACAAAAAAGATATATAAAAAAATGAAACTAAAATAATGTCCTAATAATCCAATGATATTTTTATAATTTTTATTTTATAAAATCAAATTATCCGTATTAAACGGACCCTTTAGGGTGGACTTAAAATGAAAATAAAAAACATTAATCTTTTTCTCCTTTACTTTGACTTAGTTAGGCTTTTGGTATTTTTTTCTTGATCCTTTGGAAAAAGAAGTAGAGCCAAGTAAAGGAAGCATGTGCACGCTTTAGTGCCGCTTGTTTGCATTGGTTCCTTTGCTTCTTTTGCTTCCTTTGGTTTCTCGCCTCTTTCACTTCTCGCTCCTCGGCTTCCTTCGCTTTGATTCGCTTCTTTTGCTTCAGCTACCTTCGCGCCTTCGCTTCGGTGTAGACAATGCGAAGAAGCGGAAGGCTCCGCCAAAGCAAAAGAAGCGAAGGCGCGAAAGAAGAAGAAGCCAATACGAAGAAGCGAAAAGCTGAAAATGCGAAGAAGTGTCAGAGAAATTGAATATAAACTACTTTTCTTTGTAGATTTTAGCAAAAGGAAACAAAGTGAAAATGCACCAATTTTTTTTTGACAATTTTAAATACCAAAAGAAGATTATCTTTTTTTGCATTAAGAGAAATTCTATATGAATAGAAAGAAAAGAAGATGTCAAACACAAATTTATTTTGTGTTTTTGATTGTTACTATTAAAGTAACAATACATTTTTCAAAAGAATAAAGAAAGAGTTATTCAATACTTTTAAAAAAAAAATAAAAATTGTTAAAATCAATTAAAATATAAACTGCTTTTTTTTATAGAAAAACATGATTCTTTTTTATTTAGTATGTATATTAAAATGTAATATAATAAATACATTATTAATCTTTCTTTTAATAAAGAAAAAATTTTGTATTTCATTTGCTTTTATTACTTTGCAGCTGCATCTGCAGTGCTTTTATTCACTTCTTCGCCTCAGCTCCCTTCGCTTCTTTCGCTTCGGCGTAGCCAATGCGAAGAAGCGGAAGGCTTTTTGCTTCGCTTCGGCGAAGCCGAGCCGAAGCGAAAGAAGCGAAGGCGCGAAAGAAGCGAAGGAGTGAAATTGTGGTTCGGCTTTTCGCTTCTTCTTCTGCTTCTTTCGCGGAGCGAAGGTAGCCGATGCGGAGGAGCAAAGAACCGAAGAGAAGAAGCGAGAAGCTGCATATTTGGTGCTTCGACAAAGTCGAAGCACCAACCAACTAAGCGAGCGCTTCGCTTCTTTCACTTCTCGCTCCACAAAAGCTTCGCCAAAGTAGCCGATGTGAAGAAGCGAAAAGCTGAGCTGCGATGTGACCAATGCAAAGTACTGTAAATGAAAATTGCCACAAATAAAAAGTGAAATAATAAATTTGAATTCAAATATAGATTTTTATCTATATTATGATTTAAAGCTTTGTTCAAAAATTTTATTTTAAACAACATAAAAAACACAAGTGTAGGAATAAATTTCATTTTTTATTATAACACAAAAATGAAATATTAACATGTTTACTTTTTATATTTAATAAAAAAATAAAACTAAAGAAATATTATATTTAGTAATTTCTTTATAAATTAAAATTTAGTGAATTTTATTATTTTAAAAAATATTCTAAAAGTAAATAGCAAATCTTTAATTTAAATTAATTTTAAAGATAGGTTATTTTGTAAAATTTTTTTTATTTTTTTCAAATAAAAAATAAAACCTAACCAAATAAATTTTTATATGTTTTTTAATATTTTTTCTTAATTTTAAGTAAATAATTGTTAAGTACATTTATTTTATTCTTGCAAAATTTCTTTATCGGCTTCTTCACACACTTCATTGGTTCCTTTGCTTCAGTTCTTCGCTTCGCTTCGCAAAGCGAAGAGAAGAACTGAAGAAGCGCAAAGCAAAAAAAGCCAAGGAATCAAAAAATAAAAAAAATTGATAATTTTTTTTTCTTTTCATTTATTGTTTATTTTATTAATTATAATATTATATTTTATAAATAATTAAGTATGAAGCAACCCCTTTTGCAAAGTAAAACAAAAGAAAGAATTAAAGGAAGTGAAAAATAACTTAATAATTTCTTAATATTGTGAATCAAACAAAAGAATAATCAATAATTTTTTTTTATACCTGCTCCCAAAATAAATGGACCAATGAAAAAAACTTAAAATGTTGATTTTAAAGAAAAAATAGAATATTTAAAATTTAAGGAATTTATTTATGCCTAAAAAAAAAACACGTTATTTTTTACCGGATTTTGTGGATATGCAAAGACAAAGTTTTTTAAATTTTTTGGAAAAAGGAATTGTTGAAGAATTTGCAAAAAGAAATCCTATAACAAATGTTCATAAAAATATTGAAATTTTCTTTTATCCAGAATATTATCGTTTGACAAAACCTTCTTATACAATACAACAAGCTGTTTTTTACCAAAAAAGTTATATATCAAAACTTTATATTCCTGTGCAATATACTGACAGAAATAAAAAAAAAATTCTTTTAAAATGGATGCTTATTGCACAATTACCATTAATGACAAAAAGAGGTCATTTTGTATTAAATGGTTCAGCAAGGGTTATTGTGAATCAATTAGTACGTAGTCCTGGTATTTATTTCCGAGAAAACTTTTATGAAATTTATGGAAATTTATGGAATCCAAAACCAAATGCAGTTGCAAAAAGATTTTATGCAGATATTATATGTTTAAAAGGAACCTGGTTAAGAATAGAAATTGATAAAGATTATTGCATGTGGGTTCGTTTAAAAAAAGGACCAAAAATCCCACTTTTATGGTTTTTAATTGGAATGGGTTTAAATGAAAAAATGATTTTTCAATCTGTAATATCTCCAAACTTTTTATTAAAAAGTTTTCAGAAAGATACAAAAAATTTAAAAAATTATACTCGTGTTCATTCGCAAAATGTTCTTTCTTCAGTTTCTGCCAAAAAAAGTCAAGAAATAGAAGGAGCTGAGAAGCGAAGTGAAAAAACAAAAAAACACAAAGAAGCAAAAGCACAAAAAACATATTTGTATGTTAAAAATCCGCCAGAAGCATGGAATGAAATTGCTAAACTTTTAAATTTAAAAAAAGGAAATATAAAAACAATAAATAAAAAAACAAGTATTGCTGTTTCAAATATTAGTAAAAAAAATAATAAGAAAAAAGAAACTTTAGAGTTTGGAAGAAAATGGTTTTTTAAAAAATTTATGAATTCAAGAACATATGATTTAAGTAAACAAGGGCGTCTTTCTATTAATCAAAAACTTTCATTAAATCTTTCTCCTCAACAAACAACATTAACAGCTCAAGATTTATTATCTGCAACTGATTATTTGATGAAAGTAGAAAAAGGACTTTATGAAATTGATGATATTGACCATTTAAAAAATCGTCGTGTACGTTGTTCTGGAGACCTTATTCAAGTTCAATTTGGAATTGGATTAATGCGTTTAGAAAAAGCAATAAGATATAAATTAAATAATGACAAAAATTTTTTTAAAAATGTGATATCTACATATAATACAGAATCTGCCTTTGTACGCTTTGGTTCTTTCGCTTCGGTTCCTTCGCTTCCACATCGGCTTCCTTCGCATCGGCTTCCTTCGCCTCAGCTCCCTTCGCTTCGCGAAAGAAGCGAAAGAAGCGGATTAGAAACAAGCGCAGCAAAAGAAGCAGAGGTTCCACCGAAGCAAAAAAGCGAAAAAGCTTTTGCTCGTGGAGCAGAGGCTACACTGAAGCGCACAAAGAAAACAAATAAATATTTAAATGAAAGCAATGGTTCAGCAACAAAAAAAAATTTATCTTTGCATTCTTTTGGAATCAAAAGAAGTGAAAATAAAGATCTAAAATATAATCAAAAAAAGAATTTAAATCTCAAATTTTTGGCTTTAAATTCTATTATTCAACCAAAATTTGTAAATGGAGCTTTAAAAGAATTTTTTGGTACTCACCCTTTATCTCAATTTATGGATCAAATTAATCCTTTATCTGAAATGACACATAAACGACGTCTTAGTTCTTTGGGTCCAGGGGGTGTTTCAAGAGATACAGCAACATTAGCAGTTCGCGGAATTCACTCTTCACATTATGGTCGAATTTGTCCAATTGAGACTCCGGAGGGAAAAAATACTGGATTAGTTAACTCATTAACTACTTATGCTCGCGTTAATAATAAAGGCTTTATTGAAACTCCTTTTTATAGTCTTTATAAAGGTCAAGTTCAAAAAAATTCTGGAAGAATTTATCTTTCTGCTGAAAAAGAAGAATTTTTTAAAATTGCAACACCAGATTTAAATATTTCAAATATAAATTTTTTACCAAAACAAAAAATACCTGTTCGAGTTGGAAAAGATTTCATTCCTACTTTTAGACGTTATGTATCATTTATTGGGATTTCACCTATTCAAATGATTTCTATTGCAACAGCTTTAATCCCTTTTTTAGAACATGATGATGCAAACCGAGCTTTAATGGGATCAAATATGCAACGTCAAGCTGTACCTTTAGTACGATCACAAAGATCTTTCATAGGAACTGGTTTAGAAGCCCGCTCTGTTTCTGATTCTGGACATGCTTTGGTTACAACAAAAAGTGGTTGTATTTTGTATGTTAGTGGATCAAAAATTCTTTTATATACAAATTAATATATCATCTTTGCTTGCTTTATTCTTTTGATCAGTGCTTTTGCTTTTTTCTTCTTTTTGTTTCTCTCTCCTCACTTATTGCTACTTTGCTCCTTCGCTTTGGCAGGACCGAGGCGAAGGAGCAAAGATAAGCAAAAGAAGCAGCCACATAGTGAAAGAAGGCTTCTTCTTCTTTCTTCAGCTTATCACGTGCTTCAGTTTATCGCTACACAAAGTGGAGCCAATGCTTTAGCAGACTTTCGCTTCTCGCTCCGCGAAGTCTTCCTTCGCTTCTTTCGCGCCTTCGCTTCTTTCGCTTCTTTCGCGAAGCGAAGGGAGCCGAAGCGAAAGAAGCGAAGGCGCGAAAGGAAGCCAAAGTGAAAGAAGAAGAAGCGAAGAGCTTTCGCTTCGTGCACAGAGTAGCAGAAGTGCTTGAAGGCTTCTCCAACAGAGGAAACCCCCCAAAGATGCAAAGAAGTGAAGTATAATTGATGAATGGTATTTTAAACTTTATTATTTTTTTTTTAATCTTTATATATAAAGATTAAAATATAGCATTTTAGTTTTTTCTTTTTAAACAAATAATTTTTAATAGATAATCAACTTTTGATTATAAAAGAAAGAACAAAAAAGTGAAATATAAAATTTTTCTTAATTTACAATTAAAAAGAAAAAATTAAAAAAATGTATGATTTATCTTATTAATTATTATAATATTTTTTTTAAATTTCTAAATATTTTTTTATTTTTTGACTTAAGTATTTTTTACTTAAAAATTCATTTATTAACTTTATTTTTTAAAGGGATCAAATAATAAAAAAATAGATCTCAACAAATAAATTCCAATTTATTTGTTTTTATAAAAATCTAAATATGTATAATCTTATATATATATATTTTTATATTTTCAAAATTAAAATTTTACTCTTTAAATTTATTTTAATTTTTAAATCTGTAATTTTTTGAAATCATGGAATCTTTTGTTTTATGCAAATTCCTTTGCACGTGGAGTGATAGCTTTTTTTTCATTTTTTCCAAATCCTTTGTGATACTGCTTAGAGAATTCAGTATTGATCTTTCTTCTTCGTTCCTTCACTTCTTCTTCTTTTGCTTTGGCTCAGCTTTCTTCGCTTCTTTCGCGAAAGAAGCGAAGGAATGAACGAAAGAAGCGAAGGAGTGAGCGAAAGAAGCGCGTCGGCTATTCGCTTTTTAGCTTTGGCGTAGCCTTCCGCTTCTTCGCTTCGGCTACCTTCGCATCGGCTTCGCCGAAGCGAAAGAAGCGAAGGCTGCGAAGAAGCGAAGCACCGATGTGAAGAAGACTTTGCTTCGTGAGCGCTTCTGCTACTTTGCTTTGGCTCTTTGATTATTCTTTCACGAAGCAAAGTGAAGGCTACGCTATAGTGAAAGAAGTCAATGGAATGGGAAGCAAAAAGGGAATGGGAAGCAAAAAGCCAAAACACACTGGTGCTTCAACTCAGCTTCTTTCGCTTCGTCAGTGCTTCGGTGTTTCTGCTTCTTTCGCTTCTTTCGCTTTGGCGTAGCCTTCCGCTTCTTCGCATCGGCTACGCCGAAGCGAAGGCGCAAAGGGAGCCGATGCGAAGAAGCAGAAGGCTACGCCAAAGCGAAAGAAGCGAAGGTAAAAAGGGAGCTGAGGCGAAGATGCGCGAACTGAAGAAGCAAAGGCTTTGCCAAAAACACGTGAATGCAGATGTAAAGAAGCACAGTCACAAAGAAGAAGTAAAGAAAGATTGTCATGAAGGAAGCATTTGTTACTTAGCTTTGCTTTTTCACATATTTTTCCTTATGCAACATGAAAGCATGTTGGTCACACTTTGGTACTTCTTCTTTTGCTTTGTTTTGGTGCTTTGATTTTTTAGTTTCCTTAGTCGCGCTTCGATTTTGTCAAAGCACCTAAGCATAGTGGTTGCAAAGTAAAGAAGAACTGAAGCAAAAGAAGCTGAAACAAAAAAGCAAAAGGAGCAAAAAAAAAGTGTTTCTTAGATTTTAAGAAAATATAAAAGATATTATTTATTAAGTTTTATTATAATTTAGTAATAATTTGTAAAAATATAATATTATTTCTCAAGTAATTAAATATTCATTGCAAAAATATCAACGTTCAAACCAAGACACATGTTTAGTACAACGTCCAATGGTTTTTGAAGGTGACTGGGTTCAAGAAGGTGATTTATTAGCTGATGCAGCATCTAGCCAAGCTGGAGAACTTTCATTAGGTCAAAATTTATTAATTGCTTATATGCCTTGGGAAGGTTATAATTATGAAGATGCTATTTTAATAAGTGAAAGATTAGTTTGTGAAGATCTTTATACATCAATTCATATTGAAAGTTATGAAACAGAAACACGAAAAACAAAATATGGTTTCGAAGAAATTACAAATCGAATTCCAGATATTTCACTTCACACGCGAGAAGAAATTTCTTATTTAGATAGCAGAGGTATTATTCGTATTGGTACATTTGTTCAAGAAGGAACAATTTTAGTTGGAAAAACAACTCCAATTCAAAAAAAATTTAAATCTCCCTATCAAAAATTATTATATACAATCTTAGAAAAGGAGCTTGAATCTGTTAAAGATAGTTCTCTTCGTGCTCCAAAAGGTCTAAAAGCAAAAGTTATTGATATAAAAATTTTAAAAAAAAATATTTTAAAAAAACCTGAATATGTAAAAATTTATTTAGCAGAAAAAAGAAAAATTCAAGTTGGTGATAAGATGGCAGGGCGTCATGGAAATAAAGGGATTGTTTCTCAAATTTTGCCAAGACAAGATATGCCATATTTACCAGATGGAACACCTTTAGATATGGTTTTAAATCCTTTAGGGGTTCCTTCTCGTATGAATGTAGGTCAAATTTATGAATGTCTTTTAGGTTTTGCTGCAAAATATTTAAAAGAATATTTTCGTATAACACCTTTTGATGAAATTTATGGAGCTCAAGCATCCAGAAGCTTTGTTTTTTCAAAATTATATGAAGCAAGATTAAAAACAAAAAAAAAATGGATTTTTAATCCAATTTATCCAGGAAAAATCAAACTTTTTGATGGCCGCACTGGAGAAACTTTTGATCAAGCTGTAACAGTTGGTATTTCATATATGCTTAAATTAGTACATTTAGTAGATGATAAAATTCATGCAAGATCAACAGGACCTTATTCATTAGTAACTCAACAACCATTAAGAGGACGCTCAAAATATGGGGGGCAGAGATTAGGAGAAATGGAAGTTTGGGCATTAGAAGGTTATGGAGCTGCTTTTACATTATTAGAAATGTTAACTATTAAATCAGATGATATAACAGGGCGTATGACTTTATGGTCTAATATTCTTTTACATAAAGAAATTTATATTGGGACTCCAGAGTCTTTTAAAGTTTTAGTATGTGAACTTCAAGCTTTATGTTTAGATATTGGATTATATCGTTTAAATCAAGCAGGTTTTTTTAAAAAAGTTGAAAATTTAATAAGATTACCTTAAGATTTCTTTGGAAAGTTTTAAAAAATTTAATATTTTTTGCTTTGTGTCCACGTAGCGGCTGCAAAGGAGTAATTAATTTTTTCTTTTTTGCTCCATCTTCTTTTGCTTCTTCAGCTCCTTTTGCTCTTTCACTCTTTCGCTTCAATTTATTGGCTCTTTGGCGAAGCGCTCGCTTCCGCTGCCTCAGTTTGCAAAAGGCTGCGAAGGCTTTTCGCTACAAAGCCTCTGCTTCTTCACTTGGTGCGTTTACACTTCTTTTCTTCGCGCCTTCGCTTCGGCGTAGCCGAAGCGAAGAAGCAGAAGGCTCCCTTCGCCTCGGCTCCGCCGAAGCGAAAGAAGCGAAAGAAGCGAAGACACGCGACCGAAGTGAAGGAGCAAAGAAGACATGAAGAAACAGACAAGCAGAAGTGCAAGCAGGGAGGGAACAAAAAGCAGAGAAATTTTGCTTTTTTTTTGATGGGAAGATTCAAAAACAAAACAGTAAACACAAATTTAATGAAAAATTTCAAAAGTGAAAGGAAGAACCAAAGACAAAATTTGTTTTAGATAAAGTAATTAAATTTTATTGAATACATATACATATAATATAATTAATTTAATTGTAAAAAAAATAAAAAGAAATTTTTATGTTATAATTAATATACAATTATATTAAAAAAAAATTTTATAAAGAATTCTAAATGAAGCTGTTAGATTTTAAAAAATCTCCAACAGTTTTGAAGCCGAATCACTTTTATCTCTTTAAAAAAGATTTATTAAAAAAGATTTAGGTTAACTAACTAAGACACTTTATTAATTATGTAAATTTTTACTGGTGCTAGATTTTTGTATCTTTCCTTAAACAGGGTGATTTTTAAAACTTTATTTTGAATTTTTTCCCGCAAAGCGGGGTCTTTTTTGTTTTTAAACCAAAGAGTCAAATAATCTCCTTTTACTTTTTTCTTTCTTTGAAATCAATTCTTCTGAATATTCTATTTCCTTGTGTGAAAATATAAGAAAGCAAAAGAAGATTAATATGAAAACTTCTTAATTTAAGTTTATAAAAATGGAAAAAGTAATAAGTTTGAGTCTTTTTCTAATGAATAGAAGAAATACAAAAAAAAAGTTTTTTTTGCTTTATTTCAATTGTAATTTTTAATTAAAAATTAATATATGATTAAAGACAAAAAAAAAATAACAATTGAAATACTTAATTACTTTTCATACTCAAAAAAATTAAAATTGAAAAATATTTATTTGATTTTTCAATAGCATTTGTCATTTTTTAATTAAGAAAAAATTTCTTAAATATTTGATAAATAAAATGTTAAATATATATTTTTATTTTATATGTTTAACATTTTATTTATCAAATATTTAATATAAAATACTATATATATATTTTTTTTTATTTGCTTTTATTTTTCTCTAAATTATTATCTAAATTTAAAAATTTTTATAATTTTTTTTATCTGTTATTTAAAATAATCTTTGATTTTTATTTTTGGTTTTGGAATTTTCTTTTTTATTTACTGCACTTTTCAGAATAAAAACTTATTATCAATTGCAATTGCATCAATGGGTTTCTCTTCTTTTGCTTCCTTCTTTTTCTCACTTAGTGTTCATTGACTTTTCGCTTATTATTCCTTTGCTTCGCACTCCTCGGCTGCGCGCGAAAGAAGAATTTCAGTTTGCTTGGCTTTTCGCTTATTGCTCCTTTGCTCCGTCACTTCTTTCTTCACATCTGTCACTTCGCATCTGTCACCTCACTCCTTCGCATCCGCTACTTCGGCAAAGCCTTCGCGGAGCGAGAAGCGAAGAAAGGAAGCGAAATAAGTCGAAGCAAAGTAAAGAAGCCAAGCAAAGAACAAAAAGAGCAAAATAATCAATGCAAAGAAGAAGTCGCTCCCTTTTCACCACTGCTTTATATATTGCAATCTTGGATCTTTTGAAGTACTTTTCATCCAAATGAATGTAACAATAATACAAAGTTTAAGATAAATAGAGATATCAAAATAAAATAATTTTGAATTAAAGATTCAAAAAGATAAAATAATGAATAGGTCTTTTTTATTAATATAAATTAAAAAAATTTTTATATTCAATTTTAGAATGTTTTTTATTCTTTTATATTTCTTTCTTAGTTAAAGAAATAATTAGGGACTTATATAGAAACTATAAAATAATTATGGTTCTTTGGCTTGACTTCTTTCATTACAGTCACACATCTTTGCATTGTCTCTTTACTTCTTTCGCTTGTCTTTTTGCTTTGCACAAACCAAAGCGAAAGAACCAAAGCGAAAGAAGCTGAAGCACCAATGCAAAAGAAGAAGATCCTTTTTTTATCTTTAATTTTTTATTTTAAAATCTTTGTAATTTATTTTAATTATTTTAATAACTTATTTAAAATAAAGAAATAAATTACAAAGATTTTAAAATAAAATTACAAAGATTTTAAAATAAAATTACAAAGATTTTAAAATAAAATTAAAGTTTAATTTCTATAAGAACCAAAAATATATTAAAATTTTTTTAAAATATATTTTATATAATATGTCTCAATCAATTGTTAGTTCTACTAATTTAGAAACAAAAAGTTTAGTATTTGAATGTGAAACAGGAAATTATCATACTTTTTGTCCAATTAGTTGTGTTTCTTGGTTATATCAAAAAATTGAAGATAGCTTTTTTTTAGTAATTGGAACAAAAACTTGTGGTTATTTTTTACAAAATGCTTTAGGAGTAATGATTTTTGCAGAACCACGTTATGCAATGGCAGAATTAGAAGAAAGTGACATTTCTGCTCAATTAAACGATTATAAAGAATTAAAACGTTTATGTTTACAAATTAAACAAGACCGAAATCCAAGTGTTATTGTATGGATTGGTACATGTACAACAGAAATTATTAAAATGGACTTAGAAGGAATGGCCCCACGATTAGAACGTGAAATTGGAATTCCAATTGTAGTAGCACGTGCAAATGGTTTAGATTATGCCTTTACTCAAGGAGAAGATACTGTTTTATCTGCAATGGCTCAACGTTGTCCTGAAGTCCAAATCAGTGAAGTCTTTGCTCACGAAGCCGAGCCGAAGCGAGTGGAAGCAACTGTAAATATTGAATCAAAGATTTTAAATGACACAACAAAAAGAAACATGAACAATTTATCAAACCTAAATGGTGCAAATACTTCACAGCCTTTCGCTCGCATTGGCATAGCTGATACGAAGGCGCTTCCTTTCGCTTCAGTTCGCACAAGTGCACCAAGGCAAAGTAGTGGCTGCGAACTAAGCGCACAAAGTAGTGGGTGCTCTGTGGGCGAACCAAAAAATCAAGTAAAAGTTGCCCCTCTTGTTTTATTTGGTTCTGTACCCAATACAGTCGCAACAGAATTAAATTTAGAATTAAATAGACAAGGAGTTGATATTTCTGGTTGGCTTCCTTCTCAACATTATGTGAACCTTCCTGCTTTAGGAAAGAGTGTATATGTTTGTGGAATTAATCCTTTTTTAAGCCGAACAGCAACAACTTTAATGAGACGTCGAAAATGCCAATTAATTGGAGCACCTTTCCCAATTGGTCCAGACGGAACACGTGCATGGATTGAAAAAATTTGTTCTGTTTTTAATATAGAAGCTCAAGGTTTAGAAGAACGTGAACAAAAAATTTGGCAAAGTTTAGAAAATGATTTGCAATTAATTCGTGGGAAATCTGTTTTTTTTATGGGAGATAATTTATTGGAAGTTTCATTAGCAAGATTTTTAATACGTTGTGGTATGATTGTTTATGAAATTGGAATTCCTTATATGGATAGACGTTTTCAAGCGTCTGAACTTGAATTTCTTGAAAAAACATGTTTAGAAATGAATGTACCAATTCCTCGTATTATTGAAAAACCAGATAATTACTACCAAATTCAAAGAATTCGTGAATTACAACCTGATTTAGTTATTACTGGAATGGCTCATGCAAATCCATTAGAAGCTCGAGGAATTACAACAAAATGGTCTGTTGAATTTACTTTTTCTCAAATTCATGGGTTTTCAAATGCACGCCAAATTTTAGATTTGGTAACTCGTCCTTTAAAACGTCAAAAAACTCTTAAAAATTTTAATTTTACAAAATAAATCCTTCCCTTTGGTTCATGTGTTGGTACGCTTGCACAACCAAAGCACCAAAAAAAGTGGAGGTTCTTCGCTTCACAAATCAAAGAGAGCACTTTATTTGCAATCCATAATTTTGTTCTTTCACTGTGCTTTTTTGCTTCTTGCTTCTTAGCGTTGGCTTCTTTGCTCGCTTTGGTTCTTTGGGTGCGCGCCAGTGCTTCTTCACTTTGTGAGCACTTACGCTTCTTTTGCTTTCTTTCTTTGCCTTGGTGCTTCGACTTCTTTCGCTTCAGTTCTTCAGCTTTGCCAAAGTAGCGAAGAGCCTTCCGCTCCCTTCGCGCCTTCGCTTCGTTCGCTTCGGTGGAGCCGAGGCGAAGGTAGCCGATGCGAAGAAGCGGAAGGCTACCTTCGCCTCGGCTCCGCCGAAGCGAACGAAGCGAAAGAAGCGAAGAACCGAAGCGAAAGAAGTCGAAGCACCGAAGTGAAGAAGCGAAAGAAGCCTTCGCAGCTGTGTAGCGGATGCAAAAAAGCCAAACAAAAGCTAGAGTAAAAGAGCGAAAGAAGAAGCAATAATGTTTATTAAAAAGAAAGCCATGTATTACAACTCAAATAAAAATGGTTAAATACAGAATAATTTTAATTTTTAATTTCTTATATGTTTTTAATACTTTTTTATATCAATTTTTTTTGATATTATATTGGATGATTAAATACGGCTTTTTAAACAAAAATTTTAATATAAAATTTAGAATAAATTTAGACATATACTAAATTTATTTTGTGCTTTTACTTTTTTCTTCACAAGACATTTGCTGCTTATCTTTACATATGTGACTTCTCTTCTTTTTTGCTTCTTTGCAGTTATATCTTTGGTTTCTTTACTTCTTCGCTTCTTCACCTCGGCTCGTCACTTTGCGTGCAAAGTAGTGGAAGCGAGCAAAAGAAACCAGCGCGTGACCAAAGATGGAGCCTAGGCACAAAGAACCCTTTGCAACTGTGTCTTTGAGTGTGCAAGCACATCTTCACTTCTTCGCTTTCGCTTCGGTTCTTTGGCTTCGCCGAAGGAGCGAAGAGCCAACACGCTTGTGCAACCTAAGAAGCAGCATGCAAAGCACCAATCTGCAGAAGAAGTAAAAAAGAAGCAAAGCTGCAGGAAGGAAGCATAAACATAAACTAATTTACTTATGTAAAATATATGTAAAGTAGGGTATGCAAAGAAGACACAAAGCTCAAAAACTAAATTTAAATTTGATTTTCAAATTCATAATAATTTGATTTGAAATAATTTTATATTTATATGAAATGATATAATATGTGAACTTTTATTTTTTTTGTATATAAAATTTTAAATTATACTTCTTTAAAATATTTTTTAAGCTTATAAATGAAAAATATAAATTTGATATCTTTTAGTCTATAAGCAAAATTCATGAAGTAATTTTTTGAAAAGTTTTTACATTTTTTAAACTTCGTTTAGTTTTTAATAAAAGTTCTTAAACTCAGTTATTTAAATTTTATTTTTTTTTTTAATTTTATTTGAATTTCTTTTTTCATAATATTTGAGTTTTTATAATTTTTAATCATTTTAACTTTTTTCTTAATTTATCAATTTTAATTAAAAATTAAGAAATCATTATCTATGATTTCAAAAAATACATCTTCTTTAGATTTATTCTTTTTGCTGCTTTTTTTTCACAATTACAGATTGCTCTTAATAAAAAATTCAAAAAAATAAACTTTGAATTAACTTTCTTCTTCCTTAGTTATTAAAGTTTAGAATAATCAAAGAGTTTTTGGTTTATACTTTCTTTGCTTCTTTGGTGCTTCAGTGTGCTAGGGCCTTGGCTCTTTGCTTCTTCCCTTCCTTACTTCGCTCCTTTGCTTCCGCGTAGTGGTTCGGCTTTTTGCTTTGCTTCTTTCGCTTCTTTCGCTTCGTTCGCGCCGCTTCCTTCGCCTCGGCTCTGCCGAAGCGAAAGAAGCGGCGCGAAGAAAGCCTTCCGCTCGGCTTCGCCGAAGTGGCGCGAAGGAAGCCTTCCGCTCGGCTTCCTTCGCATCGGCTCCGCCGAAGCGAAACGGAAGGCTCCGCCGAAGCGAAGCGGAAGGCTCCGCCGAAGCGAAGCGGAAGGCTCCGCCGAAGCGAAGCGGAAGGCTCCGCCGAAGCGAAGCGGAAGGCTCCGCCGAAGCGAAGCGGAAGGCTCCGCCGAAGCGAAGCGGAAGGCTCCGCCGAAGCGAAGCGGAAGGCTCCGCCGAAGTGAAAGAAGCGGCGCGAAGGAAGCTGAGCCTTCCGCTTCTTCGCTCCGCGAAGGCTGCGAAGAAAGGAAGCGAAGAAGCCTGCCCAATGTTCTTTTGGAATCTTTAATTCTAAATTTGCCTCACAAAAACAATATGTTGTCACCTTTCTTTTACTTCACTCTTTACTTTTGTTTTTTCTTCTTTCTTATTTTGTTTCTTGCTCCTTCACTTTCTGAACTTGTTTTGCTTTGTTTCTTTCACTTCCTTTTGCTTTGGTTCTTCGATTCTTTCGCGCCTTCGCTTCTTTCGCTTCTTTCGCTTCGGCGAAGCCTTCCGCTTCGCTTCGGCGTAGCCGATGCGAAGGAAACCTTCCACTTCTTCGCATCGGCTACGCCGAAGCGAAGGCGCGAAGGTAGCCGAAGCGAAGGCGCGAAAGAACCGAAGCGCAAGCATTTTGTCAAAGCCGAGGCAAAAAGCCGAGACGATGCGAAGCCTCAACTTTACAGAAACAAAAGAAAGAAGAAGTGAGCAAAGAAGCAAAGGAGAGGAAAAGATTCTTGTTTTAACATTTTACTGAAGCATGCTTTCACAATCTTTAATTGTCAAGACACAGAGAAAGAAGTTAAAAATTGACAAAAAAAGCAAAATAAAAAAAGAAACAGTTTGAAATTTTTTGTCAATTAAAAATAATTTATGATCAAAGAGTTTGCACAATCCTAGATTGAGGGAAAAAATACACTAGAAGGAAAGTAGAATTACAAAGAAAAGCAAATTAATAATTCAAATGAAGAAGTGAAAAAAAAAAGAGGGAAATAAAGAAACTTCAAACTTTATTCTTCAGAAAAAAAAAGAAGAATAGGATTAAAATGATATTAAAATAATATTATAAAATTTGATTTTTATACTGAATTTTTTTATTATATTTTATGGGTCAAAAAATTAATCCTTTAGGATTCCGTGTAGGGATTACAAAAAAACATCAGAATCAATGGTTTGCTAGATTTCATAAGCATCAATATGCTCAGACTGTATTGGAAGATCGTTTTTTACGTCAAACTTTATTTAAATTATTACCAGAAATTGTAGAAAAACAATCAAGTCGTTCTCAAGTTGTTCCTAAAATTTCACATATTAAAATTGAACGTGGGTTTATTCCTTATGAAATTGGAATTCAAATTCATGCTCAAAATTGTGAAATGTTTAAGTCTGCTGTTGAAAAATTACAAGCTCAACCACAATTAATTCATAATGTTTTAAAAAATCAAGTTTTATTAGAACAAGCAAGTTTAAAAGCAAAAGAAATGAATTCATTAATTAATAATTTACCAACAACAAGTGCTGATATTGAAAATAAAGAAACTTCAAATATTAATATTAAAAAATCATATAAAATAAAAAATTTTTCTTCTTTTGCGAAGCGAAAAAGCGAGAAACGTAAAAATGCTTTAAAATTTTTCCAAGAACGTTTTTTAAAAAATATTTATTTATTAAAAGAAGGAAAAAAAATTTCTAGAAAATTTAAAAAAACAGAATTTAAAATTGCTACTCCACCACGTGGCAGAAGTGGAGCAAAAAAATCTTACGCTCGTGAAGCGGGGGCTACGCCGAAACGATTTAAAGATTTAAAGACTAGAAATTTTTCAAATTCTAAAAATTTTAGAAGAGATAAAACTTCTTTAAATAAAACTAAAAACCAAAAGAAAGAGATTTCTTTTGATTCTAAAAAAACATATAATACAATTGTAAAAAAATATGGCGCTGTTCAATCAAATAAAATGACACGATTTGTGGATCTATTTGTAGCTCAAACAAATCGCAAATTTATTAATGCATTAAAAACAGAAATGAATTATTGGAATAAGTTTTTAAAAAATCATAAACAACAACAAATTCAAAAATATGGTTTCTTAAAAGAAGCTCCAATAGGATACCAAAAAAAATGGAGTCTTATTAGACTTCAAAAAATTAAAACACAAAAAACTTTTGTTTTAATTAAATTATTAAAATCATTACAAAAACAAGCACTAAAAAAATTTGAAAATTTACGCCAAGAATATTTAGTTTTAGGAACATTATCAAAAACAAAAACTTTTGCTTATTTTCAAAGAATTCGTTTTATTAAATCATTAAGAAACTATATTCAACAAGTTAATAAACAATTAAAAAACCAAAAAAATTCAAAATCTTCACAGCTGCTACGTGGAAGTGATGAATTAAACAATTTTGACCTTCAAAAACAACAAAAAAATTTACTTTCTTTAACAGAAATTGCATTACGAAAAAAATTTGCAGATATTAAAAATGAGTCATTAAAAGTAAAATTTATTGATTTTTTACAAGAAAAAGTAAAACAGCATCGAACAAGAAATATTTCTCTTTATTTAGCAACTCTTTCAGATTCTCGCAAAAATTTACGAAAAATTCGTAAATTTACTAAACAACAAGCAAATTTCTTATTTGGAATTCATTTAAATGAAAATTATAATAATGAAGAAAGACGTCGTGATGTTGTAAAAAATAAAGTTTTACAAACTATTAAACAAATTAATAGAAAAAATGAATTACAAAAAACTTTCCAGGAAATCTTCTTTGAACAATTACAAAAACTTAAAACAACATATCTTATGAATCTTGAATTAACTCCAAAAATTTCCTTTAAATTTTATTCTGTAAAACCACAAAATTTAGAAACAAAAGCTTCTTTTGTTGCTGATTCTATTGTGGATGATTTAGAGAAAAGAAAAGCTTTCCGTAGAGTGATTAAAAAAGCTAAAGAAGATCTTATGAAAACATCAAAAGTAAAAGGAGTAAAAATTCAAGTTTCAGGACGTTTAAATGGGGCTGAAATTGCGCGTTCAGAATGGGTTCGTTCTGGTCGAGTACCTTTACAAACTTTACGTGCAAATATTGATTATTGTTATAAAACAGCTTATACAATTTATGGTATTATTGGTGTAAAAGTGTGGATTTATAAAGGTTATACAAAATAAACAAAAATGTATTTAAAATAATTTTTAATACTTCTTTGCTCCTTCGCTTCACATCGGTGCTTTGGCTCTTTGCTTCTCTTTCGCTTCACTTCTTCGCGTCAGTTCTTCACTCCTTTGCCTCTTCGGTTCTTTGCTTTGGTTCTTCGCTCCTCCGCATCGGCTACCTTCGCCTCGGCTCCGCCGAAGCGAAGCGGAAGTCTACCTTCGCATCGGCTTCGCCAAAGCGAAAGAAGCGAAAGAAGCGGAAGAAGAAGCGAAAAGCCTTCCGCTCAGCTTCGCCGAAGCGGCGCGAAGAACCAAAAAGCTGAGCTGAAGCGAAGAAGAAGCGGAAGGCTGTGAAGGAGCGAAGAACTGACGCAAAAGAGAAGAAAGAAAACAAAATGCAGTAAAAAAATCATTTATTTAAGATGGTGAATCGATATATGTGCTTCTTTGCTTTGTGAAATCACAAAGGATAAAAATTTCTTTTATTTTCTAAAATCACAAAATTTTATTCATTTAAATATATATAAAAAATACATATATTCTATTTTTTTAATGTATTTTACAATATATTAAAAAAATAGAATATATGTATTTTTTTTTATGTCTTATTTTGTTTTTTCTTATATTTTGTTATAATTTCTTTTTAAATATATTTAAAGAGAAATTATATAACATTTAAAAAAATGCTTTAATTTACTCTTTATTTTTTTAAAAAGTATTTAGTTATAACAAAAAAAATAAAATAAATAAAAAAATTAAATAAATTTTTTAATAAGAAATCAGTAGTTAAGAAACAATTGATTTTTTGATTTTAATTTTGTTAAATGCAAAAATTAATTTTTTTAATAAAAAAAAATAAGTTGTACTCGCTTCCGCTATTTCACTCCTCAGCTTCTTCTTTCGCTTTGGCTCAGTGCACTAGCGCTTCTTTCGCATCGGATTCCTTCGCATCGGCTTCCTTCGCTTCAGCTTCCTTCGCATCGGCTTCCTTCGCATCGGCTTCCTTCGCATCGGCTTCCTTCGCATCGGCTTCCTTCGCATCGGCTTCGCCGAAGCGAAAGAAGCGAAAGAAGCTGAAGGAAGCGAAAGTGAGTGAAGGAAGCGAAAGAGCAACAGTAAGCAAAGGAATCAAAGAAACAAAAGCAAAAGGAAGCAAAAGAGCCGAGGCAAAACAATCAAGTAAATTACAAATAAAAAACTTACAAAAAAAAATTTTTTGTATTAAAAGTACAAATAGATATATAGATAATTTTAATCTTTTTTGGAATTGTGCATTTGATAAAGGGCGTTTAAAAAGTTTTGTTTTATGGTTTTTAACCACTTATGGAGAATACAAAACCATAGAGTTATTAGAACAATTAAAAAATTTAGGATTTGGATATGCCACAAAAGCAGGTGTTTCTTTAGGTATTGATGATTTAAAAATTCCATCTCAAAAATTTGATTTGATAAATCAAGCTGAATCAAATTTATTTAAAGGAATAGAAAAATATAAAAAAGGTCAAATAACAGGAGTTGAAAGACTTCAACAATTAATTGATGTATGGAATCAAACAAGTGAATTTTTAAAGCAAGAAGTTATTCGAAATTTTGAAACAACAGATTTATTTAACCCTGTTTATATGATGGCTTTTTCTGGAGCGCGTGGAAATATTTCTCAAGTTCGCCAATTAGTTGGGATGAGAGGTTTAATGTCAGATCCTCAAGGAAATATTATTGATTTTCCTATTCAAAGTAATTTTCGCGAAGGTTTAACATTAACAGAATATATAATTTCAACTTATGGAGCTAGAAAAGGAATTGTAGACACTGCTCTACGTACTGCTACCGCAGGTTATTTAACTCGTCGATTAGTAGATGTTGCGCAACATGTAATGATTTCTCAATTTGATTGTGGTACAACAAGAGGCATTTTTTTATTTGACATGAAAGAAGGTGGAAAAACAATTTATTCATTTCAAAATCGTTTAATAGGACGTGTTTTAGCCAATGATATTGATTGTAGTAAATCTTTTATCTCTCCTAAGCCTTCTTCAGTTCTTTCACTTCCTTTTGCTTCTCGCATCTTTGGCAAAGCTGATACGCTTGCTTCGCATCCACTTCCTTCGCCCGCGGAGCGAGGGCATCCGCTTCTTCGCAGCCTTCACAGCCGCTTCTTTCGCTTCGGCGGAGCCGAGGCGAAGGAAGCCGATGCGGAAGGCTCCCTTCGCTTCGGCCGAGCCTCCGCTTCGCGAGCGAAAGAAGTGAAAGAAGCGAAAGGAAGCCGAAGTGGAGCAAGCGAAAGCAGCGAAGGAAAGGAAGCAAAAGGAAGCGAAAGAGCAAAAGGGAGCAAAAGTGAAAGAACATATAGCAAAGGCAATTATAAAGCTTATAGAAATCAAGAGATTTCATCTGAATTAGCAGCTTCAATTGCAAAAATAACAAAAAAAGCTTTTGTGCGTTCTCCATTAACTTGTGAAACTCGTAAATTAGTTTGTCAACTTTGCTATGGTTGGAGTTTAGCTTCGTCTAAATTAGTTTCTCTTGGAGAAGCTGTTGGAGTTATTGCAGCTCAATCTATTGGAGAACCAGGAACCCAATTAACAATGAGAACTTTTCATACAGGAGGAGTATTTTCTGGAGGATTAACCAACCAAATTATTGCACCTTATGATGGCTATGTTGAATATTCAGATACAATTCCAGGAACTTGTATTCGCACTCCTCAAGGAGATATTAGTTTTCTAACAAAAGCCCAAGGCTCTTTTTTTATTAAAGAAAAAGACTTTTTATTAAAAGAAAATGAAAACAAACTTTTTAGATCTGAATTTTATACAATTCCAGCTTATGCAATTTTATTTGCTCGTAATAAACAACGAATTTTTAAAAAACAAATTGTAGCTCAATTTTCAAGCATTGGCCAACAACAAACCCAAAGAGGTAATGCAGAACAAACTGTTTATGCAGAATTAGAAGGTGAAATTTCTTTTTCTCAAATTGATTTATTAGAACAACAAAATGAAAAACTATTTGAAGATGTTGTTTTAAAAGCAATTGATTGGTCAAAAATTTGGATTTTATCAGGTAAAATGTATTATAATCCTTTAGGCTTAAATTCTTTTGGAATAAATGGAGATTTCTTTAATAGAAATACAACTTTTCAAAAAATTTATTGGCATAATTTAAACTCTTGCTTTTTAGATATTCCTTTAAAAAAACAAAAAAATAAAAATTTCATTTTGCCTTCGCCCGCGGAGCGAAAAGTGAAAGTAGCTGAGGCGAAGGCTCTTTCGCCTCGGCTCCCTTCGCTTCGCGAAAGAAGCGAACTGAAGGGAAAGAAGTTCCAACAAGGCATTAAAAGCTTTTCTTTAACAAAAAACAGAAACTTTTTTTATAAAAAAAGAATTATAAATTCAACATTTAATTCATTTTTTATAAAGCAAAAACACAAATTGATAGAATCTTTTAAATCATCTTTACATAAAGATTGGCAAACAACTTCTTCATGCACTTCCGCGGAGCGAACCGAAGCAAAGGATTTCACATCCGCTTCTTTCGCTTCTTTCGCTTCTTTCGCTTCGGCGAAGCCGATGCGAAGGAAGCCTCCGCTTCGCGAGCGAAGGAAGCTGATGCGGAAGCGAAAGAGGCAAAGTAGCGGATGCAAAGGAGCGAGAGAAAAAAGTGATAAAAAATATAAAAAATTTGAACAAAAAGAAAATATTTTAAATATTAATATAGACAGTTTTTATCTTAATAGAAAAAAAGCAATCTTTTTTAATAAAATACCTTTTAATTTTATCAAATTTTTAAATAAGAAAACATCATTAAATAATGAAGTACAACCAAATTTAAAAAGATTTTCAAAATCAAACATTGTTTTTTCCAAATTTTATAATAATAAGAATGCAAGATTTTACAAAATTGATGAGTCTTCGTACGCTTCTGTTACCTTGCTTCGCGAAAGGCTGCAATTAAAACAAATAAAACAAAAAATGAATCTTTTATATGCAAAAATGATTAAAAATCATTACTTAAAAAATTTAAAAAATATTAAATTTAATACAATTAATTCCTATAAAAAGAAACAAAAAAACAAAAAAATTGCAAAAAAAATATGTTTGCTCGCTCGCTTAGACTTCCTTTCACTTTCTTCAGCTTCGCCGACAAGCAACTGCGAAGAAGCGAATGCCTTCGCAGCCGCTCCTTCGGCAAAGCCAATGAAGCGTGTGAAGCGAAATAATAAACAACAAAAAACTACAAATATGGTTACTTTAAAAACTTTATTAAAAAATAAAACAAATAGTCTTTATAATTATCCGTTTAGAACATTTATTCGATTTTTTCTTTTTAAAAAAATTAACCGAATTCATTTTCTTTCTTATTATATGAAAAAGGCTTTAAAATCTTCAGTTACAAAAAAAAAGAAAAAATTAAACTATTTAATTTCTAATGTTAATACAACAAAACAAACAAATATAAAAAAACTAATGAATCCATTTATGTTAAAAAATTCAATTCCAAATTTTCTTAAAAAGAAAACAATTAAAAAAAGAATTTTTTCAACAATTCCAAAAGCAGAAGACTCTTTATATGAAATCTACAATTTTAAAAAAGTTAAAAAAACTCAAATAAAAAATTATTCATTTATTTCACAATCTTTTATTTCAAAATTAAACAAAAAAAAACAAAATTCCTTTGGCTCTTCACAGCCGCTACCTTCACATCCACTACCTTCACATCCACTACTTTCGCAGCCGCTCCTTTCGATCGCTCCGCTTCAGCGTAGCCCTCGCAGCCACTTCTCGGAAGCGGGCGAAGGAAGCACACAAAGAAGCCGTGATGCGGGAGTAAAAAATATAAATAATAGAATAATTAATGGTTTTTATAAAAGAAAACCAATTTTAACTCTTCCTGTAAATAAAATTTCTTTTAAAAAATTTGGTTATATTTTTTCAATAAATCAGAGTTATCCTTATAGTTTAAAATCAAAAATAAAATCTGATTTTATTTTAAGCTATTTTCCATTAACAAATTCTTACAATACACCTATTAGTTCTTCAACTATAAATGATCCTGGCAAAAATTATCAAAAGCTTTCATTAGGAAATACACTTAATTTAAGTCCTTTTTCAAATATTGCATTTCGTTGGTTTCCTTTAGATTCTCAAACAATCTCAAATGGAATTTATATTTGGTCAAGAAATTTTCTTATTAATGAAAGAACAATTGAAAAAAATATTAAAACTTATAATAAAATATACAAAGAAAATCCTGATTTTTATATAAGTAATTATTATTTTTTTCAAAAAAAAAGATGGATTCATCTTAATGGTTTATTTAAAAAATATAATAAAAAAGAAATCTTGAATTTTAACCAATATATGAATAAACTTTCACAAAATATGAAAAATAAAAATTTAACATATATTAATTATTACTCTTTTTCACAATCTAAAGTAAGTGCATTGCTCCTTCGCGCATTTCTTGTGCACTTGCGAAATGAAGGGGTAGCTGTTGCCTCGGCTTCGCCTTCGCTTCTTCACTCGCTTCAGCTCCTTCGCTTTGGTTCTTTCGCGAAGGAGCCCATAAAGGCAAAAAAAATGGAATTTAAAAATAATAAAAGAATAGATTTTGAAAGTATTGAAAAAACAAAACAAATTTTGCAAACAAAAAATAAATTAATAAGTTCTTTTTTTTCAAAAAATAATAAAAAAAATGAAATTATGTGTTTTAATGAAAACAAGTTAAATAATCAGCTGCAAATTTATGAAAAATATAGAAAAAAATCTTATAATTTAAAATTTCGTTATGATTTAACCTTAAATCAAAGATTAAGAATATTTGTAACAAAAAAATATGTAAAAAAATTGTTCTATTTTAATCAATCTACATTTAAAGAAATTGAAGATGTCTTAAAAATAAAAACCCCTTTTTTTAATTACATTACAAAATTTTCCAAGTTTTCAGTTTATAAAAAGGATTTTTATTATATTCCTCAAGAGAATTTTAGATTTAATATTTTAAATCTCCCTGTTTTAACGGATCCTTCCAACAAATCCAGCCACTCCTTGCCTTTACTACCGCTGCGCAGCTTCTCACATCCAGTTCCTGCGCTTCCTTTCGTTTCAGCTTCCTTCGCTTCGGCGGAGCCTCCGCTTCGTGAGCGAAAGAAGCGGATGCCTTCACAGCCGCTGCGCGGAAGCGCACGAAGAAGCAGATGCGAAACAAGTGTGTTTGTTCCTTCACGAAGTGAAACAAGCACGTCGGTGCGCTTGCGCGAACCGAAGAAAAAATTTTATTTTTCAAATCGTCAAGGATTTAAAAAATATCTACCTTCTGAGATTTCAGGTTTAACAAGGATTTATACTCAAATCCAAAATAAAAACTTAAAGGCAAAGCTTACAAATAAGAATTTTGGAAAAATTCAAGAAAAAGAATTTTTAATATCTTGTCTTTATAAGAACAATTTAAAAAATAATATTTTAATTCCTAAAAAATTTAATAAAAAAACAATTTCTTCGCAAAAAAACAAAAAACACAAAAATTTTATTTCTTCTATTAAAATAAAGAAAGCATCTTATAATATGGATCTTAATATCAGACATAAAATGAGTACAAATATTTTAAAAAAATTTTTAAAAAAACAAAAAAATGAAAAATTCCAGAAAAATTCAAATTTAAAAAATATAAAATGTAGTAACTTATATAAAAATTATGATTTTAATCAAAATTTATCAAATAAAAGAATTGAAGAAAAACCTTTTATTGCACAATTAAAAAATCAATCCTTCTTTTTTAGCTGTATCCCATTCATTTCAAACAAACAATCAAAAATTGATTCCTCGCATGGGTTCGTTTGCAACCGCTTCTTTCGCTTTGGTGGAGCCTTCCGCTTCGCGGCTGCGAAGGAAGCCGATGTGGAAGGCTCCCTTCGCAGCCGCGAAGCGGAAGGCTCCTTTGTGGAGCAAGAAGCGAAGGAGCTTTTGCAGCCTTTCTCAGAGCAAAGTAGCAGAAGTGCGCGAGCGAAAGAAGTGAGAAGTGAACAAAAACAAGCATTAAAAATTAAAAAGAAACCTTTTCTTTCTACTTCTCAAGTGGAAAGAATTAAAAAACCAGGTTGGGTTTATTTTTTAATTGATTCTCATAATAACAATCTTATAAAAAAGAATGATTTTTTAAAATCCAATGAAAAATTAAAAATAAAAAATTTCCTTTCTTTTAAAACATTACATCAAACTTTTGTCAATGAAGGGAAAAAGGTTATTCATGATATTTGTTTTGAACAAAATAAAATTTATATTGAAAATGTAACTCTATCACCACATCTATCACCACAGTCTTCTGTATTCTCACTTTTTTTCATTCTTTCACAAGATTTTCCTTCACATGAACTGATGCAAAGTAGCGAAAGCAAAAGCGAAAGCGAAAGTGAAGAAGCGATTGCTTCAGCTTTTTTACTTTCTTCGCTTCCTTCCCTTGCCTCTCGCGCAAGCACATTGGCTCTTTCGCCTGTGGAGCGAGGACTTTCTTCGCTTCCTTCGCTTCCGCGAAGCGGATGCGAAAGAAGCGAAAGAAGCGAACTGAAGCAAAGCGAAGAAAGAGGATGTGAAGAACCAAGGAGAGCGAATGAGAAAAGCAAAAGAAAATCAAAAAATAAAAAAATAAATATTAGTAAACTTTATACAAACAAAAATTGTCGTTTTTTTGATGGATTTGTATCAACTATGCTTTTTAATGATAAAAATGAAAATATTCCTATTTATCAAGTAAACCAAAATAATCAAGTAAACCAAAATAATCTTGCTTTATTGTTTCGACCAATTCAACATAAAATATTGCCAAATCCTCAACTTTTTAAAAAACAAATATCTAACAATCAAAAAAATTCTTATAATAATTATTCTATTTTATTTTATAAAGATTATCATTCCAATTTATTAAATCTTCAAAATTGCCCTAAAAAAAGTCTATCAAAATTTCCATCTGTTGATTTTCAAATACGTCAAGTTTCTCAAAATATTAACTTATATTCATTGAATCATCCAATTCGCTCCTCGCATTGGCTACCTTCGCATCCTTCGCCTCAGCTCCCTTCGCTTCGCGAAAGAAGCGAAGGAACCGAGGCAAGCAAAACAATTAAAGAACATTCATATAATAAGAAAGACACAAATAATAAAAAAAAAGTAAAAAATAACATATTGACGAAGCAAGCAAATGAAAAAAGTTTTATAACTCTTTATAATAATAATAAAACACCTGTAAAATTAAAAAAACAATCTTATGATAAAAAAGTTAGCTTTTATATGAAAAAATATTCAATGTATAATAAACCTTATTATTTTTCAAATATTTATTTTTCAGCATATAAAATACATTCATTTTCACTTGAATTAAAAAACACAAAACCTGTAGGTTTAGATTTTGGATTTAGTATTCCGACTATTATTTTAAAACCATCTTATTCAAATGTAATTAAACAACAAAATTTAAATTTTTTACACTCCATCTTTAATCGCTCCTCTTCTTCGGCGAAAAAGCCTTCCGCATCGGCTCCCTTCGCATCGGCTTCCTTCGCTCGCGAAGCGGAGGCTACCTTCGCATCGGCTACCTTCGCATCAGCTTCGCCGAAGCGAAAGAAGCGAAAGAAGCAGCTGAGTGAAAAAACAAAAGAAAGTGAAAGAGCCAAAGAAAAAGGAAGCAATAAAAAAGAAAAGAATTTAAGTCAAATGTTTTATTATTTAATGAAAAAAAATATGCTTCGAAAACTATGGATTTCAAAAACTGTTAAAAGATTTTCTGTGGATACCTACAATAATTGGTTTAATCAAAATCGAGTTTCTTCAATAAATTTGAAAACAGATTTGAATTCTTTTTTTGCATTCTGTTATTTATATCCATTTCCATTTATTGAATGGTCTTTAACTAAAAAAGATGACTACTTAGCAAACAATCTATTATCTTCAAATAAAAAAATTCAAAATACTAAAAACTGTCTTTTCCCAAATTCTTATAATAAGAATATTTTTAAAAATAATATTAAATTTCAAAATTTGAAAAATTCAATTCTGAATTATAAACAATCAGGAATTAGAAATAAAAATGCAATGAATATGCAACCTTTTTCAATTGCTTTTCCTCTTGTCAAAAATTCTTTTTTACTTTATAAAGCTTATAATAAAATATTAGCAAATCAAGTTTATGCAACTACTAATTTATTAAGTCCTTTTGAAGGAGAATTATTAACACAAAATAACAATAATAAATGGTGGAATCAATCTACAGAGACTGATTTAACACATAAAAAATTAAATATAAAACATTATATTTTTTTAACAAAAAAAGATATGTTTAGTATTTCACTTGCGCGCCAAAGCGGTGTAAAAATGACAAAATATATTCAACAAGATAAAAAAATTGATATAAATGAATACCTTCGTTTATTTTCAACATTATATTCCAACTATAAAGATTTATTTAATAAAAATATTAAGCAACAAACTCAAAAAAAACTATTTGATAAACTAACAAGTTCTACACTTAATACTTTAAATGTCCATTTTAATGAATATTTTAGTACTCATAAGAAAAAAAAATATAATATTTTAAATTTTGTAACTAAATATCAAAATAAAATTTATAAATTAAAAGGATTATCAATAGGAAAAGTTTCAGAGAATAAAGTTTTAAATCTTCATTTAGGTAAATTTTTATTAAAAGGAGATAATATTTCTTTCGATCAAAAAATAGATCAAACAGGACAAATTATTCATTTAAGTTCAAAAAAAATAACTTTACGTCATGCTCAACCATTTTTAATTTCACCAAAAGGTATTTTACATGTACAACAAGGAGATTATGTATATAGGAATGCTCCTGTGATGACTTTACCTTTTGAAACTTTAACGACAGGAGATATTGTTCAAGGGATTCCAAAAGTTGAACAATATTTAGAAGCTCGCACAACGCAGAATGGGCGCTTTTTTCTTTATAGTTTACCTGTTTTACAAAAAGCCATTTTTGAACGTTATCGTGCAAAATTACCTTTAGAACAAGCTGTTGCTCAAAGTTTCTTAAAAATACAACAAATTATTGTTGATGGAGTTCAAAGAGTTTATAGATCTCAAGGGGTTAGTATTGCTGAAAAACATTTAGAAGTTATTGTTAAACAAATGACTTCTAAAGTTCAAATTATTCATGGAGGTCAAACTGGTTTTTTCCCTGGTGAATTAGTTGATTTAGAAATAGTTGAAAGTGTTAATAAATTTTTAATGGTGAAAATTCGTTATGAACCAATTGTTTTAGGAATAACAAGAGCTTCTTTAGAAGTTGAAAGTTTTTTATCTGCAGCAAGTTTCCAACAAACAACAAAGATTTTAGCTAAAGCATCCTTATCAAAGAAAAAAGATTATCTTAAAGGTTTAAAAGAAAATCTTTTAGTTGGAAATTTAATTCCAGCAGGGACAGGATTTATGAATTCCTATTAATTCTAAACTTTATTTTTTGCTATTTTTTTTAATAAAAAAATTAAAATCAAAAAATAAAAGAAATCTTAAATCATTATATTTATATTTTAATTATAAAAAGAAAAACAATTGAAATTTTGTTTCAATTGTTTTTCTTTTTATATTCTTGACTTTTTTTTTTTTCCTTTTTAAAATATAAAAGTAATATTAAAAAATAAAAAATACTTTTTTAAAAAATTAGCCTGCTTAACTCAATCGGTAGAGTATCGGTTTTGTAAACCGAAGGTTATCGGTTCAACTCCGATAGTAGGCTTAAAATGGTATGCTTATGTTTTTATATAAGCACTTTTTGCTTCTTCGCTTCTTCGCATCGGTCGCGCGTCGACGAAATCGAAGCACCGATGCGAAGAAGCGAAGTGAAGCGGAAGAGTCTTCGACTCTTCCGCAGAGTCGAAGAAGTTTAAAGAAATAAAAAAGAAAGGGAGCAAAGTAAAGTATGCAAAAAAATGAAAAATAAAAAAAGTAAACAAGAAAAATAGCGGCATACTGAATGAAAAAACTTTATAAAAATTTTAAGAAAAATTAATCTCTTTATTTTAATTAATTTTTCTTATATGAAGCAGTTCGGGTTGATTTCTTTTTTTTCTAAAATTATTTCAAATAAAAAAATATTTCTCTTTCGCTTCTTCTTTGCATCTTTGGCCGCGCGTCTTCTCAGCCTTCACTTCTTTCGCTTCTTTCGCTTCTTTCGCTTCTTTCGCTTCTTTCGCGAAGCGAAGGGAGCTGAGGCGAAGGAAGCCGATGCGAAGGAAGCCGATGTGGAGGGAGCTGAGGCAAAGGGAGCCTTCCGCTTCTTCGCATCGGCTACGCCGAAGCGAAGCGGAAGGCTACGCTGAAGCGAAGGCAGGAAAGAAGCCAAAGCACCGAAGCGAAGGCTGCGAAGAAGGAAACAAATGAGTTTTTATTTAAACTATATAATCATATATAGTAATATTAAAAATTTTAGGTTTCTATACAAAAAATGTAAACTCATGGAATTTAAAAAAGAATCATGTATTTAAGTTTTTTTCATTAATTTAAAAATTTATTTAAATATATCAACTTTTATTTGTTATTTTTGTTCAAGAGAACAAAAATGTTTTAAAATTTTATTTTGTTATTAAATAAAAAAAAACGTAAAAAATTTTCTAAAAAATATGTTTTATTGGAAAATTTAATTTATGATTTCTTAAATTGGAGAATTGATAATTTAGATAATAAAAATAATAATAAAAATTCACAATTGGAAAAAATTCGAATAAAAGAATTTCATACATTTTCACAATTTAGTAAAAATGATTCGCATGTTGGCGAAGCCAAAGAAGTGCTTTCTTTTAATGAAAATTATTTTTATAAGAATCTTTTAATAAAATATTTCCAATTTAATCCAGGATCTTTTTTCCCACAAAAAAAAATTTTTATGCAATATTGGATTTTTCCTTTAATTGGTTTTGTTGGATTAACTTGGAATAAAAATTCAAATTTGTTCACTCCTTTGCTTCCTTTCACTTCTCGCAGCCTTCGCTTCTTCGGCGAAGCCGAGGAGCGAGAAGCGAAAGGAAGCAAAAGAGATATTATAGATTTAAAAAAAAGTTTTCTTTATTCTGATAAAACAAATATTCATAATATTTTAATGAATAAAAAAAATGAAAAATATAATTTAAATCAAATTCCTAAATCTGTTGAATCCTCATTTACTTTCCCCCTTCAGCAAGAGGAAAATAAAAAAAATCAAGAAAGCTATCAAAATGATTTATATGAATATTATTTCATGGCAAAAAGTGAACTTGAGCAAAAACTTTCAAAGTTAAATTATTTCGCTTCTCGCAGCCTTTGCTTCGATGAAGCTGAGGCGAAAGAAGCAGATGCGAAAGACACGGCTGCAAAAGAACCAAAACAAGAGAAAAATTCAATGCTTCTTAATTCATTTTTATGGTCTAAAAGTGGAACAATTGAAATTGGTTCCTTTTTTTTAAATAATAAATTTCATTTTAAAAATCAAAGAAATAATATTTTAACAACTGATTTAAATTTCAATTTTTCTCACTCAAATACTTACAAAGAAAAAAGTTACTTTTTTATCAATACAAATTTAACAAATATTGTTCCAACTTTAACATCTAATATAAAAGAAATATATAAAAAAAGTCCAAAAAAATTGTTACCAATTTCCATGTATTATAAAAATTTAAATAACTCAATAAATAACTCAAAGACTCAAAGAAATAAAATAAAAAAAAATATATTGTTTTCCATTATTGAAATACCTAACACTTTTTGTATAAAACCTATTAATCAAAAACAAAAAGGGATTTTACAAAATCATCCTATACGCTCTTATGAAAAAGCAAAACTATTATTAGATAATGCAATTAAAAATTCTCTACTAAAAGAAACAAACAATAAAGATAAAAATTTTAAAAATAAAATATCAATGCATTTTTTAGATAAGTTACAAAATCAAAGTTATTTTATAAAAAAAAATTTAACTAAATCAAAACTTTTATTTGATTTTTCTATATTAAAGGGTTCTCAACAAAATAGAAACTTCTCGCGAAGCGGAGGCTCGGCTTCCTTCTCAGCCTTCGCAGCCGCTTCGGCAGAGCCGATGTGGAAGGCTTCCTTCGCTCGCGAAGCGGAGGCTCCCTTCGCATCAGCTTCCTTCGCTTCGCGAAAGAAGCGAAAGAAGCGAAAGAAGTGGAAGGCAGAGTCGAAACGAAAAACCCAACAAAGCGAGCAAAAGAAGCAAAAATCAAACTTTTTAAAAGCCCAAAACAACAAAATAAAAGAAAATGATATTTTTGTTAAAAAAATATCAGAAAAATTAAAATTTGATTTAGATAAATTGTTATTTTCAAAAAGATTTAAAAAGAATTATATTTTTTTTAATAAAATAAATAACCCACAAAATAAAAAGACTAATTTAAAGTTTCTTTTTTTATTACATTCAAATTTTAAAAATACAAATAATATTTTAAAAAAGTTTAAAAAAATAAAAGCTAGTATGCCTTCTATTAAAGAAAATAATATAAAAAATTATCTTTATGAATTATCTGTTTTAAATTATTGGAAAAAATCTTTAAATTTATTAAATTTAAATAATAAAAAAATATCTTATTCTTCAAAATTTTCTAAAAAAGACAGATTATTTGCATCTTTTGCTACACTTTTGAAATCTTCAATTCCAAACTTACAAAGTGAAGGTTTTGCTTCTCTCACTTCACGAGAAGCGAGAGAAGCAAGAGAAGCGAGAGAAGAGAGAGAAGTGAGAGAAAGACACCTTTGCTTCAGAGAAGTCTTTACTTCTTCACTCTATGAAAGAGTGGAAGCGAGCAAAAAAGAAGAAGAATTTTTTAATAAATTTGCTAAGATTCAAAAACTTCTAAATAGATATTCCAAAGACTCTTCTTTATTGACATTTCAAACATCAAATTTAAATCCAATAAAATTAAAAAATTCAATTATAACTAGTGATCTTTTTTATAAAGAATATTTTAATATTCTTTCAAATAAATTTATTTATAATAAAGAACAAAACTTAGTATATAATTATCATTTATATTCTTATAATAGAAATTCAAAAGAAAATTATATTAATAAAAATTTTTATAGAAAAAATAAAAAGGTTTTAGGTAAATTTATGTATAAATCAATTATGTCTAAAATAGCAAGCACCAATAAAATATTGGCAACAAAATTCAAAAATAAAAAATTTAAAAAATCTTCAGAGTCTAAAATTTCAAAAAATAAAGAAAAAAATTATATAAATTTTATATTAAATTTAAAACAAATATCATTTATTAATTTGAATTATTTTTCTAGTAAATTGTATATGTTAATAGATAATCTGTATAAAATTTTATCTAATGATTTAACTAAAAAAACAACTTTTTTAGAAACAAATATTAATAATATAAAAATTGTAAAAAGTAATATACAAAAAAAATTAATAAAAAAAAAGAATTTAGTCTTTCGTTTTGGTTCCTTTGCTTTAGCAAAGCCTCCGCAGACTTTTGGTTCTCACATCTTCTTTCGCTTCTTTCGCTTCGGCGAAGCTGATGCGAAGGAAGCCGATGCGAAGGAAGCCTCCGCTTCGCGAGCGAAGGAAGCAAGCAAAGCGAAGGAAGCCGAGCCGTCCACTTCTTCGCCTCGCTCCTCGGCTTCGCCGAAGAAGCGAAGGCTGCGAAAGAGCCACAAACTTGATTTAAAGTCAAAAACTTTTAATAAAAATTTTAGAAAAAATAAAAAAGAAAAAATATTTCGTACTTTATTATCTTATAAATTCTCTAAAGCAAATTTTAAAAATATAAAATTAAAAAGAAATATTCTCAGCCTTCGCTCTTTTGCTTTGTGGCTGCGAAGAAGTGGAGGCTACACTGAAGCAAAAGCAATTCAATCAAAATTAAAAAAAAGAATGAGAAATTTATTATCTATTTATTCTAATAATAATATGGTATATAAATATTACAAAAAAAATACCTCGCTCACGAAGCAGGGGCTTCCTTTGCATCCACTACTTCACACGCTTGCTTTCGCTTCGGCGAAGCCGAGGAACGAGAAGCGCAAGAGAAATTTGTCTCCATTATTTTCAAAATCTGGTATTGTAAATAAAACAAGATTTGAAAAAAAAGAAAAACATTATAAGAATAGCATTTCATTAAATCGAATTTTACGCAGAATTGGTTTTGTATTTCTCTGGCATTTTGGTGGAGCTGAGGCGACAGAGGATTTGAATAAAAAAGAGTCATTAATACAACGTTTTGAAAAAGAAAAATCTTTACAAAAAAGACGCCGTCGAAAAAAATTGAAACTTGAAACACGTCGTAGAAAAAAAAGAAAACGTTTTTATCCACGACCTGTTTGGTTACGTTATAGTCTTTATAAAAAATTCCTTAACTTTAGACATTCTTACAATAATTTCTATTTTAGAAAAAAAGTTTTTACTTCATGTGCTTCTCACTCTGAGAATCCTTTGCATCGACTACCTTCGCCTTCGCTTCGCGAGCGAAAGAAGCGAAAGGAAGCTGATGCGAGAAGTGAAAGAAGTGATAGTGAGCAAAAAAATGAAAAAGTGGTTAATATCTCTAACTTTTTTTTAAAAAATCAAAAATTAAAAAATAAAATTTATAGAAATAATAAACAAAAATGGGGAAATTTTATACAAGATACTCCTCAATTTGAAAAAATTTCTTTAAAAAAAATAAATTTCTTTCAATATTTTCCTATTTTTCAAAATAAAGAATATTATAAGGTTTCAGGTCGTATTTTAGCAGAATTTCAACCATTATGTTGGAAATCTTATTGGTTGCGTTCTAATTTAACACCTTATATAAATCGAATAGAAAAGAATTTTTCTTTTATGAAACAGGTTGAAAAAACAAATAATATTTCTAATATTAATACTTTTTTATATAAAATATTTGGGTTTTTTTCATATGACTTTTATTCTTTTAAATTTAAAATGTTACCTTTTTATACAGATTTTAAAAATTCTTTTGACAACCAGCATGCTTTTTATTTATCTAATTTATTTTTTCAAGAAAGCACAAATAAAATTGCAGAATATAATCGTATTGAATTTGAACGTTTTTCAGAAATTTTAAAAAATGTTAAATTTAATATGAATTTAGAAGGACAACTCAAACCAAAAAGCTATAAATTTATTGCTTGGAAATACTTACTTTCTTCAAGAGAATTGAAAACATTTAATAAAAAAAATTTTTGGTATAAGTTATCTTATAATATGAATCCAAGTCTTTCCTCCGTTTCTCCTTTTGTAACTTTATCAAATACTTTTTCAAAAAATTCTGCTTCAATTAAACCTTATGGATCCAGCGGGACTTTAAGAACTTTATGGACTTTTAACAAAACAAATATATTTACATTTAAAGAAAAAAATCAAATACGTAATTTATGGGAACAAACCAAATTACGTGAACAATTAAAATCAAATCAAACAAAAAAATTTTTAATGAATTTAATAAAAGTTCAAGATAATTTATATCTAAAAGATATTTTTTATAATTCTTTTCTTTTGCAAAAAAGTGGGTCACATATGGAGCATGGAGCGCAAAGAAATTTTAAAGAGTTTAAAAACTTAAATTCATTTGCTTCTCGCAGCCACTTCTCGCTCCTCGGCTTCCTTCGCTTCTTTCGCTCGCGAAGCGGAGGCTCCGCCGAAGCGAAGGGAGCCTCCGCCTCGGCTCCGCCGAAGCGAGCGAAAGAAGAAGGAGCCGAGGCGGCTGTAAAGGAGCTGAGACAAGCAAATTTTTCTACAATTAAAAAATTACAAACAGCGCAAAAGAAACTTGTTTTATTGTCTTTATTTCAACAAAAATCTCAAAAAAAATCTATTGCTTCGGTTCCTTCGCATCCGCTACTTCGCAGCCGCTTCTTTCGCTTCGGCGGAGCCGAGGCGAAGGAAGCCGATGCGGAAGGCTTCTTCTTTCGCTTCTTTCGCTTCTTTCGCGAAGCGAAGGTAGCCGATGCGAAGGGAACCTCCGCCTCGGCTCCGCCAAAGCGAGCGAAGGAAGCCGAGGAGCGAGAAGCGAAAGGAAGCAAAAGAAGCGAAGGAGCGAGCGAAAGAAGCGAAAGCGAAAAGATGCAAGGTAGCGTAAGTGCGCAAAGAAACTATATACTTAATAATAAAAATATACTTAATAATACAAATAATATATCTTATAATTATTATATCCGTCTTTTAAAATCAAAAATTTCCAACTCACCCTTTCGCTTCTCTCGCTTCAACTCCTTCACTTTGTCGAAGCAGCCGAGGCAAATCAAAAGAGCTAAAACAAAATTAAATACTAAAAAAAATTTGACTCATTCTATGTTAAAAACAAACAATTTTGTATTTTCATATGCTGTTAAAAATAAAAAAGATTCCCCTTTTATAAATATAGCAAAACCTCGACTGTTAAAACCATCCTCTTATTTTTGGTGGTCTAGTAAAAATTTTCAAATACCTTTTAATTTAAACATGTTTAATGATAGTTATACAAGTTTATTCTTTTTTTCAGAATCAAAAATTCCAAATAATCTCCGATTCAAAACAATCTATGATTATTCTGAGTCTTCTAATCAGAAAGAAACATTGAAAATTCCAATAGCACAGCAACAAAAAACAAATAAATTAATTGTTTATAATATTTTAATTTTTTCAATTTTGTTCCATTTATCTATATTATTTTCTTTTATACGAATTCCAGAATTAAGAGGATTATTAAAATTTCAAATATTATTTTTTTACAAAATTTCTAATAGTTATTTTATAATACTTTATTCAATTTATGATTTATTAAAAAAATATAAAAAAGAAACTCTTAAAACTTATAATTCCTTATATGAAAAAACTTATAAACTTCTTTCATATATTAATATTTTAGATTTGGAATCACAAAGTTCACATTCATTTCATTCATTTGGAAACTCTGATTATTTAGGTCTTGACTTTAGAAAAAGAACAAAGAAAATTGTTTTTTCTCGCGTCTTTGGCTTCTCTTCGGTGTTGCTTTCTGCTCGCTTCTCTCGCGCACTTCCTTCAGATCAGCTACCTTCGCTCGCTCCGCTTTGGCGTAGCCTCCGCTTCTTTCGCTCGCGAAGCGGAGGGAGCGAAAGAAGCAGCTGCGAAGGCAAAGTTGATGTGAGAAGTGACCAGAAGGCTTCTTTCGCGCATATAGCGAAGGCTACGCCTTTGCTATATGTGCAAAAGAAGCAAGCAAAAAATCAAAGTGCATTAAAATATCCAAAAATATATAATAAAGATTTAAAATCTTATAATGAAAACAATTTGAGTTCTAGAAATTTAAGTAAATCTTTTACAACTTATATTACAAGTCAAACACCTTTTATTTATTCTTTTTCCTATAATATTGTTGAATTTCTTTATACAAAAAAAATATTAAAAAATTTATACCAAAAGTCTGATTTACAAATTCTCACTTCTCGCATCGATTCAGCTTCCATCGGCTACTTCGGCGAAGCCTTCGCGGAGCGAGAAGCGAAGGAACCGAAGAAGCAAACAAAATTAGATATTAAAAAAAATTCAATGACAGAATTATATAAAAGATTTATGTCTTTTCGAAATATTCAAACTTATTTTGCTCTTTTTTTCTTATATTTTTCATATGGTTTTGTACATTTAAGTATCGGATTATTTGAATCAACTTATCAATTTTTATTAAAAATAATTGATTTATTTGAAAGTTTTTTACTAATTATTTATAAATTTTTAGAAAAACCAGCAGAATTAATGATTGAATGGATTGCTCAAATTTTTCTAATCGAATGGTCTTCTGATCCTTCTAGTTTTATACCTGAAACGTTTGATATGTATTTTTGGTATTCTTTTCAAAAATTTTTCCGTAATACTCGAATTTTAGGTTTTATTGAATTCCAAAATTCTACAAATATTTATAATATTATGAATTCTTTAGAATTTAATGGAAAACAAATTCAATTAAATAATTATAATAATGACATTTTAAGTCTAGAAAAAACATTGGGCACTTCAATATTCTCTTTTTCTATTTCAAATATTTTAGGATTTTTTATGCAACGTCGTTTATGGAATTTTTTCCATTTATTTATTGATTCTATGTTAAAACCAGATATTGATTTAATTGTTAGACAAAAAAAAGGTAAAATTTTTTGGGATATTTGGGCAGATATTTTAATTCGAGCAGCTGAACAATATAATATTAATATTCCATCTTTAACTAGTTTGAAAGAAGAACAAGAAAAATTAATTGAACGATTAATACAAGATCCAGCTTTTATTAATTTTTCCATTTTGAATTCAGATTATAAGAATATTATTTCTTCACCTTTAGCTAACAACTTGCAATCTACAATAAAGACAACATATAATTTAAAAAATAAAAGCCTTCCGCTTCTTTTGCATCCGCTTCTTCGCAATCACTACGCGAAAGTGAAAGGAAGCGAAGGCTCCCCTCGTTCTGCAGGCGAAAGAAGTGAAAGACTTCGCCTCGGCGGAGCCGAAGCGAAAGAAGCAATATCGAATATTTTTTATAATAAGAATGTATTAAAAAATTTTTATAAAACAAAAAGTTGGTCAAGTAATCAATATGTTACGTTTAATTTAAAAGATACTGATTTATTTTTAGATATTTCTCCACCAAAATCTTTATTATATGTACATTTTATTAATGGTTATGAACCTATTCAATACACTCTTGGATCTATTATGTGTGAAATTTATTCAGGTCTTTTTTCACATAAAGTTTCTAAAAACCTTTTAATTGTTAATTCACATGTATCTGATCTTCCTTTAAGATCAGCTATTTCTTCTAATTTTTTAAATTCTACTAAAAGTTCATTTGATTTTCAATCTAAAGGAAGTTATGGAAGTTTAATTATTCAAGCCCTTGCTGGAGAATCTGAAATGAAAATGATGATTGATAATGCGAATCGATATGCATCTGTTCAAAGAGGAGTTGCAGTTGGAATGAAATTATTAAGAGATGTTTTTGAATCAATTGTATTACAAACTCCATGTTTCTTTTTAATGGAAGATCTTCATGTCATTGGAGAAAGAAGACCAATGTTAATTTCAGATGATGAAAATTCATATGAAAAAGAGTTTTCAATTTTTGGATTTGAACAAGATGAAGAAAGTGAAAGAAATCAAATGATTTATCAATCAAGTAGACATTCAATTAATGATTTTAGAAGACCTTATAAGGGAGACTTTTCAATGTTGATACCTACAAATCTTTATAATAAAAATTTATATTCTTTTAAAACATTTCTAAACAATACAAAGCCAACACATCAAAAAAAATATCCAATTTCTCTTTCTTCACTTTATGATAAAATTGAAAATAAAATGTCTTCTTCGCAAATTGAAAAGCCGCATAATGGAAGCGATAACCAATCTTTTAATATTAGTAGATTACAAATTACATCAGAAAATTTCTTCGCACCACCTGCAACATCGCCATTTACTGTTTTAATGATGAAAGAACAAAGAAAATTAAAACCAAAAAAAGTTGTTAAACAAATATCATGGAATTCATTTGTTGCTGAAAATATAATTGCTGTTGCTTCGGGAGCAAAAAATGATTCAATTCGTGCTAAAGTTGCAATTTTAGCTGATATGACACTACGAAATTTTTCATATAATAAAGATATGATTACAGATTTATTAGTTATTATTGATGGTGTACGTTCAAATCGAGGTTTTGTTGTTTTTGCGACAACTCATCTTCCTTCAATTTTAGATCCTGCTTTAAGACGACCTGGACGTTTTGATGAAACAATATCTTTACCATTACTTCCTAATTTAATGAATAGATGGAGTCTTTTTCAAATGCATTTTTCTCTTTCGCAACCGCTTCTTCGCAGTCGCTACGCAAAAGCGAAAGGAAATGCGCGAAGTATTGGAAGCATAAAGCTAAGCGCCTTAGATTCTCGAGCACAAGAAACTTTTGATCGATTTGATTATGGTATTTTAACAGAAAATTTTAATTTTTCACAAATTTCAAACCTTATTAGTAAAGCAAAATTATCCTGTAATGTTAATTACAATTCAGCTAAAAGTCCTATTATACATCCAAGTCAAGCTTTACAGAGCTTTTTTATTGAAAAAGATTATTGTAGCTTTCCACAGAGTGGAGAAGCAGTTCACTCCAACCTTCTTTCGCAGCCGCTTCTTTCGCATCCTTCACAGCCTTATATTTGGCTTCGACGACGAAGCGAACAAAAGAGAAAAATTTATTCTCAAATATCATTTGGTTATTTCCAAATAGGAAATCTTCTTATTTCTTCTGATTTTTTAAAAGATCAAACTTATTTTTCTCTTTATAATAAATCTTTAATTTTAGAACAATCTTCTCCATTTATATTCCACACACTTTATTCATCATTAAATACATTTAAAATGTTTATTATGAGACTTTTAGGGGGGAAAATTGCAGAATTTTTAGTTAGTAAAAATCTTTCACGTGATTCTCGCATCGGCTCCTTCTTCTTTCGCTTCAGCGGAGCCTTCCGCATCGGCTTCGCCGAAGCGGCTGCGAAGGAAGCCGAGGAGCAAGAAGCGAAGGAGCGTCTGCAAAGGCATCCGCTTCTTCGCAGCCTTCGCGGAGCGAGAAGCGAAGGAGCGAGCGAAAGAAGCAGTCGCTTGTCAGCGAAGCTGAAAAAAGCGAGAAGTGAAAGAAGCAAACTAAATTTTTCTATTACAGATCATATGATAAGATACAAATCTTGGCATTTTGCTACTTCATTAATTTTTGCAATTCTTCAAAAGCGTTTTTTATATAATAAAAATTTAATTATAACTAAAATGCTTTCATTTGATAACCCAAATCAATCTAGTTTAAGGGAACCTCCAAGTCCTCCTGCTTCATCTCTATTAATGCCATCTAAAAAATATGAAAACTTCAAAAGAATTGAACATGATTTCCAACAAAAAGCAACTTTTTCTATCTATGAAAAAATGCAAATGCATCAAAAACAACGTTTCTTAAAAAGATTATATAATAAACCTGTTTTAGAATCCTTTAAATCTCAACTTTTTGAAAATCGATTAACAATATTTGAGAGTTCTTTTAAAGAATTTTCTTATAATAAAGATTCAAATCTTCTTAAATTAAGTTCAAGTCATTCTTATTATAAAAATCGACTTAATATTAGACATCGTTTTTCACTAATTAATCAATGGTGGAATGGGCAATTAGCTGAACAGAATGTAGAAGTTACTTATTTAAGTGATATTGATTGGCGTACAATGTATATTCAATCATTTGCTTCACATTCTTTTGCTCACTTCGACAAAGACAATGTGCATTCTACGCTGAAGCAAGCGAAGCCATCTTATGAAAAACTTGGTTTAAAACAATCAAAATCTATTCTTTCTTATTCTAAAACTTCAAATAAAACAGATTCAATGTTAGATTTCCCGGATGCAGATCAACATTATAACCTGCGTATAAGACGTTGGTTCTTAAATGCAAATTCTTGGAATTATTGGTTAAATTTCGAAAATACATTTTATTATGAAATATATTCTCATATGATATATGATATATTTAATAAAACATCTTTATATTTTAATCAAAATCGAGAACTATTAGATTTTTTTGTTTATACATATAATATAAAAGGTTCACTAAAAGAAATTGATCTTATTTTTATTTTGTCTCGTTTTTATAGAAAGTAATATATTTTATTTTTTTTTAGTTATTATATAAAATAATAATTTTATATAATAATTATTTTATTTTTTAGTTAATAACTCTTTACTTTACAATTTTCATAAAGTTAAAGAGTTATTAACTAAAAAATAATATATACAAATTTTTTTATAAAAGAAAAATAGAATATAAATTAAATAATATATATATATTTTATTTATTAAGAGTTAATATTTGAATTTTGAATTTAACAAAAGTTCAAATTAAAAAAAAAAATTAAAAGAAATCAATAAAAAAATTAAGTGTTGGTTGAAGGAGCTTCAACAGATGCTAAGTCAAGCGGGAAGTTATGTGCATTGCGCTCGAATTTTTTATTTCCATTATTTCGAAGGTGCAAAGTGAAAGATGAAATCAAACGAGATGAAATAATACAAGATGAAATAATAAGATGAGTGGTCAAATAAAATTGATATAAAGTGGTTATCTTGCAAAGAGTAAAGTGCAAAGAGTAAAGTGCAAAGATTATGGAACCAAGAAAGGCTGCTTAGCCGCTTTTTTGGCTTTATCTTCTTTTGCTCACTCCTTTGCTTCGTTTCGGTGCTTCGGCTCGGCTTCCTTCGCTTCCGCTTCGCGGATGCGAAGCGAAGGCTACGCCGAAGCGAAAGAAGAACTGAAGAAACAAAACAAAGCAAGCAAAGGAGAGAGAAACATAAAGTGATAATGTGCTCATAATATTATATTAAAAAATCAGTAAAGTTATTAGCAACCATATTTATGCTACTCATTTTATTTTTAATGAAGCAAGATTTTACAAATTATAATAATACATTTTATAAATTTAATTAAATTCATAAGGCACAAAATTTTCTTGTTCACCTAAAAGGTGCAGGCAAAAGGCACCCATATGATCATATGACACGCTAAACCTGCTTATTGCAATTGGATATAAATGTCCTTGATAATAATGTGTGTAAATGGGAACATCTATCGCTTCCTTTCGCTTCGGCGTAGCTGATGCAAAGCAGTGTTTCAGTGCTTCGACTTCTTTCGCTTCTTTCGCTTCGGCAGAGCTGATGCGAAGGCTCCCTTCGCATCAGCTCTGCCGAAGCGAAAGAAGCGGCTGCGAAGACGCGCGAACCACAGATGCGAAGACGTGCGACCGAAGCACCGAAACGAAGCGAAGGCAAAACTTATTAGGATAACCCCACAGTGATGATATCGGTGATAATAACTTTCACTATCAACAAAATCTTTGCCTCATATACGACAACTCCTATTTTCCATTTTTGAACAAATTTATTTGAATTTATCTAAATCCATTTCCACACGCCCACGAGGAGATTTTTTTGATAATTTATCTGTTATAAGGATAACGTCCTGAACTTGAACCAGTTTCTCTTTTGTTCTAATTTACAATACAGTTTTCTAACAATACACATATCTTCTGGAGGCAATATCATACAATAAATTTTTTTTTGAATAAAATATAAAAAAAGATCGAGAATTTCTAAAAAAAAATGTTTTTTTAAGTACATTTATTTTGTAATTTTATTGGCTTTTTTTAAGAAATTTTTCTATAAAATTTCTATAAAAGTAAAAGTCAGTAAAATAATATATATTTATAGTTTTAAATAATTAAGAAAAAAAATTAAACTTTACTGATTAAGTAATATTATTTGAATTCAAAATTATTTATAGAATAAAACAATTACCTTTTAAAACCATTTGAAACCTTTTAAAATCATTCGAAACACATTAAAAAGAAGCAGTCGCTCTGCTTCAGTACAGAAGATGCAAAAGAAAAGAATATAAAATTACAAAATAATTTTTATTAAACCTGTTTTAGTTAAACATATTTTAGTAAAACAGGCTTAATAAAAATCAACCAGTTTTTTAAAGAAATTAATGAATTTGTATATATTTTTGTTTCATTAAAAACCATAAGAAAATCAATAAAATTAATAAAATCTTCTATAGTTGTTTTTGAACAATAAATTCGATGAAAAAGGATATGATATTTTTTTTGAATACAAAGGCTGTTTAAATAAAAAAATTTTGTTTTTGGAAAGCAACTTTTTGAAAACAGATGGTGGCTATGCAAATCCATACATTTCTCTTTGCCTGTCACTAAACAAGTAAATCGATAAAATACTTTAACTTTTAGCGACCATTGGCATAAACTTTCTAATTTTTCAAAAGCTAAAAACTTTGAAAAATCAGAAAGTTGGTAGAAACTAGAATATGCATTAAAATTTTGATTATACTAAGATAGTAGATGAACTTTTTTTAACATAGCAGGTGTTATTTGTTATACAAATAAACCTTTTGTAAAAATTGAATGGGAGAAGTTTTGGTTTTTTTGAATATTTGTATTAAAAGAGTTAGGGCTCACACCCTGAAATATTATTCAGGTTATTGTTTAAGGGCGCCCCTTCCGATAGTGGTAATAAGCTACAACGTTTGTTCTATGGATTTGCATTTGTTAAAAACCCACCAACAGAAACAGATGCAATCGGAACATACGGAACTGGTATATCCGTATGTCTCGATTTTACCGCCAATTTCAAAATTAAATTATTATTTGGACCAATAATAATTGGATTTTGCAACGTTTTCGCGGTTTTTCCAACAGTCATTTCGAAAACATCTAACCCTAAGGCGTGGTAGTTCGCAAATTGCGAGCTAACGCCATAAATACGAGACAAGTATTTGTTCTTCGATCCTGAAATAAAATAAAGAACGGAGACAGAACAAAACAAAACGCGCGCAGCGAAGTTGGAAAGTTCTGCGCAGATAGTCGTCCAGGTGATCCAAAACTTTTTGGAATCAGTGCATATCTAGTTTGTGTTGGTACACAATTTGAATTTGAATACTCTCTAAATACACAGTCTCGTTCATTAAGTTTGAAGTGGTCTCTCTAAACAAGTGTTGGTAAAGAGCATCTAAAACCTGATCCATCGTTAAACTACTATCCTTTTTCATAACGATAAAGAAAAACTCTGTCTTATATTCCAGAGAGTTTAATATTTTTTTCTCCATTGATTGACAAATGACCGTGTTGTTCTTTAATGAGAACATTGTAGGAGAGTCGCTTACAATGGACGTATCTTTGAATGACAGAATCACGCGAACCACGTCACCATTTTTGGCGTTAAAAACCCCTGACCCATCTACTGAACCATCATGCCCAATCAGCAAAGAAAGTTTATCTAAACCAAGTGTTTTAAAAAACTGCATTTCCCTTTCTGAAAGGGGTTCATTGCGTCTAAGCTTCTGAACTAAAGGGAATGCATCTCTTTTTAGAACACTAAGTTCTTCTGCTGAAACACCCAAAGTTTCTGGAGACAGCCTTGATGCAGTAAAGGCTGTCTCCACGCGTACAATTGGCTCTGCTGAAAATGTTCTAGACGAATTATCTAGAACAAATACTTGATCCCCAACTTGAAATAAGTTGGGATCTTGAGTGCTGGAATTTTGGCTTTGTAAACCAAAATCTCCACTTTGTGTGCTTCCACTACTTTGACCAATTCCAGCTGCATCAAAAGGTTGAGAAGGTCCAGCAGGTTGCGAAGGAACTGCAGGTTGCGGAGGGCTTGCTGTTGCAAAAGGCTGCGAAGGGCCTGCACTTTGTGAAGGTATCACCACTGGAGGAGTCGGCGCCGCTGTAGGAGTTGGCGCTGAAGGAGCAGAGGGGAACTGAGGATTAATAAGAACCGGAGTTCTATACCTTGGGGGATTTCTTAACAAATCTGCGATGGTTCCCCCTGTATCAGAAACCGCATCCGAAAGAGATTCCAGTTGACCTGGCATTCGCCTTGGTCTGCAATCCCTTCAACTTGGACTGCAATATCTTCAACTTCCCGACCATACACATTCAAGTTGTTGAGTTGCAGTTCAACAAGTTCAATTTTGTCTCCTAACGTCCTGATCGCTGGTAAAACTTCTTGACTTTAAGAAGTCAACAAGCTGGTTAACTTTAAATTCACCAGCCCTAGAAGCAGAGATTAATTGATCGTTGATACTACCAAAAGCTCTATCAACACGAGCTAAAAAAGAAGGCAGTTCCTCTGCCGCTTCACCTACCCTAGGCAAGATCTGCGCCCCAAATAGTAAAATGCTTTGAAGGGCTGAAACCATTTCTCGAATTTGATTTGCTTCAAGAGATAACTCCAAGTTTTGCCCAAAAGCACAGAATTGTTGTAAAAGATTTGTAAACAATTTTCTTGCACTTGTGTTTTTGTCTTCGCAGCCTTCGCTTCGGTCGCGCAAGCGCGTCAGCTTTGCTGAAGATGCGAAGAAGCGGAAGGCTCTTCGCAGCTGTGTAGTGGCTCAGCTCTTCACTACGCGAACCCAATTGAACCGAAGCGATAATAAATTTTTCTTTATTTTAAAGAATAAAGAATTAAAGTAAATTTTAATTTCTTTTCTTATATATTTTAAATACAAATTTATTTTGTTTTTAACTTATTTTTTGCTTACACTTGTTTTTATGCGAATTTTAATATAAATATATATTTAAAAAAAAAGAAAAAACAATTTTTTTCTTAAAAAAAACTTTATATTCTTTATTGAATTTATTTATTTTTTTAAATTCATTAGGTACACAAATTGTTGTATAAATTTTAAATAATATTACAAATTTTTCTTCTTTTTTTGCCAAGAATAAAAATATTTAAGAATTAAGAACTCTATTTTTTCATTCTGTTATCTTTTTATTTTAAACTTTCTTAAAAAGAAATTTATATAAACTAAAAGATTTCAATTTAAATTGAAACCTTTTAGTCTATAATAAAAAAATTAAGCGTTGATTGAAGGAGCTTCAACAGATGCTAAGTCTAACGGGAAGTTATGTGCATTGCGCTCATGCATTACTTCCATCCCTAAGTTAGCACGGTTGATGATGTCTGCCCAAGTGTTTAATACACGACCTTGAGAGTCAATAACTGATTGGTTGAAGTTGAATCCGTTTAAGTTGAATGCCATAGTTGAAATACCTAAAGCAGTAAACCAAATTCCTACTACTGGCCAAGCAGCTAAGAAGAAGTGTAATGAACGAGAGTTGTTGAATGAAGCGTATTGGAAGATTAAACGTCCAAAGTAACCGTGAGCAGCTACAATGTTGTAAGTTTCTTCTTCTTGACCAAACTTGTATCCAGCGTTAGCAGATTCATTTTCAGTAGTTTCACGAATTAAAGATGAAGTTACTAATGAACCGTGCATAGCTGAAAACAGGGAACCACCGAATACACCTGCTACACCTAACATGTGGAATGGGTGCATAAGAATATTGTGTTCAGCTTGGAATACGATCATGAAGTTGAAAGTTCCTGAAATACCTAAAGGCATACCGTCAGAGAAAGAACCTTGTCCAATTGGGTAGATGATGAATACTGCAGTTGCAGCAGCTACTGGTGCAGAGTATGCAACAGCAATCCAAGGACGCATACCTAAACGGTAAGATAATTCCCACTCACGACCCATGTAGCAGCAGATTCCTAAGAAGAAGTGACATACAATAAGCTGGTATGGACCACCATTGTATAACCACTCGTCTAAAGAAGCAGCTTCCCAAATTGGGTAGAAGTGAAGACCAATTGCGTTAGATGTAGGAACAACAGCACCAGAGATGATGTTGTTTCCGTATAATAAAGATCCAGAAACTGGTTCACGGATACCATCGATATCTACTGGCGGAGCAGCGATGAAAGCGATGATAAACACAGAAGTAGCTGTTAATAATGTAGGGATCATTAATACACCAAACCATCCAATGTAAAGGCGGTTTTCTGTAGAAGTAATCCACTCACAAAAACGAGCCCAAAGGCTAGAAGCATCATTTTTAGCTAAAATAGCTGTCATATTGATTATATAAAAAAAAATTGTTATTTCTCCGTACCTTTAAAGGTAATGCATAGATTTTATTAATCTTTGGTATTTATTAATATACAAAAAAATAAAAAAAAAGCAATAATTAAAAAATTATAAATCTTTTTTTTTGCAACCTTCCTTTTGCTGTTTCTTCGTTCTTCAGAGAAGCCGAGGAGCAACCACTACGTGGAGTATTGGCTTATTCTTTGCATCTTCTTTCGCTTTGTTTCGGTGCTTCATTTTGGTTCTTTTGCTTCTCGCATCGTCTTCCTTCGCTTTGGTTCTTCGGCTTCGCTGAAGTAGTGAAGAGCCTTCCGCTCAGCTTCCTTCGCATCGGCTACGCCGAAGCGAAGCGGAAGGCTTTTTGCTTCGCAAACCGAAGCGAAAGAAGTGGCGCGAAAGAAGACGATGCGAGAAGCTAAAGAAGCCGAAGAGGCAAAGAAAGGAGAAAGAAGCAAAAGAAGCCTCTGCATCTGCTTCTTCACTCCTCTTTGGCTTCTTTGCCTTCTTCGCATCAATTACTTCAGCGAAGCGAAAGAAGCCACACCGAAGAAAGGGAATGAGCACCGATGCCAATACAAATATGAATATACATCAAAAGAACAATTGTCTTTTTGAATGAAAGATTGTCTTTCTCTTGGTATTTTCAATCCTGAATGATCAAAGAAAAAAATCTTTACTTTCCTAATAAAATTCAATTAACAAAAAATTCAAAATAATGGAAGATTAATGACTGATAAATGTGTATATATATATATTTAAATTAAATTATTATTTTTATAATAATTTTTTATTTATAAAAAAAATTATTATAAATATTAATATATCAATATTAAAGTGAATAGTTTATCCGGTATTTACTTTTCAATAATTTTAATGAATAAATTTATATTTAAGTTAAAAAAAAATATATATATTTGATGAAATCAATATATGATATTTCATCAAATATATATATATATTAAAAGTTACCATAAGTGAATTATAGTTTATCTAAAACTTACAGATGCTTGCCAAACAAAAGCTAATAATAAGAAGAAAACAGGAATAATTGGTAATACATTCACAATTGCTTCAAAAGGTGCGTAAGCTTCTGGTAATTTCGCAAGAATTAAAAACATAGATTCCATAGTAAAAGAAAAATAATTGTTTATGACTATATTAAAACCATTAAAAGGTTTAAATAAAAAAAACCCAAAAATTAAAAAGGATTCAAGAATTAACTCTGACTCAAACTTTTTAATTTGATATTCAATTTTATTTCAATATTTAAAATTCTTTGGTTATGCTATGCTTCAGCTTTTCACTCCACAGCTTTCGCTTTGCTTCGCATCGCTTCGCGAAAGCAAAGCGATGCGAAACGATGCGAAGCGATGCAAAGTATTTTACAAGCTTCTTTCCTTTTGCTTACTTTTGCCTTAGCAAATCAGTTGTGAAGTAGCGTATGCTTCTTTCACAGCTGCTTTGCTTGCACATCAGCTTGGCTTCTTCTTTCGCGAAGTGAAGCCACTTCTTCTTTTTGCAACTTGAACCAACATGTGTCGGCTTGTCTTTCAGCGGCTTGGCTCTTCGCTCTTTCGGCGAAGCCAAAGAACTTAAGTGCAAGTGCCTTGCAATCGCTTGGCTTCGCTTCGGTTCTTCGCCTCGGCGAAGCCGAAGGAGCGAGAGCTGCACCGAAGTGAAGAACCGAAGAGCCAAGGCGAAGGAGCGAAGCGAAGCAAAAGAAGCCGAAGAAAGCCAGAAGCATCAAAAAACCAAAGCAAAAAAGACCGAGAACTGAAGCAAAAGAAGCTAAGCAAAGACTTCTTTCTTTTTTGATTCCTTATTATTTTTTTTTTGATAAAATAAATACAGAAATATTCAGAAAAAAAGAAAAAAGTTGAAATAATTATTTATTTCAATAAATTAAATAAAGAAATAAAAATCTGATAATGAAATTATAAAATAATCTAATTATCTTGCATTATTATAATATTTTTTGAAAATAAGGGCTGTTTTACACCAAACAGTTTAATCTATTTCTTAAATTTTTTCTAAATCTTTAAAAAAAAAATTCATTTTTTTAATCTTCTGTTATTTCAAATTATTTATTGCAAGTTTATTCTTTTTGAATTTCCAATAAAAATCTATGAATTCATACACTTTTTGAATCTTATTTACTTGTTAATAAGTGAAAGAAGTGGTGAATAAAACATTAAGAATCTAAAATAAATAAACAAAAAGAATTTAGTTTAGTCAGTTTCACTTTGGTTCTTCACCTCTTTGTTTTGGTGCTTCTTTGCCTTGGCTTTTCGGTTCTTCGCTTCGGCGTAGCCGAAGCGAAAGAAGCAAAGCGAAGGAAGCTGATGCGAAAGAAGCCGAGCCGAAGCACCAAAACGAAGCAAAGTAGCGAAAAGCAAAATAAGCACAAGTGTGACAGCTTTGCTGAAGATGAAGCGAGTGCAAAAAAATATCAGAAAAGATTTGATTCTACAAAATTAAAAAAAAACTTGAATCTTTTAAATAAAAAAGAAGAAAATCTCATTTTATATTTTTATGATTTTATTACGATGCTAAAGTTTCCCAACTCATAGTTACATCTTCTAATAGAAGAGAACTGTTATAGATTTCTAAGATGATTAATAAAAATACTGCAAAAAGTGCAATAAAAACACCCATCAGTACAGTAGTACCCCACCCTGGTAATACTTTACCTGCTTCTGAGTTAAGAGGTCTTAATAAAGTTCCTAAAGGTGTTACGATTCCTGGCTCTTGATCAGCAGAGCTTGATTTTGCTTTAGAAGTAGTTCCTGTTGCCATTTTAAAAATTAATTTGAATTTTTTTTTACTTTCTGTCATAATATATTTATTGGAGAATAAAAGTCAAATGTGTTTTGTGTAAAATATGGATAGCCCTGCTTTTTTCTTTACCTTTTTTTTATGGTTTCTATTATTAAGTGCGACAGGTTATTCTGTTTATGTAAGTTTTGGACCTCCGTCTAAAAAACTTAGAGATCCATTTGAAGAACATGAAGATTAATTTAAAATAATAGTCCTAGGTTTTAGGACTATTATTTCAAATTAATCTTTTTTATTTAAGAGAATTATTGTTTAGATTTTTTTTGACATGAAATTCAAAGATTGACAACAATCTCTAATTAGTTTATTTTCTTTTGCTTCAGTTCTTACTCCTTTACTTTGGAGCTTTGGTGCTTCGGTTCTTCGGCTTCGCCGGAGTACCGAAGAGCCAACGTGCTCGCTTCGGTTCTTCACTTCAGCTACTTTCGCTTCTTTCGCTTCTTTCGCTTTGGCGTAGCCTTCCGCTTGGCTTCGCCGAAGCGGGGCGAAGGAAGACGATGCGAAGAAGCAAAGAACCGAAGAGCCGAGGCTAAAGAGCCAAAGCAAAAGCAAAGAAGCTGAAGAAAACTTTTTTTATAACAAAAAAAACCAAACAAAAATAAATATTAAAATTATTAAATTATTTTACCATACGTGGAGGTTCTCTAAAGAAAATAGCGAAAAAGATAATTCCTAATGTACCAATTAATAAAAATGTATAAACTAAAGCTTCCATAAAATTTAATGTAATTTCTAATATTCAAGTAGAAAGGAGCAATTAATGCAAATTTAATAAAGTTAAAGGTGTTTATGCTTTTGCAACCACTTCTTTTGCTTTTTCACTTTTGCGATGCTTCTTCGCTTTTGGTTTGGTTCTTCAGTTGTGCATCTTTGGTTGTGTGTCGACAAAGTTGAAGCACCGATGCACCTCGGCTCTTTACTTCTTCGCATCCGCTACTTTGGCGAAGCCTTCGCGGAGAGAGAAGCAAAGGCTGTGAAAAGCATCGAAAAACCAAAGCAAAAGCGAAGAAGCAGAAGCGATGTAAAAGCAAAGTGAACAGGAAAGAAGCACTTCAAATAATATTTATTAAATTTATTTGTTTGGATAAAATCCAGACCCAACTTAATATAAATTAATATCTAAAAATTTTTTTAGAATAAACTTTTTTTTGGGGTTTAAACTTCTCTGAATATATAAAGATACAAAATTACATTTTTAATTATTTGTAATTTTTTTTTTACAAATTCAAAAAATAAGTTAAAAAATTAATATAAATAAATTGCATTCAAATAGTTTAAAACTATTTTAAAATATTTGTTTTTTTTGCTTCTTTCGCTTCTGCTTTGCGGAAGTGAAAGAAGCGAAAGAAGCAAAAGAAGCAAAAGAAGTAGCGAAAAGCCAAGCCAAAGAGGTGAAGAAAGGAAGGCTTTGCTAAAGTGGAATAAATCAAAGAAGCAATGGAGAAAAATTAAGAATATGAAGTGAATGAAGACAAAAGAGATTTTTTTAATATAAAAAAAAATAAAGAAATAATACAAAAAAAGTATTTGTATTATTTCTTTATTTTTTTTTATATTAAAAAAAATAATAGAGTTTTATCACCTTTGTTTTACTTCGGCAGAGCCTAGGCAAAATATTAGAAAGCTTCACGAACAGAACTTGTATCTCCAAGTTTTTTGTATTTTCCAAATTCTAAACTTTCGTTTAAGTCATCATCAATACCAGCAAATACATCACGGAAAATTGTACGAGCTCCATGCCAAATATGACCAAAGAAGAATAATAAAGCAAAACATACGTGACCAAAAGTAAACCAACCACGTGGGCTACTACGGAAAACTCCATCAGATTGTAAAGTTGAACGATCAAATTCAAAAATTTCTCCTAATTGAGCTTTACGAGCATATTTTTTAACAGTAGCTGGGTCACTGAATGTTAATCCATCTAATTCTCCTCCATAGAAAGTTACAGAAACTCCTACTTGTTCAATACTGTATTTTGATTCAGCACGACGGAAAGGTACGTCTGCACGTACTACACCATCTTTATCTAATAAAATAACAGGAAAAGTTTCAAAGAAAGTAGGCATACGACGAACAAATAGCTCGCGTCCTTCTTGATCTTTAAAAACAGCATGACCTAACCATCCTACTGCAATTCCATCTCCACTATTCATAGCTCCTGTACGGAATAAACCACCTTTTGCTGGGTTATTTCCAATATAATCATAGAAAGCTAATTTTTCTGGGATTTTAGACCAAGCATCTGAAAGAGATGCTCCTGAAGCAATACTAGTTTGAACTCGTTTTTGAATTTCTTGTTGGAAGAATCCTTGGTCCCATTGATAACGAGTTGGACCAAATAATTCAATTGGAGTTGCTGCTGATCCATACCACATTGTTCCAGCAACTACGAAAGCTGCCCAGAATACTGCAGCAATACTACTTGAAAGTACTGTTTCAATACTACCCATAGATAAACCAAAATATAAGCGAATAGAAGGGCGAACACAAAGGTGGAATAAACCTGCTAATACACCTAAGATACCAGCAGCAATATGGTGCGCTGCAATACCTCCTGGGTTAAAAGGATCAAAACCGTCAGCTCCCCAAGAAGGAGCAACAGGTTGAACGCTTCCTGTTAGACCATAAGGATCTGATACCCAAATACCAGGCCCAAATAATCCAGTAACGTGGAAAGCTCCAAAGCCAAAACATAAAAGACCTGATAAGAATAAATGGATTCCAAAAATTTTTGGAAGGTCTAATGCTGTTTTTCCAGTTCTAGGATCACGGAATAATTCTAAATCCCAGTATGTCCAGTGCCATACTGAAGCTAAGAATAATAAACCTGATAAAATAATGTGTGAAGCTGCAACACCTTCATAACTCCAAATACCAGGATTTGTTGCTGTTTCTCCACTAATTGTCCAACCACCCCAAGATTGAGTAATACCTAAACGTGTCATAAAAGGTAAAACAAACATACCTTGACGCCACATTGGGTTTAAAACAGGGTCAGATGGATCAAAAACAGCAATTTCAAAAAGTGTCATTGATCCAGCCCATCCAGCTACTAATGCTGTGTGCATTAAGTGTACTGAAATTAATCGACCTGGGTCATTAATAACTACTGTGTGAACACGATACCAAGGTAATCCCATAAAATAATTAATTGATTTTTTTTACTACATTTCTTTGCGCTTCTTTTTGGTACAGCGGCTTCTTCAATTTTTGATTCGCTTGGTCTACCTTGTCTCTTTGTTTCAACCGTATATCTTCGGCTAAGATGACGAGCTTGTGCTTCTTTTTCTTCCTTTCTTTGCATTGGCTACGCCAAATCGAAGTGGAAGCCTCTTCGCTTTTTTGCTTTGGTTCGCTTCGGTGGAACCTTCCACTTCTTCAGCTCGGCTTCCTTCGCCTCAGCTCCCTTCGCTTTGCTTCGCGAAGCAAAGCGAAGGGAGCTGAGGCGAAGGAAGCCGAGCTGAAGAAGTGAAGAAAGGAAGCCAAGCTGAAGCACTTCGCTTCTTTCGCTTCGGCTCGGCTTCGCCGAAGCGAAGCAAAAAGCCTTACGCTTCTTCGCATCGGCTACCTTCGCATCGGCTTCCTTCGCCTCGGCTCCGCCGAAGCGAAAGAAGCGAAAGAAGCGAAGGCGTGAAGGAAGATAAAACGCTACTTCGACAAAGCCGATGAAGCAAAAGCGAAGCCTCCGCTTCTTCTGCGACTCGGATGCGAAGGAGCAAGAAGTGCACTGAATTGAAAGCAACAAAAGTAGAAGAAGAAGCAAAGGAGTAAAGACGATGTGGCTAGAAGCAATGAAGCGGCATAAAAGTTATTTTTTTTAAATTTTCTTTTTGTTTTTAATTTGCAAATTATAGAAGTTTTTATTTCTATCTATTTTTTCATAAATAGAAAAAATAGATAGAAATAAAAAAATTTTTAAAACAAAACTACATTTAAATATATTAATAATAAAATGTTATGAATTTATGTTAAAAAATAATTAAATTTGATTTGTTTTGGTTTCAGTATTAAATTTTAAACCAAAAAAGATCCAAATTAAGTATTATTAATTTTAATAATCTATTTAAACTTTTAAATTAAAAAGATTATTAAAATTAATAATTAAAGTTATTATACAATAACTATATATATATAGAAATATATTAAACGACTTTATTTATAAATAAAAATAAGAAAGATTAAAAAAAATGCTGATAATTAGTTTGCGTTGCTATATGTGCAAAGAATTAAAATAAAAACCAAAAGTAAAATATAGATTATTAAAATTATTAACGATGTCTATAAGTAATTCTACCTTTGGTTAAATCATATGGACTTAATTCAACAGTAACTTTATCTCCAACAACAATTTTAATTCGATTTTGACGAATTTTTCCTGATAAATGTCCAATAACTTCAACACCATTTTCTAATTTAAGACGAAATTTTCCATTTGATAAATTTTGTGTCACAATACCTTCCATATCAACAAGTTTTTTTTGTTTACGTTGTTTATTTTTCAGATTAAATGATGTATTTTTTTCATCATTAAATGATTGTTCGTAACTCATTTTTTATTATTAATAAAAATTTTAAAAATTAATCATAGAAATTTATTACTTATAAATATATCATAAAAATTTTTAGTTAAAAGTTTAAAAAAATAAAATTTTAAATATAAATCTATAATATTTTTATATTGTTCTTTGAACATTCTTTTTTTTTAGTTGTAGCTCTTTTGGCTTCAGCTTTTCACTTCCTTTACTATTGCTTCCTTTTTCTTTGGTTTACCTTGGTTGTGTGTCTTTGGTTTGTTTCCACTACATGGCTGCAAAAAGACAAAAAGCTAGTGCTTCTTTCGCGCCTTCACTTCTTTCGCGCTGAAGCGAAAAGCTGAGGAGCAGCGCGGTGGATGCGAAGTCTTCCTTTGCTCACTTTGCCGTTTTTGTTCTCGTAAAGCGGAGGCTTCTTTCACTTCTTGCTCCTTGGCTTCTTCGCTATTGTATAGCAAAGGCAAAGCAAGCAAAAGAAGAAGGGGATGAGAAGCAAAAAAGGTTAAGCAAGTAACAAAAGAAGGAGCTGAGAAGCAAAGAAGGAGATGAGAAGTGAAGATGGAGCAAAGTATTATATAACAAATGGAAGTGAGCTTTAATTCATTTGTTTACAGCCATCTTAATGTGATACATTTTGTGCTTTTGTAAAATGCAGAAGAAGCAAGTTTGGAGTTCATGAAGTAGCAAAGTTGAAGATTGCTGTTTCTTTGCTTACTGCGTCTCTGTGAAAGCAAAGTTGCATATACATTTTCAAAGTGGTGAAGAAATTTGCATTTACTGTACTTTTCAAAAAAGCAAAGAAAAAAGGCACTCCTCGGCTTCCTTCGCTTCTTTCGCTTCTTCACTCTGCGAAGGCTGCGAAGAAGCTAATGCAAAAAGCCAATGTGTAACGATGAAGCACTCAAAGGCGCAAGAACCAAAGCAAAAAAGATTTACAAATAAAGTCTAGTAAGTGCAAAAACATAGAATAATAAAACTAAAGACTACTTAATATATATATATATATTTATTTAAGTAATCTTTAATAATATAATTAAAGAATTATATATTCTTCTTTTTAATTTTGTGAAAATATTTATTATTAAAGACTACTTAAATTTTTAATTTAAAAAATAAGTATTAAATTAAATTGATATATTTTTTCTTATATTTTGAATTTATAGAAATACTAAAGATTTTTTTAAAGCAACTTTACGGCGTAATTTTTGTGCAAAACGAATATAAGTTAACATTTGTCCTAAAATATATTGAATTGATGTACGAGAATCGTCATTTGCTGGAATAACATGATCAGATAATTTTGGATTACAATTTGTATCAATAATAGTAAACATTTTAATACCTAATTTTTTGCATTCACGAACAGCATTCATTTCTTCTTGTTGGCCAACAATAATTGCAACATTATTTGAAATTTGTGCTTTGCTCATTTTAGACATTTGAGTAACACCACCAAAATATTTTTCAAGACGTTGCCATTTTTGTTTACGAGTAGCTGCAATCTTTTTAGAAGTTAATCTTAATTTTTGATCATAAATTTGATCCATAGGATAGTTCATTCTTGGATCTACAAATTTTTTCATTAATAATTCAACTCTTTCATACATTTTATTTTTTGTAGTAGGTAAAAATCTTAATTTTGGTAAAAATTTTAATAATCTTTGTTCAGATGATAATAGACGAAGTTTTTGATTTAATTTATTAAACAAAAAGATTTGTTGTAAAAATTGAGATTGAATATTATTTGTTACTTTTTTAATATTATTTGTTAATTTTGAAAACTCATTAAGTTTTTCACGAATTTGTTGAAGGTCTTGATTAAATTTTTCATAAATGAAATTGCAATTTTGTAAACGTTGAATTAATAAATTCATATAATTTTTGATAAAAGGAAGATATAAAGTAAATTTATCTAATAATTTGCTAATAATAAGATTTTTTGTTTTTGCTTCGTGAGTTGTTGATTTTGATTTATTCATTTGTTTATTAGAAATTTTATTGTATGACATTTCTAATGGATCAAATTTTATTTTCATTGTTGAAAGAATTTTATATAAAATTTCTGTAGACGGACTAGGTACAATTGAATTTTTTTTATTAGTAGCTGCTTCTTCTTCTAAAATTTGATTAAATTTTTCGTAAGAAACTGCCCATAAAATATTTTCACTTTGATTTGTTTGCTGTTTTAATTTCATTAATTCTTGACCAATTAAAAATAATTTTTTAAATGATACAAATGTATTTTTATCATTTTGCATGATATTTTTTAAATAAATTTTTTGTTGCATTAATTCATTTTCTTTCTCCTTTAAAATTTTAGTAAAATTTAAAATTTTTTCTTGTTTAATAAAAATATTTGAATAATTTTCCATTAGATTTTTAGATTGGATTAAAAACAATCTTTTTAATTTCATTAATTGCTGACTTTTTTCAATAAAATAATTTGGATTTTTTTGAAGTTGTTGAATTAATTTTTTTCCTTTAATCATTAATTTACGGCTTTTTTTTCTTAACATATTAACTTTATTAAAAAGGTGTTCTTTAATCTTTTGTCTTTTTTCTAATAAGTTATGAATAACTTTTTGTTTTTCTTTTAAAATTGGACGAATTTGTGAAATTGATTTTAAAATTGTTTTCCAATTTGTTAGCATTCCACCTAACCATCTTGAATTTACAAAAAAAGCTGTTTGGCTTAAAACAGCTGTACGAGCAATTAAAGATGCAGCTGGTTTTTTAGTACCTACAAATAAAAAAGTTTGACCTAAATAGGCATATTTTGCCAATTGAATAAAAGCTTTTTTTAAACATAATCTTGTTTTTAAAAGGTTGATAACATGACGCCCACGTTTTAAAAATGGACGATTTTTATTTCTACCTTTTTTTCTTAACCAAATATAAGAACGCATATTTGCATTGCAACGAATTGCTCTTTCACCATAGTGAATTCCTGATTCAATCATTTTTTTAATTTCATTTTTTACAATTAAGTCTTTTTTAAAATTTGAAATTGGGTTTAGTTTTAAAATTTTTGCAATTGCAAATTTTGCACGCGTTCTAATAATAAGGATTTTTGCTGAATCTCCAAATTGAATTCCTAAACTTTTTTTAACAAATAATAAGTTTCCATTTAATTTAAAAACAAAAAAGTTTGCTACAGATTTTGCATTTGAAGGGATTAAAATATTGTATGTTTTATTTTTTGTTAATTTAAAAGTCTTTTCATTTTGCATCTTTTTTGCTTCAGCATCCGAGAAGCTGATGCCTTCACTTTGTGAGTGAAGGACTTTGCTTCCGCTACTTCGCTTTGGCTTCGCCGAAGCGAAAGGAAGTGAAAGAGATGTATTTTTAGCTGTCGTCTCGGCTCTGCCGAAGTGAGCAATTTTTCCAAATGCATATGTAGGTTTTATTTTTGTAATTTCAACTTTAACTGTATCACCAACTTTTGTATTTGGTACAATAATTGTAAAATTATCAGAAATAGGTACTAATCCTGAGTTTTTAGGACCTTTTCTTTTAATAGTTAAATCTAAAATTTTTCCAATTTCTAGTTCTGTTGTTGTAGAAATATTTGTTTTCTTTAAGACTTGTACAACACTTCCTAATGCATATTTTGGTTGATTTTTTGTTTTTTGAGTTTTATCACGAAGTGAAGGAATAGAAAAAACTTTTTCAAGTTTCACTTTTACAATATCACCTAAATTTGTATTTGGTACTAAAAGAGTTAAACCATTATTTAATTCAACTAATCCAATTTTTTTTGGACCTAAAGCATTAATTTTTAATGACAAAAAATCTCCAATTTTGATTTTTGAAGATAATTTTCTTCCATTACTATTTTCATTAGTAAAACGTTGTTTGTAATTTGTTTGCATACAAAAAATTATATTTTTATTTTTTTTTCTAAAAATTTTCTTTCTGAGATAAATTTATGATTTTTTTCTAAATATTATTTTATAATATAAAAAAGTAAATTATATTATTTATTATAACAAAAATTTAAAAAAATATAATTTTTTTCTTTTTTTTTCGAACTGGATTGGTGTTTCAGCTTATTTTGCATCTTGCTTTGCTGCTGCTTCTTTGCTTCGCGTGTGGAAGGCTTCTTTTGCTTGGCATCGCCGAAGCAAATCAAATAAAAGCATGTTAATTACTTTTAAAATATTTTGTTAATCATCTTTATACTTGTTGCCTTCACTTCTTCTTTGCTCTTTCTTCTTTACTCCTGAGCTTCTGCTTCACATCTTTGGTGCTTTGGGGTGTTTTTTGCATTAGCTCTTTGTTTCTTCAATTGGCTCTTAAGCTTGGCTTTTTGATACTTCAGCTTCTTTGCATCTTCAGCTTTGCTGATGTGCTTGCATGACTGATGTGAAAGAAGTGCAAGTGCATCAGCAAAGCTGAAGATGCAAAGAAGCCAAGCAAAGTGAACTGAAGAACCAAAGTGAAAGAATCAAAGTGAAAGAATCAAAGCAGAAGTGTGAGTGTCTCTGGTTCCTCAAAAGCAAAGAAAAAGTGAAGGCTCAACAAAGCTGAAGAAGAAGCAAGAAAGTATAGAAGAAACTAAGAAGTGTAGTGAAAAGACATTGGAAACAAAATGGATTGATTTAAAAAATTCCATTCTTTTTTCCTTTATTTATATAAAAAATAATTAAACCTTATAATAAAAATATAATAAAAATAAATCTTATAATAAATAAATGTATATATATATTTTATAAACTTAAAAAGGTAAGTAGAGTATGGTTGATATTTTCTTTATTTTTATTTTTAGTGATTTTTGTTTTCTAACTCAATTGCAAATAAGTAATTATATTACTTATTTGCAATTGAGTTAGAAAACAAAATTATTCATTTGTATTTTTTTTAGTGGAGTCATTTTGCTCTGCTGAAGCAGCAGTATTTTGAATAGAAGAATCTGTTTCTAAAATATATTTTGCTAAGAATAAAGCTTGATTTGCTTTTGCCATTACTTTTTGTTTCCATACATTTTTTCGAATATTTTTTTTTGATTTAGATGTGCGTTTTTGTTAACCTAAGATTTTCTTCTTTGCCTTGGTGTACTTGTGCGACCAAAGCGAAGGAGTGATAATATTAATATTTATTTAAATCTCGGCTTCAAAACCTTGGTTGATTTTTTTAAATCTCAAGGCTTCTCTTACTAGAAAAATAAAAAAATAATAAAAAGTATATTTAAACTTTTTGAATTTTTAAAACAATTTGTAGAAAAGCTTCTGGATCACAAATTGATAATTGTGCTAAAACTTTGCGATTTAATTGAATTGTAGAATTTTTAAGATTATTCATAAATTCACTATAATTCATTCCATAACGTCGTGTTGCTGCATTTACACGTGCAATCCAAAGGCGACGAAAATCTCTTTTCTTTTTACGTCTACCAATATATGAATAACGTAAAGCTTTCATATTCTGTTGATTTGCAGTACGAAATAATAAAGAAGCTGCCCCACGAAATCCTTTTGTCATTTTTAAAACTTTTTTGTGTCTTTTTCTAGACACATTCCCACGTTTTACTCGAGTCATTATTTTTTAGATGTGTTTTTAACTGTATTTTCTTAATAATATCAAAAAAGATTCTCTTTGCCTCACTTCAGCTTCCTTTTGCATCAGCTTCCTTCGCTTCTTTCGCGCCTTCGCTTCTTTCGCTTCGGCGTAGCCTTCCACTTCGCGGCTGCGAATGGAGCCGATGCGAAGAAGCAGAAGGCTCTTCAGTTCTTCGCAGCCTCGCAGCAGAAGGCTCTGTTGAAGCGAAGAACCAAAGCAAAAGGAAGTGCGCTTTGGCTCTTCGCTACTTCGGCGAAGCCAAAGAACCGAAGCGAAGCGGAGAAACAGATGCCTTCGCTCTATGAGCGAATCACTTCATCTTTTGATTGCTTCTTTGCCTATCACTTCGGTTTCTTTGCGTTGCTTTAGTCGTGCATCTTTGCTTTGGTTCTTTCGCTTCGGTTCTTCGCTTTGGTTCTTTGGCTTCGCTGAAGTAGCGAAAAGCTGAACTTCTACTTCTTTGCCTTGGCTCTTTGCTTCTTTGCAGCCGCTTCTTTCGTTTCGGCTCCGCCGATGCGAAGGAAGCCGAAGTGGAAGGCTCTTTGCATTGGCTTCCTTCGCATCGGCGGAGCCGAGGCGAAGAAGAGAACCGAAGTGAAAGAAGCCTTCACTTCGGCGTAGCCGATGCGAGAAGCAAAAGAAATCGAAACACTGAGGCGAGAAGAAGTGAAGGAATTGAAGCAAAGGAGCAAGAAGCGGTAGCAATAGTTTATTTATTATTCTTTCACTATATTTATTACTTCACTTTTAAAAAAGTGCTTCAATCTTTCACTTAGGTGCACTTGCGTGATCGAAGCGAAGGAGCAAAGCAAAATTCTACTACTTTTTTTCACTTACTAAGCACAATTGTAAAAAGTAAAGTATTTAAAATCTAAAATTTTTGGTTTTGTAAAAGCATAAAAAAAGTATAAAGAATCCAAAGGTAAAAAATCAAAAAAAAAATTTAAATATGAATTTATTAAAAGTTTTTGAAAAAATTTACTTTTTTTTTTGAAATTTTTAATATTTTTTGTTATAAATTTTACTTCTTAATATCTTATAAAAATTTTTTTTGCTCGCTCCGCGAATAAAAAAATTAGACTTAAGTTTAAAAAAAATAACTAAATTATGAAAAAAATTGCAATATTTAAGAGTTATAATAAATCTTATTTATTATGAGACTGTGTAACATTATTTCTATACATCTGATACTGAAATCCACATAGCGGCTATATTTATTTTTATCACTCTATTCTTCACATCGGTGCTTCACCAAAGCTTGTCTTCGGTGGGTTTGTGCTTTGGCTTCGCCGAAACAACGCGCTTGTGCTTGAGCAAAGCTGATCCGAAGCATTCATGCAAAGAAGTGATAAGCTGCTTATTTGGTCGCCTGTCTTCGCCTTGGTTCCGCTGAAGCGAAAGCAGTCGAAGCACTTCGCCTCTTTGTTGTGTCAGCTTCGCTGAAGAAATGACGTGCTTGTGCTTCGGTTCTTTGCTTCGGCGAAGCCGAATCGCTACGCGAAAGAAGAAGTGAAAGGCTGAGACGAAGCGAAAGCAAAACGATAACAAATATAAAAATTTAAAAATTTAATATTAAGTTTTTTTATTGAGTTAATAAAATTTAGAGAAGTTTTGCGTAATTTTTTATAAATATATTTATATTTCTGTAACTTTATGAAATGAAGTGAAGTTATTATTGTTATAATGAACTTTTTATTTGACATTTGTTTCGCTTTTTTCTTTGATTCCAAAAACCAAAAAAAAAAAGAGCCTTTGCTTCTTCGCAGCCTTTGCTTCGGTCGCGTGTCTTCGCAGCCGCTTCTTTCGCTTGGGCGTAGCCTTCCGCTTCGCTTCTTTCGCTTCTTTCGCTTCGGCGGAGCCGAGGCGAAGGAAGCCGATGCGAAGGAAACCGAGCGGAAGGCTTGGCTTCGCTGAAGAGGCGAAGGAGTGAATAGTTGAGCCAACGTGTAACCGAAGAGCAAAGAAAAAATGGCAAAAATAAAACTTCATTATAACAATAATAAAAAAAATTAATCTAAAGGTCTCATTGAAAGAACTGGTTCGTCTAAACGGTCAATTCCTTTTTCAAAACCAGCTGCTGCCGCACGAGCTCTTCCTGCATGCCATAAATGACCAACAAAGAAGAAGAAACCTAAAACAAAGTGTGAAGTTGCTAACCAACTACGAGGAGATACGAAGTTAACAGCATTAATTTCTGTTGCTACACCTCCTACTGAGTTTAATGAACCTAAAGGAGCATGCGTCATGTATTCTGCTGCACGACGTTCTTGCCAAGGTTGAATATCATTTTTTAATTTGTTTAAATCTAAACCATTTGGACCACGTAATGGCTCTAACCATGGACCACGGAAATCCCAGAAACGCATTGTTTCACCTCCAAAGATGATTTCTCCAGTTGGAGAACGCATTAAATATTTACCTAACCCTGTTGGACCTTGTGCAGATGCAACGTTTGCTCCTAAACGTTGGTCACGAACTAGGAAAGTAAATGCTTGAGATTGAGATGCTTCAGGACCTGTTGGCCCGTAGAATTCACTTGGGTATGCTGTGTTGTTAAACCAAGACATACAACAAGCGATGAATCCCATTAATGCTATTGCTCCTAAACTGTAAGATAAATATGCTTCTCCAGACCAAACAAAAGCACGACGTGCCCAAGGCCATGGTGTTGTATAAATATGCCATAATCCACCAAGGATTTCTAAAGTACCAATCCAAATGTGACCTCCAATGATATCTTCCATATTATCTACACTTACAATCCAACCATCTCCACCAAATGGAGATCTTAATAAGTATCCAAAGATAATACCAGCACTTGTTGTTGGGTTTGTAATTACACGTACATCTCCACCACCTGGAGCCCATGTATCATAAACTCCCCCAAAGTACATAGCTTTCCATACTAATAACCAAGCACCAAGTCCTAAAATAATTAGGTGATATCCTAAAATGTTAGTCATTTTGTTTTTATCCTTAAATACATAACCAAAGAATGGGAATGATTCTTCTAAAGTTTCTGGTCCAATTAGAGAGTGATAAACACCTCCAAAACCTAAAACTGCTGAAGAAATTAAGTGTAAAACACCTGATACAAAATAAGGGAATGTATCAATTACTTCCCCCCCAGGACCTACTCCATAACCTAGAGTTGCTAAATGTGGTAATAAGATTAAACCTTGTTCATACATTGGTTTTTCTGGAACAAAGTGTGCTACTTCAAATAAGTTCATAGCACCAGCCCAGAAAACGATTAAACCAGCATGTGCTACGTGAGCTCCTAATAGTTTTCCTGAAAGGTTAATTAGTCGAGCATTACCTGCCCACCAAGCAAAACCTGTTGATTCTTGGTCACGACCTCCAACTGTTAGAGTTCCATTAAACAGTGTTTCCACGGTGAAATACCTCCATTAAATTTGAAAGATTTAAAACAGAGTTATTTTCTAATCTAAAATAAAAAAAAAATAATTGATCTTATTTCTCCGCTATGTGGCTCAAATAAAATTAAAGCCCTCACTTTGGCGAAGCTAAAGTGAAGTAGTTGAGAAAAATATAAATCTTTAATTTATGTATTTTTTATTCTTTTTTATTCTTCAGCTCCGCAAAGGAGCAAATTGAAATAAAAGAATAAAAACAAAGAAATTAAAAATTTTGATTATTAAATTTTTTCTTTTATTTTTTATTTTAATTTTTATTAAAATTGTATTAAAAATATCATAAAATAAGCTTAATTTTTCTTCGCCTCTTTGGCTTCACTGACGTGCTTGTGCAACCGAAGTAAAAGGAGTGAGGTAATTAAAATAAAAAAAATCTGTATTATTATACAATTATTTTAGAATAGATTTTTAAAATCACATGATCTTAAGCATATTTTTTAAACCATTAGCATTAAAGTATATATATATATATTATTATTAATTTTTTATATTATTAAATATAGAAAATAAAATAATGGGTTCATTTTTTTGTTATATATATAAATGATTATTATATATATATAAATGATTATTTTATATATATATAATATAATTATATATTTTTTATTTTTTTTATAAAAAATAAAATGTTTAATTATGTTATATTATAACAAAAAAATTTAATTT